TGATTTTGCCGGCTATCTAATGATGCAAATTGAAGATTTGCATCGCCAGCAAAATCGACAGCCTTTTTGGAAGGAAAAAAATACAATGACGAGGACACCGAAATTTATTTCGGTGTCCGTCGGAACCCAAAGCCATTTTCAATAGCTTTGAGTTCCCTCTTTTTTATGACAAAAGCCTACATGAGGGTAGGGGGGTGAAAAAATAAAATTTGAAAATGTTCCAATACCCATTATTACTATGGTTTTTCTTTTTTTTCTAGGTTTATCCTATGATCGCATAATTATGTCAGAGTAGATCGTCCGTCATAACTTCCGAAGAAGGTACAGAGGCGTCCCCTTCCCAAAACCGTACAGGATAGTTAACCGTCATACAGCTCCTCTTTGTACTTCGACAATCCCATTTAGTTTTCGCCTTCCCACCAAAATTGAAAATTTTGGTGGGAAGGCTTAAATGGAAATTGCAACATTCTTCGCATATTAATAGAATAACGAAAATATGCATTACAATTTTCTAATGAAATTTTAAAGAATTCATTAAACAAAAGATTTTAATAAAATAAGATCTAAACTTGAGGATTTTGAAAATTTTTTTGATATTTTCTTTACCTAACGCCCTTCGGAGAACTTAATTGGTATTGAAATATAAATATTTTTATTTTTCTGACTATGTTCTCGCTAAGATTTACCTACTATTTAAAATTATAGCATAATTTTATATTATTTTCAAAGAAACGATCGATATTATTTATTATTTATCCCAGAGAAAAAGAATCACCAGATCTTTTCATTTCATTATTTTACTTTTTCAGGGAGGAAGCTTCGGGAAAAAAATCCTGGTTCGGAAAAATAATTGAAATAAATATATAATAAGGAAAAGAATTTTTTTGAGTTGAGCCGGATTCGAACCAGCGAAGACATCTGTCAATGGTTTTACAAACCATCACCTTAAACCGTGCTCGGTCATCAACTCTTTTTTTATTTTTTTCCTTTTTGGAGTTCTTGTATAATCGCCAAGATATACGGAGTCTTTTATTTAAAAATTAAATAAAAAAATATAAAAAAAGACAATTTGAAAAAAAAGACTAAAACTGTCGGAAAAAAATTCAATATAAACTAATTTAAAATTCTATGAAAAAATAATAGTAATAAAATTTAAATTTGTCAAAAAATCAATTTTTTTTTTGACCCTGGTTTAGGTTTTTTTTTCTTTGTGACTTTTGTTTTTATAGTCTCTTTTTTTACCAACTTATCTATTATAGATGGGGTTTTTTATTTATCTTCCCCCCTTTTGGTTATGCCCATTTTCCTCCGAACTAGGGAAAAAGAAATGGATTGGAGAAAAAAAAATATATTTTTTTTTCGGTGAAAAGTCTTTTTCCCTAGTTCGGGGGAAAATGGCCATAACCAAAAGGGGCAAAGATAAATAAGAAACCTCATTAATAGGGAGTTTAAACTACAGAGCCAGTCATAACAACAAAACGAGAAAAAAAATTAACATGAAAAAGGAAAAAAAAGCAATCAGAAAAAGGGGGTTTTTTTTTTTTTTTCAATTTCCCGCTTTTTATCATAACCTTGTTGACGGGGTCTCTTATTAAAAAAAGGCCCCCCGAACCGGGGGGCTTTTTTTTAATAAGAGACCCCGTCAACAAGGTTATGATAAAAAGCGGGAAATTGAAAAAAAAAAAAACCCCGGTTCGGGGAAAAAAAGCAACTGCTTTTGCCTATTATCGAATGACGGTTCAGATATTAAAATATCTGAACCGTCGCCGGCAAAAGCAGAAAAAGGAAAAAAAAGCCATTGCTTTTGCCGGCGATCCCATGATATTTGAATATCATGGGATCATTCGAGAAAGGGCAAAAGCAATGGCTTTTTTTTCCTTTTTCTAATTGCTTTTTTTACCTTTTTCGACGAAAATTACCCCCCCCCTACCCCCCACCGCGAGGCTTTTGTCAAAAAAAAGTCATTGATTTTGCCGGTCATCGAATGATGCAAATTGAAGATTTGCATCGCCGGCAAAATCAGAAAAAGGGAAAAAAAGCAATTGCTTTTGCCCTTTCTCGAATGACGGTTCCCAAATTTAAATTTGGGAACCGTCGCCGGCAAAAGCAATTGCTTTTTTTCCCTTTTTCTCAATGACTTTTTTTTGACAAAAGCCGTCGATTTTTTATTTCAAAAAGGCTGTTGATTTTGCCCAAACCGGGTTTTTTATCCGAAATGGCCATAAAGCATCCATTCTTCCTTTCGTCTTTTTCCTCCTTTTTCCCGTAGGGAAAAAGAATCACTGTTTACAGTGATTCTTTTTCCCGACGCTTCCTCCCTGAAAAAAAGGAATTGATTTTGCCGGCGACCTCATAAAATCTATAATTTCATGAGATCATTCGATAGCCGGCAAAATCAATTCCTTTTTTTCAGGGAGGAAGCTAGAGAAAAAGAATGCCTGATAAATCAGGCATTCTTTTTCTCGACGGGAAAAAAAATGGACATGTCCATTTTTTTTCCCTCGCTTTTTTTATTAGGGAAAAAGAATCCATGCAAGCATGGATTCTTTTTCCCGTCGCTTTTTTCATTAAAAAAAAGCAACCAATTTGGCCGGCGACTCCATAAAATTGAAAATTTTATGGAATCATTCGATTCCTTCGGACCCGTGAGGGAGCTGGCCAAATTGATTGCTTTTTAATGAAAAAGCTAAAAAAAAAGAAAAACCATCGTAATAGTGAGCATTTAGTACATTTTCAAATTCGATTTTTTCACCCCCCCCCTACCCCCATATACAGGGGGAGGGGGGGGGTGTAATTTGATTTATGCCCACTATTACTATGGTTTTTCTTTTTTTTTGACGGGAAAAAGAATTCATGCAAGCATGAATTCTTTTTCCCTAGATTTTCCCCCTCCCCCTCCCCCTCCATGGAGGGGGGAGGGGGGGGAGGGGGAAAATCTAAAAAAAAGCAGAAAAAGGAAAAAAAAGCAATCAATTTTTTTTTTACGGAAAAAGGGAAAAAAAGCAACTGCTTTTGCCTTTTATCGAATGATCCCATGCGGGGGCCCGCAATTTTCAATTGCGGGCCCCCGCATGGAATCGCCGGCAAAAGCAGAAAAAGGAAAAAAAAGCCATTGCTTTTGCCGGCGATCCCATGATATTTGAATATCATGGGATCATTCGAGAAAGGGCAAAAGCAATGGCTTTTTTTTCCTTTTTCTAATTGCTTTTTTTCCCTTTTTCCGTAAAAAAAAAATTGATTGCTTTTTTTTCCTTTTTCTGCTTTTTTTCAGGGAGGAAGCGTCGGGAAAAAGACTGCATCAAATAGATAAAATGACCATAAAAAATTATCCTCCCCCCTCCTCCCCTTTGGGGGGGGTAAGGAAAGACAAAGAAAAATTACGGGTCCAGATTTATCCTTCCATCTTCACCCTTTTATTTCCTTTATTTATAGATGATCATCATTTACTTTGAAAATAAAAAATAAAGAAATAAAGATTGAAGGATAAAAAAGAAAGAAATTTTTGCCGCACCTGGATAGGAAAAAGGATAATATTTTATAAATGATTAAATTTACTTTAATTTGATATCTACCTAATTACAAAAATTAATGATATATTAACAAAATAAATTTTAAAAATTTTAACTTGTTTTAAAATAATTCATTGATATGTTAATATTTCATTATATTTTTTTAGAATAGTTTTTAATTCTTGTTTGATTTTACTCCGACACGTTTAAATCAACTTTTATAACTGCCTTCTTCGCCAAAAGAAGAAATAGATCTTTTGGCGGAGAAAACTTTATTAAAAGAAGTAACGAAAGCGTTTTCTATTTTTTGTCTCCGAATACTAAAAAAGTATTCTATTTTTATATTTTGATATTTTGTTTTTTTGTTTACTGTAAACCCGCGATACAAATTTAATCCTTTTATTTCTTTTAAGAAGGCATCGTTTAGTCGCCCTATTAGCCCTGTTTTCAGGGTATTTTTTGAAAACAGGGCTAATATTAGATATGGAATTGAGTGCCTTATAAAAATACATTTTCTCCCCCTCTTCCAGATTTTTTCTCAGGTGGGGACAAATCTGGAGAAAGGGAGGAAGAGAAGGTAAAAAATAAAAGGCTTTCCTTAAAGAAAAAATCACAAAGATTTGAGAAGCGCGACAGAGATCGTTGACTTGTCAACGATTTCCTCGAAAGAATGAGATAACAAGATCTAGATAAAGGGAAAAAAAAATCCCTTTTTCTAATCAATTTTTTTTTCCCTTTATCTAGATTTTTTTTCTATATTCTCTTCTGCTAAACTTCCTCATAAAAATAAAAAATAAACTATTAATTGAATAATGATAATTGCAGCAATAACTTCTTATACAAATATCTCAAGTATTTTAGTCCCTATTACAGGTCTTTTATTACCAGGATTGGCAATGGCTTTTTTATTTTTGAAAATTGAATCAAAAAATGTGTAATATTTAAGCAATTGATTAACCTACCCACCCTTCCTCCCGCCAAGGGAAAAAGAAATGGATGAGGAGAAAAGAATCACTGTAGACAGTGATTCTTTTTCCCTAGGGAAAAAGAATACATGCAAGCATGAATTCTTTTTCCCTAGGGAAAAAGAATTCATGCTTGCATGAATTCTTTTCCCTAGGGAAAAAGAAAAACCATAGAAATAGTGGGCATTTAGAAAAACCCCGGTTCGGGGAAAAAAAGCAATTCGATAAAGGACAAAAGCAGAAAAAGGAAAAAAAAGCAATTAGAAAAAGGGAAAAAAAGCAATTGCTTTTGCCTTTTATCGAATGATCCCATGCGGGGGCCCGCAATTTTCAATTGCGGGCCCCCGCATGGAATCGCCGGCAAAAGCAATTGCTTTTTTCCACCCCCTCCCCCCCCTCGCGGTGGGGGGTAGGGGGGGGTAATTTTCGTCGAAAAAGGGAAAAAAAAGCAATTAGAAAAAGGAAAAAAAAGCAATTAGAAAAAGGGAAAAAAAGCAATTGCTTTTGCCGGCGACGGTTCAGATATTTTAATATCTGAACCGTCATTCGATAATAGGCAAAAGCAATTGCTTTTTTTCCCTTTTTCTGCTTTTGCCCTTTCTCGAATGATCCCATGATATTCAAATATCATGGGATCGCCGGCAAAAGCAATGGCTTTTTTTTCCTTTTTCGTCGAAAAAGGGAAAAAAAAGCAATTGCTTTTGCCGCCGACGGTTCAGATATTTTAATATCTGAACCGTCATTCGATAATAGGCAAAAGCAATTGCTTTTTTTTCCCTTTTTCTAATTGCTTTTTTTCCCCGAACCGGGGTTTTTTTTCGGAATGGCCATTTAATACATTTTCAATACGTCTAATTTATTAGACGTATTGATTTATGGCCATTCCGAAAAAAAATCCCTTTTTCTCAATTCCTTTTTTTCAGGGAGGAAGCTAGAGAAAAAGAATGCCTGATAAATCAGGCATTCTTTTTCTCGACGGGAAAAAAAATGGACATGAAAAAGGAAAAAAAAGCAATTGCTTTTGCCCTTTATCGAATGACGGTTCCCAAATTTCAATTTGTGAACCGTCGCCGGCAAAAGCAGAAAAAGGGAAAAAAAGCAATTGCTTTGGCCGCGTCTATGGGTTCAGATATTAAAATATCTGAACCGTCATTCGATAATAGGCAAAAGCAGAAAAAGGGAAAAAAAGCAATTGCTTTTGCCCTTTATCGAATGACGATTCTCAAATTTTAATTTGAGAATCGTCGCCGGCAAAAGCAATTGCTTTTTTTCCTTTTTCGACGAAAATTACCCCCCCTACCCCCACCGCGAGGGGGGAGGGGGTGGAAAAAAGCAATTGCTTTTGCCGGCGATCCCATGAGATTGAAATCTCATGGGATCATTCGAGAAAGGGCAAAAGCAATTGCTTTTTTTTCCTTTTTCGACGAAAATTACCCCCCCCCTACCTCCCACCGCGAGGGGGGGGGGGGAGGGGGGGGGTGGAAAAAAAGCAATCAGAAAAAGGTAAAAAAAGCAATTGCTTTTGCCTATTATCGAATGACGGTTCAGATATTAAAATATCTGAACCGTCGCCGGCAAAAGCAATTACTTTTTTTACCTTTTTCGACGAAAAAGGTAAAAAAAGCAATTGCTTTTGCCGGCGATCCCATGATATCTTCAATATCATGGGATCATTCGATAAAAGGCAAAAGCAATCGCTTTTTTTACCTTTTTCTGCTTTTGCCGGCGATCCCATGCGGGGGCCCGCGATTTATAATCGCGGGCCCCGACAAAAAAAAAAGGATTTTTATCCGGAATGGCCATGATTCAATGCGTCTCATAAATTCGACGTATTGAATATGTATAAATGGCCATTCCAAATAAAAATCCTTTTTTTTTTTCTATTGAAATATCATGGGATCATTCGAGAAAGGGCAAAAGCAGAAAAAGGGAAAAAAAGCAATTGCTTTTGCCTATTATCGAATGATCCCATGCGGGGGCCCGCAATTTTCAATTGCGGGCCCCCGCATGGGATCATTCGATAATAGGCAAAAGCAATTGCTTTTTTTTCCCTTTTTCTAATTGCTTTTTTTCCTTTTTCATGTCCATTTTTTTTCCCTCGCTTTTTTCTAGAAATTCTTTTTCCCCAGAACTTGTTCTTTTTTGACAAAAAAAGATGAAAGGTTTGACTAACAAAATAGGTAAATTGAAATATTCAGATTTTATTTGTTAAAAATATTCATAATTTTTCTTAATAAATTTTATTAAGAAAAATTATGAATATTTTTAACAAATAAAATCTGAATAATAGAGCAAAATAAATAAAAAATAATGAAAAAAACATATTTTTGTTTTATTTGTTTACAATGGAATAATTCTTTTTATTAAGCGAGTTTCATAGAAAAAAAGTAAAAAGTAATAACGTATTTACAATTTGATTTTGCTCAAAATTTGAGAAGCGATAAGAAATTACTAACTTATTAACAATTCTCTCGAAAAAAATTTAAATTAAAATTTAATCTTTGAAGTTTTCTTTCGAATAAGCTTCCTGTGCGGAACGTTTTTAATTGAAAATTTTATTAAATTTTAACCATATTATGGTTAGAGTTTTCAGTGAATTATAGATTAAAGACAATTTTCGTCAAAATTGTTAACTTCTAAGATATGCAAATAGTAAGTTTATCAACTCTTTCTTAATAAATTTATGATTTTTGCGGTTTAAGTCGAACTAAAATCCTATCCCTCAGGTTAAAGGTTGGTAGCCTTTAAGCTTGAAGCAGGGGTAACGAAAGTAAGAATTATCAAAAGAAATGGAACTATGAAATTCTTGGAAATAAATAGCCCATTAGGTATAATGATCACACGAACCTTGAATTTCTAAAGAATATCTTATTCTGATTTTATTTCTTCTTTAGAAATTTGTCAGCAATAAAAATCCAGTAATTACTTAATCGGGGTAATTCCATCCATATTTCCGTAAATATGGGAGCCTTAACTCTTCGGATTAAGGAGCCCCGATAGACTAAATAAAGTTGGGTTATATATATTAAGAAGTAGTTCTAATATATTTAATTAAGAATATTTAGGCTGTGGGGACAGTCTAAGGACTTATTCTAACCCTGGATTAAACGAGGGTACCTAAGTGGAAATAATAAATTTTTATAAATTATTATGGAAAAATTTTAATAAAGAAAGAAAATCTTGCTCATCAATGAATGATTAATTATGATAAAGAAAAATTTATTAAAATTTGCTTAAATGTCTTAGAGGAACGTTCAGAAACTATATATTTCTACATAATTTTATTTAATTGAATATTAGCGAACAGGTTTATTATTATATAGTTAGACTATGATATTCTGATATTTTCAATTGATGAAAACATAAAGTGGCTTACCAGGCATATAATATATAGGGTACGATCCACTACCCGGCGCTTATCCTTTAAAAGATGACAACTTTTAATAACGAGGAGAATAGCTTTCTTTACTGTAACCAGGTCGAATAAGCCTGGAAAGTATAGAGATTAAAATAGGCATAGTGGCGGCATTAAACAATAAAGTTTAACTAATTTTTTGGGCCGTGGTCTAATCTCTCTATTTATGGGGCCTAAAAAAATAGTTAAGTCTGTATATTAATTTTGAGAAAAATAATATACGATGTTGAATTTTTGAGGCATTAAAAATAGATAAAACTATTTTGATGTGCACCTAATAGTGCGTTAATGACGAGGAGCCGTATGATGCGAGAGTATCACGTACGGTTTTGGAGAGCAGTTTGTCAGAAATGGCAGGCTGACTTTAAGTGTTATAAAAAAATTTTCTTTTTATTAAAAAACCCTTTCCATCGAATTTTTTTTCGATTAAAAAAGCCCAATTTGGTTTTAAACGATCATTAGTTTCTTTTTGAGCCTTCTTCCATTCCCCTCTTCTCATTTAAAAACTTCTCCATTTGCCTTTCTAAAAAACCCCGGTTCGGGGAGACAAATGGAGAAGGTTCTAAATGAGAAGAGAAGAGGTTGGAAAAAAAAAGAAAAAAAAAATGACTTTGAAACATTTGAGGAGCGCGAAGGGCTAGTTGACAAGTCAACTAGCCCCTCGAATAAAACAATTAATAAAAAAACTTTATACAATTATGGCGCTTCCATGGTACCGCGTACATACAGTAGTTTTAAACGACCCAGGTAGACTTATTTCTGTCCATATCATGCATACAGCCTTAGTTTCAGGTTGGGCAGGTTCAATGGCTTTTTATGAATTATCAATTTTTGATCCTTCAGATCCTGTTTTCAATCCAATGTGGCGCCAAGGTTGTTTTGTTTTACCGTTTATGACTCGATTAGGAATTACACAGTCTTGGGGTGGATGGTCAATCAATGGAGAAACTTCTTCCAATCCCGGGATATGGAGTTATGAAGGAGTGGCAACTTCACATATTATTTTATCTGGTTTATTATTTGCAGCTGCAGTGTGGCATTGGGTGTTTTGGGATTTAGATTTATTCCGTGATCCACGAACAGGAGATCCTGCACTTGATTTACCAAAAATTTTTGGAATTCATCTTTTCTTATCGGGATTGTTGTGTTTTAGCTTTGGTACATTTCACGTAACATATGTAGGTATTTGGGTATCAGATCCATTTGGTATCACTGGTAGTGTTCAACCTGTAGCACCGGCTTGGGGAGCAGAAGGTTTTGATCCATTTAATCCAGGTGGAGTAGCAAGCCATCACATAGCCGCGGGAATATTAGGAATTATAGCCGGGTTATTCCATTTATGTGTACGTCCTCCACAACGTTTATACAATGCATTAAGTATGGGTAGTATTGAAACAGTACTTTCAAGTAGCATTGCGAGTTAAAAATAGCTCCTTTTAAAAAAAATTCTAAAAGCAAATAAAAAAAATTGCAAAAATTCAAAAAAATTTGCAGCGATTAAAAAATTTTTTTCACAACAACTATTACTTTATTAATCGTTCAGAGACTAATAAATTAATATTTTTTAAAATATTAATTTATAAATAACTAATAAATTAATATTTTTTAAAAATAATAACATAGTCCGTAAACAATTTTTTTGATTGTTAAATTATGGTTTTTTGGGCAGCATTTGTTGTAGCGGGAACGATGTGGTATGGTTCAGCAACAACTCCAGTAGAGTTATTTGGTCCGACACGGTATCAGTGGGACTTGGGTTACTATCAACAAGAAATTGAAACCCGTGTACAAAAAAGTCTAAATGAAGGAAAATCCCTTTCTCAAGCATGGTCAGAAATTCCAGAAAAACTAATTTTTTACGATTATGTCGGAAACAACCCTGCAAAAGGAGGATTATTCCGAGCTGGAGCAATGAATAGTGGTGACGGAATTTGTGTAGGATGGTTAGGACATGCTGAGTTCAAAGATCAGCAAGGTCGTGAATTATTTGTACGAAGAATGCCTTCTTTCTTCGAAAACTTTCCGGTATTACTTTCAGATGCTGACGGAGTAGTTCGTGCTGATGTACCATTCCGACGTGCAGAATCAAAATACAGTATTGAACAAGTAGGCGTTTCTGTAACATTTCACGGAGGTGAATTGAACGATATTACCTTTACTGATCCAGCCACAGTAAAAAAATATGCTCGTAAAGCGTCACTTGGTGAAGTGCTTGAATTTGATCGAGCAACATCAGGAGCTGATGGAGTATTTCGTTCTTCTCCACGTGGATGGTTTACCTTTGGACATCTTTCGTTTGCGTTATTATTTTTCTTTGGTTGTCAATCAGCCCCATAAAAAACCATTTTTATGTGTATAAAAAGATTTGCAAAAAATTTGTTCGCAAATAATTTGCAGCCTTATGAATTAAATTCATTAGGTTCAGAGACTAAAAAAAAAGTATTTTTTATTAATTTTTTAATTAATCATGACATAGTCCGTTTAATGATAAAATTCATTAAATAAACGCATATCTGGCACGGTGCACGAGTAATTTTCCGTGATGTATTCTCTGGAATTGATCCAAATTTAGAGTCTCAGCTTGAATTTGGATCGTTTTATAAAATTGGGGATACTTCTACACCAAGAACTTAATTTAAAAATAAAACTCAATTAAAATTTTTTTTGCCAATGAGTTTTATCGTTTTTTTGAGCCCTCCTATAATCATCCTATTAACGGGGTTTATTATTACAAAAATCAATTGGGCTTATATAAATAAGCCCAATTGATTTTTGTAATAATAAACCCCGTTAATAGGATGATTATAGGAGGGCTCAAAAAACGATTATTTTCTTTTAGTTTTTTTATTTTTTTAGTTTAATTTGAGTCTTCGTCTAATCTTTCTATTTATAGGGTCTATTAGGAAAAATTTAACCTCATCCATAGGGCGATTAAAAAAACTAGGGAAAAAGAAATGGATTGGAGAAAAAAAAATATATTTTTTTTTCTCCAATCCATTTCTTTTTCCCTAGTTTTTTTAATCGCCCTATGGATGAGGTTAAATTTTTCCTAATAGACCCTATAAATAGAAAGATTAGACGAAGACTCAAATTAAACTAAAAAAACCTAATGGTTTTATCGGTTAAAATCCGATAAAACCATATAACTAAACGTTTTTTTAAGCTCTTGTTTATTTCCTTTTTTTAAGGAAAAAAAAAGGAAATAAACAAGAGCTTAAAAAAATTATCAAAATAGTATTTTTTTCTTATATTCACCCAGAAAATTAAAGACAACTCTAGGAAAAGAAAATAGGCAGAGCCTCTTTTCTTTTCGATAACTCGTTTTGTCCAGATATTTTCAGATAAAAAAGGCAGAAAAAGGGAAAAAAAGCAACTGCTTTTGCCTATTATCGAATGACGGTTCAGATATTTTAATATCTGAACCCATAGACGCGGCCAAAGCAATGGCTTTTTTTACCTTTTTCGACGAAAATTACCCCCCCCCTACCCCCCACCGCGAGGGGGGGGGGGGGGGGTGAAAAAAGCCATTGCTTTTGCCGGCGATTCCATGCGGGGGCCCGCAATTGAAAATTGCGGGCCCCCGCATGGGATCATTCGATAAAAGGCAAAAGCAATTGCTTTTTTTTCCTTTTTCTGGCGGAGGGAACCGTTGCCCTTTCTCGAATGACGGTTCCCAAATTTAAATTTGAGAACCCATAGACGCGGCCAAAGCAATTACTTTTTTTTCCACCCCCCCCCCCTCCCCCCCCCTCGCGGTGGGGGGTAGGGGGGGTAATTTTCGTCGAAAAAGGAAAAAAAAGCAATTGCTTTTGCCGGCGATCCCATGATATTAAAATATCATGGGATCATTCGATAAAGGGCAAAAGCAATTGCTTTTTTTCCCTTTTTCTCAATGCTTTATTTTAATGAAGAGTGCGTCGGGAAAAAAAGCGAACTTGTTCGCTTTTTTTCCCTAGATAAAGGAAAAAAAAGATCAATACAAGCTAATTTAAAATTCTATGAAAAATAATAGTAATAAAATTTAAAGTTGACAGATTTTTTTTTGTCCTGGGAGAAGGGGTTTAAATTAAATAAAAAAACCATTTTCTAGTTAATTTTTAATTAAAAAATGGGCAAAAAGCATTCGATAAATTGAATGTCTTTCCGACGCACCGATCAAATAATAAAAAAAAAAGATTTTTAAATCTTTTTTTTTTATTATTCGATCGGTGCTCGTTTTTTTTAATTAACTAGGCCCTTTTTTCCCAAAATTTTTATCCAGATTACAGTAGATAAAATACAAAATTGTAAATTTTGTATTAATTTTTAAAAGACCTTGCAAAAGAAAGGTATAAATGTTAGTTTTTTACTCAGAAACGAAATTACCGCAAATTATTAGAAATTTAATTAAATTTCTAATAATTTGCGGTAATTTGACATTATTAAATTTAATCACTATAAATTTATTTTAGATAAAATAAATTAAAAAGCTCTTCTGGTGAAATTGGTAGACACCCAAGTTTTAGGAACTTGTTGCTAAGGGCAGTAAGAGTTCAAGTCTCTTGGAGAGCATAAATTTCAGTTTCTGAACCGTCATTCGATAATAGGCAAAAGCAGCACTCTTCATTAAAATAAAGCAGTGAGAAAAAGGAAAAAAAAGCCATCAATTCTTTTTAATGGAAAATTACCCCCCCCTACCCCCCACCGCGAGGGGGGGGGGAGGGGGGGGTGGAAAAAAAGCAATTAGAAAAAGGAAAAAAAAGCAATTAGAAAAAGGGAAAAAAAGCAATTGCTTTTGCCTTTTATCGAATGATCCCATGCGGGGGCCCGCAATTTTCAATTGCGGGCCCCCGCATGGAATCGCCGGCAAAAGCAATTGCTTTTTTTCCCTTTTTCTGCTTTTGCCCTTTATCGAATGACGGTTCTCAAATTCAAATTTGAGAACCGTCATTCGATAATAGGCAAAAGCAATTGCTTTTTTTCCCTTTTTCCATTAAAAAAAATTGATGGCTTTTTTTACCTTTTTCTGATTGCTTTTTTTCCACCCCCTCGCGGTGGGGGGTAGGAGGGGTAATTTTCTGATTGCTTTTTTTCCCCGAACCGGGGTTTTTTTCGGAATGGCCATTGTACATTTTCAATACGTCTAATTTATTAGACGTATTGATTTATGGCCATTCCGAAAAAAACCCCTTTTTCTAATTGCTTTTTTTTCCTTTTTCTCACTGCTTTATTTTAATGAAGAGTGCGTCGGGAAAAAAAGCGAACTTGTTCGCTTTTTTTCCCTAGAAAAAGGGGTTTTTTTTCGGAAAAGACCCCTTTTTCTGCTTTTGCCGGCGACGGTTCTCTCATTGAAATGAGAGAACCGTCATTCGATAAAGGGCAAAAGCAGAAAAAGGTAAAAAAAGCGATTGCTTTTGCCTTTTATCGAATGATCCCATGCGGGGGCCCGCAATTTTCAATTGCGGGCCCCGACAAAAAAAAAAGGGTTTTTTATTAGGAATGGCCATGATTCAATGCATCTCATAAACTCGATGCATTGAATATGTATTAAATGGCCATTCCTAATAAAAAACCCTTTTTTTTTTTCTATTTCCATATCATGGGATCGCCGGCAAAAGCAGTTGCTTTTTTTCCCTTTTTCTGATTGCTTTTTTTACCTTTTTCCATTAAAAAAAAAATTGATTGCTTTTTTTCCCCGAACCGGGGTTTTTTTTCGGAATGGCCATTGTACATTTTCAATACGTCTAATTTATTAGACGTATTGATTTATGGCCATTCCGAAAAAAAACCCCTTTTTCTGCTTTTTTTTCCTTTTTCTAATTGCTTTTTTTTCCTTTTTCTAATTGCTTTTTTTTCCTTTTTCCGTAAAAAAAAAATTGATTGCTTTTTTTCCCTTTTTCTCAGCAATGCTTTTATTTTTTGTTTTTGACTTTTTCGTTTTCTCCCGTTATGACGAAAGAGCACCGATCGAATAATAAAAAAAAAAAAAGATTTAAAAATCTTTTTTTTTTTTATTATTCGATCGGTGCTCGTTTTTTTTTTCAAATTTCCCGCTCTCTCTATGAGCCTTATTTACAGGGGCTCTTTTGAGGATAAGGTTCCGCAATTTGATCAAATTGCGGAACCTTATCCTCAAAAGAGCCCCTGTAAATAAGGCTCATAGAGAGAGCGGGAAATTTGAAAAAAAACCCGGTTCGGGGAAAGCATATTGAATCATGGCCATTCCGGATAAAAAAACCCGGTTCAGAATGAGGAGAAAAGAAACGGATATATCCGTTTCTTTTCACGGTCGAAAAAAAAATATATTTTTTTTTCTCCAATCCTTTTTAATTAAGACCCGCTGAAAAAAAAATTGGATTGATTTTTTTAACGCGGTTATTCATAAATTACAAATTTTAAAAAATATGGAAAGTTCTGCTTTATTTATTACATTATTTTTATGGTTTGCTTTATTAAGTTTAACAACTTACTTTGTTTATATATCATTCGGAGAACCTAGTAAAGAATTACGTGATCCTTTCGATGATCATGAAGATTAATTTTTCTTGGAAGGAAAAAGAATCATTAGGAAAAAAGGCTAACTATATGAATTTATCTTTTTTTTACCACCCCCCCCCCCTCCCCCCCCCCTCGCGGTGGGGGGTAGGGGGGGGTAATATAAATAAAATCCCATCTCTTTCCTCCCCCCTGTTTATATGGGGTAGGGTAGGGGTAAATTCATATGGTTTTTTTCTAGGATTTCTCTTCTATTTGTGACCGTTGATTTTTAAAGTCTTTTTTGCCTATTTTAACACGTTTTATATTGACGTGTTAAAATAGGCAAAAAAAAGACTTTAAAAATATAAGGATGATAATCAGGAGAAAAAGCCTATATATGAGAGTTAGAGGTAAATTCAAATTCTCCTTTTTTTATTCAAACTCGTGAGTTTTCCCCCGAACTAGGGAAAAAAAAATGGATGAGGAGAAAAGAAATGAATTTATTCATTTCTTTTCACCGTCGAGAAAAAAAAAATATATTTTTTTTTCTCCAATCCATTTCTTTTTCCCGTAGGGAAAAAGAATCACTGTTTACAGTGATTCTTTTTCCCTACGGGAAAAAAAATGGACATGAAAAAGGAAAAAAAAGCAATCAGAAAAAGGGAAAAAAAGCAATTAGAAAAAGGAAAAAAAAGCAATTGCTTTTGCCCTTTCTCGAATGATCCCATGAGATTTCAATCTCATGGGATCGCCGGCAAAAGCAATTGCTTTTTTCCACCCCCTCCCCCCCTCGCGGTGGGGGTAGGGGGGGTAATTTTCGACGAAAAAGGAAAAAAAGCAATTGCTTTTGCCGGCGATCCCATGAGATTGAAATCTCATGGGATCATTCGAGAAAGGGCAAAAGCAATTGCTTTTTTTCCTTTTTCTAATTGCTTTTTTCCCTTTTTCCGTAAAAAAAAATTGATTGCTTTTTTCCCCGAACCGGGGTTTTTTTCGGAATGGCCATTGTACATTTTCAATACGTCTAATTTATTAGACGTATTGATTTATGGCCATTCCGAAAAAAAACCCCTTTTTCTGCTTTTGCCCTTTATCGAATGACGGTTCCCAAATTTCAATTTGTGAACCGTCGCCGGCAAAAGCAATTGCTTTTTTCCTTTTTCGACGAAAAAGGAAAAAAAGCAATTGCTTTTGCCGGCGATCCCATGATATTGAAATATCATGGGATCATTCGAGAAAGGGCAAAAGCAATTGCTTTTTTTCCTTTTTCATGTCCATTTTTTTTTCCTCGCTTTTTTCATTAGGGAAAAAGAATCCATGCAAGCATGGATTCTTTTTCCCTAGTTTTTTTTTCTTTTTTTTTCAATTTGAAAAAAAGGAAAAAAAAAACGAGCACCGATCGAATAATAAAAAAAAGATTTTTAAATCTTTTTTTTAAACGTCTTCTCCCGTTACTCCTTCGTTAGAACGAGAGAAGAGGAAAAAGTCGAAAACAAAAAAAATCCCTTTTTCTCAATGCCTTTTTTTTTGTTTTCTAAATTCGATTGGTGCATCGGAAAGTCATTCGATTAATCGAATGACTTTTGCCCTTTTTTTTCTATAGCTTCGCTAGTTATTTTTCCTTTAATCTTTTATTTTTTCTAATCCCCTATGGATAGGATTTCTTTCGAAGAAAAGGTTGAACTATTAGAAATTAATTAAAAGAGTTAATTTATTGGAAGTTGAACTATTATAAAATTTAATTAAAATTTATAATAAGTTCAACTTTCAATAAATTAATTAAAATATTATTAGTCCTAGTACCATACTAATAATAAATAAAATTTTTTATTGAAAGCCTGTGATAACAAAAAAAAAAAATCTGAAAAAAGAATACCCGGGGTATTTTTAATAAACGAAATATTCAAACAAAAAAAGGATATCTGGGGTTAAAGATACGTACTCCAAGCAGTATTCATGGAATAAGCTCGAGATACTTCGCTTTTTTATTTGCAAGGGACTCGTAATAAAAAAGACAAGTCCCGACGCGGAGAAAAAAATTTGAAGGAGAGGGGAAATATAGAATTGCCCTATAAAAACCTGCGAAAAATCTTTCTTTTATAAAATACTAATTTTATATTTCCTCTTCTCAGTTAGTGAAAAACTGTAAAAAAAAAAGGCAAAAAATCTGACTTAGGTCAGGTTTTTTGCCTTTTTTTTGATTCTTTTTTTTTTCCCGTCAAAAGAAAGAAAAATCATAGTAAGAGTGGGCATAAATCAAATTACATCCCCCCCCCTGCATATGGGGGTAGGGAAGGGTGTAATTTGATTTATGCCCACTCTTACTATGATTTTTCTTTCTTTAGGGCTCCCCCGTTCTTTTCGCCTTCCCACCAAAATTTTCAATTTTGGTGGGAAGGCCTATAATTTTTAATTTTTGATTCAAATCCTTTATGCTTTTTTTGCGATAATCATTTTCTGCCTTAAAAAAGAAAAAAGATAATTTTTTTCTTTTTTCCTAAATTGGCTTTAATAATAAAAAAAAAATATATCTATGAGAGTTAATTTTTTAAAAAAAAAAATTAGTTTAATATTTCTAGGTTTGCTAAGTTTTTTTCATTTTAATAGGTGTGATGCTTTTCCAATTTATGCTCAACAATTATATCCAAAATCACCACGAGAAGCAACAGGAAGAATTGTTTGTAGTTCATGTCATTTAGCGGCAAAACCAGTAGAAATTAGCATTCCACAAGCCGTTTTTCCAGATTCTGTATTTGAAGCAGTTATTAAAATTCCTTTTGATAAACAAATTAAGCAAGTTCTAGGGAATGGAAAAAAAGGAGACTTAAATGTCGGAGCTGCACTTCTTTTACCGCCAGGCTTTAAATTAGCACCCCCTGATCGAATTCCACAAAATATAAAAGAAAAAATGGGGGATTTAAATTTTGAAAAATATAATCAAGATAATGACAATATTTTAGTTGTTGGACCTGTATCGAAAAAATATTCTGAAATGACAGTTCCTATTTTGGCGCCTAATGAGAAGGAGAAAGATTTTGCCTTTTTAAAATATCCAGTTTATGTCGCTGCTAATAGAGGTCGTGGTCAGCTGAATCCCAATGGCTCTCTGAGCAATAATAATCAATTTACAACTAAACATACTGGAAAAATAGTTGAAATTGTTCAAAAGAAAAAATATTCATTAATCAACATCCAAGAAAATGGTGAAATTTTTTCTGAAAAAATTCCAGCAGGACCAGAGCTTATTGTAAAAGAAGGAGACTTTGTCAAGACCGATCAAGCTTTAACGCAAAATCCTAATGTGGGGGGATTCGGTCAAACTGAAACAGAGGTAGTACTCCAAAGTCCAGCTAGAATCGTTGGATTAATAGTAGTTTTATTATTATTAGTGCTAGGTCAATTGTTCTTCGTTTTTAAGAAGAAACAATTTGAGCGAGTACAATTGGCATCGGGTTTATATGATTAAACAACTTTATTTTTTAAAAGATCATTTAATCCCTCCCCTTCCTCCAGGCTTTTACCAAACGTTACCTTTAATTGCTCTATGGACGGGGTATATTTAGAGGAAACTGTCCCAAAATTTAATCGAATTTTGGGACAGTTTCCTCTAAATATACCCCGTCCATAGAGCAATTAAAGGTAACGTTTGGTAAAAGCCTGGAGGAAGGGGAGGGACATTATTTAAAAGGTCATTTAATTTTTTTTTTAATAATTTAATTTTTTTTTAATCATTAAATTTTTTTTTTCTTTTTTTATAACAATTTCCCGCTTTTTGTAGGAGCCCTATTTACAGGGTCTATTTTGAGAAAACGGTCCAGAAATTCGATCGAATTTCTGGACCGTTTTCTCAAAATAGACCCTGTAAATAGGGCTCCTACAAAAAGCGGGAAATTGTTATAAAAAAAGAAAAAAAAAAAAAAAGAGTTCGTAGCTAATTTAAATAAAAATCTCAACTTTAAATCGTGAAATAAGAGGTTTGACTCCTCTCGAACTCAAAAAAAAATTAAAAAAACAAAAAATAAATTAGGGCAATATTATTAAAATCATCAAATTTATTTGTAATATAAATTTTTTTACTAATAGTGGTGGTGAAGTAATGTAAATTTTTTCACTAATAGTGGTGGTGAAGGTAGTAAAGGTGGGGGGTTAAAAGGAGGTGTAGGTGATAATGGATGATAAAAGCAAAGAGTAAAAAAGGGTGAAGATAAAGTGGAGTGAATAAAGATGGGTGTAAACATATATTTCTATCCAAAAATAAAAATCTATAAAATGCCCCATCAAATTGGACGAAAAAATGATTAGAGAAAAATGCTTGATGTTATCAACTATATTCATAAAGGGGTTAATAATTTAAAAAGAGGGAATATTACAGATATTTATTTAAATTGGTATATTACTTTAAAAGATTCAAAAAAATTTAAAAAAAAACCAGGTTTTCATACTTTATGTCAAATTCATGAAAGTCAAAAACCTAAAGATTTAAACTATTTTAAACCGTTAGGTTAGGTTATGATGAATTTAATACTGCTATTGATTGAGATTCTGAATATAAAGATTTAAAGACTTGTGATAATAAAAAAAGCTTCTCTTTATTCTTATTGTTATTTAGATTGTTATATAAAAGATGATGATAAAAATAAACTTGTAATTTATAGTCTACCCCCGAAAAAATCAATTAGAAAAAATCTCGGTTCGGGGAAAAAAACAATTAGAAAAAGGGAAAAAAAGCAGAAAAAGGGCAAAAGCAGAAAAAGGGGTTTTTTTTCGGAATGGCCATAAATCAATACGTCTAATAAATTAGACGTATTGAAAATGTACAATGGCCATTCCGAAAAAAAAACCCCGGTTCGACGAAAATTACCCCCCCCTACCCCCCACCGCGAGGGGGGGGGGGGGGGGGGGGGGGAAAAAAAAGCAATTGCTTTGGCCGCGTCTATGGGTTCAGATATTAAAATATCTGAACCGTCATTCGATAATAGGCAAAAGCAGAAAAAGGGAAAAAAAGCAATTGCTTTTGCCGGCGATCCCATGAGATTGAAATCTCATGGGATCATTCGAGAAAGGGCAAAAGCAATTGCTTTTTTTTCCTTTTTCTAATTGCTTTTTTTCCCTTTTTCCGTAAAAAAAAAAATTGATTGCTTTTTTTCCCCGAACCGGGGTTTTTTTTTCGGAATGGCCATTGTACATTTTCAATACGTCTAATTTATTAGACGTATTGATTTATGGCCATTCCGAAAAAAAACCCCTTTTTCTGCTTTTGCCCTTTATCGAATGACGGTTCTCAAATTTTAATTTGAGAACCCATAGACGTGGCCAAAGCAATTGCTTTTTTTTCCTTTTTCGTCGAAAATTACCCCCCCCCCTACCCCCCCCCGCGCGGGGGGGGGGGGGGGGGGGGTGGAAAAAAAAGCAATTGCTTTTGCCGGCGATCCCATGAGAGTGAAATCTCATGGGATCATTCGAGAAAGGGCAAAAGCAATTGCTTTTTTTCCCTTTTTCTAATTGCTTTTTTTCCCTTTTTCTAATCAATTTTTTTTTTTAAGCTCGTTTTTTTTTAAGAAAAAAAACTGATCGTGGGCTCCCCCATGGGATCATTCAAGAAAGGGCAAAAGCAGCACTCTTCATTAAAATAAAGCAGTGAGAAAAAGGGAAAAAAAGCAATTGCTTTGGCCGCGTCTATGGGTTCTCAAATTTAAATTTGGGAACCGTCATTCGAGAAAGGGCAAAAGCAATTGCTTTTTCCACCCCCTCCCCCCTCGCGGTGGCCCACCGCGAGGGGGGAGGGGGTGGAAAAAAGCAATTGCTTTTTTTCCTTTTTCGTCGAAAATTACCCCCCCTACCCCCACCGCGAGGGGGGGGGGGGGGTGGAAAAAAGAGCAATTGCTTTGGCCGCGTCTATGGGTTCAGAAATTTCAATTTCTGAACCGTCATTCGATAAAGGGCAAAAGCAGAAAAAGGGGTTTTTTTTCGGAATGGCCATAAATCAATACGTCTAATAAATTAGACGTATTGAAAATGTACAATGGCCATTCCGAAAAAAAAACTCCGGTTCGGGGAAAAAAAGCAATTGCTTTTGCCTTTTATCGAATGATCCCATGCGGGGGCCCGCATGGGATCGCCGGCAAAAGCAGAAAAAGGAAAAAAAAGCAATTGCTTTTGCCCTTTCTCGAATGATCCCATGATATTTCAATATCATGGGATCGCCGGTAAAAGCAATTGCTTTTTTTTCCTTTTTCGTCGAAAATTACCCCCCCCTACCCCCCACCGCGAGGGGGAGGGGAGGGGGTGGGTGGAAAAAAAAGCAATTGCTTTTGCCGGCGATCCCATGATATTGAAATATCATGGGATCATTCGAGAAAGGGCAAAAGCAATTGCTTTTTTTTCCTTTTTCTGATTGCTTTTTTTACCTTTTTCGTCGAAAAAGGTAAAAAAAGTAATTGCTTTGGCCGCGTCTATGGGTTCAGATATTAAAATATCTGAACCGTCCGTCATTCGATAATAGGCAAAAGCAGTTGCTGTTTTTCCCTTTTTCCGTAAAAAAAAATTGATTGCTTTTTTTTCCTTTTTCTGCTTTTGCCGGCGACGGTTCAGATATTAAAATATCTGAACCGTCATTCGATAATAGGCAAAAGCAGTTGCTTTTTTTCCCTTTTTCAGTAAAAAAAAATTGATTGCTTTTTTTTCCCTTTTTCTAATTGATTTTTTTGGGGAGGAAAATCTAGACAAAGGTAAGAAATTATGTAATTTATTTTTTAAATATTAGAAAATTATAACTGATAAAAAACAGATTTAATGTGATTATCTAAAAACGATAAAATTTATCTTGACAATTTATTTAAAAAGGGCAATAGTTATGATCCTCATTTTTATAATGAAAAAAAAGATAGGATTATTATCGATAATAATCAAAATAGTATAAATTCTTTGACAGAAGATGTATCTGTTGAAGAAGAGACTTTAAATCAAAAAGTTTTTAATGAGAACTACCAACTTGGTGACTAAAAAAAGATAAAACAATTAAGTATGATAATAGAACAAAAAAACGTTTTTTTCTTTGTTTTTTTTATTCTTTTGAAATTTATTTTGAAATAAAAATAAATAAAACAAATTCTGATATAATGTAAAAATATACTGAAATTTATTTTAATAAAATAAATCTATATTTTAACAGTGCTAATTTATCAAAACAAATAAAAATATATCAAGAAAGTAATTTTAATAAGTCGGGAAAAGAGGAAAAAAATATTTAGGTTTCTTGCCTCAGGACTAATTTGAGGTTATCATCAAAAATGATTTCCTCGAATTAGTCCTGAGGCAAGAAACAGTCGAAAAAAAAATTTTTAATCTTTCGACAAAAGAGAAGAAAAACTTCAAATCAATTGAATTGCGTAACCTTATTCTCAAAAGAGGCTCCGTCAATAGGGCTTATAGAAAGCGCGGGAAAAAATCCCTTTTTCTAAGAAAAAGGGATTTTTTCCCGCGCTTTCTACTCGCTTTTTTTTCCCGAACCGGGATTTTTTTGAATGCTTTTTTTAAATGAAAAAAGCGAGTATTCTCCATTATAAAAAGCGAGTCATTTTGCCGGCGACCCAAAGCCATTAAAATGACTCGCTTTTTATAATGGAGAACGGGGGAGCCCTAAAGGAGATAACAAGCAGAAAAAGGGGTTTTTTTTTTCAATTTCCCGCTTTTTATCAGTCCATTTTTTAAATAAGAAGCCCCGTCAATAATAGGCTTATAAAAAAAAATGGACTGATAAAAAGCGGGAAATTGAAAAAAAAAACTAAAAAAAAAAAGAAAAACCATAGTAATAGTGGGCATTTAGAAAAAGGGATTTTTTTTCGGAATGGCCATAAATCAATACGTCTAATAAATTAGACGTATTGAAAATGTACAATGGCCATTCCGAAAAAAAACCCCGGTTCGGGGAAAAAAAGCAATTGCTTTTGCCCTTTCTCGAATGATCCCATGATATTTCAATAGAAAAAAAAAAAGGATAAAAATCCTTTTTTTTTTTCTATTGAAATATCATGGGATCATTCGAGAAAGGGCAACGGTTCCCTCCGCCAGAAAAAGGGAAAAAAAGCAATTGCTTTTGCCTTTTATCGAATGATCCCATGATATTGAAGATAGAAAAAAAAAAAAGGATTTTTTACTCGTTTTTTAACCCCTCCTTTAATTGCCCTATTGACGGGGTATCTTACGCTAAAAATGGCTCTAAATGAATTCATTTAGAGCCATTTTTAGCGTAAGATACCCCGTCAATAGGGCAATTAAAGGAGGGGTTAAAAAACGAATAAAAATTCCTTTTTTTTTTGTCGGGGCCCGCGATTGAAAATCGCGGGCCCCCGCATGGGATCGCCGGCAAAAGCAGAAAAAGGAAAAAAAAGCGATTGCTTTTGCCTTTTATCGAATGATCCCATGATATTGAAGATATCATGGGATCGCCGGCAAAAGCAATTGCTTTTTTTACCTTTTTCGTCGAAAAAGGTAAAAAAAGCAATTGCTTTTGCCGGCGACGGTTCAGATATTAAAATATCTGAACCGTCATTCGATAATAGGCAAAAGCAATTGCTTTTTTTTCCTTTTTCTGATTGCTTTTTTTACCTTTTTCGTCGAAAAAGGTAAAAAAAGTAATTGCTTTGGCCGCGTCTATGGGTTCAGATATTAAAATATCTGAACCGTCATTCGATAATAGGCAAAAGCAATTGCTTTTTTCCACCCCCTCCCCCTCGCGGTGGGGGGTAGGGGGGGGGGTAATTTTCTAATTGCTTTTTTTCCCTTTTTCTTAATCCATTTTCAAATTCGAGTTCATGAGAATTTGATTTATGCTCACTATTACTATGGTTTTTCTTTTTTTTGACGGGAAAAAGAAATGGATTGGAGAAAAAAAAATATATTTTTTTTTCTCGACGGTGAAAAGAAATGAATAAATTCATTTCTTTTCTCCTCATCCATTTCTTTTTCCCTAGTTCGGGGAAAAATAATGAGTTCGTAGCTAATTTGGATAAAGCTCTTGACTTCAGATCTTGGGATAGGAGGTTCGACTCCTCTCGAACTCAAAAAAAATAAAGATGAAAGTCTTACCTATTTAACAGTCAAAAGTCTTTTCGCTTATTTTTTATTTAACAAAAATTTTTAACGAGGGGATCGTTGACTTGTCAACGATCCTCGTCGCGCTCCTCTTATTTTGAAAAGCGCCTCCTTTTACCACCCAAAAATAAAAAACTATAGAAAAAAAAATCTCATTTTTCATTGTCACTTTAAATTCTTTTTTTCACTTTTATTTTATATTTTTTGCTCATAATTATTCCTTTTTTCTTTCTTTAGATTTTGAACCTCCCCTTTCACAGAAAGAGAGAGGAGAAAAAAGTGATTAGAAAAAGGGAAAAAAATCTCTTTTTCCATTAAAAAAAATTAATCACTTTTTTTTCCCTTTTTAGGATTACTTTTTTTTAATAAAAAAAGCTAAAAAAAAAAAGAAAAACCATCGTAATAATGGGCATTTAGTACATTTTCAAATTCGATTTTTTCACCCCCCCCTACCCCCATATACAGGGGGGAGGGGGGGTGTAATTTTATTTATGCCCACTATTACGATGGTTTTTCTTTTTTTTTGACGGGAAAAAGAATTCATGCAAGCATGGATTCTTTTTCCCGTCGCTTTTTTTATTAAAAAAAAGCAGAAAAAGGAAAAAAAAGTAATTGCTTTTGCCCTTTCTCGAATGATCCCATGATATCCGAATATCATGGGATCGCCGGCAAAAGCAATTGCTTTTTTCCACCCCCTCCCCCCTCGCGGTGGGGGGTAGGGGGGGGTAATTTTCGACGAAAAAGGAAAAAAAAGCAATCAGAAAAAAGAAAAAAAAGCAATCAATTTTTTTTTACGGAAAAAGGGAAAAAAAGCAACTGCTTTTGCCTATTATCGAATGACGGTTCAGATATTAAAATATCTGAACCCATAGACGCGGCCAAAGCAATTACTTTTTTTACCTTTTTCGACGAAAAAGGTAAAAAAAGCAATTGCTTTTGCCGACGATCCCATGCGGGCCCCCGCATGGGATCATTCGATAAAAGGCAAAAGCAATTGCTTTTTTTCCCCGAACCGGGTTTTTTTTTTCGGAATGGCCATTGTACATTTTCAATACGTCTAATTTATTAGACGTATTGATTTATGGCCATTCCGAAAAAAAACCCCTTTTTCTGCTTTTGCCCTTTATCGAATGACGGTTCCCAAATTTCAATTTGTGAACCCATAGACGCGGCCAAAGCAATTGCTTTTTTCCACCCCCCCCCCTCCCCCCCCCTCGCGGTGGGGGGTAGGGGGGGTAATTTTCGACGAAAAAGGAAAAAAAAGCAATCAGAAAAAGGGAAAAAAAGCAATTAGAAAAAGGAAAAAAAAGCAATTGCTTTTGCCGGCGACGATTCTCAAATTAAAATTTGAGAATCGTCATTCGATAAAGGGCAAAAGCAATTGCTTTTTTTCCCTTTTTCTGCTTTTGCCTATTATCGAATGACGGTTCAGATATTAAAATATCTGAACCCATAGACGCGGCCAAAGCAATTACTTTTTTTACCTTTTTCGACGAAAATTACCCCCCCCCCTACCCCCCACCGCGAGGGGGGAGGGGGGGTGGAAAAAAGCAATTGCTTTTGCCGGCGATCCCATGCGGGGGCCCGCAATTTTCAATTGCGGGCCCCGACAAAAAAAAAAAGGGAAAAGGCATTCGATAAATCGAATGCCTTTTCCCTTTTTTTTTTTTCTATCTTCAATATCATGGGATCATTCGATAAAAGGCAAAAGCAATCGCTTTTTTTCCCTTTTTCTGCTTTTGCCGGCGATCCCATGATATTGAAATAGAAAAAAAAAAAAAGGATAAATCCTTTTTTTTTTTTTGTCGGGGCCCGCGATTTAAGAAAAAAAAAAAAGATGAAGGGAACGATGGCCATTTAAATACATTTTCAAATTCGACGACGGAGAATTTGATTTATGGCCATCGTTCCCTTCATTTTTTTTTTTTTCGTCGTTTTTTTTATTAAAAAGGGTGGATTTGGCCGGCGATTCAAACCCATTTTAATGGGTTTGTATCATACGATAATCGCCGGCCAAATCCACCCTTTTTAAGAAAAAACTGATCGCGGGCCCCCATGGGATCATTCGAGAAAGGGCAACGGTTCCCTCCGCCAGAAAAAGGGAAAAAAAGCAATTGCTTTTGCCTTTTATCGAATGATCCCATGATATTGAAGATAGAAAAAAAAAAAAGGGAAAAGGCATTCGATTTATCGAATGCCTTTTCCCTTTTTTTTTTTGTCGGGGCCCGCAATTGAAAATTGCGGGCCCCCGCATGGGATCGCCGGCAAAAGCAATTGCTTTTTTTACCTTTTTCGTCGAAAAAGGTAAAAAAAGTAATTGCTTTGGCCGCGTCTATGGGTTCAGATATTAAAATATCTGAACCGTCATTCGATAATAGGCAAAAGCAATTGCTTTTTTTCCCTTTTTCTGATTGCTTTTTTTTCCTTTTTCTGCTTTTGCCGGCGACGGTTCTCTAATTGAAATTAGAGAACCGTCATTCGATAAAGGGCAAAAGCAATTGCTTTTTTTTCCTTTTTCTAATCAATTTGGCCGGCGACTCCATAAAATTTTCAATTGAAAATTTCATGGAATCATTCAATAGCCGGCCAAATTGATTGCTTTTTTTTTAATAAAAAAAGCTAAAAAAAAAAAGAAAAACCATAGAAATAGTGGGCATTTAGTATATTTTCAAATTCGATTTCATGAGAATTTGATTTATGCCCACTATTTCTATGGTTTTTCTTTTTTTTTTGACGGGAAAAAGAATTCATGCTTGCATGAATTCTTTTTCCCTAGGGAAAAAGAATTCATGCAAGCATGAATTCTTTTTCCCGTCGCTTTTTTTATTAAAAAAAAGCAATCAATTTGGCCGGCGACTCCATAAAATTTTCAATTGAAAATTTCATGGAATCATTCGATAGCCGGCCAAATTAATTGCTTTTTTTTAATAAAAAAAGCTAGATTTTTCTCCCACTAAGAAATTTAAAACTATTTGTTTTTTACCTTTCTATATAGGCTTATCGCTTTTTCCTTTTCCTTTCCTCTCTTCATGAAGAGGGGAAAGAGTTTTATTTGGTGCTCTTTAAAAACAAGACACCAATAAAAGGTTTTAATAGGATTTTAACCTATTAAAACCTCGGGAAAATAAAAAAAATCAAAGAAAAAATCTCTTTTTCTAATGATTTTTTTCCTGAATTTAAAAAAAAAGCTTCCCTAGAAGGGAAGCTGTTTTATATCTTTTTATCTAATTTATTGTCCCAATAATAAAATAGCCAAAACGTTTAGAAGTGCAATTATAAACAAATAAAAAGTAAAAAAAAAAATTACAGTTTATCTACTGTATCAAATTCGAATTTACAATATTGTTTCTATAAAAGTTTTAATAAGTCCGAAAAAATGATTTCGGACTTTGCTTTTATTTCTTTTTTTTCCGTAATTTCGCGCTTTTTATATAAACAGGGTTTATATAAAAAGCGCGAAATTACGGAAAAAAAAGTTCAGACTATGTCATTTTCTTTTAAACCAGATTTAAAAAAATTTCATTTATTAGTCGTTGAACCCTTTATTTTAAGGACTGCAAATTAATTTTTTTTTTGCAATTTATTTTTTTTTAATTTTAGTTTTTTAAACTAAATGAGACTAATTAAAATCTCTTTCCATACTTCACAAGCAGCTGATAATTCTGGAGAGAATTCTGCAGCTGAACGAATGATTTCACCCGCTTCACGAGCTAAGTTTCTTCCTTCGTTACGAGCCATTACACATGCTTCTAACGCTACACGGTTTGCTACTGCTCCTGGTGCATTACCCCATGGGTGACCTAAAGTTCCCCCACCGAACTGAAGACAAGCATCATCGCCAAATATGTCGCAGGTTATGATTGATATGAATCAATTAAAAGGACTATGTCATCATTAATGATTAAGCCTTCCATCAAAATTAAAAATTTTACTCCCCTCTTAAAAAGGAGAAGAGTAGAAAGGCTTTTTCACCCGAATAGGTCTGTAAAACAGACCTATTCGGGCTTAAAAATTAATGTAAAATACTTAGTCTCTGAACCTAATGAATTAAATTCATAAGGCTGCAAATTATTTGCGAGCAAATTTTTTGCAAATCATTTTATACACATAAAAATTGATTTATGGGGCCTCTATTTGACCAATGCTGGCATGTGCCAGATGTGAATACCCATTTTATTAATGATTTTTTGTCATTGAACGGACTATGTCATCATTAATTCTAAAATTAATGGAAACTATTTAGTCTCTGAACCTAATAAATTTAGGTTGCAAATTACCAATTTAAAGCTTTTTGCAATTTTTTTCTACACAAAAAAAATTTTGCAAAACAAAAATTTTTTTTGGGGCTGTTCTAACAACCACTAGCAACTGGCATAACACCTCCAAGCATGAAATTGATATTTTAGAATATCACATGGACTTTGTTATCATAAATAAAAGATGTAATTTATGTTAAAATTTCAAGTCTCTGAACAAATTTATTTTTAAAAATAAATTTGCTGCAAATTATTATTATAATTTTTTGCAAGTTTTTTAATTTACATATAATATTTTTTAAAATTTTTAAAAGATATTTCTTTTTATTATTATATCTTTTTATTTAAATTTTTCAATTAAAAGATATTTTTTTTATTATTATATTGTTTAATTTAAATTTTTTATTTTTCTATTATATGGGGCCATTAAATTTAACCCATCCACTCTTGACTAAAGAAGACTCCTCTGTGACGATCTTTTTCAATAAAGCCATCTCGCATAAGGTCGACGAACCCTTGTGTAATGTCTCTATCTCCTTCTAGCTTTCCTACTACTGTTCCAGAGTGTAAGTGGTCACCTCCACTCATACGTAATGTTTTAGCTAAAACTCGGAAGTGAATTCCATGATTACGTTGACGGTCAATAACTGCGTGCATGGCACGGTGGATATGTAGTAACAATCCGTTATTACGACAGTAATTAGCTAAAGAAGTGTTAGCTGTGTAACCTCCTGTTAAATAGTCGTGCATAACAATTGGAACTCCAAAACCTCTTGCTGTTTCTGCACGGTATAACATTTCTTCTGATGTTGGTGCAGTTGCATTCAGGTAGTGCCCTTTAATTTCCCCTGTTTCAGCTTGTGACTTGTAAATTCCTTCTGCTACAAATGCAAATCGGTCTCTCCAACGCATGAATGGTTGTGAGTTTACGTTTTCATCATCTTTTGTGAAATCTAATCCTCCACGTAGACATTCGTAGCAGGCACGACCGTAGTTTTTAGCTGATAACCCTAATTTTGGTTTAATTGTACACCCTAAAAAGGCACGACCGTATTTGTTTAATTTATCACGTTCTACTTGGATTCCGTGTGGTGGACCAAAGAATGTTTTAATATAAGCGTTAGACATTCGTAAGTCTTCCAAACGTAGAGCTCGTAATGCTTTAAATCCAAATACGTTACCTACTACTGAAGTTAATAAGTTTGTTACTGATCCTTCTTCGAATAAATCAATAGGGTAAGCTACGTAAGCAAAGAAACTATCATCTTCTCCCGGAATCGCTTCTATGTCGTAACAGCGACCTTTATAACGGTCTAGAGATGTTAATCCATCTGTCCAAACCGTTGTCCATGTTCCTGTTGATGATTCTGCTGCTACTGCCGCTCCTGCTTCTTCTGACGGAACTCCTGGCTGAGCAGTAACGCGGAAACACGCTAGTATATCAGTATCAAGTGTTTGGTAGTCTGGAGTATAGTATGTTAAACGATAGTCTTTAACACCTGCTTTAAAACCTGCCGTTGATTTAGTTTCAGTTTGTCCCATAATAATTAAAATTTAATAATTCTTGTATAAATTTATTCATTTTATTAAATTAGCACTCCTCGTTTATTACTTTGTAAGCTGATAAAACCCAATAAGTACTAAAAAGGATAATAGCAAGAAAAAAAAGAATAAAATTTGAATACACTATATTTACATATTCCCGGTTATAAATAAATAATATATGTTTTTTATTTTATATAACAAATTTTTTTAAATATTTCAACTATTTTAAAAAAATTTGTTTTTTTAGATTTGCTATTTTTTCTATAATTTTTCGTTATCAATAAAAGACCTATTTTCAGGATTTTGTATAATAATTTAAGGCCCTTAAATTATTATACAAAATCCTGAAAATAGGTCTTTTATTGATAACGGAAAATTATAGAAAAAATAGCAAATCTAAAAGAAGTAAAAAATGCTTTTTTAAATTATTTTAAAAATGCTTTTAAAAATGTAAATATGTTTTTTTCACCCTTTATAAAAATTTTGAAAAATAATCGTAATTATTTGCACTAATTTCTAATAAAGGCTCATACTTATTAAAGCCTTCCCACCAAAATTTTCAATTTTGGTGAAAAGGCGAAAAATCGATAGGATCTCTTTGAATTTCAACTAATAATAAAAGATAACTCATTAATTCTTTTATTGTGTTAAAAGTATTTTTAGGAATACAAATGGAAAAATCAAATTGAAAATTTTCACTAATCAAATTATTTTTTAATAATTCATTAAAAATAATTTTATTTTTAGTTCTTTGTTTTGGTCGATAACCTTGAGCAAGCTGCTTAAAAGAAGGTGAGTCACTTTGGCCTAATTTCCAACCCCAAAAAGCTTTTAAAGTAGTAGCAACAGGGGAAAATAAGTAATAATTTAAAGCCTGTCTTTTATTTCAAAGGTTATTATTATTAAAGTCAGGCGGTTTTGGTACGTCTGGATTTTTTTTTAAATATTCATCTATCATGGATATTAAAGCGTCTACTAAATCTGGAATTTCTTTAATTTTATTGTTTGAATCAGATGGATCCACAATTAATTTATCCATATCTGGGTAAAGTTCGTTTTCAAAACTGTATTTAGTTTGAAAAAATTCTTTGAATACTAAAATGTTACTTTTTAAAACCCAAGACTTAAAAAAGAAAAAATTAATATACAAAATAAGCCTATAAAAATTAAAAAAATTATGAAAGTTAAATCATTTGACAAGAATATTTATAAAGAGGCTTTTACCAAATACCTTACTTTATTTTGTTACTTATTGTTTCGTTTATAAGCCTGAAAGTAAAGTTTTTTTAAATGAAATTGCTTTGGTGTTTTGAGTTTTTACAGATTGATTAAATTTAACGCCAATTCCTGCCAATTTTTTAAAATATAGGTTAGACCTATATTTTGGTGTCGAATTGGCAAATGTTTATCCTGGAAAAGAAGAATGAGTTTCGGTTTATTATAATCTAAGTTTTTGCTCAAAAGCGCATGAGGAGTTGTCAAAATTTTTGAATAAAAAAAAAAAAAAAGTGATAGGGAAATGATAAAAATAAATTATCTTTTATATGAAGGACTTTTACAAGTTAGTAAAAAAAAAGAGGCGTCTTTTTTTTTACTATTGTATTTGATAAAACTCTTGAAAATGGACTTGATAAAAAAGATTTGCCAGATTATTTGCAACAAAAAATTGATTTTTATCAAAACTATTCCATTTATCAAAAAAATCAAACTATGTCTTTTTGAGATTTTGAAAAGTTTAAAGCTACTTCCAAATTTTTACAACAAAACATATAAAATCAAACCGTACAAGCTGTCTATATATCTAAATTGGAAAATTCTTAAAAATGAAAATTACCGGTTATGTATTTGTAGAAATAGACGGCTAAAAAATAAGACAGCAAAAGATACTTTGTTTTCAATGTTTTTTAATGTTTTACTTATTAACTTTTTATTTAACCTTTTTCCCTAATGTTTAAGCTAACTTTTTATTTATTTTGCTAGCTAACGCTTAACCCTTTACTAAATTTTTTAATTAAAAAATTTAGTAAAGGGTTAAAAACTTGATGCGTTTAGAAGAATGAAAAAACGAGGGAAAAAAATGGACATGTCCATTTTTTTCCCGTCGAGAAAAAGAATGCCTGATAAATCAGGCATTCTTTTTCTCTAGCTTCCTCCCTGAAAAAAAGGAATTAGAAAAAGGGAAAAAAAGCAATCAGAAAAAGGGAAAAAAAGCAACTGCTTTTGCCTATTATCGAATGACGGTTCAGATATTTTAATATCTGAACCCATAGACGCGGCCAAAGCAATTTTTTTCCACCCCCCCCTCCCCCCCTCGCGGTGGAGGGTAGGGGGGGGGTAATTTTCGTCGAAAAAGGTAAAAAAAGCAATTGCTTTGGCCGCGTCTATGGATTCTCAAATTAAAATTTGAGAATCGTCATTCGATAAAGGGCAAAAGCAATTGCTTTTTTTCCCTTTTTCTGCTTTGGCCGCGTCTATGGGTTCAGATATTAAAATATCTGAACCGTCATTCAATAATAGGCAAAAGCAGTTGCTTTTTTTCCCACCCCCCCTCCCCCCCCCTCGCGGTGGGAGGTAGGGGGGGGGGTAATTTTCCGTAAAAAAAAATTGATTGCTTTTTTTTCCTTTTTCTAATTGCTTTTTTTTCCCTTTTTCTAATTGCTTTTTTTCCCTTTTTCTTAGTACATTTTCAAATTCGAGTTCATGAGAATTTGATTTATGCCCACTATTATTATGGTTTTTCTTTTTTTTTGACGGGAAAAAAAATCCATGCTTGCATGGATTCTTTTTCCCTAGTTTTTTTGACAAAAGCCTCGCGGTGGGGGGAAAGACAAAGGTAAATGATAAAAAGAAAAAAAATTTAATATCTTTAATCGATTCCTTTTGCTAAAAAAAGAAAAACTAAATCGTTGTGTTTGCCTTAAATCTAAATTTGTAAAAATCTTCCTTTTCTTTTTTCTAAAATTTTTCATAAATTTTTTTTTATATTTTTTTTTTTAGTACCCAACCCGTCGGATTTGATTTTGATAAATCTATATCAAATAAGCTTACTTTCAATTTTAATTTATCATATTGTTTTAATAATATATCCAACAATAATAAATCTTTAGTTAAAATTTCACTAATATCTAAAGGGTTATAACTGAAATCAATAATTTCAGGTAATTCTTCATTTTTGAAAAAGTTTATATATTTTTTTAGGGCCGTTTCATTTTTTTCTTCCAATTTATTTAAATCATTTGTTAATCAAAAGATTCTTTGATGATTAAAATTCTCCATGGCGGTACTTAATTGTGAAACAAAATCAGATTCGGTCATGGAATCAGTTACTTTAACTTCTGGAATTAATGGATAAAGTATATGAGTCCAAATTTGACCTCCTTTTAAAATGTTATTAGATTTAGAATGAACGCTATCGGATGGAGAATTCGCAATATCCCACTGAAAGGATTCAGTGCTATCCGGTGAAGAATTCGTAATATTAGACTGATAAAATGGATTGATATCCGATAGATAATTTATACTGTTCAACGGATAAAATGGATTGATATCCGGTGGAGAATTTGTACTGTTCAACGGAGAAGAGGGTCGAGTGATATCTAATTGATAATTTTTTATTTCCCTTTTTTCATCGTTTATATCGTGAATATAAATTACTTGATAATCAGAATTAATATAATATTCTGTTATTTCTTGGATTTTTTTTTCCCGATTCTTTACATCTATTAAAGAGGCATCGGTGCTTATTTCACACACAAAATCGTCGAATTCATTAAACGGGTCCTCCTCCTCCTCCTCCTCTTCATTATCAATTCTTTCTAATAATTCATAGAAATTTTTTTTAAAAATTTCCAAAATATTCTCTTGATCTTGCCCAATATAAACCGTCTTATCTTTTGAATCTTTAATGATAAAATATCCAGCCTTTCCAAAATTTTGGACATTAAGTCTTATTTCATAAATATGTTTTTCTATTTCGACTATTATATCAGGTTTAACTAAATTGTGAGATACGATTAAATTTTGTAAAATTTTAAACTTTGTAATTAATTTTCTGTATACTTCGTGATCAAATAGATTCATTAAATTTTTTTTTTAAATTTTTTTTTTTTAATTAATTTTGAAATTGTTTAAAGATTAAAAAATCAGGTGATATTTCTCATCTTTTCAAATTTTTCACTTTCTATATTAGCTCTTTATATGGGGAGTCAAGTTTAAAATTGATTTTAAACTTGACTCCCCATATAAAGAGCTAATATAGAAAGTGAGAAATTTGAAAAAAGAAAAAAAAGGCGGGCCCGCGATTTCATTTCATTAAAAATCACGGGCCTCGACGAACACCAAAGCTTCCCTGCCATGAATAAATTCATGGCGGGGAAGCTTTGGTGTCTTCGTTTAAATTATAAAAAATTCCGAAAACAGGTGTAAATAAAGACGAGCACCGAATAATGCTTTTAATAAACCAAAGGTCTTTTTGATACGTCGAAAAAGACCTTTATTTAGAAAGTCTTAAGGCTTCCTATCTATGGTTTTTTAAACCACTCTTTGGCCTCTATTCGCCCACTTTCGCCTTATTACACCCTCTTAACCAGAACTTAAGAAGCAGTCCATAGATTTAAATAAAAATTAGCAATTTTTTCACTAGTGTTAGAATCGAAATTGCAACGTTTTTTAACTAAAAAAAGAGCAGAATTAGATATTTTTGCAATAAGTTCTTTTTTTTGTTGGCTGTATGACAAATCTAAAATCTCTTGCTTTTTTTTTTTCAAACTTTCAATTTCGTTTTGGGTAAAAGCCAACAATTTTTTTTTTTCATTTTGTGCTTGTTCTTGATTCTGCTTATTGAGTTCATTAGCTTTTGCTTTTGCATTTTCAAAATCAATTTGAGCTAAACGTAATTTTTCTTGTGCTTCGTTTGCTTTTTTATCTGCTTCGGCTAAATTCATTAAAATTGTTTCTCTTCTTGCAGCTAGACTCTGACTTAAAGCATTTCCAACAACTGAAATTAAAACGACTAAAACAATTGCTAGATTGATAACATTGGTTTCTAAAATTTTTTCTACTAAATTCATAATTTTTCTAGTATTTTAATATTTACATTTTTTTCTTTTTTTTTCCCCCCCCCCCCCCCTCGCGGTGGGGGGAGAGGGGGGGGTAATTTTCTAAAAGCGGAAAAAAAAGGTTATGCTCTTATGGCTGGCCCCGAAATTTCAATCACTAATTTCCTGCTCTCTCTATGGTTAGTTTTCAGGGTCTTTTTTGAGAAAACTGCCCAAAAATTCGATTGAATTTTTGGGCAGTTTTCTCAAAAAAGACCCTTCCAGATTTTACCTTCCAAAAAAAACTAGGGAGGGGGTAAGGGGGGGGAAAGGGAAAATCTAAAAAAATTAAAACCATAGTAATAGTGGGCATAAATAAAATTACACCCCCCCCGTCCCCCCCCTGTACATGGGGGGAAGGGGAGAGGATGAAAAAAATCGAATTTTAAAATGGACTAAATGCCCACTATTTCTATGGTTTTTATTTTTTTTTAGGGAAAAAAAATTAATGCAAGCATGAATTCTTTTTCCCGTCGCTTTTTTCATTAAAAAAAAGCAGAAAAAAGAAAAAAAAGCAATCAATTTTTTTTAATGGAAAAAGGGAAAAAAAAGCAATTAGAAAAAGGAAAAAAAAGCAATTGCTTTTGCCCTTTCTCGAATGATCCCATGATATTCAAATATCATGGGATCGCCGGCAAAAGCAATTGCTTTTTTTCCCCCCCCCCTCGCGGTGGGGGTAGGGGGGGTAATTTTCGTCGAAAAAGGAAAAAAAAGCAATTGCTTTGGCCGCGTCTATGGGTTCCCAAATTGAAATTTGGGAACCGTCATTCGATAAAGGGCAAAAGCAATTGCTTTTTTTTCCTTTTTCTGCTTTTGCCGGCGATCCCATAATATTAAAATATCATAGGATCATTCGAGAAACGGCAAAAGCGATTGCTTTTTTTAAGGGGAAAATCAGAAAAAGGGAAAAAAAATTGCTTTTTTTGGGGGAAAAAATCTGGAAAAAAAGGTTGAAACTAATAAAAAAGACGAAATAGTATTTATTAGTTTCAATTATCCATTAAAAGGGTTAGCAAATAATAATGCCAGTGCTGTTACTAAACCATAAATTGTAAGAGATTCCATGAAAGCAAAACTTAATAATAATGTCCCTCTAATTTTTCCTTCTGCTTCTGGTTGACGAGCAATTCCTTCTACAGCATAACCTGCTGCTGTTCCTTGTCCTTGTCCTGGACCAATCGAACTTAAACCAATTGCTAAACCTGCTCCGATTACTGATGCTGCAGCGACTATTGGGTTCATAATATTTATTAAAAATTTTTTTTTTATTTCCCGAAAGTAATAACTTTTCGGGGAAGGAGAGTTATAAGATACTAGAAAAAAATTTTTTCCTTCTCTTTATGTTTTCTTTGGTCCTTTAAAATAGACACTTAAATTCCTTATATTTAGCGGATTTTATTTTTTAAGCTTTTTCACCTCCGCCTTCCCCCCCCAAGGGAAAAAGAAATGGATTTATCCATTTCTTTTTCCCTTAGGGAGGTGAAGGGGGGATTAAAATTTTTAATTTGGAAAGGCCAATCATTGTCTCGAAAAAAATTTTTTTTATTTTTTTAGTTTTTACGACCCCTTATTTGCTTAATATTTATGAATTTAAAACGAGCTTTATTTGTGATTTGAAAAACCACAAATATAGCGTGAGGACTCATTATTTATCACGGGTCTTCAGCCGCAATTCAATATTTTGCTAAATCTTTCCCGCCAAGGGAAAAAGAAATGGATTTATCCATTTCTTTTTCCCTTGGCGGGGAAGACAAAGAGATTGTTCAAGGAAAAAAATAATTATTCTTTTTTTTTGAATTTTTTTGATTTTGGTATTGCCAAAAAATTCGAAAAAGAGACGACAAAAAATGAACCTTTTCCTAGCAAGAGGACCGATAATGGCTATTTATTACATTTTTTTAGACACAATTTCAATTGTGTACAAGATTTATGGACATTCTCGGTCTTCCTGCCCTTCGAGATTCATTTTACAGAGAGCCCTAAAGAATTTTTGATTTATTAAAAATTCTTTTTCTCTAACAATGATTCAATAAACTTTTCCTCTAAAATTCCTCCCCCAAAAATTTTCTGAAAAAACATTTTCAATCAGATTTTCCCCTCAGATTTGTTTTTTATTTTTTCTGTAAACAAGGTTCCTCTAGAAAGCGGAAAATTACGAAAAAAAGAAAAAACAAATCTGGGGGGAAAATTTGATTAAAAATAAGTATAAGGAAGCGTACGGAGTTTCCCCAACGGAATTTTATTGATTTTTAATCAATAGTATGATTCAATTCAATTCGATCATTCTTTTTTTCAACCCCTTATGGTGAGATGAATAAAATATATCATGTTTTCAAGTCTCCTTTTTTTCAATTCCATTTTTTTGCCACTTAATGGCAAAAAAGAGATGTTTGACAGGGGAACCAATCAATTCAAAATTTTAAAAATAAAGCTCAAATGAATTCATTATAATTTTATTTTTCTTATTTTTCAAATAATTTATATTTTTTTTCGAATTTCTTTTTTGTTTTATTATTCCACCTTTTATTTAGGGAAAAAGAATCCATGCTTGCATGGATTTTTTTTCCCTTTTTCTGCTTGTTATCTCCTTTAGGGCTCCCCCGTTCTCCATTTTAAAAAGCGAGTCATTTTGCCGGCGACCCAAAGCTATTTTAATGGCTTTGTATCATTCGATTCTTTCGGACCCGTGATTCTTTTCCCCGACTGGAATGGGCTATTCGTTTCGAATGATGTTCAAATTTTTTCAATATTTAATCATCATTCGAAACGAATAGCCCATTCCAGTCGGGGAAAAGAAAATAAAAAACCCGGTTCGGGGAACTGGCAAAATGACTCGCTTTTTAAAATGGAGAATGCTCGCTTTTTTAATTAAAAATTGATCGCTTTTTTTTCTTTTTTTCTAATCGCTTTTTCAGATTTTTTTTTCCTTTAGCAAAAAAAAAAAAAAATTCATCGCCCTCACGGGTTCGTAGAAATTTTTTCCCACCAAAAGTCTCGGGAACCTTCATTTTTACCATTCAAAATGAAGGTTCCCGGGGGAGACAAAGAAGCGATTGTTTTTGCTGGCGACAATTAACAGATTTTCTCCCCAAAAAATCTATTAGAAAAAGGAAAAAAAAGCAATCAATTTTTTTTTTAATGGAAAAAGGAAAAAAAGCAATCAATTTTTTTTTTAATGGAAAAAGGAAAAAAAAGCAATTGCTTTTGCCTTTTATCGAATGATCCCATGCGGGGGCCCGCAATTTTCAATTGCGGCCCCCCGCATGGAATCGCCGGCAAAAGCAATTGCTTTTTTTCCCTTTTTCTGCTTTTGCCCTTTCTCGAATGATCCCATGAGATTTCAATCTCATGGGATCGCCGGCAAAAGCAATTGCTTTTTTTCCCTTTTTCTGCTTTTGCCGGCGACGGTTCAGATATTAAAATATCTGAACTGTCATTCGATAATAGGCAAAAGCAGTTGCTTTTTTTTCCTTTTTCTGATTGCTTTTTTTTCCTTTTTCTGCTTTTGCCGCGTCTATGGGTTCTCAAATTTGAATTTGAGAACCGTCATTCGATAAAGGGCAAAAGCAGAAAAAGGGAAAAAAAACAATTGCTTTTTTTCCCTTTTTCCGTAAAAAAAATTGATTGCTTTTTTTCCCACCCCCCCTACCCCCCACCGCGAGGGGGGGGGTAGGGGGGTAATTTTCCATTAAAAAAATTGATTGCTTTTTTCCCACCCCCCCCTCCCCCCTCGCGGTGGGGGTAGGGGGGGTAATTTTCCGTAAAAAAAAATTGATTAGAAAAAGGGAAAAAAAGCGAACAAGTTCGCTTTTTTTCCCGACGCACTCTTCATTAAAATAAAGCAGTGAATTTGCCGGCGATTCTATAAAAATTTTAATTTTTATAAGATCATTCAATAGCCGGCAAATTCAGAAAAAGGGAAAAAAAGCAATCAGAAAAAGGGAAAAAAAGCAACTGCTTTTTTTACCTTTTTCTGCTTTTGCCCTTTCTCGAATGACGGTTCCCAAATTAAAATTTGAGAACCCATAGACGCGGCCAAAGCAGAAAAAGGAAAAAAAAGCAATTGCTTTTGCCCTTTATCGAATGACGGTTCCCAAATTTCAATTTGGGAACCCATAGACGCGGCCAAAGCAATTGCTTTTTTTCCACCCCCCCATCCCCCCCCCCTCGCGGTGGGGGGTAGGGGGGGTAATTTTCGACGAAAAAGGAAAAAAAAGCAATCAGAAAAAGGGAAAAAAAGCAATTGCTTTTGCCCTTTCTCTAATGATCCCATGCGGGGGCCCGCAATTTTAAATTGCGGGCCCCGACAAAAAAAAAAGGGCAGGAATGGCCATGATTCAATGCATCTCATAAACTCGATGCATTGAATATGTATTAAATGGCCCTTTTTTTTCTATTTCAATATCATGGGATCGCCGGCAAAAGCAATTGCTTTCCACCCCCCCCCCCCCCCCTCGCGGGGGGGGGTAGGGGGGGGGTAATTTTCGACGAAAAAGGAAAAAAAAGCAATTGCTTTGGCCGCGTCTATGGGTTCAGAAATTGAAATTTCTGAACCGTCATTCGATAAAGGGCAAAAGCAATTGCTTTTTTTCCCTTTTTCTGCTTTTGCCGGCGATCCCATGATATTTGAATAGAAAAAAAAAAAAAAGGATAAATCCTTTTTTTGTACCCGCGATTTAAGAAAAAAAAAAGATGAAGGGAACGATGGCCATTTAAATACATTTTCAAATTCGACGACGGAGAATTTGATTTATGGCCATCGTTCCCTTCATTTTTTTTTTTTCTTAAATCGCGGGCCCCCCCATGGGATCATTCGAGAAAGGGCAAAAGCAGAAAAAGGGAAAAAAAGTAATTGCTTTGGCCGCGTCTATGGGTTCAGATATTAAAATATCTGAACCGTCATTCGATAATAGGCAAAAGCAATTGCTTTTTTTCCCTTTTTCCGTAAAAAAAAAATTGATTGCTTTTTTTTCCTTTTTCTAATTGCTTTTTTTCCTTTTTTCTAATCGCTTTTTTTGGGGGGGAGAAAATCTTTAAAGGGGGCGAAAAAAAATCTAATAAAGAGGTTGGAAAATAATTGAAATAAGTAAAAAAGATACCTTCCTCCCCCTCTTTTTCACTCTCCGGGTGGGGATAATCAATAAAGGACTTACCCACAAGAAGAGAATTCAATGCTAAAAAAGGCAAAAGGCAGAGTAATTTTATGAAGTTGTCGGCAGAATAAAAAGCTTTTTTAAATAGAAAAAGCGTCGGAAAAAAAATTTTTTTAAATGAGCCTGGATAGACTCGAACTATCAACAGATTCCTTATTAAAGAATTACTCTACCACTTGAGTTACAAGCTCTTTTATTTTTAATAGATAAAAAAAAAAGTAAATAAATAAAACTTATTAAAAAAATATCAATTTTATTAATTTTATATTTTATTAATTTTATATATTTTTAATAGCTTATTTTATTAAATTTTGTCAATTTATTCCGTCTTATTTTTTAAAAATTGACAAAATTTAATAAAATAAGCTATTAAAAATATATAAAATTAATAAAATTGATATTTAATTTATTTAACAAAAAAGATAATATTAAAATGTAGAATTTTAGTTGGATACCTAGTATAAAGGGGGAATAATTTCAATTGGCAAAATCCCGGTTTTGCACGCCGGTCATATGGGTTCGAGTCCCATTTCCTCCAAATTTAAATAAAATTTTATTAAATTAAGTAACTATTTTATGATAGGTTGTTCAAATTGTCTCTTTTTTCGATGGTTTTGTTTCTATTACTTTAAAATATCCCGCTCTCTATACTAGCCTTATTGACAGGGTATATTTTGAGGATAAGGTTCCGCAATTTGATCAAATTGCGGAACCTTATCCTCAAAATATACCCTGTCAATAAGGCTAGTATAGAGAGCGGGATATTTTAAAGTAATAGAAACAAAACTTAAGCTTTTTTTGATGGAAAAAAAATTGGGAATCCGCGAGTTTTTTTTGGTATTTTTTTCAAAAAAATAAAAAAGAACAAAATAAAAACAAAAAAATAAAATTTGAAAAAATATTACTATTATAATATATTCCATAATCATAAATTTTTAAAATTTTCAATTATAATATTTAATTATAACGAGCAAAGAAAATTTTTAATTTTCTTTGCGTCGAAACCCACAATAATAAAAAAGATTTAAAATCTTTTTTATTATTGCGGGTCCCCTCCTTTTTTATCAATCTTTCTATTTTTTATTCTAGATTTTCCTCCACCAGATTTTTTCCCTTTTTCTAATCACTTCTGGTGGGAAAAAATCTGGGAAAAAGAAATGAATGAGGAGAAAAGAAATGAATGAGGAGAAAAGAAATGAATTGGAGAAAAAAAAATGCCTGCAGGCATTTTTTTTCTCCAATTCATTTCTTTTCTCCTCATTCATTTCTTTTCTGCTTATCCATTTCTTTTTCCCGTTGATCCTTTAATTTAAAATGAACGGTTGGTTTTGGATGAAAAGATCCAGATTTTTCCCCTCTTCACGGTGGGGGGTAGGAGGGAAATTTTCATTAAAAATTGATCGCTTTTTTTTTGGTGGAGAAAAATCTAGCTTTTTTTATTAAAAAAAAGCAGAAAAAGGAAAAAAAAGCAATCAGAAAAAGGGAAAAAAAGCAATTGCTTTTGCCGGCGATCCCATGCAGGGGCCCGCATGGGATCATTCGATAAAAGGCAAAAGCAGTTGCTTTTTTTTCCCCGAACCGGGGTTTTTTTTCGGAATGGCCATTGTACATTTTCAATACGTCTAATTTATTAGACGTATTGATTTATGGCCATTCCGAAAAAAAACCCCTTTTTCTGCTTTTGCCCTTTCTCGAATGATCCCATGATATCCGAATATCATGGGATCGCCGGCAAAAGCAATTGCTTTTTTTTCCACCCCCCCCCCCTCCCCCCCCCTCGCGGTGGGGGGTAGGGGGGGGGTAATTTTCGACGAAAAAGGAAAAAAAAGCAATTGCTTTGGCCGCGTCTATGGGTTCTCTAATTGAAATTAGAGAACCGTCATTCGATAAAGGGCAAAAGCAATTGCTTTTTTTTCCTATTTCTAATCAATTTGGCCGGCTATCGAATGATTCCATGAAATTTTCAATTGAAAATTTTATGGAGTCGCCGGCCAAATTGATTGCTTTTTTTTAATAAAAAAACGACGGGAAAAAGAAAAAGGATAATAGGAATAGTGGAAACAGTAAATTATGAAGTAGCTCGTAGATTTGCTTATGATGAAAGTTTAGATACAACTCGTCTTTATAATTGTAATCCTTATTATAATAAGAATTATAAAGGATTTACGTATTCTATTTATTTTTAAAAAATAGATTTAAAAAATCCTTATTATAATAAAGATTTTTTAAATAACTTGATATATTTATGTTTTTTAATTTATAAAAAATACTGATTATAATAAGTAAATAAAATTTAATTACTGATAATAACACTTTATTGATTTTAAATCAATAAGAATAGGAATAATGGGTGTATAAAAGCAAATTTGTATATTAACACTATTACTATGGTTTTTCTTTTTTTCCGCTTTTATTTTCTTTTTTTGATGATTAGAAGCCCCCTTTAAGTCCCCTATTTTCGAGGATGTATTCCAAAAAAAAGTGCCTTAAATTAAAACACTTTCTTTTTTTTATTTTTGGAAGCCTTCTTTTAAACCAACTATTTACCGAGTCTCGTATAAGGAAAAAGTTGGTTTAAAAGAGGGCTTCCAAAAATAAAAAAGGCGAGTCATAAATCCATGGTATGAAAAACTGGATTTGTAAATAATCTCACTTCACAAAACAAAAAATACGAAAATTTAAATAACTTATATGTCTTTATTGAATTATAATTTTTTTCCTATTTTGTTTTTTTTAATTTGGAATATTCTTTATGTTAAACCATTTTTTAATAAAAATACAATTAGTCAATCTTCTGCAATTAATTCCTTTTCTTTTTTTAAAAATTTCTCTCCCTTTTTCTATGGACCTAAAGAAATAGTCTCAGAAAAAAGTCCCCAAGACGAATATTCGGGGAAAGCCCCTAGCGAAAGTCTGCGAAAATCTATCCCAAAGAAATTTCCCGAAAAGAGCTCGGAAAAAGGACCTATGACAATAGACCCTTTTTTCTCTCGAAAAAAGGAGTCTTTGAAAAAAGAGAACTTTTCCCAGGGGTTCCTGGAAAAAGAAGGCGTCAGAGAAATGGGAGGAGAGAGGTTAAAAAAAAAGAATGGCCGATTTGAATTAAAAAAAAATTATGGCGCCGGGACTCGAAATTTATGGCAAGTCCCCGAAATTTTAGATATAAATAGTCAGGATTTATCAAAAAAAACTCTGAAACAAAGGAAAAAAATATTTTCGAATCGTGTTCAAATATTTTATTCTCCTCTGGAAAAAAAAAGGGTTTTTTATCCGGAATGGCAATGATTCAATGCGTCTCGTAAATTCGACGCATTAAATATATATAAATGGCTATTCTGAATAAAAAACCCGGTTTGGAAGAGTGAAAAAGTGCAAAATAATGACACGATTATAGGTCTTTATTCGCTAGCAAATTATTTTACTAGCTCTGAATTTTATAAAAAAAATTTATTATTGAATAATTTTGAAAAAATTCCTTCTTCGACTCTATTAAAACAAGCGGTTTTAAGTAAAGAAAAAAAACAGCTTGCTTTCACAAATTTATCCCAAACCTGATGAAAATTTCGGCACTATATGTCTGAAATCCGTCAAAAAAACTTTTTTAAAAACAAAGGTTTTTCACTCTTTATTTATGAAGGAGATAATTTAATGCCATTAAAATTCAATGATTTTTTTAAATTAAATTTTAAAGATATTAATTTAATTTCAAGGTCCCAAAAAGAAAAGGAAAATCGACGGCTTTTTTCAAAAGCAAAAGAATCTATCGATACGAGTCGTTCGAATGATGTCATTTCCCCTAAAGATACTGTTTTTTTAGGCCAAAATTTAGGAGAAAAGTTCTTCGCGTCTGAAAAACAAATACATAACTGATTAAAAAATATTCGCTATCTTCCAAAAAAAGCTTTTTTTTTCTCAAATAAAAGAAAACTTCCTTATAATTTTATTAAACAAGTTCCATGTGCGGGTTGGTAGGGTATATTAATGGAAAAGTAGGTGTATAAAGGCCAAAAAGCTGATCTCTTAGCCAATAAAATAATTAAACTAGGTTTTTTTTTTTTCCGTAAACCTAAAAAAATTGAAAATTAAAATAGAACCACAAAAGTGTGAGGTAACTGTAGCATGATAATAAAGCAGATCGCACCCTTTATTTAGATTTTCCCCCTCCCCCCCCCCTTCCCCCCCCTCCATGGAGGGGGGGGAGGGGGAAAATCTAGGGGGAATGTACCGCGAGGCGATGACATCAATAGGAACCATCTTTAGAATCTCCTAAACTGTTTTGTTAGGGTAAAGCTGCTTTGTAATAAAAACGGCGAGTCAAATACTTTTTACCAAAATGGAAAGTGAAAATCTTTATTTATTTGACGACAAGATTATCATCTGAGTAGTTAATAATGTAAGAAACTAAAGAAAAAAGAATAAAACTAAAGAGCTCCAAAAAAACTCTTGCTTGCAAGGATTCTTTAGAAATCCTTAGAACGTATTATGTTTTTTCTCTAAGGAAAAAGAATCTATGCAAGTATGGATTCTTTTTTCCGTCGCTTTTTTTTAATGAAAAAAAGCTAAAAAAAAAGAAAAACCATCGTAATAGTAAGCATTTAGAAAAAGGGAAAAAAAGCAATTAGAAAATTACCCCCCCCCTACCCCCCACCGCGAGGGGGGGGGGGGGGGTAATTTTCTAATTGCTTTTTTTCCCTTTTTCTTAATCCATTTTCAAATTCGATTTTTTTCACCCCCCCTACCTCCATTTACAGGGGGGGAGGGGGAGGGGTGTAATTTGATTTATGCCCACTATTACGATGGTTTTTCTTTTTTTAAATGAAAAAATCTAAAACCAGTTTATTTATTTTCAAAACAAGGACAAATGATAAAATAACAGATTCACATAAAGATATCTTAGAGTCTTACATAAATATACACTGAACCAACCAGACCGGCTAAGGCAAAATATCGGTCTTCGGACTGATAAGGGACTAGAAAAAAAAAATTTAGATAAAAAGAAAAAAAGAATTAGAAAAAGGGAAAAAAAGCAGAAAAAGGGAAAAAAAGCAATTGCTTTTGCTTTTTATCGAATGATCCCATGATATCTTCAATATCATGGGATCATTCGATAAAAGGCAAAAGCAATTGCTTTTTTTCCCTTTTTCTGCTTTTTTTCCCTTTTTCTAATTCTTTTTTTCTCTTTATCTAGAATCTTAGAGATTCCCATTATGCCCGGAAGAGGTCCTTAACCAACTTTGAAAAAGTTGAGAGGGCAAACCAGTCAAAAAATATCCTTTTAGGATATGGATAAAAAAGGTGTCGGGAAAAAAATTCTAAGGACTCGCGATCAGTTTTCTTTCCTTTTTTTTCCCATTTTATCCTTTTTTCTTTTTTTCGGGTACCCACATTTTTTTTCAGAAAATCGTAGATTTTCGAAAAAAATTTGGCGATAGTTTGGCCTCTGGGAAGTAATTGGAGCTTAGAAAAAGGGAAAAAAAGCAATTAGAAAAAGGAAAAAAAAGCAATTGCTTTTGCCCTTTCTCGAATGATCCCATGGGGGGCCCGCGATTGAAAATCGCGGGCCCCCCCATGGGATCATTCGAGAAAGGGCAAAAGCAATTGCTTTTTTTTCCTTTTTCTAATTGCTTTTTTTCCCTTTTTCTGCTTTTTTTCCCTTTTTCTGCTTTTTTTCCCTTTTTCTTAGAATTTTCGATTCACTATTTTTTTTGTCTAAATTTTCCCCCCTCCCCTCCCCCAGCTTTTTTTGGAAGAAAAAAGTCTGTGGAGGAAAGGGGGAAAATCTAAAATGAAAATTTAAATAAGGTACCTTATTCACATAATCTAAATGGTTAAGCTAAAAAGTCTAAAATCCTGATAGAGAGCCGTATGATGCGTAAGTATCAAGTACGATTCGAGAACAAGTCGTTATACCAACAAGTGGCGGGTTAGTTTCATTTTACGAATTAAATAATCAACAAATTAAATTTATACTTAAGCCATTAAAAAAAAAAAACTTTAAATTATTTCAAAATCTTCCTGATATAACAAGCACCAAAAGTGAAAAAGCAATGGCTTTTCGTGTATGGAAAAGGTGAAAAATCGAAAAAAAAACAGAAATTAGGATCCCTCATGATCAAGAAATTATTTATTTTTCGGGGGTTTCGCCCCTAAGGACGAAACCTAAATTTCATAGTTTAGGACTAACAATACCATCTATTTCTCTCTCAGTTACAAAATCCATTTTAAAAAATAATGATTTTTTTGATCCATTAAATTTTTCATTTGAAAAAGAAGAGTTGAATAGTCGAGAATTATCTTTAAAAAAAGCATCTTTGCTAAAAACGGGAACCAAAAAAAATTCGGGTATCTTCAACTTTGCTTCCCACACCAAGTTTGTTCAACCAACGACTCTTTATTCGAAAAAAAGGAGGGAAGAATCAAATAGGGGAGAAGAACGGAAAATAAAAAAAGAGGTTTTTACTTCAGGGGAAAGTAAAAACGAAAATTTAATCGTCGAAAAATTTTTTGGGTTTCCTCAGTTGTGAAAATCCAAACTTGAAAAAAAAAATTCTATAATTTTAAAACCGCTTTCTTGAAGATTCGCTTCGCGAGCCTCTTTTAAAATAGAGCAAAATTCGTGAGTTAAAAAACCGGATTGGTCTCGAGATTTTTTTACAAAAAAAAGGGGATTAGAAAAATCTGGATCTTATATTAAAAATTGAAATTTTTTAAAATCTATAGAAAATTATATAATTGAATCAAATTTTAGGCTTTACCATACCCTCCCCTACCCACCATATCAAGTTGATTCCTCTTCGATGGATAAACTGTATCAAGGTGGGGAAGAGTGGAGGTGGGAAGCCGATAAAAAAGAAAAATTTTGACCAGAAAAATTAGGCTCTCATAAAATTACCCTCCCCCTACCCCCCACCGCGAGGGGGGAGGGAGGGGGGGGGTGGGAAAAAAGGGGAGAAATAGAAATGATATCCAAAAATAACGAAAATCGTTTACACCGATTAGTGCTTTTTAAGCAATGAGCAGTGCAATGAGAAGAAAGCAAAAAAAATAAAACAACGATTAAAACAAAAAAATTACAACCTATAGTTTTTAATCTTTATCAAAATAATTTAGTACCAATTTTAAAATATTTTAGTTTATCCGATTATCCATGAATTCAAATGTCTTTAAGTCGTCCTATTGATTTTTTGTCTTCAAAAAATCAAAAGGTTTTTGAAAATAACTTACCTAAATTATCAATTTATTATCAAAAAACAGTTGTTAAAAAAAAGAAAGGAAAACAAAAAAAACAATCCATTTCTTTGAAAAATTATTTAAAAAATCTTTCAAGTATTAATCATGAATATTTTCAAATTCATCAATCTTATTCATTATTTAATCATAGGATTTTATTAATTCAACCTATAATTTTATGGACTTTAATTAGTAAAATTCTTTTTTTTTACTTTTTTTTCAAATATTTAAACGCATTTTTTTTAATTTTGGGAACAGAATATATAACTAATCTTTCAAAAGTTTTTATTAATATTAAATATTCAGATGGAAATTTATTATCAATTTTACAAATTTACAAAGAATTTAATGATCAATTACAACAACAAGATGCAATTAACCATCGTGTAAATCATCAAATAGATATTTTTCGACCTAAAAATTAATTAAATTAAATTAGTATCAAGCGATGTTGAACTTGAGATTTTTTTTATGGAACAAACTATCGTTAAGTAATGTAAAAAAAGGTATTTTAAAACAAGCAACAGAAAATTCTATTTATTAAATCGAATTTTTTGTTTAAAAGATGAGGACACAAAAATACCCGTTAAAAAGAAAAAAGTCCTTGGCTATTTTTCGACATTTTTTTTTCTTTTTTTTTTTCCAGGAGGGAACCGTTTCACTTTTGGTAAAAAAAAAGGAAAAAAAACTGATCGCGGGCCCCCCTGGTATTATTAGATAAACGGCAAAAGCAATCCAAAACAAAAAATAAAGCATTGAGAAAAAGGGATTTTTTTTGTTTTTGAAATCCTCTTTTATTAGTCCATTTTTTAAATAAGAGACCCCGTCAATAATAGGCTTATAAAAAAAAAATGGACTAATAAAAGAGGATTTCAAAAACGAAAAAAATCCCCGGTTCGGGGAAAAAAAGCAGAAAAAGGGAAAAAAAGCAATCAGAAAAAGGGAAAAAAAGCAACTGCTTTTGCCTATTATCGAATGACGGTTCAGATATTTTAATATCTGAACCGTCGCCGGCAAAAGCAGAAAAAGGGAAAAAAAGCAATCAGAAAAAGGGAAAAAAAGCAATTGCTTTTGCCTTTTATCGAATGATCCCATGCGGGGGCCCGCATGGGATCGCCAGCAAAAGCAATTGCTTTTTTTCCACCCCCCCTCCCCCCCTCGCGGGGGGGGGTTGGGGGGGGGGTAATTTTTGTCGAAAAAGGTAAAAAAAGCAATTAGAAAAAGGAAAAAAAAGCAATCAATTTTTTTTTTACGGAAAAAGGGAAAAAAAGCAACTGCTTTTGCCTATTATCGAATGACGGTTCAGATATTTTAATATCTGAACCGTCATTCGATAATAGGCAAAAGCAATTGCTTTTTTTCCACCCCCCCCCCCCCTCACGGTGGGGGGTAGGGGGGGGTAATTTTTCGTAAAAAAAAAAATTGATTAGAAAAAGGGAAAAAAAGCAATTGCTTTTGCCCTTTCTCGAATGATCCTATGATATTTGAATATCATGGGATCGCCGGCAAAAGCAATTGCTTTTTTTTCCACCCCCCCCTCCCCCCCCCTCGCGGTGGGGGGTAGGGGGGGGGTAATTTTCGTCGAAAAAGGAAAAAAAAGCAATTGCTTTGGCCGCGTCTATGGGTTCTCTCATTGAAATGAGAGAACCGTCATTCGATAAAGGGCAAAAGCAATTGCTTTTTTTCCCTTTTTCTGCTTTTTTTCCCTTTTTCTAATCAATTTTTTTCCTTTTTTCTGCTTTTGCCTTTTATTGAATGAAGGGCTCCCCGATTGAAAATCGAAAAAAAAAACTCGGTTCGGGATGAGGAGAAAAAAAATGGATATATCCATTTCTTTTCACCGTCGAGAAAAAAAATATATTTTTTTTTTTCCAATCCTTTTTTTTTTGTCGGGGCCCACGATCAGTTTTTTTCTTAAAAAGGGTGGATTTGGCCGGCGATTCAAACTCATTTTAATGAGTTTGAATCGCCGGCAAATTCAGAAAAAGGGAAAAAAGCAGAAAAAGGAAAAAAAAGCAATCAGAAAAAGGTAAAAAAAGCAATTGCTTTTGCCTATTATCGAATGACGGTTCAGATATTAAAATATCTGAACCCATAGACGCGGCAAAAGCAATTACTTTTTTTACCTTTTTCGACGAAAATTACCCCCTACCCCCCACCGCGAGGGGGGGGGGTGGAAAAAAAGCAATTGCTTTTGCCGGCGATCCCATGATATCTTCAATATCATGGGATCATTCGATAAAAGGCAAAAGCAATCGCTTTTTTTACCTTTTTCTGCTTTTGCCGGCGATCCCATGATATTTGAATATCATGGGATCATTCGAGAAAGGGCAAAAGCAGAAAAAGGGATTTTTTTTCGTTTTTTAACCCCTCCTTTAATTGCCCTATTGACGGGGTATCTTACGCGAAAAATGGCTCTAAATGAATTAGAGCCATTTTTCGCGTAAGATACCCCGTCAATAGGGCAATTAAAGGAGGGGTTAAAAAACGAAAAAAATCCCGGTTCGGGGAAAAAAAGCAATTGCTTTTGCCTTTTATCGAATGATCCCATGATATTGAAGATATCATGGGATCGCCGGCAAAAGCAATTGCTTTTTTCCACTCCTCCCCCTCGCGGTGGGGGTAGGGGGGATAATTTTCGTCGAAAAAGGGAAAAAAAAGCAATTAGAAAAAGGAAAAAAAAGCAATTGCTTTTGCCCTTTCTCGAATGATCCCATTATATTTCAATATAATGGGATCGCCGGCAAAAGCAATTGCTTTTTTTCCACCCCCCCTCCCCCCTCGCGGTGGGGGGTAGGGGGGGGGTAATTTTCGTCGAAAAAGGAAAAAAAAGCAATTGCTTTGGCCGCGTCTATGGATTCTCAAATTAAAATTTGAGAATCGTCATTCGATAAAGGGCAAAAGCAGAAAAAGGGAAAAAAAGCAATTGCTTTTGCCTATTATCGAATGACGGTTCAGATATTAAAATATCTGAACCGTCGCCGGCAAAAAGCAGAAAAAGGGAAAAAAGCAATTGCTTTTGCCCTTTATCGAATGACGGTTCTCAAATTTTAATTTGAGAACCGTCGCCGGCAAAAGCAATTGCTTTTTTTCCTTTTTCGTCGAAAATTACCCCCCCTACCCCCACCGCGAGGGGGGAGGGGGTGAAAAAAGCAATCAGAAAATTACCCCCCTACCCCCACGGGGAGGGGGTGGAAAAAAGCAATTGCTTTTGCCTATTATCGAATGACGGTTCAAATATTAAAATATCTGAACCGTCGCCGGCAAAAGCAATTGCTTTTTTTCCCTTTTTCTGCTTTTGCCGGCGATCCCATGAGAGTGAAATCTCATGGGATCATTCGAGAAAGGGCAAAAGCAATTGCTTTTTTTCCACCCCCCCCCCCCTCGCGGTGGGGGGTAGGGGGGGGTAATTTTCTGATTGCTTTTTTTCCCTTTTTCTAATTGCTTTTTTTCCCTTTTTCTGCTTTGGCCGCGTCTATGGGTTCAGAAATTGAAATTTCTGAACCGTCATTCGATAATAGGCAAAAGCAATTGCTTTTTTTTCCCTTTTTCTAATTGCTTTTTTTTCCTTTTTCTAATTGCTTTTTTTCCCTTTTTCTAATTGCTTTTTTTCCCTTAGATAAAAAGGCGATGGTTTTCTAAAAGCCTGGAGGGGGGAAAGAAGAAGGGAGGAAAGGGAAACAAAGGATAATGGGTAAAAAAGTTTTTAAAATAAATTATTTTCAAATCAAAATGACGAAAAATTTAAAACAAATAATAAAATATCCGTGAAACAAATTTTTTCAACGATCCCCGTTACGCTCTTCAAATCTTTTTTCTTTTTTTTTTTTCCGTAATTTACCGCTTTCTATCGGGACACTGTATACGGACCCTCTTTTGAGAGTAAGGTTACGCAATTCGACCGAATTGCGTAACCTTACTCTCAAAAGAGGGTCCGTATACAGTGTCCCGATAGAAAGCGGTAAATTACGGAAAAAAAAAAAAGAAAAGGTATTAAAAATTTTAAAATTAAATGCGAACACTAATAGTAATATTTTAAATGGAATTCTATTAATTCATTTCCCAGAAAAAGTAAAAATGTTTTTAGTAAAAACTTTAGCGGCAGAAAATAATCTTCCATTAATAACACAATCAGCTAGTTTATTATTTAAAGATTCACGAAAATTAAGTGATTTTTCAACAGTTAAAGATCCGATTCAAGTGTTTTTTGAAAAAGTTAAAGCAGCTGCTCCATGTATTTGTTTTTTAAATGATTTAGATAGTATTGGTGAACGACGAAATGCTGAATTAATAAAAATTAATGATAATTTTTTTTTTCGTAAAAGGTTCGAAAAACAAAACTCTCAAAAAGAGTGGGAAATTAGTGCCCCAAAAAAAGAGGCCCGCGAGGGAAAAAGACAAAGGTTTGAGGCGCGTAACGAAGATCATAAACTTGTCAACGATCTTCTCGAAAAAAATAAGAAAACTCCTTATAGAATTCATTTAAAGACAGATAAATCATTTTCTAATCGATTGATTAAACCTAAATTAATTACATCAGTATTACTACAATTTTTAGAAATTTTAGATGGATTTTATACTTTTTCTTCATCTAAAATAAATAGTACAAATGTCTTTTTTAAAGGTAACAGCGCAAGCGGATTGCTTTTAACTAACAAATTACTCAAAAAAATTAAATTCTCCCCCTATTCCTTTGCTAAATTTTATAAAAAATTGACAACTTTCTCTTCTCGTAAGTATTCTCTGGGAGAGCTTACGAAAAGAGCTCTCAGAAGTGATTCTAATAGATATTTGGGAATGACTATATGGATAGATAGGAAAAAAGCGATTAGAAAAAGGGAAAAAAAGCAATTAGAAAAAGGGAAAAAAAAGCAATTAGAAAAAGGAAAAAAAAGCAATTGCTTTTGCCCTTTCTCGAATGATCCCATGAGATTTCAATATCATGGGATCGCCGGCAAAAGCAATTGCTTTTTTTCCCTTTTTCTGCTTTTTTTTCCTTTTTATAAGACTCTCGGACTTCCCCATAGTATTTTCAATACCATGGGGAAAGCAAAATGCAAGTTGATGGTACCCCCGTTTTATAAGTCACGATTAAAAATGGTCTTTAATTTTATAAAAAAAGAAATTTGAGATTGATGGGAAATGAAAAATAATCAATTTTTAAATCTTTTATGTGAAAATGAAAATAATTATGGGGCTTATGCAATAAAATATTACTTTGAATTGCTAACTCAACTAAAAAAAACTAGAATTACGATAATAGCGGCATCTAACAAAAGTGAAACGTTACTTGATTCTGCTTTATTACGTCCTGGACGTTTTGATACTATTATAAAATTTTTTCCAATTCAAATTAAAAAAGAAAATCAGGGGCGCTCCTTTAATTTTGGGGCTCGCCCCTTGGTTCTGCCCTGAAGCTCGCCAACAAAGCTCCGCCTTGAAAAAATTATGAAATCGTCAAAAAAATCAATAGCTTTTCTTGGATGGAAGAATCGGTGAAAAAAAAAATCTCTGCAAGAAATTTTTTGGGGGGGATGACCGAGTCAAGAAGAAGAAAGACTATGGGGGATAAGAGAAAAGGATATAAATCTTAAAAAAAGAATCGAAAAAAAAATCTGGTTTGGACCAATTAGAGCAGAAAATTTAATCGTTGGTGCGTCAAACTTGTGAAGGCAATTTTTGATACATCAAATACCTTTTGTCTCTTTTAAAAAAACAGTCGAAAAAGAAAAACAATTTATTTGGGGCTCGCTCCCCGGCTTTGCCTTGGAACTAGCCGATAGAGCGAAGCCCTGAAGAAATAATATATTTAATTTTCAAAAAAAAACCGTGCAAACGAGGACCCCGGCAATCTATTGCCAGGGTCCGTCGGAAAGGGATTCCATTTATAGAATCTCTAATTTTATTGATATACAAAATTATATTGAGGTATCAATTTTTGTAAAATCTAATCTCTTCTTTTTTTATCCCCTCCCTAATCCCTCTAATAAGGGCTTCCACGAAAAATCTTCTTTTTTCATAGAAAAAGAATGTTTACGAAAAAAAAAAGTTTGTGTATCAAGAAGGAAAAAAAAGAGTAAAAAATCGAGGAATTTCCCCCCGCTAAAAAATATATTTTTTAGCGGGGGGAAGTTCCGTCGGGAAGAAAAATTCTTGATTTTGCCAGCTATCGCATGAGATAGTTTACCAATTGAAAGCTTTTTTTTTAGTACGATGGCAGGCTATTGGGCCTTCCCGCTTCAATTGAAGCGGGAAGGCCCAATTATTCCAATAGAATACGCCATCGTAAAAAAAAAGCGGAATTATTTCATGGGGTCTTTGGCAAAATCAAGGACTTTTTTGGATGAAAAAAGTCCTTGATTTTGCGTTCCAAACCAATTAAAATTTTTACAATTTTTCAATTTAATTTCAAAATCTCGAGAAAAAAAAAATTCTTTTTTCCAGTTCAAAAAAGAAAAAAATTATAGAAATAGTAGGTATAAATTAAGAATCTCATCCTTTGTAGATTTTCCCCCCAAACAAATCAATTGTTTTTGCCTTTTATCGAATGATCCTATGATATTGAAATATCAAGGGATCGCCGGCAAAAGCAATCAAAAACAAAAAAAAAATCGACGATTTTTTTTTTGTTTTTGATTGCTTTTATATAGAAACAAAAATGATCAATTTTCGTTTCAGAATAATTTTTTTTATTCTAATTCAGTATGGTCAATTCTTTCATGTTTAAAAATGCAAAATTTTTTAAATTTTCGCTTAAACCCATATTTAGAACCTCCTCCTTCACAGGCTTTTTTCATAAAAAAGACGAGCAACGATTCAATAAATTGAATCGTTGCGTCGAAAAGGCCTTCGATAAATTGAAGGCCTTTTGCTTTTTTTTCTCTTTTTTTTAAAAGAGACCCTGTCAATAAGCGGCGTAGTAAAAGGGGCAAAAATTGAAAAAAAAGAGAAAAAGAGGTCGGTTCGGGGGAACCTATTTTCCAAGATTGAGGAAAACGGGGAAAAAAGATTTTTACAAAATCTTCTTGTTTTATCAACATTAATTTTTCTAAATTAAAAATTAAAAAAATCATTCAATTTTTTTCAAAACAGACTGGTTTTATAAAACAAAATTCTACTTATACTAAAAACTTTGATCTGTATATGAAAAAAAATTGAGAAAATCAATTACATTCTACTTTAGAGGATCTGACTTATGCTTACTATCCTGTTTTATCTCCGCCAAATTCGTCTGAAAAAATAATGACCATCGATTCAATTAAAATTGGATTCTTCGATTCGAATAGGCAATTAAGGCAAAAATCTTTGATACTTTGATGAGCCCCTTCGCGTTATGCGTGGCCGTTTAGCTTTAAAAAATCACACATCAAGTGAAAGGGCCCACGATTTATCGAAAATCCCCAGAAAAAAAAATCAAAATTAAAAACAATTTGAATTTTATTACCAAATTTTTCATGTAAATTTTCGCATTTTTTAATACTTTTCAATTTTTCGTATCAAAATTTTGTAAATTTGGTAAATTCTAGTATTAATATATCTAATCAGTTTTAATAATTTTTTATCCTTTTTTTTCTTTTTTTTCCACTAATTTACCCCCTCCCTCTCCTTCAAGAAAAAAAGAAAGGGATTGGAGAAAAAAAAATATATTTTTTTTTCTCCAATCCCTTTCTTTTTCCCTTGGGGGAAGGAGGGCAATAAGAAAAAGGAAAAAAAGCGATCAATTTTTTTAATAAAAATTACCCCCTTCTACCCCCCACCGTAGATTTTCCCCCCAAACAAATCAATTGCTTTTGCCGTTTCTCGAATGATCCCATGATATTGAAATATCATGGGATCATTCGAGAAACGGCAAAAGCAATTGATTTGTTTGGGGGGAAAATCTAGGGAAAAAGAATCCATGCAAGCATGGATTCTTTTCCCGTCAAAAAAAAATCATCAGAAAAAGGAAAAAAAAGCAATCAATTTTTTTTTAATGGAAAATTACCCCCCCCTACCCCCCACCGTGAGGGGGGGGTAGGGGGGGTGAGAAAAAGCAATCAATTTTTTTTAATGGAAAATTACCCCCCCTACCCCCACCGTGAGGGGGGGAGGGGGGGTGGGAAAAAGCAATTGCTTTTTTTCCTTTTTCTAATTGCTTTTTTTCCCTTTTTCTGCTTTTGCCGTTTCTCGAATGACGGTTCAGATATTTCAATTTCTGAACCCATAGACGCGAGCAGAAAAAGGAATTTTTTTTCCCTTTTTCTGATTTTGCCGGCTATCGAATGATGCAAATTGAAGATTTGCATCATTCGATAGCCGGCAAAATCGACAGCCTTTTTGAAATAAAAAATCTAGGGAAAAAGAATTCATGCAAGCATGAATTCTTTTTCCCGTCGCTTTTTTCATTAGATTTTCCTCCTCCCCCCCTCCCCCCCCCCTCCATGGAGGGAGGGGGAAAATCTAATGAGAAAAACAGTTTTATTATCAAATTATTTTTATGCGTATTTATAATTATTCATTAATTATATATTGTGCTTAATAACAGCACAATATATAAACTAAATGAATAACTGTAAATATTAAGAAAAAAATTTATGTCAGTACCAAAAATTTATGTCAGTACCCAAAAAGCGAACTTCTTACCAAAAAAAAAAAATGCGTTATTTTAGATGGGTTAAGACCATGGTAAAATGGACTAATAAATTTTATTTTCAAAAAAAGAAAGTTAAATAAAATTTATTAGTCCTGTTAAAGGCATAAAAAATCTTTTTATGGTTTTTTATCAGTTATAAAAGGGTAAAAAACCCTTTTTTTATTTTATTTTTTTTAATAACATTTTTGTCCCTTTACAACTGATAAAAAATAAAAAAGTCGTTTTTGTGCCTTTAATTCTATTTAAAATGTTATTTTGATAAAAACTCCTTTTAATTTCCCAAAAAAACGAACTTCTCACCAAAAAAAAAAAATCAGAAAACAAGGTTGGTTTATTAAAATTCTGAAATACAGTAGATTATTCTATAGTCAAGGATCTCTTCGTAGACAAATTATAGATAAATCAACCAAAGATGATAAAAAAAGTAATAATTAGGCAAAAAATCTTATATACCATTAAATTTTTTTTACTCCAATCGCTTTTAAAAAAGCGACGGGAAAAAGAATCCATGCAAACATGGATTCTTTTTCCCTAATGAAAAAAGCTATATTTTTTGTAGATTTTTTTCCATTTTCGCCTACTCTATTTTTTCGGTCCTCGTTTAAAAAAAAACAAAAATAAAATTTAAATACTTTTAAATTTATTGAAAGTTTAAAGTCGATTTGTTAAATTAAAATTTTTCGTTCTTCTGTTATTTTTTTCTCCTTTTCCCTTTCCCCCCCAAGGAAAAAATAAATGGATTGGAGAAAAAAAAATATATTTTTTTTTTTCGACGGTGAAAAGAAATGAATTAGAGAAAAAAATGCCTAAAAAAAACGAAAAACCATAGAAAAATAGTGGGCATTTAGAAAAAGGGATTTTTTTTTTTTTTTGACGGAAAAAGGGAAAAAAAGCAACTGCTTTTGCCTATTATCGAATGACGGTTCAGATATTAAAATATCTGAACCGTCATTCGATAATAGGCAAAAGCAGTTGCTTTTTTCCCTTTTTCTGATTGCTTTTTTTCCTTTTTCTAATCAATTTGGCCGGCGACTCCATAAAATTTTCCATTGAAAATTTTATGGAATCATTCGATTCCTTCGGACCCGTGAGGGAGCTGGCCAAATTGATTGCTTTTTTTTAATGAAAAAAGCTAAAAAAAAAAGAATTCATGCTTGCATGGATTCTTTTTTCCTAGGGAAAAAGAATTCATGCAAGCATGAATTCTTTTTCCCGTCGCTTTTTTCATTAAAAAAAAGCAATCAATTTGGCCGGCGACTCCATAAAATTTTCCATTGAAAATTTTATGGAATCATTCGATTCCTTCGGACCCGTGAGGGAGCTGGCCAAATGGATTGCTTTTTTTTAATGAAAAAAGCTAAAAAAAAAAGAAAAACCATCGTAATAGTGGGCATTTAGTACATTTTCAAATTCGAGTTTATGAGAATTTGATTTATGCCCACTATTACGATGGTTTTTCTTTTTTTTTGACGGAAAAAAGAATCCATGCTTGCATGGATTCTTTTTTCCTAATTTATCAGGCATTTTTTTCTCGATGGTGAAAAGAAATGAATGAGGAGAAAAGAAATGAATTGGAGAAAAAAAATATATTTTTTTTTCTCCAATTCATTTCTTTTCTCCTCATTCATTTCTTTTCTCCTCATCCATTTCTTTTTCCCGTAGATTTTTTCCCCCAAAATTTTCCCGGGGAAGACAAAGGAAAAAAGAGTGCTAGATAAAGGGAAAAAAAATAATCAGAAAATTACCCCCCCCCTACCCCCCACCGCGAGGGGGGGGGGAGGGGGGGGGTGGAAAAAAAATTTTCTTCTCTTTTCTTCCCTTGAAAATTCAATTGGCGATTTGTTCCAAATCGCCAATTGAATTTTCAAGAGATGGCCTATTTTTCAAATTTTTCCGATCTATGGATAATACCAGAATTTTGAAGAAATTTTGGTATCGCCAGAAAAATATGGAAAAGAGGCCTTTTTCCTAAAATTTTAATCGCCCTATATATAAGACCTTATAGCCTTTAAAATAAAGTTTTACAAAGTAATAGAAACAAAACCATCGCTCGCTCTCGAAGGTTTTTTTTTTCTTTTTTTTCCCCCGAACCGGAGGAAAAAAAAGAAAAAAAAAAGCCGTCGATAAAAAAAAGGAAAAAACCATAAAATTAAACAATTTAAATCTTATGAAATTAGCGTATTGGATGTATGCTGGACCTGCACATATAGGTACCTTAAGAACAGCAAGTTCTTTTAAATCGGTTCAATCAATAATGCATGGTCCTTTAGGAGATGATTATTTTAATGTCATGCGATCAATGTTAGAACGAGAAAGAGATTTTACACCAGTGACAACCAGTGTAGTTGATAGACATGTATTGGCACGAGGTTCTCAAGAAAAAGTTTTTGAAAATATTACCCGGAAAGATAAAGAGGCGAACCCTGATTTAATAATTTTAACGCCAACTTGTACCAGTAGTATTTTACAAGAAGATTTACAAAATTTTGTAAATCGTGCAGCTTTAGAAGCAAAATCCGCAGATGTTTTACTTGCTGATGTCAATCATTATAGAGTAAATGAATTACAAGCAGCGGATCGTACCTTAGAACAAATAGTACGTTATTATATAGAAAAATATGGTAGTGATACCGAAAAAACAAAAAAACCATCTGTTAATATCATTGGTGTGTTTACTTTAGGATTTCATAATACTCATGACTGTAGAGAATTAAAAAGAATTTTATATGATTTAAATATTGACATTAATATTGTGATTCCGGAAGGTAATTCCGTACTAAAAGATTTAAAAAAGCTACCAAAAGCTTGGTTAAATATAGTTCCTTACCGAGAAGTTGGTTTAATGACGGCTAAATATTTAGAATCTGCTTTTAATATGCCTTATGTATCAACAACTCCAATGGGAATATTAGAAACTGCTAATTTTATTCGCGAAGTGACTCATAATATTCAAGAAATTCAATCAAACTCCATGGCGGAGAAACACGAATACAAAAAAAGTATAGAAGAATACATTGATCAACAAACTCGTTTTGTTTCACAAGCTGCATGGTTTTCACGTTCTATCGATTGTCAAAATTTAACAGGTAAAAAAGCAATTGTTTTTGGAGATGCTACCCATGCTGCTAGTATGACCAAAATTTTAGTTCGAGAAATGGGAATCCGAGTAGCTTGTGCTGGAACTTATTGTAAACATGATGCTGATTGGTTTAGAGAACAAACTGCGGGATACTGTGATTCGATCTTAATTACTGAATCTCACAATGAAGTTGCGAATTCAATTACGGAAGTAGGCCCCTCTGCTATTTTTGGTACGCAGATGGAACGCCATATTGGAAAAAGATTGAATATCCCTTGTGGGGTGGAAAAAAAAGAGCTCGAAGGAGCTCTAAAAGAATAAAGGGTCCAAGGAAAAAAATAACGAGTCCAATCATTTGGAAATTTGATACCTATTCAAATTCGATTTCTTTCACCTTCCCCCTCAGTCTTCATAGATAGGGGAGGGGGGGGGAAATGGAATTTGAATAGGTATCAAATACCTTAATGATTGGACTCGTTATTTTTTTTCTCTATTCTCCTTTTTTCTTTTTCTAGCCTCTTTAAAAATTGAAAATTTTAAATTAAAATTAAAAAAATTGCAAAAAATCAAATTGGAAAATTTGCATCCCCGTTACTTTTTATTAGGCTTATCAATTTCGATATAAGACCAATAAAAAATAGGGGTTCAGAGACTAGAAAAATTTAACATGTAAATAAAAAACAAGCCATATTTTATGTCTATTTACATGAAAACATAGTCCAATTTTTAATATTATTATATTAATAACATTTGAATTAGTGCTCCTGTTCATATTCAAAATTTTACATTAGGTTATCGGCCATTTCTCGGTTTTGAAGGAACTAATCAAATCGCAGATCTTGTGTATAATTCATTTTCTCTTGGTTGTTAAACCAGCCCCAAAAAAAAAAAAAAAAACATCGCCTCTTTGTCTAGGGAAAAAGAATTCATGCAAGCATGAATTCTTTTTCCCGTCGCTTTTTTCATTAAAAAAAAGCAATAAATTTGGCCGGCGACACCAAAAAATTGAAAAATTTATGGAATCATTCGATAGCCGGCCAAATTGATTGCTTTTTTTTAATGAAAAAAGCTAGATTTTCCCCCCAAACAAATCAATCAGAAAAAGGGAAAAAAAGCAATCAGAAAAAGGGAAAAAAAGCAATTAGAAAATTACCCCCCCACCGCGGGGGGGGGAAAAAAGCAATTGCTTTTGCCTTTTATCGAATGATCCCATGCGGGGGCCCGAATTTTTCAAGTGGGGGCCCCCGCATGGAATCGCCGGCAAAAGCAATTGCTTTTTTCCACCCCCCCCCCCCCCTCGCGGTGGGGGTAGGGGGTAATTTTCGTCGAAAAAGGGAAAAAAAGCAATTGCTTTTGCCGGCGACGGTTCAGATATTTTAATATCTGAACCGTCATTCGATAATAGGCAAAAGCAATTGCTTTTTTTCCCTTTTTCTGGCGGAGGGAACCGTTGCCCTTTCTCGAATGATCCCATGATATTTCAATATCATGGGATCGCCGGCAAAAGCAATTGCTTTTTTCCACCCCCTCCCCCCCCTCGCGGTGGGGGTAGGGGGGGTAATTTTCGACGAAAAAGGAAAAAAGCAATTAGAAAAAGGAAAAAAGCAATTGCTTTTGCCCTTTCTCGAATGATCCCATGATATTCAAATATCATGGGATCGCCGGCAAAAGCAATTGCTTTTTTTTCCTTTTTCTGCTTTGGCCGCGTCTATGGGTTCACAAATTGAAATTTCTGAACCGTCATTCGATAAAGGGCAACGGTTCCCTCCGCCAGAAAAAGGGAAAAAAAGCAATTGCTTTTGCCTTTTATCGAATGATCCCATGATATTGAAGATAGAAAAAAAAAAAAGGGAAAAGGCATTCGATTTATCGAATGCCTTTTCCCTTTTTTTTTTTGTCGGGGCCCGCAATTGAAAATTGCGGGCCCCCGCATGGGATCGCCGGCAAAAGCAGAAAAAGGGAAAAAAAGTAATTGCTTTTGCCGGCGACGGTTCAGATATTTTAATATCTGAACCGTCATTCGATAATAGGCAAAAGCAATTGCTTTTTTTCCCTTTTTCTGATTGCTTTTTTTACCTTTTTCGTCGAAAAAGGTAAAAAAAGTAATTGCTTTGGCCGCGTCTATGGGTTCAGATATTAAAATATCTGAACCGTCATTCGATAATAGGCAAAAGCAATTGCTTTTTTTCCCTTTTTCTGATTGCTTTTTTTCCCTTTTTCTGCTTTTGCCGGCGACGGTTCCCAAATTAAAATTTGGGAACCGTCATTCGATAAAGGGCAAAAGCAATTGATTTGTTTGGGGGGAAAATCTAGGGAAAAATAATCCATGCAAGCATGGATTATTTTTCCTTAGACAAAAGAGCTCGAAGAAAAAAAGAAAAAAGGATAATGAGCAACGATTCAATTTATTGAATCGTTGCGTCGAAAAGGCATTCCATAAATCGGGGGATTTTCCCCCTCTTTTTCCACTTTTTATGAGAGCCCAAATCATAGGCTCTCTTTCGAGAAAAAGTGGAAAAAGAGGGGGAAAAGCACCGTCGGGAAAAAAAAGATTTTGAAAAAATCTTTTTTTCCTTATAAGGCCTTTTGCCTTTTTTCTTTTTTTAGAATTTATTGCTTTTTTTTGCGTAGAAAAAATTTGCAAAGAGCTAGATAAAAAAAAAATAAAGGATCAGTGATTTGCAGCCTAATTTATTCATTAGGATTTTTAAATCTGTCGATTTTTCTCTTTCGCCCGAGTTGATCGATCAACTTGGGTTAAAGAGGAGAAAATTAGGTTCAGAGACTAAATATTTTCTATCAATTTTTTTAATTGATAATGACATAGTCCGTTTAATGACAAAAAATCATTAAGAAAACGATGGAATCTCATTTACTAGAAATATTTTCCGGACATGATACCAAAGAAATTTCTTCAAAAGAAACTAAAGAAAATAATCTTTGGTCACAAGAAGCTTCAACTGAATTAAATAAAGTTCCTGGACCTTTTAGAGGAAAAGTAAAACGTATGGTGGAGAAATATGCTCAAGAAAATAATATTTCCTCTATTTTAGTTGAAACTATGTATGCAGCACGGGAAGAATCACAAGCGTAAAAATTTATTTTTTTTTAATTTATTATCAGTCTTCTCCCGTTACTCCTTTGTCATAACGGGAGAAGACGAAAGTAGAAAAAAGACTCTTGGATCCATTTATTAAATCCGAAAGTTCTTTCGTCCTTAACTTATTTTTATTTTTTTGAACTTAAAGTCTTTCAATAAAAAAGCAAAACAGTAAAATTATATGTTCAAAAATTTTAATTATTTGTAAGATTTATTCTTTTTTTTCCAAGAACTTCGCCTTGGATTTATCCATTTTTTTTCATCCATTGCCGGGTAGGGATTTTATCCAATGAAATTGGATAAAATCCTTACCCGGCAATGGATGAAAAAAAGGTTCGCAAGCGAAGATTTATGACGGTCCGCCCCGCAGATCACATTTTATGCTTTTATTTTCTTTTTGGAGAAAATAAAAGCATAAAATGTGATCTGCGGGGCGGGCCTACAGAACAAATATTTTCATTCTGAAGAACGAAAACCATGTAGTTGTTCGTCTCTCTTGTTACAGTCTTCTCCTCTTTTTTTCATGGCCATAAAGCATCCATTCTTCTGTGTCGAATGGATGCTTTATGGCCATGAAAAAAAGAGGAGAAGACAAAGGATTAAATGAATTTTAAAATATATGACTTTATTCCTAAAAATGTATAAAGTTATATATAAAGTTATATACAAAGTTATATACAAAGTTATATATAAAGTTATATATTTTTGGGGAATAAAATTATATATTATTAACCTTTTTTATAAAAGGAAATAAAACTTTTGAGCATATAATGTCGGATAAACAAAAAAACTATAAAATTTTGTGAAGTTATTTAAAAAAATAGTAATTTGTATAGCTTTATTTTTAACTTTTTAACTTATTTGGATAATAATATTTTTAAAACATCTTTAACTTCATATCAAGCTGATGCAGCGTAAATCTTTAAAAATGAAACAAATTTATCAGAAAATCAAATAACACATAATGATAACACTTGCAAAAAAAAAAAAAATAAATTTAAATGTAGATTTTCCGAATTTACAAAAAAGAGGCATTTACTGTATATTTTGCAATAAAACAGAAAAAGTGCTTATTGGGAAAACTGAAGGATTTATTAAACGTATGAGAAGTTATATTATTAACCTAAACAGTGTAAAAAAAGAAAATAAAAATCTTATAGATGATTGGATTACTTATGGATCAGAAAGTTTTTCTTTTTTTATCCTTGACATCATAGATTTAGACAAAAATTTAAACCAAATTGAATCTGATTATATTGAAAATTTTTTTACAGCCTTTCCACCAAAATTTTCAATTTTGGTGGAAAGGCTAAAAAGTGGGGGTTCTAAAGATTTATTATATAATATTAAAAAAGTTAAAAAATTTACTAAATTTGAAAAAAAAGTTACCTTTAATGTTTTAAATTGGATAAAAGATAAAATAAATTATTCTAAACTACCTTTTCAAAATTATTTCTTATTAAATAAACCAGCAATATATAAATTTACTAATATACAAACAAAGCGTATTTATATAGGTCAAACAAAAAATTTTATAACTCGACATGGGGGATCAGTACATAAGTCTGGTCCTAGAAATGCTTTAGTAATACAAGATTTTGTAAAATATGGTGTAAATTCTTTTATTTGGGATATTGTAGAAATAAATAATACAAATTTAGAAGATGAGACTTATCGTTTAAAACAAGAAAAGAAATTTATAAAACAAGTAGATCCAAAGTTATGCTATAATGCAAATATAATTAAAGCAATTTCTGTTAATGGAGTAATATATCCGAATTCACAAGCTGTTGTAGATGCTGGATTAGCTCCAAGTGTACTAACTGTTCGAAGCCGTGTTCGTAGTTTTTCTTCTCAATTTTTAAATTGGAAATATGTTGATCCAAAAAAAAAATTTTTTGTGGAAGGAAAAATTTATGGTAGCTTAGATGAAATAGTACAGGCAAAAAAAGAAACAACAAAAAAATGAATTCGAAAAAAATTAAATAATGCAGCGGAAACAGAATGGTATGAAATAGAAGAGGAATCTATTTAAATTATTTTAATAGAAAACCCTCTAAAGAAAAAACCTTCTAAAAAAGATTATGGAACTTCTATACCTATTTGTATAAAAGACAAAAAATATAATTCAATTAACGAAGCAGTCAGAGCAGGAGAAGGGGGCGTTGGTAACAATTAAAAAAAGATTAAACGATTCAAATAATAAAGATTATGAGTATTTAGGTTTTGTAAATTCAAGTAGTACTAAACCTTATGGAACTTCTATACCTATTCGTATAAAAGACAAAAAATATAATTCAGTTAGAACGGCAATAAGAGCAGGAGAAGGAGATGGAAAATTTATTATTTGAAGATTAAAGAATCCCGAAAATAAAGATTATGAATATTTAAATAATTTTGCTTTAGTTGAAAAAAGAACCTATAAAAATATTAGTGTCGACGGAAAAATTTATCGTACTATTGAGAATATTCTTAAGAAGGTTTAGAAACAACTTCTGAACAAGTTATTGATAATATTAATAATCCTAACAAACCGGAATGGTTTGAAATTGAGAAGTTTGATAATAAAACTTTTTTTAAATTTCAATTGACACAGCGTATTCGTATAAAAGAGAAAGAATATAATTCAATTATTGCGGCAGAAAAAGCTGGAGAAGGATCGGGAAGAATAATAAGTAACAAATTAAAGAATCCCGAAAATAAAGATTATGAATATTTAAATAATTTTGCTTTAGTTGAAAAAAGAACCTATAAAAATATTAGTGTTAACGGAAAAACTTATTCTACTGTTCGCGCTATTCTTGACGAAGGTTTAGCAAAAAATTTTTCACAAGTTATTCGTAATATTAATAATCCTAACAAGCCGGAGTGGTTTGAAACTAAAGATTAATAAAGTTATATTTTTTGTTTTTTAAATGTTTATGAAATTATTAGTTTTTAAATTATTTTTTTTCCCGCTTTTCATACGAGACCTATTGACTATCTCTTATCTCCAAGGGAAAAAGAAATGGATAAATCCATTTCTTTTTGCCGTAGATTTTCCCCCCAAACAAATCAATCAGAAAAAGGGAAAAAAAGCAATCAATTTTTTTTTTACGGAAAATTACCCCCCCCTACCCCCCACCGCGAGAGGGGGGGAGGGGGGGGTGGGAAAAAGCAATTGCTTTTGCCTATTATCGAATGACGGTTCAGATATTTTAATATCTGAACCCATAGACGCGGCCAAAGCAATTGCTTTTTTTCCTTTTTCGACGAAAATTACCCCCCCTACCCCCACCGCGAGGGGGGAGGGGGGGGGTGGAAAAAGCAATTGCTTTTGCCGGCGACGGTTCAGATATTGAAATTTCTGAACCGTCATTCGATAAAGGGCAAAAGCAATTGCTTTTTTTCCCTTTTTCTGCTTTTGCCGTTTATCGAATGACGGTTCCCAAATTAAAATTTGGGAACCCATAGACGCGGCCAAAGCAATTGATTTGTTTGGGGGGAAAATCTAGGGAAAAAGAATCCATGCAAGCATGGATTCTTTTTCCCGTCAAAAAAAAAAAGAAAAGATTGAGAAAAAGGCATTTTTTTCCCCGAACCGGGATTTTTTTTCGGAATGGCCATTGTACATTTTCAATACGTCGAATTTATTAGACGTATTGATTTATGGCCATTCCGAAAAAAAATGCCTTTTTCTCAATCGTTTCTTTTGGATGAAAGGATCCAGGGAAAAAGAATCCATGTAAGCATGGATTCTTTTTCCCGTCAAAAAAAAATAAAAACCATAGTAATAGTGGGCATAAATCAAATTACACCCCCCCTCCCTCCCCCCCCTGTATATGGGGGTAGGGGGGGGTGAAAAAAAGCGAATTTGAAAATGTACTAAGAAAAAGGGAAAAAAAGCAATCAATTTTTTTTTAATGGAAAATTACCCCCCCCCTACCCCCCACCGCGAGGGGGGGAGGGGGGGGTGGAAAAAAAGCAATTAGAAAAAGGAAAAAAAAGCAGAAAAAGGGAAAAAAAGCAATTGCTTTTGCCCTTTATCGAATGACGGTTCTCTCATTTCAATGAGAGAACCCATAGACGCGGCCAAAGCAATTGCTTTTTTTTCCTTTTTCTGCTTTTTTTTCCTTTTTCTAATTGCTTTTTTTCCCCGAACCGGGGTTTTTTTTCGGAATGGCCATTGTACATTTTCAATACGTCTAATTTATTAGACGTATTGATTTATGGCCATTCCGAAAAAAAACCCCTTTTTCTGCTTTTGCCCTTTATCGAATGACGGTTCTCAAATTGAAATTTGAGAACCCATAGACGCGGCCAAAGCAATTGCTTTTTTTTCCACCCCCCTCCCCCTCGCGGTGGGGGTAGGGGGGGGGTGGAAAAAAAAGCAATTGCTTTTGCCGGCGATCCCATGATATTGAAATAGAAAAAAAAAAAGGGCAGGAATGGCCATTTAATACATATTCAATGCATCGAGTTTATGAGATGCATTGAATCATGGCCATTCCTGCCTTTTTTTTTTTGTCGGGGCCCGCAATTTTCAATTGCGGGCCCCCGCATGGGATCATTCGAGAAAGGGCAAAAGCAATTACTTTTTTTCCCCGAACCGGGGTTTTTTTTTGTTTTTAAAAAAGGAAATTTAATTGGGTTTAATCAAATTTGATTAAACCCAATTAAATTTCCTTTTTTTAAAAACAAAAAAAAAATCCCTTTTTCTAAATGCCCACTATTACTATGGTTTTTATTTTTTTTTAGGGAAAAAGAATTCATGCAAGCATGAATTCTTTTTCCCGTCGCTTTTTTCATTAGGGAAAAAGAATCCATGCAAGCATGAATTCTTTTTCCCGTCGCTTTTTCATTAAAAAAAAGCAATCAATTTGGCCGGCGACTCCATAAAATTGAAAATTTTATGGAATCATTCGATAGCCGGCCAAATTGATTGCTTTTTTTTAATGAAAAAAGCTAGATTTTTTCCCACCCAAGTTTTTTTTCTTATTAATTGCCCCTTGTCTTTATATCACTAAATTTACACTCTATTTTTTAGCCCTATTTATCGAATTTATTATTTAAAAATTAATTCTAGCTGGAGGAGTAAGGAGTCCAGCTAGAATTAATTTTTAAATAATAAATTCGATAAATAGGGCGATGAGACGAGGGCCCATAAAAAAAAAGAAAGTTACGTAAATTCGACGAGCAACGATTCAATATATTGAATCGTTGTTCGTCGAGAAAGCCTTCGATTTATCAAAAGGTCGTGAAAGAAGGAAGATCGCCAAATATCTGATAAAGCAAGCTTAATCAGACCATGTCGAAAATGATGATCTATCCTTATTTCCCTACCCAAGTTAGATAAAGGGAAAGAAATCCCTTTTTCTTAATGCTTTATTTTAATGAAGAGTGCTAGAAAAAGGGAAAAAAAGCAGCACTCTTCATTAAAATAAAGTATTGAATTTGCCGGCTATTGAATGATCCTATAAAAATTAAAATTTTTATGGGATCGCCGGCAAATTCAATACTTTATTTTAATGAAGAGTGCGTCGGGAAAAAAAGCAATCAGAAAATTACCCCCCCTACCCCCCACCGCGAGGGGGGGGGTGGAAAAAAAGCAATTAGAAAAAGGAAAAAAAGCAATCAATTTTTTAATGGAAAATTACCCCCCCCCCTACCCCCCACCGCGAGGGGGGAGGAGGGGGGAGGTGGGAAAAAAAGCAATCAATTTTTTTCCCTTTTTCTGCTTTTTCCCGAACCGGGGTTTTTTTTCAATTTCCGCTTTTTATCATAACCTTGTTGACGGGGTCTCTTATTAAAAAAAGCCTTTTTCTGAGAAAAAGGCTTTTTTTAATAAGAGACCCCGTCAACAAGGTTATGATAAAAAGCGGGAAATTGAAAAAAAAAAAACCCCCCTTTTTCTGCTTTTGCCAGCGATCCCATAGGGGGGCCTGCGATCAGTTTTTTTCCTTTTTTTAGTTCGGGGGGGAAGAATGGACAAAAAAAAGAAATGGATTGGAGAAAAAAAAATGCCTGCAGGCATTTTTTTCTCCAATCCATTTCTTTTCTCCTCATCTATTTCTTTTTCCCTAGTTCGGAAAAAAAGAATGGACAAAAAAAAGAAAAAATAAGAATTTAAAAAATTTAAAAATTATTATGATAGAATTTCCTTTTACCGCAATAGTTGGTCAAGAAGAACTAAAACTTGCGCTAATTTTAAATATAATAGACCCAAAAATAGGAGGTCTCCTTATCATGGGTGATCGAGGAACCGGAAAATCAACAACAGTCCGTGCGTTAATCGATTTATTACCAGAAATTTCGGTTGTTCAAAATGATCCTTTTAATCGTGATCCTTTAGATCCTTCTTTTCTTTCCGAAAGTAGAGAGAAAAAGGAGAATCTTCATGAAAAAGTAGAAAAGAAAAGGGGAGAAAAAAATTCTTCATCTTCATTGGTTTCAACTTCTCCCCCCGAATTAGATGAGCATAAATCAGATTCTTCAAATTACGAATCATTCGATTCAACCAATCAATCAGTAAGTACAATACAACAAAAAATTCCTTTAGTTAATCTTCCTTTAGGAGCGACTGAAGATAGAGTGTGTGGAACATTAGATATAGAAAAAGCATTAACACAAGGAGTAAAAGCTTTTGAACCCGGGTTATTAGCAAAAGCAAATCGTGGGATTTTATATGTAGACGAAGTTAATTTACTTGATGATCATTTAGTAGATATTTTATTAGATTCCGCAGCATCTGGCTGGAATACTGTGGAACGCGAAGGAATTTCATTAAGTCATCCTGCTAATTTTATATTAATTGGTTCAGGAAATCCTGAAGAAGGAGAATTAAGACCACAATTGTTAGATCGTTTTGGAATGTTCTCAGAAATAAACACTGTCAAAGACGCTGCATTACGTGTAAAGATAGTAGAACAACGTTCTGAATTTGATGATTCACCTAATCGATTCGTTCAAAATTATTCAGATTCTCAAAAACAATTAAAAGAAAAAATATTAGAAGCTCGTGCGTTAACAAAGAACGTACAAATTTCATATACATATCGTCTTAAAATTTCACAAATTTGTTCATTACTTGAAATTGACGGAATTAGAGGAGATATTGTTACAAATCGGGCTGCAAAAGCATTAGCCGCTTTTAATGGACGAGATAGTGTCAACATTGACGATATTTTAACAGTTGTAAGTTTATGTATCAGACATCGATTACGTAAAGATCCTTTAGAAGCAATCGAAGTTGACTCAAGAACTAAAGTAAAAGAAATTGCGTTACAAGTGTTTGATCAAGCTAGGACGACGCAAAAAGTTTAATGATTTTATCACAGTCTAGATTTTCCCCACCAAAAAAAGCGATCATTCAATAGCCGGCAAATTCAGAAAATTACCCCCCCCTACCCCCCACCGCGAGGCTTTTGTCAAAAAAAAAAAAAGTCATTGATTTTGCCGGTCATCGAATGATGCAAATTGAAGATTTGCATCGCCGGCAAAATCAATGACTTTTTTTTTTTTTTTGACAAAAGCCGTCGATTTTTTTTTTCAAAAAGGTTGTTGAGAAAAAGGGATTTTTTTTCGGAATGGCCATAAATCAATACGTCTAATAAATTAGACGTATTGAAAATGTATTAAATGGCCATTCCGAAAAAAAACCCCGGTTCGGGGAAAAAAAGCAATCAGAAAAAGGAAAAAAAAGCCATTGCTTTTGCCCTTTATCGAATGACGATTCTCAAATTTTAATTTGAGAATCTATAGACGCGGCCAAAGCAATGGCTTTTTTTTCCTTTTTCGACGAAAAAGGAAAAAAAAGCCATTGCTTTTGCCGGCGATCCCATGATATTCAAATAGAAAAAAAAAAGGATAAATCCTTTTTTTTTTTGTCGGGGCCCGCGATTTAAAAAAAAAAGATGAATTTTTTTTTTCTTAAATCGCGGGCCCCCATGGGATCATTCGAGAAAGGGCAAAAGCAATGGCTTTTTTTTCCTTTTTCTGCTTTGGCCGCGTCTATGGGTTCCCAAATTTAAATTTGGGAACCGTCATTCGAGAAAGGGCAAAAGCAATTGCTTTTTTTCCCCGAACCGGGGTTTTTTTTTTTTTTCAATTTCCCGCTTTTTATCATAACCTTGTTGACGGGGTCTCTTATTTAAAAAAAGCCCCCGAACCGGGGGCTTTTTTTAAATAAGAGACCCCGTCAACAAGGTTATGATAAAAAGCGGGAAATTGAAAACAAAAAAAAAATCCCTTTTTCTCAACAACCTTTTTGAAATAAAAAATCTAGGGGAGGGGTGGAAAAAGCAATTAGAAAAAGGGAAAAAAAGCAATTGCTTTTTTTTCCCTTTTTCTAATTGCTTTTTTTCCCTTTTTCTCAATACTTTATTTTAATGAAGAGTGCGTCGGAAAAAAAAAGCGAACTTGTTCGCTTTTTCTCAATGACTTTTTTATGAAAAAAGCCTGTGGAGGGGGGAGGGGAAAAATCTAGGGAAAAAGAATTCATGCTTGCATGAATTCTTTTTCCCTAGACAAAGAGGTGGAGGTAAAAACAATGTATAAAAATTAAAAAATATAAGAAAATTAAATAATTAACTTTAATTTCAAATTTTAAAAATTTTATATTATATATTTTAGAATAAAAAATTATTTAAAAATAAAGATATTAAAAAAATTTTACTGCTTTTCTTTTTTCTTTTAAGCATTATGATTATAACTAGCTCTTTTAAATATATTTTTACCCTTTAAATAGGAGACCTGGTCAATAAAGAGCTTATAAAAAAAAGCAAAAAAGAAAAAAAAGTTGGAAATTATATAGAGAATATTGAAAAAATAAAATTTATAATTCGAAAAATTTAAATTATGAAAAAAAAAATAAAACGAAACGAAATTGGAATTGCTTTTATCAAAGCGACTTTTAACAATACAATTGTATCTATAACAGATGCTTCTGGAAATGTTATACAAACTTCTAGTGCAGGCTGTTGCGGGTTTAAAGGAGCGCGAAAAAGTACTCCTTTTTCAGCACGTACAGCAGGAATTATGGTTGGAAAAAATTGTGGTTTTGAAAAAATACATGTCATAATTTCAGGAGCAGGTCCTGGAAAAGAAAGTGCCATAAGAGGATTACAGTTAGCGGGACTAAAAATTGGATTAATAAGAGATCGTACTAATATACCTCATAATGGGTGTAGACCTCCAAAAAGAAGAAGAGTTTAAATATTAAATTATATTTTTTCCTGGGTAGCCCTAAATAATAAAGGGTCCAAGGAAAAAAAATAGCGAAGCTAGGCTATTTCCATCAGGAGTTTTCGAGGAGTATCCCGTTATTACTATATTCTACCCCCAAAAAAGCGATCAATTTTTTTAGATTTTCCCCCTCCCCCCCCCCCTAGATTTTTTATTTCAAAAAGGTTGTTGAGAAAAAGGGATTTTTTTTTTGTTTTCAATTTCCCGCTTTTTATCATAACCTTGTTGACGGGGTCTCTTATTTAAAAAAAGCCCCCCGGTTCGGGGGCCTTTTTTTAAATAAGAGACCCCGTCAACAAGGTTATGATAAAAAGCGGGAAATTGAAAAAAAAAAAAACCCCCCGGTTCGGGGAAAAAAAGCAATTGCTTTTGCCCTTTCTCGAATGACGGTTCCCAAATTTAAATTTGGGAACCCATAGACGCGGCCAAAGCAGAAAAAGGAAAAAAAAGCCATTGCTTTTGCCCTTTTTCTCAACAACCTTTTTGAAAAAAAAAATCGACGGCTTTTGTCAAAAAAAAAAAAAGTCATTGATTTTGCCGGTCATCGAATGATGCAAATTGAATGACTTTTTTTTTTTTTTTTTGACAAAAGCCTCGCGGTGGGGGGTAGGGGGGGTAATTTTCGACGAAAAAGGAAAAAAAAGCAATTGCTTTTGCCGGCGACGGTTCAGAAATTGAAATTTCTGAACCGTCATTCGATAAAGGGCAAAAGCAATTGCTTTTTTTCCCTTTTTCTGCTTTTGCCGGCGATCCCATTATATTGAAATATAATGGGATCATTCGAGAAAGGGCAAAAGCAATTGCTTTTTTTTCCTTTTTCTAATTGCTTTTTTTCCCTTTTTCTGCTTTTTTTCCCATTCCCCCCCCCCCTCGCGGTGGGGGGTAATTTTCTAAATGCTTTATTTTAATGAAGAGTGCGTCGGGAAAAAAAAACGAACTTGTTCGCTTTTTAAAAATGGAGAACGGGGGAGCCCTAAAGGAGATAACATGTTATCTCTTTTTTCCCTAGGGAAAAAGAATTCATGCAAGCATGAATTCTTTTTCCTTAAAATCACGGGCCCCGACAAAAAAGGATGAGGTGATATAGAAGGTTTATATTTTGGCAGTAATAATTGATAAGGAGCCGAATTATGGGTAATTATCATATATGATTTTTAAGAGCAGAAGTTTACTGGGTAATCAATAGGTTAATTTTTAGAATATACTTATTACTTAGAGAAATATAGTAATTTAAAAACTTGCTAAAATAGTTTATTTTTTATTGAAGGTAAGACCCTATCAAATCAATTTTTTTTGAAATTATAATTTTTTACTATACGATTTTTAAAAATTTTTTGATTACGAAATTAATTTACTTAGGAAATTCGCAACAAATTTCTTTATGGTTTTATACCAACTTTAATTATAAAAAACTATTAAAGAGGAAGAAGATAAAGGGAAAAAAAAAATCCCTTTTTCTAGATGTTTACCCATTTTACCCTAGGGAAAAAGAATTCATGCAAGCATGAATTCTTTTTCCCGTCGCTTTTTTCATTAAAAAAAAGCAGAAAAAGGAAAAAAAAGCAATTAGAAAAAGGGAAAAAAAGCAATTAGAAAAAGGAAAAAAAAGCAATCAGAAAATTACCCCCCCTACCCCCACCGCGAGGGGGGGGGGTGGAAAAAAAGCAATTGCTTTTGCCCTTTCTCGAATGATCCCATGATATTTTAATCTCATGGGATCGCCGGCAAAAGCAGAAAAAGGGAAAAAAAGCAATTGCTTTTGCCTTTTATCGAATGATCCCATGATATTTCCATATCATGGGATCGCCGGCAAAAGCAATTGCTTTTTTTACCTTTTTCGTCGAAAAAGGGAAAAAAAGCAATTGCTTTTGCCGGCGACGGTTCAGATATTTTAATATTTGAACCGTCATTCGATAATAGGCAAAAGCAATTGCTTTTTTTCCCTTTTTCTGATTGCTTTTTTTTCCTTTTTCTAACCAATTTGGCCGGCGACTCCATAAAATTGAAAATTTTATGGAATCATTCGATTCCTTCGGACCCGTGAGGGAGCTGGCCAAATTGATTCCTTTTTTTCATTTTTCATCTATTATTCTTTTTAAAAGAGAAAGATAGATGAAAAATAAAGTAAGAGAGAAGAGATGAGACATTTCGTAAAACGTTTTAATTGAAATCATTCTCTCCTATTGCTCAGATTTTTTTTTATAATTATAAAAAAGTATTTAGAAAAAGAGGAGAAGAGGCGCTTCTCAAATTTTTAAAAAGTTGAGGCTCGCGACTCGGCTCGTTGTCTAGTAACGATCCCCTCATAAAAAAATTTTGGAATTTAATATATATGCAAAGTCAGTTCATTACATCGAATCAATTTCCGAAATTTAGCGCAAGTTTAGCTGCAGATCCCACAACACGACGCATTTGGTATTCCCTAGCAACTGCCCATGATTTCGAATCCCATGATAATATCACAGAGGCATCATTATATAATAAAATTTTTGCTTCTCATTTTGGACAGTTAGCCATTATTTTCCTATGGACTTCAGGTAACCTGTTTCACATAAGCTGGCAGGGTAATTTTGAAGCATGGTCAAAAGACCCTTTAAACACAAGACCTATAGCACATGCAATTTGGGACCCACATTTTGGAGATGCCGCTGTTTCTGCTTATAGCTATGGAAATAGTCCAGGTCCTGTCAACATAGCAACTAGTGGTCTTTATCAGTGGTTTTACACCATAGGACTAAGAACGAATTCGGAACTTTTTCAAAGTTCGATTTTCTTAGTTTTTTTATCAGCGGTTTTTTTATTTGCTGGATGGTTACATTTGCGCCCTGCTTTTCAACCTTCTTTATCATGGTTTAAAAACGCAGAATCTCGTTTAAATCACCACTTATCGGGACTTTTTGGAGTATCTTCCCTTGCTTGGACGGGACATTTAATACACGTTGCTATTCCACAACTGAGAGGAACACGTGTAAGATTTGACAATTTTTTAACGATTTTGCCTCATTCACAAGGTTTATCTCCTCTGTTTACGGGTAACTGGGCCGCTTATGCTGGAAAAGCAGATGGTACAGATTCAATTTTAACCTTTATTGGCGGGTTAGACCCAACGACACAAAGCCTTTATTTAACTGATATCGCCCACCATCATTTGGCTATTGCCGTATTATTTATTCTTGCTGGACACCAATATCGAACAAATTTTGGAATTGGTCATTCAATAAAAGAGATACTAAATACTCACAAATCGTCACTATTAGGAGAAGGACATAAGGGACTATACGACACCATTAATAATAGTCTTCACTTTCAGCTTTCTTTAGCTTTAGCCAGTGTAGGAACTATCACATCTTTAGTTGCACAACATCAGTATGCAATGCCACCATATGCCTACATTGCCCAAGACTACGTTACACAAAGTGCATTATACACCCATCATCAATACATCGCGGGATTCATAATGTGTGGTGCATTTGCTCACGCCGCTATTTTCTTAGTTCGCGATTATATTCCAGAAGAAAACACTGGAAATGTTCTGGCAAGAGTTTTAGCTCATAAAGAAGCAATAATTAGCCATCTTTCCTGGGCTTCGCTTTTCTTAGGATTTCACACTTTAGGCTTATATGTACACAACGATGTTATGCAGGCTTTTGGGACACCCGACAAACAAATTCTAATTGAGCCTATTTTTGCGCAATGGATTCAAGCTGCGCATGGTAAGACTTTGTACAATTATAACTTCTTATTATCAGAATCCTCTAGTGTTGCTTACTCAGCAAGCCAAGGGTTTTGGTTGTCTGGGTGGCTTGGAAGTATTAATAATATTTTCCTAACTATTGGGCCCGGCGATTTTTTAGTACATCATGCAATAGGGCTTTAAAACGGGCCAGACCTTTTATAAAAAAGCGTAAAAAAAACAAAAAAATTGCAAGAACCCCAAAAAAAAGAGCCCAAGACAAACAATAAAATTAAAAAAATCCCGGGTCGGGATTTTTTTAATTTTATTGTCCTCGTTTAGGTTCTTAAAAATTCTTTTTATTTCAAACCTATAATATTTTGGTAAATTTGCAACCAATTTATGTTTCTTTTAAATATCTAATTTTTTAAAACACAATTTTTTGCTCTTCTTTTCTTTGACTTTTTTACTAAAATTGAAAATTTTAGTAAAAAAGCTTTAATAAATTGGTTCAACGACTAAAAAATTTGACATTTTTTTATAAAAAATGATTACATAGTCTTATTATTAAATGAAAATTTTTGAAATTTGTGGTCTTCACACTACAACTCTTATTCTAGTAAAAGGAGCTCTGGATGCACGAGGATCAAAACTAATGCCAGATAAACGTGATTTTGGGTTTAGCTTCCCTTGTGACGGACCAGGAAGAGGAGGAACTTGTGATATTGCTGCGTTTGACGCCTTCTATTTAGCAGTCTTTTGGATGCTAAATACCATAGGTTGGGTAACTTTTTATTGGCATTGGAAGCACCTTGTAATATGGTCAGGAAACACGACTCAGTTTAATGAGTCGTCTACCTACTTGATGGGGTGGCTAAGAGACTATCTTTGGCTGGGCTCTAGCCAGTTAATAAATGGTTATAATCCATTCGGAATGAATTCCTTATCAGTTTACTCTTGGATTTTCCTAGCAGGACACTTAGTGTGGGCGACTTCGTTCATGTTCTTAATCTCGTGGCGAGGATACTGGCAAGAATTAATAGAAACCCTAGTCTGGGCTCATGAATCTACACCGATCGCTAACAGAGTATATTGGAAAGATAAACCAGTTGCTTTGTCAATAGTGCAAGCAAGACTTGTAGGACTAGCGCATTTTGCGATAGGATATGTATTTACTTATGGTGCTTTTTTAATTGCTAGCACAACTGGTAGATTTGGTTAAAGTTAAAAATTTAATAATTTTTAACTAAAATTTTTTTATTCAAAAGTACTTCTGGCTATGATTTTTTCAATTTATTTTGACCCTCCCCCCTTTTCCCTCCAGATTTTTTTCCACTTTTGGTGGGAAAAAATCTGGGAAAAAAAAATGGATAAATCCATTTTTTTTCCCGACGCTTCCTCCCATAAAAAAAGAATTTAGAAAAAGGGAAAAAAAGCAATTAGAAAAAGGGAAAAAAAAGCAATTAGAAAAAGGAAAAAAAAGCAATTAGAAAAAGGGAAAAAAAGCAATTGCTTTTGCCTTTTATCGATTTACGATTCTAAAATTTTATTTTGAGAATCGTCGCCGGCAAAAGCAATTGCTTTTTTCCCTTTTTCGTCGAAAAAGGAAAAAAGCAATTGCTTTTGCCGGCGACGGTTCAGATATTTTAATATCTGAACCGTCATTCGATAATAGGCAAAAGCAATTGCTTTTTTTCCCTTTTTCTGCTTTTGCCCTTTCTCGAATGATCCCATGAGATTTAAATCTCATGGGATCGCCGGCAAAAGCAATTGCTTTTTTTCCCTTTTTCTGCTTTTGCCTATTATCGAATGACGGTTCAGATATTAAAATATCTGAACCGTCGCCGGCAAAAGCAATTGCTTTTTTTTCCCTTTTTCTCAATTCTTTTTTTATGGGAGGAAGCTCGTTTTTTTCTTAAAAATAGTGGAAAAAAATTGATCGCGCGCCCCCGCATGAAGTCATTTGATAGCCGGCCAAATGGATTGCTTTTTTTTAGATTTTCCCCCTCCCCCCCCTACCCCCCCCCTCCATGGAAGGGGGGGATAAAAAAAGCAATTAGAAAAAGGAAAAAAAAGCAATTGCTTTTGCCCTTTCTCGAATGATCCCATGGGGGGGCCCGCGATCAGTTTTTTTTCTTAAAAAGGGTGGATTTGGCCGGCGATTATCGTATGATACAAACCCATTTTAATGGGTTTGAATCGCCGGCCAAATCCACCCTTTTTAAGAAAAAAAACTGATCGCGGGCCCCCCCATGGGATCATTCGAGAAAGGGCAAAAGCAGAAAAAGGGAAAAAAAGCGATTGCTTTTGCCTTTTATCGAATGATCCCATGATATTGAAGATATCATGGGATCGCCGGCAAAAGCAATTGCTTTTTTTCCCTTTTTCGTCGAAAATTACCCCCCCTACCCCCCACCGCGAGGGGGGGAGGGGGGGGAAAAAAGCAATTGCTTTTGCCGGCGACGGTTCAGATATTTTAATATCTGAACCGTCATTCGATAATAGGCAACGGTTCCCTCCGCCAGAAAAAGGGAAAAAAAGCAATTGCTTTTGCCCTTTATCGAATGACGATTCTCAAATTTTAATTTGAGAATCGTCGCCGGCAAAAGCAATTGCTTTTTTTTCCTTTTTCGACGAAAAAGGAAAAAAAGCAATTGCTTTTGCCGGCGATCCCATGAGATTGAAATCTCATGGGATCATTCGAGAAAGGGCAAAAGCAATTGCTTTTTTTTCCTTTTTCTAATTGCTTTTTTTCCCTTTTTCCGTAAAAAAAAATTGATTGCTTTTTTTCCCTTTTTCTGATTGCTTTTTTTGGGGGAAAAAATCGACGATTTTCCCCCCCAAAAAATTCAATTGTTTTTCCTTTTTCTGATCATTTTTTCCCCGAACCGGGATTTTTTTTTTAAATTATTCCAAATTGCCGCGCTTTATAAGCATACTATTGTCGGGGTCTTTTTTGAAAAAATGGTCCAGAAATTCTATAGAATTTCTGGACCATTTTTTCAAAAAGACCCCGTCAATAGTATGCTTATAAAGCGCGGCAATTTGGAATAATTTAAAAAAAATCCCTTTTTGTGATCGCTTTTTTTTCCTGAACCGGGATTTTTTCTAATTGATTTTTTTTGGGGGGAAGGAAATCTAATAAAGAACATGGAAACGAGGGAAAAAAAATGGACATGTCCATTTTTTTTCCCGTCGAGAAAAAGAATGCCTGATAAATCAGGCATTCTTTTTCTCTAGTGAAAAATGAAAAAAAATTATTATAAAAAAATGTATATGGAAGAAACAAATTCGCTTTCTTGGATTCATAGATTTTACCCTTATATTGACAAAATAGAAACTGATACTTTTGTGTTAAAAAATTTCTCTTTACTTATTTCAAAATTAAATGAATTTATAAAAAAATTCGATTTTGATTTACTCAATCAAGAAATAGACGAAATAAAGGAATTATTAGATTTAGCTACTTGAAAAGAGTCAGATTTAAGAAGGACTGAAGGTTATGTTTGGTCTATTATAACGGATGAACCAGCTATTGAAGAAATAAAGGACAATTTATCAAAATGACTTGACCATCTAGAGCAAATATGATTGAAAGCTAAAACGTTAAATGAAGTTACAACTACCCAAATCAAAAATTTTTTGCAATTAAAAATCCCATCTTTAAGCGATTGAGAAGAAGTAAAAAAAGACGAATTAAATCAAATCGAAGATTGTAATGAGTGGAAAATTATTGAAAACAAAGAACAGCAAACTAAAGTCAAAGAAAAAAATATTTTGTCAAATGAAAAAAAGAAAGAATTGAAAGCTCAGCTAGAAAATCATGGAAAAGCAGGAATATTTGAAATTTGTTTTGCAGAACATGATGAAACCTTTGTTGGAGAAGATCATGATGTTTTAAGTGCAGTCTCCGATTTTTTTGATTTTGTGTTGCCAACCAATTATGACGATACTGAGGAAATAACCAGTACTTTTTTATTAAGATATAAAAAAGATTTAAAAAAAATAAAAAATTTTGCAAGAAATTGTAGTAGTACACCAATGGTAGACATAGCTATTGATACGAATTATATTTTTAAAAACGAAGAAATATGAAAAAATACCTTAATTCAATGAAAAGCAAACTTAGACACTTTTTCTTAGATCCAAAACTTACCCTTTTTGCCTTCCCACCAATCTTTATTTCTCCACCCTCCATATCTTTTTTTACTTTATAACAATTTCCCGCTTTTTGTAGGAGCCCTATTTACAGGGTCTATTTTGAGAAAACGGTCCAGAAATTCGATCGAATTTCTGGACCGTTTTCTCAAAATAGACCCTGTAAATAGGGCTCCTACAAAAAGCGGGAAATTGTTATAAAAAAAAAAAAATAATTTAATTTACCGCTATGGAGTGAACTTCTTTTGAATCAAGAATTGTCTTGATCCCAGAATTATTTTATCTTCTCAAACAAAATGGAGTTTTTGCTTTTTTTGAAAAATTTAAAGAATCAGAAATTTTACCTTATTTAATGCCTTTCTTCCAACTTTGGCAATATTTTCGTCATTTGAGTCCAGAACAATTGATTGAAATTAAAGAAATTCATCAGTTCCAAATTAGTAAAAACAAAAAAAAATTAATTGGCGGCAAGACAGAACTTTCTATTTATTTATTAAATTGTATTATTACAAATATTTTATTTGTTCTTCATGTTAAAGATGTTAACATTATTACAGTTTGAGCAAATAAATGAATAAAAAATATTTTAGGGAAAGATTATAATATTTGGGAAAAACAAATAAAAATATTATTTCAAGTATTACCAAAAAGAGATGAAATTATCTCTGGCGTGGAAAAATAAAAAACTTTTTTTTTCCTTTTTATAAGCCTTCAATTGACGGGGATCGCCAGCAAAAGCACTCGACTAGATTCGAACTGGCACTATCAGTTTGGAAGACTAGAGTCTTAAACCATTGATATGACAAGTGCAAAAAGGCTTGTTGCTTTTTTATTCAAATAAAGAATTTGAATAAAAAAGCAACAAGCCTAAAAAGTTAAAATTAAGGAAGAATTTAAATGAAAAAGAGAAAAATTATTATATGTTTAATATAATATATAAATTTTTTAATGTCAAATTTTATAATCTCTTATCCATTTTTTTCTAGTCGTAAAAAAATGAAAAAATAAGATAGCAAGATCGAGTAACTTATCCCCGATAAAAATTTATTTTTCCTTCTTCTGCTAATTCACCTTATCTTTTTAATTTTCTAGGGAAAAAGAATTCATGCAAGCATGAATTCTTTAGGGCTCCCCCGTTCTCCATTTTACAAAAGCGAGTCATTTTGCCGGCGACCCAAAGCCATTTTAATGGCTTTGTATCATTCGATTCCTTCGGACCCGTGATACTTCGGGGAAACGTAGCATCACAGGTCCGAAGGAATCGAATGATTCCATAAAATTGAAAATTGAAAAAAAAAGCAAATTGAAAATTGAAAAAAAAAAGCAAGTTATTGACAAATAATTGAATCTATTTTATTATAATTGAATTAGGTTATAATATTTTTTTTCAAATTTCCCGCTCTCTATACAAGCTCTATTAAAAGACTCTCATATAGAGAGTAGGAAATTTGAAAAAAATTATGGAAAATATTTTACTAAAAACTGGTATACTTGAAAAATTAATAAAAAAAAATTAATAAAAAATATTTTTTTTTCTCCAATGTATTTCTTTTTTTCCGTAGGGAAAAAGAATTCATGCTTGCATGAATTCTTTTTCCCGTCGCTTTTTTCATTAAAAAAAAGCAGAAAAAGGGAAAAAAAAGCAATCAGAAAAAGGAAAAAAAAGCAATTGCTTTTGCCCTTTATCGAATGACGGTTCCCAAATTTCAATATTTTTCGCGTTCCCCTCGGTATTGTAAATACCGAGGGGAAAGCATGAGAACCCATAGACGCGGCCAAAGCAGAAAAAGGAAAAAAAAGCAATTGCTTTTGCCCTTTATCGAATGACGATTCTCAAATTAAAATTTGAGAATCGTCGCCGGCAAAAGCAATTGCTTTTTTCCACCCCCTCCCCCCTCGCGGTGGGGGTAGGGGGGGTAATTTTCGACGAAAAAGGAAAAAAAAGCAATTGCTTTTGCCGGCGATCCCATTATATTGAAATATAATGGGATCATTCGAGAAAGGGCAAAAGCAATTGCTTTTTTTTCCTTTTTCTAATTGCTTTTTTTTCCTTTTTCGACGAAAATTACCCCCCCTACCCCCCACCGCGAGGGGGGGGGGGAGGGGGGGGTGGAAAAAAAAGCAATTGCTTTTGTCGGCGATCCCATGCGGGGGCCCGCGATTTATAATCGCGGGCCCCGACAAAAAAAAAAAGGATTTTTATCCGGAATGGCCATGATTCAATGCGTCTCATAAATTCGACGTATTGAATATGTATAAATGGCCATTCCGGATAAAAATCCTTTTTTTTTTCTATTGAAATATCATGGGATCATTCGATAAAGGGCAAAAGCAATTGCTTTTTTTTCCTTTTTCTGCTTTTGCCGGCGACGGTTCAGATATTTTAATATCTGAACCGTCATTAGATAATAGGCAAAAGCAGCACTCTTCATTAAAATAAAGCATTGAGAAAAAGGGAAAAAAAGCAATTGCTTTTGCCCTTTATCGAATGATCCCATGGGGGGCCCGCGATTGAAAATCGCGGGCCGACAAAAAAAAAAAGTATTTATCCTTTTTTTTTTTTTTCTATTTAAATATCATGGGATCGCCGGCAAAAGCAATTGCTTTTTTTTCCTTTTTCGACGAAAATTACCCCCCCCCTACCCCCCACCGCGAGGGGGGAGGGGGGGTGGAAAAAAGCAATGGCTTGGGCCGCGTCTATGGGTTCTCAAATTTAAATTTGGGAACCGTCATTCGAGAAAGGGCAAAAGCAATTGCTTTTTTTCCACCCCCCCCCCCCCCCCTCGCGGTGGGGGGTAGGGGGTAATTTTCTGAATTTGCCGGCTATTGAATGATCCTATAAAAATTAAAATTTGAAAAAAAAAGGGTTTTTTAATTCGGAATGGCCATGATTTAATACGTCTCATAAACTCGACGTATTGAATATGTATAAATGGCCATTCCGAATTAAAAAACCCGGTTCGGGGTCAGAATGGCCATTTTATACATTTGCATCCATTCGATGAAGGAGAATGGATGCTTTATGGCCATTCTGACCCTTTTTTTTGTCGGGGCTCGCGATCAGTTTTTTTTATTAAAAAGGGTGGATTTGGCCGGCGATTATCGTATGATACAAACCCATTAAAATGGGTTTGAATCGCCGGCCAAATCCACCCTTTTTAATAAAAAAAACGACGAAAAAAAAAAATGAAGGGAACGATGGCCATAAATCAAATTCTCCGTCGTCGAATTTGAAAATGTATTTAAATGGCCATCGTTCCCTTCATCTTTTTTTTTTTCTTAAATCGCGAGCCCCCATATGGGATCGCCGGCAAATTCAGAAAATTACCCCCCCCTACCCCCCACCGCGAGGGGGGGAGAGGGGGGGGGGGGTGGAAAAAAAGCAATTGCTTTTTTTCCTTTTTCGACGAAAATTACCCCCCCTACCCCCCACCGCGAGGGGGGGGGGAGGGGGGGGGGTGGAAAAAAAAGCAATTGCTTTTGCCGGCGACGGTTCTCTCATTTCAATGAGAGAACCGTCATTCGATAAAGGGCAAAAGCAATTGCTTTTTTTCCCTTTTTCTGCTTTTTTTTCCTTTTTCTAATTGCTTTTTTTTCCCTTTTTCTAATTGCTTTTTTTCCCTTTTTCTAATCAATTTGGCCGACGACTCCATATAGGGGGCCCGCAATCAGTATTTTTCTTAAAAATGGTGGATTTGGCCGGCCAAATCCACCATTTTTAAGAAAAAATACTGATTGCGGGCCCCGACAAAAAAAAGGGTTATTTATTCAATTTTAAATTGAAAATTTCATGGAATCATTCGATAGCCGGCCAAATTGATTAGAAAAAGGGTTTTTTTTTTCCCGAACCGGTATTTTTTTAATAAAAAAATATAGCCCTGTAAATGGGGTCTCTTATTTAAAAAATCAACCGAAAACCCGCAACGGGTTTTTCCCTGAGAAAAAAATTGCAATGGACAGGAGGGCTTTCCCTTTAAGAAAATCCATTAATATAGAAACCATCTAAAATTATTATAGAATATTTATGACATATCCGTTTTCAGAAACGTTTTGGTCTAACAAGTCCGGAACATTAGTCAAGTTCTTTCACAGCGTATTTTTAAAAATTGAAGGAATTAATGATTATTCTTTTAAAATAAAAGAAATAATTGATCAATTAAAGAATCAAAATCTTAATAATTTAAGTCATGAACAAAAAAGAAAACTTTTTTTCAAATTTGTGGAAGAGTTAAAAATTGCTCAAGAAAATCATTTTAAACTGATGACCGCTTCTCATGATTCTCTAATGAAACAGCATTTTTCTTTTGCGGGACAGTTTTGTGAACAATTTAACTCAAATATATTGTTAGATGCTTTGGACGAAAAAGATGCAGAGGAAATATCTGTAATAATCATACTTTATTACAGTTTTCTTACTAAAATAGAACTAGTATTAAATTTTATTAAGGATGATTTTATTCTTAATAATGTTCAAATTATCGACTTATTAGAAGAATTTTTTAAAACTTTTGAAAAAAAAAATCTGGAATCAATTAACCGTGAGGGTTTTATTGCATATAATTATCCAATTTTTCTTTCGAAGGATTTTGAATATTTTATTCAGGCGAAAAAAGAATTTTTTTCACAAGAAAATGCCAATGAAGCCCTTTTAAATTTAAAAATTGAAAAAAATAATTCCAAATTTATACATAAAATTAATACTAAATTAGTAGAACAAAAAGAAGAATTTATACGAATAATTGAAACGGCACTTCCTGACTCTTTTTCCATTGTACAACCAAAATTAAATGAATTTTTTGAAAAGGAACTTCCTGACTCTTATTCCATTGGACAACCAAAATTAAGTGAATTTTTTGAAGAGGAAAAAATCTAGGGAAAAAGAATTCATGCTTGCATGAATTCTTTTTCCCGTCAAAAAAAAAGAAAAACCATAGAAATAGTGGGCATAGATCAAATTACACCCCCCCCTCCCCCCCCCCTGTATATGGGGGTAGGGGGGGGGTGAAAAAATCGAATTTGAAAATGTACTAAATGCCCACTATTTCTATGGTTTTTTTTTTTTTTGACGGGAAAAAGGAAAAAAAAGCAATCAGAAAATTACCCCCCCCCTACCCCCCACCGCGAGGCTTTTGTCAAAAAAAAGTCATTGATTTTGCCGGTCATCGAATGATGCAAATTGAAGATTTGCATCGCCGGCAAAATCAATGACTTTTTTTTGACAAAAGCCGTCGATTTTTTATTTCAAAAAAAAATCTAGGGGGGGAGGGGGGGGGGGTGGAAAAAAAGCAATTAGAAAAAGGAAAAAAAAGCAATTGCTTTTGCCCTTTCTCGAATGATCCCATGAGATTTCAATTTCATGGGATCGCCGGCAAAAGCAATTGCTTTTTTTCCCTTTTTCTGCTTTTGCCTATTATCGAATGACGGTTCAGATATTTTAATATCTGAACCGTCGCCGGCAAAAGCAATTACTTTTTTTACCTTTTTCGACGAAAATTACCCCCCCCTACCCCCCACCGCGAGGCTTTTGTCAAAAAAAAGTCATTGATTTTGCCGGCGATGGGGGGTAGGGGGGGGGTAATTTTCTGATTGCTTTTTTTTCCTTTTTCTGCTTTTTTTTAGATTTTCCCCTCCCCTCCCCCCTCCATGGAGGGGGGAGGGGAAAATCTAGGGAAAAGAATTCATGCTTGCATGAATTCTTTTTCCCGTCAAAAAAAGAAAAACCATCGTAATAGTGGGCATAAATCAAATTTACCCCCCCCCTCCCCCCTGTATATGGGGGTAGGGGGGGGGGGGGTGAAAAAATCGAATTTGAAAATGTACTAAATGCCCACTATTACGATGGTTTTTCTTTTTTTTTTTAGCTTTTTTCATTAAAAAAAAGCAATCAATTTGGCCCGCGCCCTCACGGGGCCTAAGGAATCGAATGAGTCAAAAAAATTTTAAATTTTTTGGAGTCGCCGGCCATTTTGGTTGATTTTTTTTAATTAAAAAAGCGACGGGAAAAAGAATCCATGCTTGCATGGATTCTTTTTCCCTAATAAAAAGCGAGGGAAAAAATGGACATGTCCATTTTTTCCCGTCGAGAAAAAGAATGCCTGATTTATCAGGCATTCTTTTTCTCTAGCTTCCTCCCTGAAAAAAAGGAATTGATTTTGCCGGCTATCGAATGATCTCATGAAATTATAGATTTTATGAGGTCGCCGGCAAAATCAGAAAAAGGGAAAAAAAGCAATTAGAAAAAGGGAAAAAAAGCAATTGCTTTTGCCTTTTATCGAATGATCCCATGCGGGGGCCCGCAATTTTCAATTGCGGGCCCCCTCATGGAATCGCCGGCAAAAGCAATTGCTTTTTTTCCCTTTTTCGTCGAAAATTACCCCCCCTACCCCCCACCGCGAGGGGGAGGGGGTGGAAAAAAGCAATTGCTTTTGCCGGCGACGGTTCAGATATTAAAATATCTGAACCGTCATTCGATAATAGGCAAAAGCAATTGCTTTTTTTCCCTTTTTCTGGCGGAGGGAACCGTTGCCCTTTCTCGAATGACGGTTCCCAAATTTAAATTTGGGAACCGTCGCCGGCAAAAGCAATTGCTTTTTTCCCTTTTCGTCGAAAAAGGGAAAAAAGCAATTGCTTTTGCCGGCGATCCCATGATATTTCAATATCATGGGATCATTCGATAAAGGGCAAAAGCAATTGCTTTTTTTCCCTTTTTCTCAATTCCTTTTTTTCAGGGAGGAAGCGTCGGGAAAAAGAATTCATGCTTGCATGAATTCTTTTTCCCTAAAAAAAAAGAATAAAAATAAATCATTATGAAAAAACTTGTATAAATGAAACAAATTCGTTTTCTTTGATTCATAGGTTTTTTCCTTATATTCAGAAAATAGAGATTGATGGTTCCGTGTTAAAAAATTTCTCTTTACTTATTTCAAAATTAAATGAATTCATAAAAAAATTCGACTTTGATTTACTAAATCAAGAAATAAAGATGACAGAAGGGAAAAAGACAATAAAAAACAAAAAAAAGAATCTGATATATCTATTATTACCTTTTTTCGGTGGAAAGGCGAAAAGGGTAAGTTTTGGATCTAAGAAGTGTCTAAGTTTGCTTTTCATTAAATTAAGGTATCTTTTCATATTTCTTCATTTTTAAAAATATAATTCGTATCAATATTTATGTCTACCACTGGTTCACTACTACAATTTTTTACAAACTTTTTTTTCTTATTATCCCCACTCTCTTTATTATTGCTGTTTATGGGGTCTCTTATTTTAAAAAGGAAATGCAAACCGTTCACCCCCCCGGGCAGAGCCCGGGGGGGTAAACGGTTTGCATTTCCTTTTTAAAATAAGAGACCCCATAAACAGCAATAATAAAGAGAGTGGGGATAATAAGAAAAAAGTACTGGTTATTTCCTCAGTATCGTCATAATCGGTCGGAAACACAAAATCGAAAAAATTGCAGATTGCACTTAAAACATCATTATCTTCTCCAATAAAGATTTTATCACATTCTGCAAAACAAATTTCAAATTTTCCTACTTTTCCATGATTTTCTAACTGAGCTTTCAATTCTTTCTTTTTTTCATTTGACAAAATATTTTTTTCTTTGACTTTAGTTTGCTGTGCTTTGTTTTCAATAATTTTCCACTCATTACAATCTTCGATTTGGCTTTTTTTACTTCTTCTCAATCGCTTAAAGATGGGATTTTTAATTGCAAAAAATTTTTGATTTGGGTAGTTGTAATTTCATTTAACGTTTTAACTTTCAATCATATTTGCTCTAGATGGTCAAGTCATTTTGATAAATTGTCATTTCTTCAATAGCAGTCTCTCTTAAATGTGACTCTTTTCAAGTAACTAAATCTAATAATTTCTTTATATTTTTATTTCTTCTCCTTTTTTTGTGGATTTGCCCCTTTGTTTATTAAAATACTTTTACATCTATTTATAAATCTTTAGAAGTTTTTCTAGAGGATAAGTATTAAATTAGTTTTAATTCAAAACATAAAATAATTTAACTCATAAATTTATTAGGATTTAATTTAAAAATATAAATTTCAATTTGGGAATTTATCTTAAGCCTTTCCACCCCTCCTCCAAGGGAAAAAGAAATGGATTTATCCATTTCTTTTTCCCAGATTTTTCTCCACCAAAAGTGATTGCTTTTGCCGTTTATCGAATGACGGTTCCCAAATTTTCAATTTGGGAACCGTCGCCGGCAAAAGCAATCACTTTTGGTGGGAGAAAAATCGACGATTTTTCTCCACCAAAAGTGATTGCTTTTGCCGGCGATCCCATGAAATTTTCAATATCATGGGATCATTCGAAAAACGGCAAAAGCAATCACTTTTGGTGGAGAAAAATCTGGAGGAGGGGTGGAAAGGCGAAAAAACATAATGCTATTAAATGCTTGAATTGATTGATTATTTTTTCCTGAATTTGCGATTTTTTAAATAATAATTTAAAAAATTATAAAAAAATCGTGTAACGCCATTTTTAGTTTAGAAGTTCAAGTTTATTGATTCTTAAAAAAACAAGACAACACTATTTGTCTTTTTTTTTCTCAAAAAGGAAAAAAAAGAAAAAAAAATATTACATAGCAATTTAAAAAATATGACAATCTTTAACGCAAGTTTAACTGGTCGTGACCAGGAAAGTACTGGTTTTGCATGGTGGGCTGGTAATGCTAGATTAATTAATTTATCTGGTAAATTATTGGGGGCTCACGTAGCGCATGCTGGTCTTATTGTTCTATGGGCAGGAGCAATGAATTTATTTGAAGTGTCACACTTTGTTCCAGAAAAACCCATGTATGAACAAGGGTTCATTTTATTACCCCATTTAGCTACTCTAGGATATGGTGTGGGACCTGGAGGAGAAGTTGTTGATACTTATCCTTACTTTGTAAGTGGAGTAATTCATTTAATTTCTTCAGCCGTATTAGGATTTGGTGGAATTTATCACTCTTTAGTAGGTCCAGATACTCTTGATGAATCTTTTCCTTTCTTTGCCTATGAATGGAAAGATAAAAATAAAATTTCTAGCATCTTAGGAATTCACCTAGTACTACTAGGATTAGGAGCGTTACTTTTAGTATTTAGAGCCTCGACAGGAGGTGTATATGATACTTGGGCTCCGGGTTAAAAACAGCCCCTTAAAATTTTTTATAAAAAAATTAAGAAAATTAAAAAAATTGCAAAAAATCTATTAAATTTTAGATTTAATAGATCATTTGCAACGACAAAATGTCGTTCAGAGACTACTTTTTTAATGTTGATTAAATTATAATAAACAATGCCATAGTCCATGTTCTAATGAAAATTCGAAATATCATGGGTTTTTAACGTCTAAAGCTACCCAAATAATTAAAAATTATTTGTACAAATTCTGCTTAAACGGAAAACTCTTACAAAAGACAATTCCGTGCTAAATTTCATAACAAGTATCGATCCCTATCTTTAATTGGTTGGATCATGAAAAATCACTTTATATCTTGTTATTTTTCTAGTCTTTATTTTCGGTTACCAGTTAATGAAAAATGCCTAACGACTATTTTTTTGATGAGTGAAAAAGTTCGTCAATAAAATAGAATGATATCATCATTCGAAAAAGCAGAAATTCGGTTTTGGTTTTTCCCCTTCTCCCATCCTCCCTTCCCAGGCTTTTTTATAAAAAAGCCTGGGAAGGGAGGATGGGAGAAGGGGAAAAACCAAAAAGAATAAAGACATAGTCTAATCTGTCATCAAAATGACAGCGGTATATAACCGACATGAGATGTAAATTCTCATTGGAATATATATGGGAGACGTTAGAGTAATTACCAATCCTACTTTAAAGGCATCGGTTATTTTTGGATATTTACTAAAATCACCATTTGGAGGTGATGGATGGATTGTTAGTGTAGATAATATGGAAGATGTGATTGGGGGTCACATTTGGATTGGAATTTCATTGGTAATTGGGGGAATTTTCCACATATTAACAAAGCCCTTTGGGTTTATAATTTAAGCTCAAGCTATAAAGAATTATAGCAAATCTAAATCTACTTAAACGGAAAAATTTTTATTAAAGACCATTCCGTGCTAAATTTAATCAATTTGTAAGGGCAAAGCTTTTACAACAAATTGATTAATAAATGCCTAACGACTAAAAGAACGTAAGATCAAGTGATCTGAAATGGTAGATACCTAATTTAAGTATTAATTAGGTAAAGACATAGTCTGATCTATTCATGCCTTTACCTTTTTCCTTTCCCCCTCCAATTTGAGGCTTTTGTGAAAAGTTTGAATAGCAATAATTTTAAAAATGAATTGAAATAAGTCTTTACGTACTTATTTTAACTTAATGGGGCACGACGAGCCTTTGTATGGTCAGGTGAAGCTTATTTATCATATAGTTTAGGAGCTGTATCGTTAATGGCATTTATTGCAACTTGTATGTCATGGTTTAATAATACAGTATACCCAAGTGAGTTCTATGGTCCAACCGGTCTTCTCGGCCTAATTTGCCGTTAAAGGTATATGAATATGAATTTTACTTAAACGGGGAACCTTTAACCTTTGTCTCTGCAATCCTTTTTTTTTGGAAAAAAAAAAGGATTGTCGAGGGAGATTTGGTAATAAAAAAACCAAAAAAGCAATCCCGTACCAAACAGGGAAAAATAAAAAGAAAAACCATCGTAATAGTGGGCATAAATCAAATTCTCATGAAATCGAATTTGAAAATGTACTAAATGCCCACTATTACGATGGTTTTTCTTTTTTTTTTTTAGATTTTTTTTCGCCTTCCCACCAGATTTTCCCCCACTAAAAAAGCAATTGCTTTTGCCGTTTATCGAATGATCCCATAACATTGAAAATATTATGGGATCGCCGGCAAAAGCAATTGCTTTTTTAGTGGGGGAAAATCGTCGATTTTCCCCCACTAAAAAAGCAATTGCTTTTGCCGGCGACGGTTCTCTAATTGAAATTAGAGAACCGTCATTCGAGAAACGGCAAAAGCAATTGCTTTTTTAGTGGGGGAAAATCTAAAATTGAAAATTTATAAACGAGGACACCAAAATTCATCCAATCGCTTCCCCGTCATAAATAAATTCATGGCGGGTAAGATGTCCGTTGGGGCCCGCGATTTTGAAAAAATCCCGGTTCGGCGTACCCTCGGATGTAAAATTTTATATGAAGGTAAAGAGGCTAAAAAAATAATAAAAATTGTTTGGTCTAACGACTAGTTTAAATAAACGTAAAGTATAAAATTATAATACTTGAAATAGTAAATTTCTGAAAATAAATATTTAGAAGTAAGATATAGTCTGAACTTTATAGTAATATAAAGCAGTCATTTTTTAAAAAAACAATTTAAAATGGCGGGATAATAAGTTATCTGAACTTTTTTGCCTGAAGCCTCGCAAGCGCAAGCTTTCACTTTCTTAGTTAGAGATCAAAGACTTGGAACTAACGTTTCGTCAGCGCAAGGACCCACAGGTCTTGGGAAATATTTAATGCGTTCACCCACTGGTGAAATTGTATTAGGAGGTGAAACCATGCGATTCTGGGATTTACGAGCACCATGGCTAGAGCCATTACGTTCAGCAAACGGATTAGACGTTCGTAAATTAAAAACAGATATTCAGCCTTGGCAAGAACGCCGTGCGGCTGAATATATGACTCACGCTCCACTGGGTTCTTTAAACTCAGTAGGAGGAGTCGCAACAGAAGTTAATGCAATTAACTATGTCTCACCACGTAGTTGGTTAGCGTGTAGCCATTTCTGTTTAGGATTCTTTTTCTTCGTAGCCCATCTTTTCCACGCAGGACGTGCTCGAGCAGCTGCAGCAGGATTTGAAAAAGGAATTCCACGCGAGTCTGAGCCGGTGTTATTTATGCCACCGTTAGACTAAATTCTTAAATCTAGTCTAAAGATTTCTAAGTAATTTTATCTTTTTTTTCTGGGGCACCCTCTCGTTTTATTGTCCATTCTATCCTTCATTTCCCGCTCTTTTTTATTATCACTGGAGTCCTCTTTTGAATAACTCACTAATTTCCCACCCTCTATATTAGCCCTGTCAATAGTTACTAATTTTATGCTCTCGGTACGAGCCCTATTTATGGGGTCTATTTTTAAAAAATAGACCCCATAAATAGGGCTCGTACCGAGAGCATAAAATTAGTAACTATTGACAGGGCTAATATAGAGGGTGGGAAATTAGTGAGTTATTCAAAAGAGGACTCCAGTGATAATAAAAAAGAGCGGGAAATGAAGGATAGAATGGACAATAAAACGAGAGGGTGTCCCAGAAAAAAAAATTGATTATTGGGTTTTATTGAGTTCAATTCTTAATAAGACCCTTAATAATTATTCTTTGTTACTTTTTCTTTTTTTGACAGGAAAAAAAAATTATCCCCTTTTTCTAATTGAATTTTTTGGGGGGGAAATTTTGGATCCTTTCATCCAAAAGTCTTCTCCTCTTTTTTTCATGGCCATAAAGCATCCATTCTTCTATGTCGAATGGATGCTTTATGGCCATGAAAAAAAGAGGAGAAGACTTTTGGATGAAAGGATCGAGCATTCTCCATTTTAAAAAGCGAGTCATTTTGCCGGCGACCCAAAGCCAGTTTAATGGCTTTGTATCATTCGATAACCGGCAAAATGACTCGCTTTTTAAAATGGAGAACGGGGGAGCCCTAAAGGAGATAACTTGTTATCTCCTTTTTCCCTAGATTTTCCCCCCAAACAAATCAATTGCTTTTGCCGTTTATCGAATGACGGTTCCCAAATTTTAATTTGGGAACCGTCATTCGATAAACGGCAAAAGCAATTGATTTGTTTGGGGGGAAAATCTCGGGAAAAAGAAATGGATTTATCCATTTCTTTTTCCCTTGGAGGGAAGGAGAAGCAAAAAAGATAAAATTTTAGATGAAACGGGGAGACAAAAAGGATAAAATTTTAAATTGAGAAAGGAGTGTGTTAAAATATATGAGAATTTAAAAGTTCGTTTTTTCAATATTTCAAATAAAATTTTTTAGATAAACTACTTTATAAATAAATTAAAAAATTCTATAATGGAATTAACAATAAAGAATTTTATAAGGTCGAATTTTACAATTTAATAGGGAATATTAAGGTACCAAAATAAACTTTAGATAAAGGGAAAAAAAAGAATTAGAAAAAGGGAAAAAAAGCAATTAGAAAAAGGGAAAAAAAGCAATTAGAAAAAGGGAAAAAAAGCAATTAGAAAAAGGGAAAAAAAGCAATTAGAAAAAGGGAAAAAAAGCAATTGCTTTTGCCTTTTATCGAATGATCCCATGAGATTTCAATCTCATGGGATCGCCGGCAAAAGCAATTGCTTTTTTTTCCTTTTTCGTCGAAAATTACCCCCCCCCTACCCCCCACCGCGAGGGGGGGGGGTGGAAAAAAAAGCAATTGCTTTTGCCGGCGACGATTCTCACATTAAAATTTGAGAATCGTCATTCGATAAAGGGCAAAAGCAATTGCTTTTTTTCCCTTTTTCTGCTTTTGCCTTTTATCGAATGATCCCATGAGATTTCAATCTCATGGGATCGCCGGCAAAAGCAATTGCTTTTTTTTCCTTTTTCGTCGAAAATTACCCCCCCCCTACCCCCCACCGCGAGGGGGGGAGGGGGTGGAAAAAAGCAATTGCTTTTGCCGGCGACGATTCTCACATTAAAATTTGAGAATCGTCATTCGATAAAGGGCAAAAGCAATTGCTTTTTTTCCCTTTTTCTGCTTTTGCCTTTTATCGAATGATCCCATGCGGGGGCCCGCAATTTTCAATTGCGGGCCCCCGCATGGAATCGCCGGCAAAAGCAATTGCTTTTTTTCCCTTTTTCTTAGAAAATTACCCCCCCCCTACCCCCCACCGCGAGGGGGGGGGGGAGGGGGTGGAAAAAAAAGTGATCAATTTTTTTTAATGAAAATTACTCCCCCCTTACCGCGAGGCTTTTGTCAAAAAAAAAGCGATCAATTTTTTTTAGCTTTTTTCATTAGGGAAAAAGAATCCATGCTTGCATGGATTATTTTTCCCTAATGAAAAAAGCGATCAATTTGGCCGGCTATCAAATGATTCCATGAAATTAAAAATTGAAAAAAAAGGATTTTTTTATTCGGAATGGCCATTTATACATATTCAATGCATCGAGTTTATGAGACGAACAACGATTCAATAAATTGAATCGTTGCGTCGAAAAGGCCTTCGATAAATCGAAGGCCTTTTGCTTTTTTTTTTTCATGGCCATAAAGCATCCATTCTCCCTTTCGTCTTTTTTTCCTTTTTTTTTTCCTTTTTATAAGCTCTCAATTGACGGGCTCTCTTTTGAAAAAACTGTCCAGCAATTCGATAGAATTGCTGGACAGTTTTTTCAAAAGAGAGCCCGTCAATTGAGAGCTTATAAAAAGGAAAAAAAAAGAAGGGGTAAGACTACGTCAAATGGATGCAAATGTATAGAATGGCCATGAAAAAAAAAAAAGGGAAAACGCATTGAATCATGGCCATTCCGGATAAATAACCCTTTTTTTTAATTTTTAATTGCGGGCCCCTGCATAAAGTCGTCGGTCAAATGGATTGCTTTTTTTTCCTTTTTCTAGGGAAAAAAAGCGAACAAGTTCGCTTTTTTTCCCGACGCACTCTTCATTAAAATAAAGCATTGAATTTGCCGGCGATCCTATAAAAATTTTAATTTTTATAAGATCATTCAATAGCCGGCAAATTCAATGCTTTATTTTAATGAAGAGTGCTGCTTTTTTTAATGAAAAAAGCTAAAAAAAAAAAGAAAAACCATAGTAATAGTGAGCATTTAGTACATTTTCAAATTCGATTTTTTCACCCCCCCCCTACCCCCATATACAGGGGGGGGAGGGGAGGGTGTAATTTGATTTATGCCCACTATTACTATGGTTTTTCTTTTTTTTTTGACGGGAAAAAGAATCCATGCAAGCATGGATTATTTTTCCCTAGGGAAAAAGAATTCATGCAAGCATGAATTCTTTTTCCCGTCGCTTTTTTAATTAAAAAAAGCAACCAATTTGGCCGGCGACTCCATAAAATTGAAAATTTTATGGAATCATTCGATAGCCGGCCAAATTGATTGCTTTTTTTAATTAAAAAAGCTAGATTTTTTCATCGAGAAAAATTATTGATTTTTATAAAAATTGAAAAATTATGATATTTAAAAATAATTATTTTAAAACAAAAAAAACGAATATAATTTGTGGTTTGGCAAAAAACCATGTAAAAGTTAACGGAACAACAAAGGCTTTAGAAAAAAATTTGATGGATGTTTCGTCTTCTAATACTTCAGTCTCTTCTGCTCCCTCGTTCGAAAAAAGTAAAGGGGAAAAAGTGAAAAAAGAAGCTGTTTCACGAGAAAATGAATTAGTTTATACTTGTGAAACAGGTAATTATCATACTTTTTGTCCAATAAGTTGCGTTGCTTGGCTTTTTTCAAAAATTACAGATTCATTTTTCTTAGTAATTGGAACAAAAACTTGCGGGTACTTCTTACAAAATGCACTAGGAGTGATGATTTTTGCTGAGCCTAGATATGCGATGGCAGAGTTAGAAGAAAGTGATATTGCAGCGAAATTAAATGATTATAAAGAGTTAAAACGCTTGTGTATGCAAATTAGACAAGATAGAAATCCTAGTCTTATTGTGTGGATCGGTACATGTACAACGGAAATTATTAAAATGGATTTGGAAGGTATGGCTCCAAAAATCGAAAATGAAATTCAAATTCCTATTATTGTTGCTCGTGCTAATGGATTAGATTACGCTTTTACTCAAGGAGAAGATACAGTTTTAGCGGCCATGGCTTATCGTTGTCCAACTTATTTGGCTTCTTCTCCTCTATCGGGAGGAAAGACTTGAAAAAGAGAAGAACAGGCTATTGAAAATGTAACAGATAAAATAAAGGAAAAAGAATCGACAAATTCCAAAAGTCTTCCTAAATTAGTATTATTTGGGTCGGTTCCAAGTACCGTTGAAACGCAAATCAATTTGGAATTAAAAAAACAAGGAATTCAAGTCTCTGGTTGGTTACCATCCCAACGTTACGAAGAACTACCAGCTTTAGGAGAAGGAGTTTATGTTTGTGGAGTTAACCCATTTTTAAGTAGAACGGCAACTACATTAATGCGAAGAAGAAAATGTCGTTTAATTGGAGCTCCATTTCCAATTGGACCTGATGGGTGTAAAAAATGGATTGAAAAAATAGCTTCTGTTTTAGGAGTTGAAGTGAAAGGATTAGAAGAACGTGAAAAAAAAATTTGGGATAGTTTAAACGGTACCTATTCGAATTTGATTCGTGGTAAATCAGTATTTTTCATGGGTGACAATCTTTTAGAAATTTCTTTAGCACGATTTTTAATACGAGCTGGAATGATTGTCTATGAAATTGGAATTCCATATTTGGATCGTCGTTTTCAAGCGGCTGAACTTGAATTTTTACAAGAAACTTGTCAAGAAATGAATGTGCCAATTCCACGAATTGTAGAAAAACCAGATAACCTATACCAGTTACAGCGAATTAGAAGTTTAAATCCAGATCTTGTAATTACAGGACTTGCCGTTAGTAATCCATTACAGTATAGAGGAATTAACACCAAGTGGTCTACTGAGCTTGTATTTTCATTAATCCATGGATTTACCAATGCAAAAGATTTATTAGCGCTTATAACCCGACCATTAGTTAGAGATAATGTATTAGGTAACATTCCAGTATAAAAGCCTTCTTACCCTCTCTCCCTTTTTCCCGACGCACTCTTCATTAGGGAAAAAGAATCCATGCAAGCATGGATTCTTTTTCCCGTCGCTTTTTTCATTAAAAAAAAGCAACCAATTTGGCCGGCGACTCCATAAAATTGAAAATTTTATGGAATCATTCGATAGCCGGCCAAATTGATTGCTTTTTTTTAATGAAAAAAGCTAAAAAAAAAAAGAAAAACCATCGTAATAGTGGGCATTTAGTACATTTTCAAATTCGATTTCATGAGAATTTGATTTATGCCCACTATTACGATGGTTTTTCTTTTTTTTTTGACGGGAAAAAGAATCCATGCTTGCATGGATTCTTTTTCCCTAGATTTTCCCCCCCAAAAAAAGCAATTACTTTTGCCGTTTATCGAATGACGGTTCCCTAATTGAAATTAGGGAACCGTCGCCGGCAAAAGTAATTGCTTTTTTTATCCCCCCCTCCCCCCTCCATGGAGGGGGGGAGGGGGGGGAGGGGGAAAATCTAAAATAAAGTATTGAGAAAAAGGGATTTTTTTTTTTAGGCAGAATGCGTCGGGAAAAAAACTCTTATAAAAAAAAGAATTAAAATGTCTATTTTATCAATTATTAAAATAAAAAAAAAATTTTTATATTTTATTGACAATCTGAATAGAAATGAAATAAATAATCAATATTTAGATTTAAATTTTTTTCTTTTTTCCTAGGGAAAAAGAATTCATGCAAGCATGAATTCTTTTTCCCGTCGCTTTTTTAATTAAAAAAAGCAACCAATTTGGCCGGCGACTCCATAAAATTTTAAATTGAAAATTTTATGGAATCATTCGATAGCCGGCCAAATTGATTGCTTTTTTTAATTAAAAAAGCTAGATTTTATTCCTCTTCCCTCTCTTCATAAGCTTTTTTTTGAATAAAAAAGCTTATGAAGAGAGGGAAGAGGAATAAAATCTAATAAGTTTATGGATCGTTAATTCAATTGGTAGAATAATCGACTTTTAATCGATCTGTTTTGGGTTCAAGTCCCAAACGATCCAAGATTATTTGGGTGCTTATTTCCTATATAGCCACTCTCTGTTTTTTTATCATTTTTAATTTTTTTCCACTCCCCCCCCCTCCCCCCCCCTCGCGGTGGGGGGTAGGGGGGGGGGTAATTTAGAAAACCCTCTTTAATCTCCCTATTTATGTGGTATAAAGACGAGCCACATAAATAGAGGCTCATAAGGAACGAAAAATTAGTGATAAAAGACGAATCACGCTTCATCTTAATGAAGTCTTTTCACTAAATTTCAATGGGCGGCTATATTAAAATTGCTTCTCAATTTGAATATCATTCGTTCCAAATCGCCCATTGAAATTTAGTAAAAAGACGGAAAGCGTGACGTCGGAGAGGGAGATTAGAAATAATAAACCTCTTTAATAGGGGGATTAAAGGAAGTTTCCTGAAGAGAGAAAAAAAAAAAAATTTCAAATCATCTTTGACAAAATGATTTATTTATGATAAAATAATAGCTTAAATTATGATAGGGAAAAACGAATAAATCTCTTTATTCTTTTAGGGCTCCCTAGAAAGAAAAAAATCATATGAATCTACCCCCCTACTCCCCAGATTTTTCCCCCCAAAAAAACGATTAGAAAAAGGGAAAAAAAAATCAATTTTTTTTTTCCCTTTTTCTAATCGTTTTTTTGGGGGGAAAAAATCTAGCTTTTTTAATTAAAAAAAGCAATCAATTTGGCCGGCTATCGAATGATTCCATAAAATTTTCAATTGAAAATTTTATGGAATCATTCGATAGCCGGCCAAATTGATTGCTTTTTTTAATTAAAAAAGCGACGGGAAAAAGAATCCATGCAAGCATGGATTCTTTTTCCCGTCAAAAAAAAAGAAAAACCATAGCAATTTGGGGCATACATCAAATTACACCCCCCCCCCTCCCCCCCCCCTGTATATGGGGGTAGGGGGGGGGTGAAAAAATCGAATTTGAAAATGTACTAAATGCCCACTATTTCTATGGTTTTTCTTTTTTTTAGCTTTTTAGATTTTCCTCCCCCCCTCCCCCTCCATGGAGGGGGAGGGGGAGGGAAAATCTAAAAAAAAGAAATGGATTTTTTATAATTTGGATTCATAGCTCAAGTGGTAGAGCCTCAATCTCATAAATTGATTAGTATGAGTTCAAGCCTCATTGAATCCTCTAAAATTATATATTTTTATCTTTCTCTGATCTTTTATTTTCCCTTTTTCTAAATGCCCACTATTAATATGGTTTTTCTTTTTTTTTTTATAATTTTCAACAGCTTTGTTTTACCTCCCGACTTGGTCATCCCTTCCAATTTGAGACTTTTTTTCTTTTAGGAAAAAAAAGTCTCAAATTGGAAAGGATGACCAAGTCGGGAAGTAAGATTTATATATTCATGATTTTATGGTTTAGATTTAATCTTCTAATAATAGGCAAAAATACTAGTTAAATTTTGATTTTTTATTTTTAATAATAAGATAGTTCGTATGAGGGTCGCAAATTTTGACAATTTTTGCTCTCAAACCTATGTATCCTTAATTTTTAGTACAAATTACTACTTTGTTTTATTTAACTGGACTTCCCTTTTGAATAAGCTCTTTATTGACTTTTTATTTAAAAAATTTAATTTAAACTAATTCTGGGCGACAGATTAGTCTAATAAAGAGGAAAGCTAAATGAAATATCAAAGAAATTTTCAAAATCCTCAAGTTTAGATCTTATTTTATTAAAATCTTTTGTTTAATGAATTCTTTCTTTAAAATTTCATTAGAAAATTTTAATGCATATTTTCGTTATTCTATTAATATGCGAAGAATGTTGCAATTTCCATTTAAGCCTTCCCACCAAAATTTTCAATTTTAGATTTTCCCCCACTAAAAAAGCAATTAGAAAAAGGAAAAAAAAGCAATTAGAAAAAGGGAAAAAAAGCAATTGCTTTTGCCTTTTATCGAATGACGATTCTCAAATTTTAATTTGAGAATCGTCGCCGGCAAAAGCAATTGCTTTTTTCCCTTTTTCGTCGAAAAAGGGAAAAAAGCAATTGCTTTTGCCGGCGACGGTTCAGATATTTTAATATCTGAACCGTCATTCGATAATAGGCAAAAGCAATTGCTTTTTTCCATTTTTCTCCTTTTGCCTTTTCTCGAATGATCCCATTATATGTCCATATCTTGGGATCGCCGGCAAAAGCAATTGCTTTTTTTCCCTTTCCGCCGAAAAAGGGAAAAAAAGCAATTGCTTTTGCCGGCGACGATTCTCAAATTAAAATTTGAGAATCGTCATTCGATAAAGGGCAAAAGCAATTGCTTTTTTTTCCTTTTTCTGCTTTTGCCGTTTCTCGAATGACGGTTCTCTAATTTCAATTAGAGAACCGTCGCCGGCAAAAGCAATTGCTTTTTTAGTGGGGGAAAATCTGGTGGGAAAACGAAAACTAAATGGGATTGTCAAAGTACGGGGATAAGCCGTATGACGGTTAACTATCCTGTACGATTCTGGGAGGGCGACCCCTCTGTGCCTTAATCGGGAGTTTCTAACTCTAGGGATAGAAACTTCCGATGAAGAGCCGTAGGATGCGTAGATATCACATATGGTTCGGGAACGAATTGTTGTAGCAATATGTGGCTGCTTAGTTTCATATGTATATAGATTTATTACAAATACAACGGTTTAGTTTTTTAAAATTTGTAGAAAAGGGAATCGATCAAATATTTTGCAATATAAATCCTATTGTTATAGCAAATAGAAAATATAACTTTTATTCCAAATTTTTTTTACTTAAAATTCCTTGAAAAAATTATTTTGTTTTATGATCTCACGAAAGGCAAAGTACAATGCGATCAAAAACCTTGAATAATTCTTTAGCTAATTTTTCCTCTTCTTTTCCATTTTTCCCGAACCGGGATTTTTTTTTGTTTTTGAAACCCTCCTTTAATCGCCCTATTGACGGGGTATCTTGCGAAAAAAATGGCTCTAAATGAATTCATTTAGAGCCATTTTTTTCGCAAGATACCCCGTCAATAGGGCGATTAAAGGAGGGTTTCAAAAACAAAAAAAAAATCCCTTTTTATCAATGATTTTTTTATGACAAAAGCCTACGAGAAGGGAAGGGGGGAGAGGAAGAAAGACAAAGGGATTTTTTTTTGAAAAAAAAATCCCGGTTCGGGGAAAAATGGAAAAGAAAAATCTTAATGGGAAAGAACAAGGAATCTTATGAATCCATCCTTTCCAATGAATTTCTTGCTCAAAATAGATTTATTTATTCACCACTAACTTACTCAAGTGAATTTTTAATCCCGGTTCAAATAAATGACCAACTTGGAAAAAAAATGTATTTACGATGGTTATTATTAGTCGATTTACTTATTCAAACAAAACGTGGACATTTTATTGTCAATGGTTACCCTAAAACCGTAATTCATCAAATTGTACGCAGTCCGGGAATTTGATTTAAAAATAAAGAAAACCATATTTTGGCAGATATTATTTCTATTTGAGGAGCTTGGATGGGTATTAAAATTCAATATTTTAAAAATACCAATAGTATTCCCTTACCTTCTCTGTTGGAGGAGATAAAGGGAAGTAGTAATAAAGAAAACAAAATTCTAAGGACGTCTGAAAATAATGAATATCTTCGCGAGCTTTCTCTTAAAGTAAAAACTTTTCCAAATATAAGAAATGCACATAAGGTTAGGTCTAATTTTCCTTTATTTTGAAATCTTACTCTTAGATTGATTAAAAATTCTAATTCCAAGCGTCATATTTTTAATATTGATAATCATATTTGGAAAGGTTCGTTTAAACCTTTTCAAACACTAAGGTTGCCTTATTTATTATTTCATATTAAAGTGTATTTTTTATGAAAAATTAGACAAAAATTGTGATTAAACAGTTCTAAAATGCTTAATAGACAAAAGGGATTCCATTTATGGAATCCTTTTCCTACCGATCCCAGGCCGAGTTCCTCGTCTTTTTTTTTAAGTGAAATTTTACCTCCCTTTTATTCATGGATAAGAAAAACAAGAAGAAAAGGATGAAGTGCTTCTCAAATTTTGAAAAAATTTGAGAAGCGCTACAAGGATCGTTGACAAATTAACGATCTTCTCAAAAAAAACCTAAAAAGTTACTCATTCATAAAACAACTTAAACTTAGTTTTTCATCTATTACACAATTTTTTTCGTTATTTTCTGGATCCTTAAAACTAACTGAATCGGATTGGAAAAAAAACTTTTATCCCTATCCAAGAAAGGCCCTCCTACCAAGTGGACAAATGAGATGAAAAAAAGAAAGACCTGTTAGTAAGGCTTCCTATGAAAAAAATCTAATAGTTCCTACTAAAAAAGCCTCGTCGCTAACTATACCCGAAAATGATCAAAATGTAAATGAAACTGTACGGGTTGTTAGGTTGTAGAAATTCAGAAGCTGGCCAATAGAGGCCGAAGAGCCAAGCACTGAGCCAAAAAACCAACTAAACTAAGCTAATTTAGGCTAAACTAAAACAGAACTATGAAAGTGTGAGGTAACGATAGCATGTTACTAAAGCGAGCCATATCCTATCCTTTGTCTTTTCCCTCCCTCTATTTCTCCCCTCCTCCAAGGGAAAAAGAAATGGATAAATCCATTTCTTTTTCCCAGATTTTTCTCCACCAAAAGTGATTGCTTTTGCCGGCGATCCCATGCGGGGGCCCGCAATTTCAATTGCGGGCCCCGACAAAAAAAAAAAGGGCAGGAATGGCCATGATTCAATGCATCTCATAAACTCGATGCATTGAATATGTATAAATGGCCATTCCTGCCCTTTTTTTTTTTTCAATTTTCAATATCATGGGATCATTCGAAAAACGGCAAAAGCAATCACTTTTGGTGGAGAAAAATCTGGAGGAGGGGAGAAATAGGGGGAGGGAAAGACTCAGATTAACGGAGAGGTATCGCAAGGCGATGACACCAATAGGAATCATCTTTAGAATTTCCTGAACCTTTTTTCTAGAGTCAAGTCCTGATCACCTTCTTAATACTAAATTTCAACTAAAACTAAAATTAAATAAAAATTCTTTCTTGTAGCAAAGGAGGTGAATTCGCTTTCAAGTAATTGCGACGAGTCAAATACTTTTCATAAAAAGTTTCTATGAAAATCTCTATTTATTTGGCGGAAAATTCAGTAGCAGAAAAAAATGTAAAAAACAAATGATCAAACTAAAACTAAATTAGGACAATTTCTTTTCGAAAAAAAAACTAGGGAAAAAGAATCCATGCAAGCATGGATTCTTTTTCCTGTCAAAAAAAAAGAAAAACCATAATAATAGTGGGCATAAATCAAATTCTCATGAACTCGAATTTGAAAATGGACTAAGAAAAAGGGAAAAAAAGCAATCAGAAAATTACCCCCTACCCCCCACCGCGAGGGGGGGGGTGGAAAAAAAGCAATTGCTTTTGCCCTTTCTCGAATGATCCCATGATATTCAAATATCATGGGATCGCCGGCAAAAGCAGAAAAAGGGAAAAAAAGCAATTGCTTTTGCCGGCGACGGTTCAGATATTAAAATATCTGAACCGTCATTCGATAATAGGCAAAAGCAATTGCTTTTTTTCCCTTTTTCTGATTGCTTTTTCCACCCCCTCCCCCTCGCGGTGGGGGTAGGGGGGGTAATTTTCGTCGAAAAAGGAAAAAAAAGCAATTGCTTTGGCCGCGTCTATGGGTTCACAAATTGAAATTTGGGAACCGTCATTCGATAAAGGGCAAAAGCAATTGCTTTTTTTTTCCTTTTTCTGCTTTTGCCTATTATCGAATGACGGTTCAGATATTAAAATATCTGAACCGTCGCCGGCAAAAGCAATTGCTTTTTTTCCACCCCCCCCCCCCCTCGCGGTGGGGGGTAGGGGGTAATTTTCGTCGAAAAAGGGAAAAAAAGCAATTGCTTTTTTTCCCTTTTTCTAAATGCCCACTATTATTATGGTTTTTCTTTTTTTTTTTTGCTTTTTTCATTAAAAAAAAAGCGATTTATTTGGCCAGCTCCCTCACGGGTCCGAAGGAATCGAATGATTCCATAAAATTTTCAATTGAAAATTTTATGGAGTCGCCGGCCAAATAAATCGCTTTTTTTTTAATGAAAAAAGCGACGGGAAAAAGAATTCATGCTTGCATGAATTCTTTTTCCTTAGGGAAAAAGAAATGGATTGAAGAAAAAAAATATATTTTTTTTTCTCGACGGTGAAAAGAAATGAATTGGAGAAAAAAATGGCTGATTTATCAGGCATTTTTTTCTCGACGGTGAAAAGAAATGAATAAATTCATTTCTTTTCTCCTCATTCATTTCTTTTCTCCTCATCCATTTCTTTTTCCCTAGTTCGGGGTGATTAAAATAAAAGGTTGGCAGGGGATATCCTAGAGTCTTATCTCTATAGACTGAAACAACCAGACCGGCTAAGACACGATAAGTAGCTCTGTGATCAAAAGGAGGCTAGAGTCTTCGAGACTCCCATGTATGGCCGGAAGAGGTCTGTAACCAATTTCGTAAAGAATTGGGTGGGCGGAACCGTCGAAAAATAATACTCCATGTGGGTATGGATGAAAATAACTGGATACTCAGAGCTATCGATTCTGTAAGTAGCGCTTGTATGGGGAAAGGTTTGGAAAATAAAACAAATTTATCTTTAACTTTCTGGTTATTTTTCTCTAGGGAAAAAAAATTCATGCTTGCATGAATTCTTTTTCCCTAGGGAAAAAGAATTCATGCAAGCATGAATTCTTTTTCCCTAGGGAAAAAGAATCCATGCAAGCATGAATTCTTTTTCCCTAGATTTTCCCCCTCTTCCTCTCCACAGGCTTTTTTCATAAAAAAGCCTGTGGAGAGGGTAGGGGGGAGGGGGAGGGCGAAAATCTAGATAATTAATGCTATTAAATTTTACTTTTAACCGAAAAACTTTATTTCAACTAATAACTAAAACAAAAACTTAAAGTATAACTAAATAGCATTAATTAAAGATTAACTCTAAAATTTGAAAATCCCGAGGGAAAGCTGTATGATGCATAAGTATCACGTACGGTTCGGGAACGAGTCGTTGTCACAACATATGGCGGCTTAGTTTCATTTATTTATTTACTTTTACGCTATTCCTCCTTCTTCTACTTCTTCTTATATACAAAATAGTTTAGAAGAAAAAAAACCAATAAAATTAGCTGGTTTTTCTTTCTTATACTTTTTGTTTGATAATCCTTATTTTATTTATAATAATTATAAACCCAGAGAGCAAAATAGTTGATTTTCTTCCTATTGGCGAGGATCAAAAAAAGATAAGAAAGGAAACCTTATTCGGGGAATAAAATTTACTTTAAAATGGAAAATAAACCAATCACCGAACAAACTAATCAATCTTTTAAATACCAATAACTTTTGAGATGTTTTGTTTGAATGATTTTTTAATGCTAAATTTTATGATATTGGATTAATGGGAAGAGAACGAATCAATAAAAAACTACGATTAAATATTCCATTACATTGTACGACTTTAACCCCTTTAGATTTTTTAGCATTATTTTATAAACTTTTTTATTTATTAACTCCCTCTATTTCTAATATTCCCATAATTACTTCTTTATCCGATTCAAAAAAAAGAGTTATAACCGAACAAAATACTCTTAGACCCCGAATCAGGTTTTTGCATTGATACCATTGATCAATTTGAAATTCTAGTAGTACTAAAAAAAGTTTAATAGCAAGAAATGAACAAATACTTGCCTTTAATGGATTAAATGCAAAGATTCAATTAGAGAACGCGTCAAATTTCAATTGACCATCACGCTACGTAGAACCGCGTAAAGTTTTAAAGACAATTTCTTTGATATCACCATTAAATATTAATAATTATTTTGAATTAAGTCCTTTTTTTTCTTCGATTACTCCCGAAGATAAAGAAAAAAGCAATCGAGAAGTGCGGGTTGTTAGGGTGTAGTAATGCAAAAAACAAGTAGATAGAGGCTAAAGCGCCAAGCACTGAGTCAATAAACCAACTAAACTAACCATAAGAGAATCTCAAACTAACCAGAACCATGAAACGTGTGAGTTAACCGTAGCATGTGTCTAAAGCGGGCAACATCCTATCCTTTGTCTTTCCCTCCCTCTACTTTTTCATAGGTTTTTTTATGAAAAAAGCCTATGGAGGGGGGAGAGAATGACTCGGATTTATGGAGAGGTACCGCAAGGCGAAGACACCAATAGGAATTATCCTTAGAATTCTCTTTGTTATGGGGTCAAGTCCTGATCTCCTTCTTAACACTAAATTTCAACTAAAATTAAAATTAAATAAAAATTCTTTCTTGTAGCAAAGGAGTTATGTCGCTTTCGAGTAACTGTGGCGAGTCAAATACTTTTCACAAATTTCTCCTGTGAAAATCTTTATTTATTTGACGGGAAGTTCAGTAGCAGAAGAAAATGTAAAAAACAAATGATCAAACTAAAACTAAATTAGGACAATTTCTCTTCGTTAAGCATTGAATCATAAGTTTGCAGGGAATTTCCTAGAGTCTGACTTCTACACACTTAAACAACCAGACCGGCTAAGGCAAAATTTCAGATCTTCGATATCCCCACTTATGGCCGGAAGAGGTCCGTAACCAATTTTTCAAGAAATTAGGTAGGCGGAACAGTCGTAACCCCGAGTGAGTATGGATGAAAATAACTGGGTACTCAAAGCCATGAATTTTTTAAGTAGCGTAGGTATGAAGAAAAGTTTCTAAAAAAAAGCAAATTTTAGAAAAAGGTGAAAAAAGCAATTAGAAAAAGGGAAAAAAAAGCAATTAGAAAAAGGGAAAAAAAGCAATCAGAAAAAGGAAAAAAAAGCAATTAGAAAAAGGAAAAAAAAGCAATTGCTTTTTTTTCCTTTTTCGTCGAAAATTACCCCCCCCCTACCCCCCACCGCGAGGGGGGGGGGGGGTGGAAAAAAAAGCAATTGTTTTTGCCGGCGATCCCATGAGAGTGAAATCTCATGGGATCATTCGAGAAAGGGCAAAAGCAATTGCTTTTTTTCCCTTTTTCTGATTGCTTTTTTTCCCTTTTTCTGCTTTTGCCTATTATCGAATGACGGTTCAGATATTAAAATATCTGAACCCATAGACGCGGCCAAAGCAGAAAAAGGAAAAAAAAGCAATTGCTTTTGCCCTTTATCGAATGACGGTTCCCAAATTTCAATTTGTGAACCCATAGACGCGGCCAAAGCAATTGCTTTTTTCCTTTTTCGACGAAAATTACCCCCCCTACCCCCACCGCGAGGGGGGGGGGGGTGGAAAAAAAAGCAATTGCTTTTGCCGGCGATCCCATGATATTTGAATATCATGGGATCATTCGAGAAAGGGCAAAAGCAATTGCTTTTTTTTCCTTTTTCTAATTGCTTTTTTTTCCTTTTTCTAATTGCTTTTTTTCCCTTTTTCTGCTTTTTTTCCCCGAACCGGGGGGTTTTTTTTTTTTCAATTTCCCGCTTTTTATCATAACCTTGTTGACGGGGTCTCTTATTAAAAAAAAGCCTTTTTCTGAGAAAAAGGCTTTTTTTAATAAGAGACCCCGTCAACAAGGTTATGATAAAAAGCGGGAAATTGAAAAAAAAAAACCCCCTTTTTCTTAGAAATTTTCTGGTTATTTGACCTTAGAGCATTAATACTATTTAGTTTTAGATTAATTAAAGGTTAACTCTAGGGTTCAAAAATCCCGATGGAGAGCCGTAAGATGCGTAAGTATCACGTACGGTTCGAGAACGAGTCGTTGTGCCAATGTGTGGCGGCTTAGTTTTATATTGGATTTTCCAATTTTAAAAGGTTAAAAACCAATTATGAAAGCTATCCTTTAAATTTAATGAAAAGTTTTCCGGCATTAATTACCAATTTTGTTCCTATACCAACTTTAAATCAAAACTTAACTAAAGAGCGAATGATTTTGAGAAAATCTCTTTTAGGAGAATCTATACAAAGTACTTCCTTAGATCACTTAAATCAACGTCATATTCGTACTTCTGGAGAATTTTTGTTTTTACAGTTTTGGCGGGGTGTTTTACGTTTTTATCAAATTATTAAACAATTATCGTATCGTTCTAATTTTTTAGGACCTCATCCTTATAATTATCATACTTTTATAGGAGCAGCAAAAGACAAAGATCTATCTGATTTTTTTATCAATTCCCCTTATTATTATTATGAGGATCTCGAATTTTGAAAAAATAAAAAAAAAATAAAAAAAAACGAGGACCTGTTAATTTCAATCGCAGGTCCTCAAGACAAAAAAAAGAAATTAGCTGCATCTAATGGAAAATTACCTTTTCTTCCCTTCGCGTTTCTTATTAAGGATAAAAAAAAACTAAATGAAAGAAACTTTGTTAGTGAAAAAATAAAACCTTTACAACCCCCTCGAAAAGGTCGGATGAAAAATAAAGGCGCTTCTCAAATGTCTCAAAATTTAAGAAGCGCGACGGAAATAGTTGACAAGTCAACGATCCCCTCGAAAAAAGAAAAGATCAAAAGCAAAAAAATATATAATAGATTACCTTTTCAGGTAATTCCTATTTCCGTTTTTCAAAAATGAATCAAGTTTTATAAAATTGAATACTCTTTGAAAAAAAAAAAAATTTTCCCGACCGTCAAAATCAATGGCAAGGACACCGAAAGAAATTTCGGTGTCTGTAGGGACTCAAAGCCATTTTCAATGGCTTTAGGTTCCCCCGAATTGACCAAAAAAAGAGAAAAAGAGGTCTTTTTTATGAAAAAAGCCTATGAAGGGAAGAGAGTAGGGAATGGTGGAAAAGCGAAAAACCCAAATAGGCAGTCTTTAATAAATCAAAGACCGCTTATTCTAGCGAAGAGGCCAAAAGTCAATAAAAAAAAAGTAGAAGATACTTTTTCCCGTCGTAAACTAAAAAAAGGATGATTAGAAGGTAGGTATATTTCACTTTTTTATAAAAAAAATGAACAAAATGTAAAAAGAAATATGAAATTATCAAAATTTTTACAAAAAAGAATTTTGATGCCAGAAAGTAATTTTTTTCGGGCGACAAAGAAGTTTTAGTTTATTGTAATAGGAGATAATCTATTAGTTTAACTCTTTTTTCCCCGAACCGGGGAAAAAAATACGGGACCCGCAATAATAAAAAAAGATTTTAAATCTTTTTTATTATTGCGGATCCCGACGCTAAGAAAAAGGGAAAAAAAGCAATCAATTTTTTTTTTACGGAAAAAGGGAAAAAAAGCAATCAGAAAAAGGAAAAAAAAGCAATTGCTTTTGCCCTTTATCGAATGACGGTTCTCAAATTCAAATTTGAGAACCGTCGCCGGCAAAAGCAATTGCTTTTTTTTCCTTTTTCTGCTTTTGCCGGCGATCCCATGATATGGAAATATCATGGGATCATTCGAGAAAGGGCAAAAGCAATTGCTTTTTTTCCCTTTTTCTTAGAAAATTTTCAATTTCCTTCGCTCGTTAAATTAATTACAGACGAGGTAATATTACCAAGTCTAATATTTAAATAAATGGTAACATTATATTAGACAAGCGTGTCCGATCACGTGTCCCCGTATTATGGGCCGAGGTTATATTCCAGAGTCGAACAAGAGCAATCATAATATTATTTTGTAATTGATGGGATTAAATCTCATCAGTGCATGGGGAAAAAGTTCTATGGTAAGGGTGACCGAACACAATTCCTTCCTTATGCTGACCGATACTAAATCCAATTTCAGATCATAGATATTTTAATTTTATAATTAAAGATAAAATTTATATTTGAATAATTTTTTCCCCGAACCGACCGGTCGGTTCGGGAAAAAGGCAAAGGTACGGGTGTTATTCTTTCATTGTTGAGGAAAATAGCAATGATATCGGAAGAAACACAATGGGAGTTTTTAAAGTGTGCCTAAGGAACTTAAATTATAAACTAAAATCAATTTTTGTCTTTCCTTCTCCTTTTCCACTTTTTCTAAAGCACTAATTTACCACTCTTTCTACGAGTAGTATTTTTAAAGCCTATTTAGAGGCTTTAAAAATACTACTCGTAGAAAGAGTGGTAAATTAGTGCTTTAGAAAAAGTGGAAAAGGAGAAGGAAAGACTTGGTAAGGGATTAGCCATTTATGAAACTATTTATTTCTCCCCATTTTTTTGATAAGTTTTTCTCCCTCCTTTTCCACTTTTTCTAAAACACTAATTTACCACTCTATCTACGAGTATTATTTTCAACGCCAATTTAGAGACGTTGAAAATAATACTCGTAGATAGAGTGGTAAATTAGTGTTTTAGAAAAAGTGGAAAAGGAGGGAGAAAAACAAAGAAAAATTATTTATAATCTTATAAATGAAATGGAGATCCCCTAGGATACCTGGAAAAAGCAAAGGCATTGGTTGTAATGACAAATGATAGAATATCTTTTATGAATTCACATCGACAAGATGGCTGAATTCCGGGAAGCTCTCGAACAATTCAAAATTTTTGGCGTCATAATCAATAAACCATCGATAACCACTTAGGTTAAAAGAGATAATCTAGATGATGAGAATGTTCTGTGAAATATTCAGAAGGTGATAAATTAGTTTTTATCTATGACAATGTCAGAATTTATTGAAAATATTATGGGACATTTTATGACCTTATTTAATAGGCATCAAGGGAATATTTACATGATTTTAGAAAATGATTCTTATAGATTCATAGCCTTCCCACCAAAATTTTCAATTTTAGATTTTCCCCCACTAAAAAAGCAATCAGAAAAAGGTAAAAAAAGCAATTGCTTTTGCCCTTTATCGAATGACGATTCTCAAATTTTAATTTGAGAATCCATAGACGCGGCCAAAGCAATTGCTTTTTTTTCCACCCCCCCCCCTCGCGGTGGGGGGTAGGGGGGGGGTAATTTTCGACGAAAAAGGAAAAAAAAGCAATTGCTTTTGCCGGCGATCCCATTATATTGAAATATAATGGGATCATTCGAGAAAGGGCAAAAGCAATTGCTTTTTTTACCTTTTTCTAATTGCTTTTTTAGTGGGGGAAAATCTGGTGGAAAGGCGTAAAAGATACTAATTATAATATCCTTGTACGAAAGGAAAGAGTTAATTTTAACCTTTGTCTTATTTTTTTTTAATTATCCCAAATTGCCGCGCTTTATAAGCATACTATTGACGGGGTCTTTTTTGAAAAAATGGTCCAGAAATTCTATAGAATTTCTGGACCATTTTTTCAAAAAAGACCCCGTCAATAGTATGCTTATAAAGCGCGGCAATTTGGGATAATTAAAAAAAAATAAGACTTTAGTAATGAAGAAGGTTATAATTTCGACCTAAGAAATTATTGAAGTAGAGAGAGGAGCCGTATGACAGAAAACTGTCACGTACGGTTCTGGGAAAGCGAATATCCCTTGGGATTCAAATCCTAAGGGCTAAGATCTATTCCGCCAATTTTTTCCAATTTCTTGATTACAATTTTTACCGCCTTCTCCTTTTCCCTATGCTACCATTAAAAAAGAAAAAAGGTCTTTTTTTCGAATTTTTCCAGCCACACCATGATCTTTACTAAATCATGGTATTATTTCAATAAATAGTGTCCCCCAAAGGTATAAAGAAAAAAAACCCGGTTCGGAGCAAAAGGCATTCGATAAATCGAATGCCTTTCCGACGCACCGATCGAATAATAAAAAAAAAAGATTTTTAAATCTTTTTTTTTTAAGTCTTCTCCCGTTACTCCTTCGTCATAACGGGAGAAGACGAAAAAGTCGAAAACAAAAAAATAGAACTTTCTCTCAATCTTTCCCTCCCTATTTTCTTGTTCATCTCCCTTTTTACCGGCCCTTTATAGATGGGGTCTATTCCGAAAAAAAGGGTTCGAAATTTAAATTTCGAACCCTTTTTTTCGGAATAGACCCCATCTATAAAGGGCCGGTAAAAAGGGAGATGAACAAGAAAATAGGGGGGGAAAAACAAAGGTACAATGAAATGGAAAAAAATTCAATTTCTTTTCCTTTTGATTCAGGAGAATTTTTAAATCGTAATGATTTTAAATCAATTATTCCATTTTCATTGTGCGGTTTGTTTCCAATACTAATTTATTGGAGGGGAAACTAGCGTTTAAAGTTTCCCTAACTGGAATTTTCTCGCTATTCTAGGTTGGGATAGAGGCGAACTATTACCCCGTCATCATAAAGTAGCGCTTACGGTGGGAAGCAAGGGGTTAAGGTAGTAAGTAGGCCAACCTTCTTCGGCTGAAACTATAATAGTAAGTGAAATTTTTTTTCTTTCTTTTCTCTTGGGTTTGACTAACATAAACCTACGGTATACGAAAGTCGGCTATGGATAGAGGGGGGATAATGGAAGGTAATCCTTTACGCATACTTGGAAACCCACTCAAATGGAACAGCATTAGGTTCAGATTTAGTTCGGCGTCTTGTCTTTGAATGAAAAGATTAAGTCCCAACACGCGAACCCCGACAAAGTAGGCAATCCCTATTTCACAGTTTAAAGAAAATTTCCGGAACAAACAGAAATGGCTATCTCTCACAATGGAGTGTAGTCTTTGCTAAAAGGCGCATGGGATAGTCAGGTAGGATGACATACCAAGAATAGAACTAACGTGGCTATAAAAATAGACTTTTAACCCGGAGTCTTATCTTGCCTATGTCCCTTCAATCAAGTAGTGTCTAATCGGAACCAAACTTTTTTCAAAACTTATCAAAAGGATTCGTTCCATGATAATCTTAAAATCGGAATAAATGTTCGATCTACGAAAAGTCATTAAAGATGGGTATTAATGGTGATTAAGGAGGAGCCGTATGATGGGCAACTATCACGTACGGTTTTGAAGAGCAGTCATTAGGGAAACCGGGCGGCTGACTATAACCATTTTTGAAACGAATCATTATTCGTGAATTCATCAAAATATTAGTAGTATATCTAAAATGCATCCTTTTTATAATAAATTTAGTCTCTATCAACGTTTTCGTAAATTAAAAGATTCGGTTATTTTTATGAATAAAACTCGTAAAAATTTCTTTTTGATTTCCCCCCTAATATCGTCTGAATTAGTTTATATTTCAAATTTTTCCTATCGGTCAGATGATCTAAGAATCTTGAAGAGTTCCTTGGATCACTGAAAAAATATGAAAAAGGAGGATAAAAGACATTTGAAAAATGGAATGTTTTTTGAGCCTTTCCTTGGAAATTCCCTTGGAAGGGGAGGGAGGTGCAGAAAATTGGCATGTTTTAACATGTATAAAATGCCTATTGAATTAAAAAAAAAAAAGGAATATGGGCGGAGCTCTAAAAAAATTATGAAATCGCTGCAAAAATCAGAAAAAGGAAAAAAAGAATCTCTGCAAGTATCTCTCCCCAATTCCTTGTTTTCTTCTCCCTCCCTCTCCCCTCTTATAGGCTTTTGTCATAAAAAAGTCATCAGAAAAAGGGATTTTTTTTTGAAACCCTCCTTTAATCGCCCTATTGACGGGGTATCTTGCGCAAAAAATGGCTCTAAATTAATTCATTTAGAGCCATTTTTTGCGCAAGATACCCCGTCAATAGGGCGATTAAAGGAGGGTTTCAAAAAAAAATCCCGGTTTGGGGAAAAAAAGCCTATAGGGGGGGAGGAGGGGAGAGAAGAGGGAGACCAAGGATTAAGGAAGGAAACAAATGATTGGGGGGGAAGACTTCGGGATAAAAATGAGCAAATGGTATTTACCATTTTATCTATTTGGCATGAATTAACGAAATTACGAATTTTTGATCCAAAGGAACGTCTGTGAAAAATGGAAGTCAAAATTTTTAATTCGATCTTTAAAGAATTTTTCAATTTAGATCCATTAAGTCAGGATCTCGACGAAACTAATGGTTTATCCGAAATTATCCATAAAAGACGAATTAGTGCCTTAGGAAATGGTGGAGTTAACACTAAAAATGCTCCACTTTCCATAAGAAGTATTCATCCTAGTTTTTATGGACGATTATGTCCAATTGATTCTCCCGAAGGAGATCGAGTCGGATTAATTAATTCGTTAACTAGTTATGCAAAAATAACTTCCATTGGTTATATTGCCACTCCATTTTATAAAACACGACTTACAAATACTACTTTCATTACTAGTCAGCCAGTCGACTCCTTTCATAAGTCTTATCTCTCTTTTATCCCATCTGTTTCGTCTAAATCGGTCATACTTTCCCACCAAAATATTCAATCATTAATTTGATATTCTTCGAATTTACAAATGCGTATTTGTCCACCAATAGCTTTTTGGCATCATTCTCTTTTTGCCTTATCTTTTCTCGACAGGAGTAAGGGGAGGCAAAAAGAGAATGATTTCAAAAACAAGTCTCTAAATAGTGTTTATTTAATTCATTGAAACCAAGATTCTGATTTTCAAAAATTTATGAAAAAACGTTTTAATCTATTCCAAAAAAAAGAATCTTTTATTCTCTGAAATGATTTACCAAAATTTTATGATACTCATTATATGATTCCACCAATAACAAAACGTAATTCTACACCTCACTTTCCCTATCATTTAAATTGATCTCTTTTTCCAATTTTTCCTATCCGTCGAATGATCCAAGGATCTTGAAGAATTCCTTGGATCGCCGAAAAAATTGGAAAAAGAAGGATAAAAGGCATTCGATTTATCGAATACCTTTTGGACCTTTCCCCAAAAATTGGCAAAAAGCAGACCTCGCCAATAAATTGGCGGGGTCCTCGTTCTTGTTATTCAATTGTAAATAGTCAGTTTTTAGCACGACAAGATTCCAAATTTTTAATCTGTTATTTTGATTTTATATCATTTCAAGGTTATGCACCCATTACTATCTTGCAATTTTTTTCACCAGGAGTTGGTTTAATTCCCTTTTTAGAACATGATGATGGAACTCGAGCTTTAATGGGAGCCAATATGCAACGACAAGCTATTCCATTAATTTCATCAGAACGTCCAATTGTAGGAACAGGATTGGAAAAAAATGTTGCTACTTCTTTTGTAATATCTAGGACTTGATCAAGTTATTTATTTTACATAAGTGGTAAACAAAGTAAACAAATTTATAGAAAAAATTCAAAAAAAAATTATACTTTTTCCAACTCCCCCCAGAATCTTTTTCCCTCAGATTTTCCCCTCCATATTTTTCCCCTCCAAGGGAAAAATATGGAGGGGAAAAATATGGAGGGGAAAACTGATGAAGGTAAAGTCGTAAATACTCATTGGTTACCGTATCGAAAATCTTATAAAGCAACTTGTATAAATAAAAAATCTATTAGTAAAGAAAATTCGTGGTTACAAAAAGGAGATTTGTTAGTGGATGGAGGAAGTAGTATAAACGGAGAATTAGCTTTAGGAAAAAATTTGTTTTCTATTTATATGCCTTGGGAAGGTTATAATTTTGAAGATGCTATTTTAATTAGTGATCAAGTTGCGCAAGCCTTTTCCACCATCTACGTAGAAGAATTCAACATCAACATCTATCCTAATGAATCCGTCTCTTACATACTTCCTCCCAAGTCTTGGGTTTTCCAAGGTGACATCTTAGTCTGAAAAAAAAGACTTCTTAAAAATCACTTCTTAATTAACAAATTATTATTAGGTATGGATAACCTACACTCTTCCTCTAATAAAGAATCCTCTCCCTCTTTTTAATTTTGATATTATATTTTGGTTGCTATCTTTTTCATTTCTTTTCTTTTATTATTATTTAAATTAAAAAAAGAAAGAGGTAAGAAAGACTGGGAAAAAATTAGCCGACAAACTTCATGAGTTTTTTCGATGGAAGGAGCATGGGGAAAAAGAATCACTGCAATAAAAAAAAAAAAAATCCCTCCCTTCTCCTCCAGGCTTTTTCAAGGATCTTGAAAAAGCCTGGAGGAGAAGGGAGGGATTTTTTTTTTTTTTTATTGCAGTGATTCTTTTTTAGGTTTTTTTTCTTTAGAAAATTACCTTTTATTTTCCTATTGACGGGGTCTCTTATGTTTAAAATCTTTTTTTTATTTGGCCCAGTTTCTCTATTCACCCGGTTGATGAGGTTTATTATAAGGCACTTTTCCTTATAAGAGACCCCATCAACCAGGTGAGTCTAGAAACTGGGCCAAATAAAAAAAAAAAAAAACTAAAAACTGAAAAAAGAAATTTAAAAACGTGTAAAGACAATAGAATATTTTCAATGAAAAATGATAAAAGTAAAATTATAACCAAATTTTTTTTTAATTATAGAAATTCTATTTTAAATCTTTCTGGTTATCAACGTAAAGAAGCCTTTGAAATGGTTTCTTCTCGAATTATAACTAACCGAAATTTTTCGTTCTCAGTAAACTCCTCTTCTGAAAATGTAAAGAAAAAGGAGGTTCCCACTTCTAGAGGGGGTAGGAGGGAGAAATTAAAGAAAAAAGAGGCCTTCGAATTTTCTTATAAAGAGAAGAATGTAAGAAAAGGAATAAGAGGAGAAGTAAAAAAAAGACTAAATCGGGAAAAATTTCGTGACACGGATTATTTTATTTTAAATCAAGAACCTAGAGAAAGTCGAAATTTAAATAAAATGTCCAACGAATCCGGGGGGAAAAGGAAAACACAAATAGATAATTTTGAAATTGATACCAGTTTTAAAGCAATTGAAGATACAGCTGGTTATATTGTTGGAATAAAATATAGTAAAATGTATTTAAAAATTAATGAAAATCCAACCATTATACGTGATATAAATTTAGGGCATAAGCAAATGAATTGAAATTTATCGAAAGAATTTTTTTTATCTCAAATTTCTATCCCTTTACTTACTTGGAATTTATTAATGATAAAGTCAAAACCATTATTCTTTCTTTTTTTTCCCGACCCTTTTTTTCAGGGGGGAAAATCTACGGGAAAAAGAATCACTGTCTACAGTGATTCTTTTTTACTAGGGGGAGGGGAGAGGAAAAAAGGAAAAAAAAAATTTTCTATTGAAAAAACGAAATGATTAAAAACTTTGGTGGAAAGATATTGAAACCCTTATTCTTCAACTCCCTATCCTTTATGAAATCTCTATTGATGAAATTTACTAAAATCAAGTAAATTTGCATTCCATAATAATTTAATATCAATTGAAACAACTTCACAGATAAAGAAAAATAATGAAACTTTAACTTTCTATTTAGCTAGTTCAAAACAAATACAAGTTGGAGATAAAATGTCCGGAAGACATGGAAATAAAGGAATTGTTTCCAAAATCCTTCCGTTTTTTGATATGCCTTATTTAATAGATGGAACGCCAATTGAAATTGTCTTAAATCCGCTAGGAGTGCCTTCTCGAATGAATGTGGGTCAAATATACGAAAGTTTATTAAGTTTAGTTGGATTTTATAAAAATGAATATTTTCGTATTCCACCTTTTGATGAAAATTATGATTATCAATTTTCACGTAATTTAGTTTATTGGCAACTCAATCAGTTAAATTGACATCATTATATTAATTATAAGACTAAAAAGCCGAGCACCGATCGAATTTATTCGATCGGTTCGTCGGAAAGGCATTCGATTTATCGAATCGAATGCTTTTCGCCTTTTTTACAACATTTACACTCTTTTTCTATGCAAGGCTTTTTTAATCTAAAAAATCGTATTAAAAATTTCGAAATAGCAAAACCAAAAGAATGAGTTGGTTTAAATCCATATTTTCCAGGAAAAATGCGTCTATTCGATGGAAAAACAGGTGAAACCTTTTTTAGACCCATTATTGTTGGAAAATCGTATATGTTAAAATTAATTCATTTAGTTGATCATAAAATTCATGCTAGAGCTACAGGCCCCTATGCTTTAATTACGCAACAACCATTAAAAGGAAAGCGTAATCAAGGTGGACAAAGAGTAGGAGAAATGGAAGTATGGGCACTTTATGCTTTTGGGAGTGCTTCATTATTATTTGAAATGCTGACGACTAAATCAGATGATCCAATTGGATGAGAAAAAATTTTACGGGAAATTGCTGGATTACCGAGAAATCGTACGAATAGAGGAATTTCAGAAGCTTTCAGAGTCCTAATTATGAGTTTACGAGCTCTATGTTTAGATTTAAGAGTTTTTAAGGAAATTGGGATTTTTGATTAGTAACCGTTCTGACGAATGGATTTTTAGTTAACCCGAAAAAATCTAAAAAACCAATTGGGCATTTGAGTATATTTTTAGATTTGGGCTTTCTCTCCCTAGGGAAAAATAATCCATGCTTGCATGGATTATTTTTCCCGTCGCTTTTTTCATTAAAAAAAAGCAGAAAAAGGAAAAAAAAGCAATCAGAAAAAGGGAAAAAAAGCAATTGCTTTTGCCCTTTCTCGAATGATCCCATGATATTTCAATATCATGGGATCGCCGGCAAAAGCAATTGCTTTTTTTTCCTTTTTCGACGAAAAAGGAAAAAAAAGCAATTGCTTTGGCCGCGTCTATGGGTTCACAAATTGAAATTTCTGAACCGTCATTCGATAAAGGGCAAAAGCAGAAAAAGGGGTTTTTTTTCGGAATGGCCATAAATCAATACGTCTAATAAATTAGACGTATTGAAAATGTACAATGGCCATTCCGAAAAAAAAAACCCGGTTCGGGGAAAAAAAGTAATTGCTTTGGCCGCGTCTATGGGTTCAGATATTAAAATATCTGAACCGTCATTCGATAATAGGCAAAAGCAATTGCTTTTTTTCCCTTTTTCTGATTGCTTTTTTTCCCTTTTTCTGCTTTTGCCGGCGATCCCATGATATTTGAATAGAAAAAAAAAAAAAAGGATAAATCCTTTTTTTTTTGTCGGGGCCCGCGATTTTCAATCGCGGGCCCCCCCATGGGATCATTCGAGAAAGGGCAAAAGCAATTGCTTTTTTTCCCTTTTTCTAATCAATTTGGCCGGCGACTCCATCAAATTTTTAATTAAAAATTTGATGGAATCATTTGATAGCCGGCCAAATTGGTTGCTTTTTTTTAATGAAAAAAGCTAGATTTTTTCCCACCAAAAGTGATCAGAAAAAGGGAAAAAAGCAATTAGAAAAAGGGAAAAAAGCAATTAGAAAAAGGGGTTTTTTTTCGGAATGGCCATAAATCAATACGTCTAATAAATTAGACGTATTGAAAATGTACAATGGCCATTCCGAAAAAAACCCCGGTTCGGGAAAAAAAAGCAATTAGAAAAAGGTAAAAAAAAGCAATTGCTTTTTTTCCCTTTTCCCATTAAAAAAAATTGATTGCTTTTTTCCCACCCTCCCCCTCCCCCCACCGCGAGGGGGGAGGGGGGGGTGGAAAAAAGCAATTGATTTTGCCGGCGATCCCATGCGGGGGCCCGCAATTTTCAATTGCGGGCCCCGACAAAAAAAAAAAGGGTTTTTTATTAGGAATGGCCATGATTCAATGCATCTCATAAACTCGATGCATTGAATAGGTATAAATGGCCATTCCTAATAAAAAACCCTTTTTTTTTTTTCTATCTTCAATATCATGGGATCATTCGATAAAAGGCAAAAGCAGAAAAAGGGAAAAAAAAGCAATTGCTTTTGCCTATTATCGAATGATCCCATGCGGGGGCCCGCAATTGAAAATTGCGGGCCCCCGCATGGAATCGCCGGCAAAAGCAATTGCTTTTTTTTCCCTTTTTCTAATTGCTTTTTTTCCCGACGCACTCTTCATTAAAATAAAGTATTGAATTTGCCGGCGATCCCATAAAAATTTTAATTTTTATAGGATCATTCAATAGCCGGCAAATTCAATACTTTATTTTAATGAAGAGTGCTAGAAAAAGGGAAAAAAAGCAATTGCTTTTGCCCTTTCTCGAATGATCCCATGATATTTTAATCTCATGGGATCGCCGGCAAAAGCAATTGCTTTTTTTTCCTTTTTCGACGAAAATTACCCCCCCTACCCCCACCGCGAGGGGAGGGGGGGTGGAAAAAAAAGCAATTAGAAAAAGGAAAAAAAAGCAATTGCTTTTGCCCTTTCTCGAATGATCCCATGATATTCAAATATCATGGGATCGCCGGCAAAAGCAATTGCTTTTTTTTCCTTTTTCGTCGAAAAAGGAAAAAAAAGCAATTGCTTTTGCCGGCGACGGTTCCCAAATTGAAATTTGGGAACCGTCATTCGATAAAGGGCAAAAGCAATTGCTTTTTTTTCCTTTTTCTGCTTTGGCCGCGTCTATGGGTTCAGAAATTGAAATTTCTGAACCGTCATTCGATAAAGGGCAACGGTTCCCTCCGCCAGAAAAAGGGAAAAAAAGCAATTGCTTTTGCCTTTTATCGAATGATCCCATGATATTGAAGATATCATGGGATCGCCGGCAAAAGCAATTGCTTTTTTTACCTTTTTCGTCGAAAAAGGTAAAAAAAGTAATTGCTTTGGCCGCGTCTATGGGTTCAGATATTAAAATATCTGAACCGTCATTCGATAATAGGCAAAAGCAATTGCTTTTTTTCCCTTTTTCTGATTGCTTTTTTTCCCTTTTTCTGCTTTTTTTCCCTTTTTCTGATCACTTTTGGTGGGAAAAAATCTGGGAAAAAGAAATGGATGAGGCGAAAAGAAATGAATTGGAGAAAATAAATGAATTTATTCATTTCTTTTCTCCAATTCATTTCTTTTCGCCTCATTCATTTCTTTTTCTCTTGGGGAAGAAGAATAAGAAAAATTAAAATACTGTTGGTAAAAAATGATCTTAATGAAAAGAATATTCTTTAAAACTTTTTTTCTTTTTCAAAGAAAGAAGAAGGTGAAAAAACAAGATATATATAATTACTCCTGAATTTCTTGGATTTTTAATAATAAAGCCAAAACTAGCATTTCAGCTATTAAAAATTTAAATAACCGGGAATGATTACAAAAAAACTTTATTAACCCTATAGATTTTTCCATTTGTCCTTATACATATTATGAAACTAATTTTTCATTAAAAAAAATTGATCGCTTTTTTTTCCCGTTTTCATTAAAAAAAATTGATCGCTTTTTTTGATTTTCCCCCTCCCCCTACCTCCCCTTCCCCCTCCAAGGGAAAAGGAAATGGCTAAATCCATTTCCTTTTTCCTTGGAGGGGAAGGGGGAGGTAGGGGAAAAATCTGATTGAGAAAAATCTAAAAAAGGAAAAAAAAGACCTTCAGGGAAATACTTTGGTAAAAACTATCAAAAGGTTTTTGAAAAAAAGGGTATTACTCGGAGGTCTTTTGGGGAAAAGGTAGAAAAGGGGATAAAAAAATTGCACTGAAATTATAATAATCAACCAAACCTATTTTTTGAAAGAACTTTTGATAAAAGTCGATTAAAAAAATTTGTTCGTTGGTTCATAAATATATGGGGATTAAAAAAAACTATTTATTTATTAGATACTTTAAAATTCTTAGGATTTAAATATGCAAGATTGGCAGGAATCTCGCTTAATTTAGAAGATTTATATGTACCCTCTAATAAAGATAGCTTAATAAAAGTAAATCAATTTCAATTATTAGAACAAGAATTTCAAGTTTTTTTAAAAAACAGTGAGCAAAATGCTTATTCGATTAAATTTATTAATACTTGGACCTTAATCAATGAATTACTTCGAGATTCTTTTTTACAATATTTTAAAAAACGTAAAAATTCTCCCCAATTCTTTGTCTCCCTCCCCAATTTGAATGGGCGGCGATCTTTTAATTGGGAAGGAAGACAAAGGATTGGGGAAGAAAATTTAGGGATTACGGAGAAAGACAGAGTAAAATTGGAAGAAAATGAAAAAATTGAAAAAAGCAAGATGATTAATTCAGGCTCTGATTCTTTATATATTATGGCATTTTCTGGAGCAAGAGGAAATATGTCACAAGTTAGTCAATTAACTTTAATGCGCGGATTGATGTCTGATCCATTAGGAAATTTAGTAGAATTTCCAATAATTAGTAATTTTAAAGAAGGTTTAAATTTAACTGAGTATTTAATTTCTTGTTATGGAGCAAGAAAAGGAATTATTGACACAGGCTTGCGAACAGCTACTGCAGGTGACTTTACAAGACGATTAGTAGATGTAGCACATAGTGTAATTATAAATAGTTTTGATTGTGGAACTCAAAACGGAATCTATTTAAATGATTTAATATTATCAAAAAACAAAAAAAATCTTTTTCCTTTAAAACAACGATTACTTGGAAGAATTATTGCCAATAATTCCAGAATTCTACCAAATTATCGTAATAAAGAAATATCACATGATTTTATTGAAAAAAAAAATTTTATAAACAAGGAGAGGAAGAGAGAAAATATAATGGGGAAAAATTTGGAAAAAATCATGAAAAAAAAGAATTATCATAATCGTAAAATAGAACCTTTAGAATGGAATTCTGATGAAATTGCAGTTAGATCTCCATTAACTTGTGAAGCTTCTCCTACTCCATATTTATGTTGAAAATGTTATGGATGGAATGCAGTTGGTCGTATTATTGATATAGGAGAAGCAGTTGGTATTTTAGCAGCTCAATCGTTAGGAGAGCCAGGAACTCAGTTAACTTTAAGAACTTTTCATACCGGTGGAATTTATTCTGAAAAAATGGGAGATTTTAAACTAATGGCACCATTTGATGGAAATTTAATAATTCCTAATTTTTGTACTATCAAAAAATATTTTCACAATAAAGAAATTATTTCTACTTTTATAACGAGTCGTTTATTTAATAATAAAACGGAAAAAATGAACAAATCTTTTTACGACGGTTCTAAAAACAAAACCGACGCAGAAGAAAAAATTTGAAGAATTTTTTCCTCCGTCTTAAAAAAATCAAATTTTGACATTCAAAAGTTAATTTATCGTCCTACTTTTGAAATGATTTTATTAAAATCTTTTTTTTGAGCCCGAATCCAAGACCAAAAAAAATGAAAAAAAAATTTTTACGATGCTGTATCGTCTTCCCCTGTTTCAACTCATTTATGTCAATTAGAACACGAAAAGACTGCTCAAAACCAAATTAATTGACCTTCTCTTTTTTACAAGCCTTCATCTTCTTCGTACCATAGTGATTTAAAATCTTATAATTGTCCTTCTCTCCCTTTTTCCCTTACTCCAGTGATTCTTTTTCCCCAGATTTTTTCCCACCAAAAGTGATCAGAAAAAGGGAAAAAAAGCAATCAATTTTTTTTTTTACGGAAAAAGGAAAAAAAAGCAGCACTCTTCATTAAAATAAAGTATTGAATTTGCCGGCTATTGAATGATCCTATAAAAATTAAAATTTTTATGGGATCGCCGGCAAATTCAATACTTTATTTTAATGAAGAGTGCTGCTTTTTTTTCCTTTTTCTCAATTCCTTTTTTTCAGGGAGGAAGCGTCGGGAAAAAGAATCACTGTTTACAGTGATTCTTTTTCCCTACGGGAAAAAGAAATGGATAAATCCATTTCTTTTTTCCTTGGAAGGGAAGACTTATTGTTTTAAATCAGACTTTCTGTTGTGGCCCGAGAAAAATTGTTTTTTAAATTGAAAATTATCTTCATCCTATTTACCTACTTTTCCTAGCCTTCTTTATTCAAATGATAAAGAATGAATGATTGCTTTTTCTCAGTGGATTACTTATTATTTGAATTTTTATCAAATTTCTACCGAAAAAAGAGATGAGCAATTTGAATTACTTATTTCTAAAGAATATCGAGAAAAAGAAATTTATTGAATACCCGCTGCCGTACCTTCTAATGATAAAATAGTTAATAATCATTTTGGAAGTTTATTTTGAAAATCTTATCACTTTCCAACTCAGTTTAATTTAAATTTTTATCAAAATAATCGTTTGAATAGTCTTTTTCGCTTTTTCTTTGTCTTTCCTCCCGACCCGGTCATCTCTCCCAATTTGAATGGTGGGCCCCAAGGCCCCAATAAAGACCTTGGGGCCCACCATTCAAATTGGGAGAGATGACCGGGTCGGGAGGAAAGACAAAGAAAAAGCGAAAAAGACAAAAGAATAATAGGCGAAAGCTTTAATGTTTTTGGAAAAAAAAATTTATTAAAAACAGTTTTTGGAAAAAAAAATTTATTAAAAACAGTTTTGTATCTTTTTTTATTTGATTTCCATTTTATACCTTTTATATTATTCTTAATTCCTTCAAGTATCTCTAACCGACATAATTTAAATTTCGAAACAAATAAAACGTTAAAACACACGATTTATAGTAAATCCCCAGTTTTTTTCTCTCTTTTGCCTACGACTTTTTTCCCCGGATTCGATAGACAAAAAGATTATGGAAGTGTGGATTATCCAACACTTTTTTCGCCTTCCTTACCAAATCTGAAATTGTATAAAATGCCTATCGAATCTGGCAAAACCGGCAAAACGATAAAATTTAAAAGTTTAAATTTTCCTTTATTTTTATCTCCCCTCTTTTCTTCGACATCTCTTTTTTTTCTTCCAATAGGCTTAGATAATATTGAAAAAAATTCGATTAAATCATCTATGAAAAATTCATTTGATAAGAAGAAAAACGTCAAAAACTTTTTAGATCAAAAAAATTCTGTTTCACAACCTCCCCCCCTCCCCTCCCAAAAAGAAAAAGAATCACTGCAAACAGTGATTCTTTTTCTTTTTGGGAGGGGAGGGGGGGAGAGAGGGAGAGAAATAAGAGACTCTGAGCCTTTAGGATCGAAATCTTTGTTTCATCTTAATCATAAACTTTTTAATTTAGACGAGGATATAATTTTTTTTAATAATAAAAATTCAAATAAAAATTATTTTTTTGGTAAATCAAAAAAAGGAAAAAAAAAAAAACCAATTATTTTTGAAAATTTTTTTTCTTGACCTCATCAAAATGAAAAGATAATTTCTAAAAAATCATTAAAAGTAAATAGCATAAGCGGATTTCCTTTTTTTACAACTGGTTATTTTCGAAACAGTATACTTAAAATATTCGAAGAAACGCACAAACAATATGAAAAAACAGAACAATTATCATTTGTAAAATTAATTCAAACTAATAGCCAAATATCTTCTTTTTTATCGAAAAAGCCTGGATTCTTCCCTAAATCTATTCAAAATTCTCATACCTGGAAAGTTTCATTAAATTACGATGTAACTTTAAAGGATTTTTATAATTCAACTTTTAACACTTTTTTTTTAAAACCTACTGCTCCTACTTTATCAGCATATAAAAATTCACAAACGTATTTACCTCCGAAGTCTTTCTTCCATTTTAAAAAAGCAACCCTGTCAATAGAGCGATTAAAGGAGGGTTTCAAAAAAAAATCCCGGTTCGGGGAAAAAAGAAAGATAAAAGAGCATAATTTTTTTTTAGCAAAACATTATATAATTTTTTTAATGAAATTACAGTTTATTTTTTCACAGTATTTTATTTCAAATTATTATTCAATTTTTTCATTACTTTATATTAAACATCTATGAATTTTTAATTTTTGAGAACGTAATTCTAATAAATGGTTACCTTTAAACTCATTACTTCGATCAATTTCTTTATTAATTTTATCAAAGTCACCAAAAATTTGAAGCTCGCCACCCATTCTGTCTACCTCTCCCCTATTCTCATTCGATTTTTCACAACCAAAGGAAAATCTAAAAAAAGCTATAGAGGGGGGAAGGAGACAAAAAAAAAGAAAAAACGATGAAAAAAAAGAAAATTTGATTTTTAGGGATTTCATAAAATATTATCAAAAATTTTTTAATCAAAATAAAAAAAATCTTTATTATTTATTTTTTCATTCTTTTTTAGATTATCTTAATACTAAAAATTTTAGCACTCAAGTATCTTTTATTGATGACATACACTTGGTATCACCTTGATACAACGATTCATCTAAATTTATTAATTCGATTAATAATAGAATTAATAACAAAGAGCAAAATCAATTCCTTCGTTCTTCCGTCTTTTCTCCCAAAGAAAAAACTTTGAAAAAGCCTATAAGTGGAGGAGTGCGGGTTGTTAGGGTGTAGTAATGCAAAAGTGGGCCAATAGAAGCCAAAGAGCCAAGCACTGAACCAATAAAACAACTAATCGAACCTAACAAGAAGAGAATCTCAAATTAACCAGAATCATGAAAGTGTGAGGTAACCGTAGCATGTGTCTAAAGTGGGCCATATCCTATCCTTTGTCTTTCCGTCCCTCCTCCTCTCCCTTTCCATAGGTTTTTTTATGAAAAAAGCCTATGAAGGGTTAGAGAACAACTCGGATTTATGGAGAGGTACCGCAAGGCGATGACACCAATAGGAATCATCTCGAAAATTTCCTGAATCCTTCTAGTGAAGGAAAGTCCTGATCTCGTTTTTACCACTAATGTCGACTAAAACTAAAATTAAATAAAAATTCTTTCTTGTAGCAAAGGAGTTATGTCGCTTTCGAGTAACTGTGGCGAGTCAAATACTTTTCACAAATTTCTCCTGTGAAAATCTCTATTTATTTGACGGGAAGTTCATCAATAACAGAAGAGAATATAAAAAACTAATTATAGAACTAAAAATTAAACAAAAATATAACTTTCTTTCTCTTCGTTAAGCATTAGGTGATTTAAATCATAGGTTTGCAGGGGATATCCTAGAGTCTTATCTCTATAGACTGAAATAACCAGACCGGCTAAGACACGATAAGTAGCTCTATGATCAAAAGGAGGCTAGAGTCTTCGAGACTCCCATGTATGGCCGGAAGAGGTCTGTAACCAATTTCGTAAAGAATTGGGTGGGCGGAACCGTCGAAAAATAATACTCTATGTGGGTATGGATGAAAATAACTGGATACTCAGAGCTATCGATTCTGTAAGTAGCGCTTGTATGGGGAAAGGTTTGGAAAATAAAACAAATTTTTTTAAATATTTGGTCATTTGACCGTATATTTTTCCCCCTCCTTCCTCCACAGGCTTTTTTCATAAAAAAGCCTGTGGAAGAAGGAGGGAGAAAAAATCTAGCTAAATTAAAGGTTAATTCTACGGTTCAAAAATCCCGATGGAGAGCCGTAGCATGCATAAGTATCACGTACGGTTCGGGAACGAGTCGTTGTACCAACATATGGCGGCTTAGTTTCATGAAAATGGAGGAATAAATAAAAAATATGAAATCGAAGATTTTTCACGTTTTAACCAAGCAATTTTTCAAATGAATTTAACTTTCAGGTTTGAAGGTACTTTTAAAAAAAATAAAATTTTAATTGAAATTAATAAAAAACCAAATTTTTTAGTTCAATTTAAAAAAAATTCTCTTCTTTTTACAATTCCTTTATTACCTCAAAAAGGAATCCTTAATAAAGAAGTTCCCATTATATTACCTCCTAGCCATTCTAAATTTAATATTGGTTTTCCATTTTTATCTAAAATTAATTTTTGAAACAGAAAAAAAAATACGAGCACCAATTTAATATTATGACCTTATTATTACGAACAGGGTTCCGTTTGGGCAGAAAATTGAACTGGTGCACTAGATACCTATTCGTACAAAGAAATTTTGAAACTTAATAAAATTCTGTTCCAAATAGATCCTTTCCATATTTGATTTTTCGTTTATCCGTTTGCAGGTTTTACTTTGAATTTTCCATCTATTAATCTCGTGCAAAATAAAATTGTTTATTTTTCACGTTTATTAATTTCACAGAAAATAAATTCAAGATTAATTCACCTTTCTCCCCCGACTCGGGGGAGAAAGATTAATACAAAAGATGTTTTCAATTGATTTTATCAGAAAGAAACAAAAAATAAAATTAGTCAAGAAATTCATTGAAAAAATAAAATTAGGCAAGAAATTCATTGAAAAAATAAAATTAGGCAAGAAATTCATTGAAAAAACAAAACTAGGGCAGAAATTCATTGAAAAAATAAAATTAACGGTTGTGTTTTATCAACTAAAAAAACTAAATCGATTCGAATTTTCTATAATCCAGAAATTTTATGGTATAATTTTCTTTCAAGTGGTTCAAGTCAATTGTCTACCGCCCCGTCGAGCCGACTTTTCTGGATTCTACAAGAAAGCGACTTATCCAAGCTAAAAAAAGCCTATTCCATCGAACAAAAGACAGAATTTTGAAAAAATTCTGTCTTTTGTTCGATGTGAAGAGTTAAGCTTAAAGAATGAATTTGGTTAACTCCTTCTTGATCAATTTTATCTTTTCTTAATTTATCGAATCCTTTTTTCCTTCGAATGATAAATGGGAAGGAGAAGAGTCAATGGAAAATAAAAAAAAAATCATTTAATACCATAAATCGTCAAGACGAGGACCCTGGCAATTTCAGTTTTTTTCCTATTTCTGTCTTTTCTCCCTTAGAAAAGACTGGGGAGTTTTTGATTGTAAAAAGAAGAGGACTTGACCAGGAGGTCAAGTCCTCTTCTTTTTCTTTATTGCTGGAGTCTGTCGGGAAGGAATTTCATAAATGAAATTTCTTTCGCCATAAAATTTTAAATAGACTAAATCAAGTTAGAAAACAAAACTATTGAGAAAAAGGAATTTTTTTTCCTTTTTTCTGACTTTCCCCATCTTTTTCTTTTCTCCCTAGTTTAAGTCTCCCAAAAAAAGAGATGGTTTTTGAAGAAGACAAAAGATCGATTGAATTAAATAAACAATGAAAACCACTAAATAAAAACAAATTTGTAATTTTATTCGATAAAAAAAGAAAAAATACCACTGCACAAATCTTTATTTCCTTTGAAATTTTTTTTTTTTCATTTATTTTCCCACACCTCTGGAGGGATAAAAAAAGCCATGGAGGGTTTTATATAAAAAAACGAAAACATCCTACTAATGTTTATATGACATTGATTTATCAATCCATTTTAAGTTTATTTCAAAATTTCTACTTACTAGTTAAAATTAAAAAAAACCCGTTTGCGTTACTAACTCCTTTGTCTTTTTTTTCAGGTCGGGAGAAAAGACTAAATAAATTAATGGAAACAACCGTAAGTTATAAAAACGATTTTATTATTAAAAATCGAGTGAATTTTTCTTTATTACCAAATTATCATGATATCTTAACAATTTTAAATAAAAAAATTAATGCTTCTATTAGTTCTTATAATTTATTTTCATTTTCTTTTCCTTTGTCTCCTTTTTTACCGATGCTTTCTCCATCGATAAAAAGCATCGGGAAAAAAGGAGACAAAGGCAGGGATTCTTTTTCCCGAGAACATGTTCCTATATTATATTCAAGTACTATTTTTGGAGAATTTTTTAAAGTAACTGATAGTTTAAATATACATTATACTTATCCTTTTCCTAATATTTCCTACTTTCCCATCGATTTTTTTCCTCTTTTCCAAGGGAAAAAAAAAAAAATAGCTAACCCGCTGGCGGATATTTCTCAATCTATTAGATTGCTTTGAAATCAACAAGGCAATTTATGATCTTTAGGCTTAGAAACTTATGTTCCAAAAACAGGATTTATATTTCATTTTTATTCATCCCATTCTATCAATATTTTAAAAGGAACAAGCCAATCTAATTTTGACGATCGTATTTCCTCAAAAAATTCATGGGATTATTCAAATCGAACTACCAATTGAATTTGTATTCCCCCTCCTCTCCCCTCCATATTTTATCTTCCAAAAAAAACTATGAAGGGAGGAAGGGGGGGGGAGGAGGTAGACTGAGAAGCAATTCGAACAATGCCGTTTGCAGAGTGAAACATATTTAATAAATCAAATCCGAAAACAAAAAAGCATCCAATAAATTGAATGCCTTTAAGATTTCCTTTTTTTCGCTCGTTAATCTCATGAGATTATTCGACTTGAATTAGCCATAAATTACGGCCAAAGGAGTTTAAAAAGGAAAGCAAAGCGTTGAATGTTTCTAGTAAAATTGGAATATCATTTGATCTGACTTTTATGTTATTATTTTGATATTTAAATGAAATAAAATATTATTCAGCCATTGGTCATACTAGTTTTCCACTATATCAAGTTCCTATATCTTCTTATTCTCGACAAAAAATTTTTACTCTTGCTTCTAACTATCAAACCGCCCCGGTCATTCCTCCCAGTATTTTTCCTTGAGGGGGGAAAAGACTGGGAGGAATGACCTTTATAAAACCTTTTTCACAATTTTTTCGTGAATCTAAGCCTTTTTCAAGTCATATATTTATTAGGGAAAAAAATAGAGGCGATTCTAAAAACGATTTTTCAATTGAAAAAAAAAACCAGTATGTTAAAACTAAAACTATGGACCAATTAAAACCTTCCCACCAAAATTGAAAATTTTGGTGGAAAGGCGAAAAAAATAAAATTTTGAATTTTAAAATTGAACCAATTAATACTCTTTTAATATCAGAATATTATTTAGAACCCACCTTATTAACATTTTTTTATTCTAATTTCACCCCCCTCTTACCCTCTATTAACACGGGGGGAGAAGGAGAGAAGTGGGAGCTAAATAGTAAAGAAAAAAAGACGATTCCATTTTCGTTTTGATTTATTTTAGAAACATATCCACTTCCTCCTTCCCTAATACCTTCGATAAGTAGTAGAGAAAGGGTAAAAAGTCTAATTGAAAATAGTTATAAAAAAATTTTTAATTTTAAAAATTTTTGGCAATTCCTTCCGTTTAATTTTGGTTTAAATATGGAAAATTGTGGAAATTTATTAAAAAATAAATACGACCATTTATCCTATTTAAAATCTTTTTCAAATGATTTTAACCAATTATTACCATCTATGTTATCCCCCAATTCTTTTTATCCACCTTTTAGTATATCACGGAACTCCCAATCCCGTAATATACTAAAATTACCCCCCCCCTACCCCCCACCGCGAGGCAAAAAAAGACATTGATTTGGCCGTACATCGACTTATGCAAATTGAAGATTTGCATCGCCGGCAAAATCAATGACTTTTTTTTGACAAAAGCCGTCGATTTTTTATTTCAAAAAATCTAGGGGGGGAGGAGGGGGGGGGTGGAGAAAAAAGGGAATTAAGACTGGGGGGGAATATTTCGCAAAAAAAAAGCCAATTCTGGAGATCTACCATAAAAAGAAAAGATAAACATGGAGAAAACAATCACTTTATTGAAATTATGAATTTACAAACCATTAATTCGAATTCGTTTCATGTTAATTTTTTTAATCAAATCTATTTTTATAAAACTGTTTTACCGACTAATCTTGGAAGTTCTTCCGATATTACTCAAGGAGTTCCTTTATTAAGACGTTATTTTGATGTACCAAAAAATAGGCTTCTTCATTTATATTTAAAGCAAGTTTTTGAAAATTATAGGGCGACGCGAAAAGCTTATTAGTTTTATCTCAAGTGGAGGCAAAATCTAGGGAAAAAGAATCCATGCAAGCATGGATTCTTTTTCCCGTCAAAAAAAAAAGAAAAACCATCGTAATAGTGGGCATAAATCAAATTACACCCCCCCCCTCCCCCCCCCCCTGTATATGGGGTAGGGGGGGGGTGAAAAAATCGAATTTGAAAATGTACTAAATGCCCACTATTACGATGGTTTTTCTTTTTTTTTTTAGCTTTTTTCATTAAAAAAAAGCAATCAATTTGGCCAGCTCCCTCACGGGTCCGAAGGAATCGAATGATTCCATAAAATTTTCAATTTTATGGAGTCGCCGGCCAAATTGATTGCTTTTTTTTAGATTTTCCCCCCCAAAAAAATCAATTACTTTTGCCTTTTATCGAATGATCCCATGATATTGCATGCAATATCATGGGATCATTCGATAAACGGCAAAAGTAATTGATTTTTTTGGGGGGGAAAATCTAATGAAAAAAGCGACGGGAAAAAGAATCCATGCTTGCATGAATTCTTTTTCCCTAGGGAAAAAGAATCCATGCTTGCATGGATTCTTTTTCCCTAAAATAAAATATTTATAAGGTATCCTTTTTAAATAAATTTTATTTTTATAATTTAAGGTAAACTTGACTAGGAGTTAAAAATTATATGCGTATAAATTTTTAACTTTGAAAAGCCGAGGGATTTGGTGAGTGCCCGTACTAGGGGTTGAGGCTATATGCCAAGATCGAACAAGAGCAAACCTAGTATTATTTTGTAACGATTGGAGAGGTAGAACAGATCGTGCATGGGCAGAGGTTTATATGGTTGAAAATTGCTTTTCCTCAACAAGAATCTGTGAATCCAAGTGCCTTAAATCGTAAGTCATAAAAAGACCAATGCAGCTAAACAGAAGGATTAGTCGGTCTGAATTTTTTATAATTATAAGATCAATCCTGACGAAAATCCGGGGAAGAAAATTGACCTAAGTAGACCAAATTATAAAACTAACAGAGAACGCGGTAAGGGATTTCCCGAAATCGATTAAGAATTTCTTAATCATGGGCATCCCCTAGGACATCTGGAGAAAAGCAAAAGCCCTTATTTAAGGGATAGAATACCGTTTTATGGTTCAGCCGAAAGGTGGCAGAATTCCAGAAAGCTCATATGGATATATATATTTCATCCATCACCAATCATTTGTGTAAACCGTTGATAAATATAAAAAGATCTTCTTTCTTTATTATTAATAGTAAGTCTACACATAGTAGAAAAATAAAATTTGGTTACCAAACAAAGTATAATTTTCTATGAAAAATGAAAAGTAAGACGTAAGTTGTTTTATTTGGAAGAGTACTTAATAAGTATCAATGTGAAATATATAATGAATAATATTTTATGAAACCAACTTGGTTAAACATTAAAATGATAGTATTTTAGCAATGAATTTATAAATATTTAATATTCTAATATCGATTTATAAGAAGTAAAATTAATTGTTTTTTTGGGTCCTCTTATAATCATTCTATTGACGGGGTTTATTATTACAAAAATCAATTAAAAACAAAACTTTAATAATTTAAATGAATATAATATTTATAGATTAAATTGATTATTTACTAAATATTCTACAGAGTAATTCAAAGATATTATTGGTTACTGTTTCCATGCAGAGGAGCCGTATGACATGAAAATGTCCCGTACGGTTCTGGGAGGGCGAAATCCTTGTGCTTGTTAAGATAAGTATGGGGAAAGATCTACTCCGACAAATGTATTTATTAACTGCCCGCTTCCGCGCTTCCTCTCAAAATAAAAATTATTATAAAACTAATTTCCTAAATACTATAGATTCTAACACTCTGAAACAATTTGAAAAAAATTTTCCGACCCATAAGTTTCGTAATTATAATTCTTTTTTTATTTCTAAAAATTCAAAATCAATTATTGAATTAGATTCTTTTTCCCACGGGAAAAAAAAATGGATTGGAGAAAAAAAAATATATTTTTTTTTATCGACGGTGAAAAGAAATGGATTTATCCATTTCTTTTCTCCTCATCCATTTCTTTTTCCCGTGGGAAAAAGAATCTTTGAAAATAGAGAAAAAGGAATAAACGTCAAAAAAAAGCGAAAAAATTCGAGTATTGCTATAAAAAAAACATCAAAAAAAGATAATGTCTTTTTAAAGTCTAAAATTTCATCTTTACGTAAAATTATTTTGAAATATAGTCTAGTTAAAATTTTGCAAAAAATTGTTAATAATGTGCAATCTGTTTATCGTAGTCAAGGTGTTGAGATTTACGATCAACATATCGAAGTGTTAATAAGTCAAATGGGATCTAAAATAAGAATAAAAGAAAAATTTCATTCCAAATTTTTTTGGAATGAAATTGTACCATTAAGTTTAATAAAAGATAATACAGAAATTGAATATGAACCAATTCTCTCTGGAATAACTAAAATTTCTTTACAAAGTGATTCTTTTATTTCCGCGGCCTCTTTTCAAAATACAAGTAAAATTTTAAGTCGCGAATCTTTAAAAAAAAGTAAAGATTTTCTTTTTGGCTTAAAAGAAAATATTATCGTAAATGAATTAATACCTAGTGGTACCGGAATATTAATTACATCTTAATTGTTTATTCCGACCCAATTATCCCCCCCAGATTTTTTCCCACCAAAAGTGATCAGAAAAAGAAAAAAAAGCAGAAAAAGGGGTTTTTTTTCGGAATGGCCATAAATCAATACGTCTAATAAATTAGACGTATTGAAAATGTACAATGGCCATTCCGAAAAAACCCCGGTTCGGGGAAAAAAAGCAATCAGAAAATTACCCCCCCTACCCCCACCGCGAGGGGGGAGGGGGTGGAAAAAAGCAATTAGAAAAAGGAAAAAAGCAATTAGAAAAAGGGAAAAAAGCAATTGCTTTTGCCTTTTATCGAATGATCCCATGCGGGGGCCCGCAATTTTCAATTGCGGCCCCCCGCATGGAATCGCCGGCAAAAGCAATTGCTTTTTTTCCCTTTTTCTAGCACTCTTCATTAAAATAAAGTATTGAGAAAAAGGGAAAAAAAGCAATTGCTTTTTTTTCCTTTTTCTAATGGCTTTTTTCCCTTTTTCTGATCACTTTTGGTGGGAAAAAATATGGGGGGGTATAATTGGGTCGGGGAAAAAGAAATCGATGAGGAGAAAAGAAATGGATTTATCCATTTCTTTTCACCGTCGAGAAAAAAAAATATATTTTTTTTTCTCCAATCCATTTCTTTTTCCCATGGGGAAGGGGGAATATTTTTTTTAGTTGCAGAGATTCTTTTTTTCTCCTCTCCTTCCTCTCCTTGGAGAGTAGGAGGGGATAGGAGGGAGGGGAGGGAAACAAAAGGTAAAGTTCGGAAGGAGGTGAGTAAAATTAATAGGACAAGGCTAAAAAAGATATGACTATTCGTTTTTTAAAACTAAGTTTAGCTTCTCCTAAATCAATTCGTTCTTGGACAGAACGTACCTTATTAAATGGAAAAAAAGTTGGGAAAATCATAAAAGGTGATTTAATTGATTATAAAAATGGTTTACCAATTCGTGATGGATTAAATTGTGAACGTATTTTTGGACCAGTTATAAGTTATACTTGTAGCTGTGGTCGTTTTAAGGGTTTTAAAACATGAGGTGAATCGATTATTCATGATTATGGAAGTCCAACACCATTAGATAATAAAATGTTAAAATCTCGTCCAGTAAAAATTTATAACAGTAAAACCATAAATAATTTAAAATTAAATGATCAACCAGTTCAAACTTTAAGTGCGGGTTGTTAAAATGTAGTAATGCATAAACTGGCCAATAGAGGCCAAAAAGCCAAGCACCAAGCCAATATACAAACTAAGCTAAGCTAATTTAGGCTAAACTAAAACAGAACCATGAAAGTGTGAGGTAACCATAGCATGTGTCTAAAGCGGGCCGTATTCTATCCTTTGTCTTTCCCCTCTTCTCCCTCTTCATAGGCTTTTTTATGAAAAAAGCCTATGAAAAGAGGGGAAAGGAAGACTTGGATTAATGAAGAGGTACCGCAAGGCGATAACACAAATAGGAATCATCTTTAGAATTTCCTGAATCTTTTTTTTGAGGTCAAGTCCTGATCTCCTTCTTAACACTAATATCTACTAAAACTAAAATTCAAGAAAAACTCTTACTTATAGCAAAGTCTACCCCCGGAAAAATCAATTAGAAAAAAGGAAAAAAATCCCTTTTTCTAATTGATTTTTTTGGGGGGACAATCTAGCTTTTTTCATTAAAAAAAAGCAGAAAAAGGAAAAAAAAGCAATCAGAAAAAGGGAAAAAAAGCAATTAGAAAAAGGAAAAAAAAGCAATCAGAAAAAGGGAAAAAAAGCAATTGCTTTTTTTCCCTTTTTCTGCTTTTGCCGGCGATCCCATGATATTGAAATATCATGGGATCATTCGAGAAAGGGCAAAAGCAATTGCTTTTTTTCCCTTTTTCTGCTTTTGCCTTTTATCGAATGATCCCATGATATTTCAATATCATGGGATCGCCGGCAAAAGCAATTGCTTTTTTTCCACCCCCCCTCCCCTCGCGGTGGGGGGGGGGGTAATTTTCGTCGAAAAAGGGAAAAAAAGCAATTGCTTTTGCCGGCGACGGTTCAGATATTTTAATATCTGAACCGTCATTCGATAATAGGCAAAAGCAATTGCTTTTTTTTCCCTTTTTCTAATTGCTTTTTTTTCCTTTTTCTGCTTTTTTTTAATGAAAAAAGCGACGGGAAAAAGAATTCATGCTGGCATGAATTCTTTTTCCCTAGGGAAAAAGAATCACTGTAGACAGTGATTCTTTTTTCCTAAACAAAGGGAATAATGTCGCTTTCGAGTAACTGTGGCGAGTCAAATACTTTCCATAAGATTTGAGTATGAAAATCTCTATTTATTTGGCGGGAAATTCATCAGTTGCAGGAGAGAATGTTAAAAACAGATTATCAAATTAAAACTAAATAAAAACTATTTTTCTCCCAAGAATAATAATAATACTAGGTGATTTAAATCATAGATTCGCATGGGATTTCCTAGAATCTTACCTCTACGTACTGAAACAACCAGACCGGCTAAAGCACGATATCGGTTTTTAGACCGAGAAGAGGCTAGAGTCTTAGAGACTCCCATATATGGCCGGAAGAGGTCCGTAACTAAATTCTCTATCCTTCCCCCTGAAGCCAAGGCTTCAGGGGGAAGGATAGAGAATTGGGTGGGCGGAACCGTCGCCAAATAATACCCCGAGTGGGTATGGATAAAAATAACCGGATACTCAGAGGTATGGATTCTATAAGTAGCGCCTATATGGAGAAAGATTGCTAAAATAAAACCAATTTTAGGAATTTTACGGTTATTTGATTTTGAATTAATTTCAAATTATGCTATAAACTAAAACTAAAACGTAAGCTATACATATCATAATTTAAATAATAGGGTTCCATTCAAAGTTCAAAAATCCCGATGGAGAGCTGTAGGATGCGTAAGTATCACGTACGGTTCGGGAACGAGTCTTTATACTAACGTGTGGCGGCTTAGTTTCATTTCATAAATCAAAAGAACAGAAATCAACAATTTCTGTTCCAGTCCAAAATTCAAGTTCCTCTTTATCTTCTTTTAATCCCCCTTCTCTCCAAGGAGGAGAGAAAAGTAGGGAGATAGATGAAAATAAAAAAAAGGAAAAAAAAAGATTAGATTTTGGCAATTCTTCGAATGATCCCATGTTAGATTTTTTCCTTCCCCCCTCCCCCCTTCTTCCACAGGCTTTTTTATGAAAAAAGCCTATGGCGGAAGGGGGGAGGGGGGAGGGAAAAAATCTATTGAAAAGAGTATGGAATTACCTGCAAAATCAATGACCTTTTTTAATAAAGGAAGCTTCAGGAAAAAAAATAACTCCAGGCAGTGATTTTTTTTCCCGTAAGAAAAAAAAATCACTGCCTGGAGTTATTCTTTTTCCCGTAAGAAAAAATAAATATTCTAGTTTTAGGGATCAAACTTTTCTGAAGACCTACCCCCCCCCTACCCCCCACCGCGAGGCTTTTGTCAAAAAAAAGTCATTGATTTTGCCGGTCATCGAATGATGCAAATTGAAGATTTGCATCGCCGGCAAAATCAATGACTTTTTTTTGACAAAAGCCGTCGATTTTTTATTTCAAAAAGGCTGTTGAGAAAAAGGGCAAAAGCAATTGCTTTTTTTCCCTTTTTCTCAACAACCTTTTTGAAATAAAAAATCTGAGGGGGGGGGGGAGGGGGGGGGTGATAAAAAAAAATTTTCTTTTTTTGCCGTTATATTTTCATTATTTTGTTACAAAAAAAATTGGTCATTTTTTGGAGCTCGTTCGATTGCTATTCTTAATATTGATTGATCAAAAAACGTCGAAACTCACGATTTCTCGTGAGTCCCTAGTAACAATTGAACTTTCTTTGTCTTTCCTCCTCCGAATAGGCCTCGTTTCTATAATTTTACAACAAACCGGGGCTCTCATAGGTGGGAAAAAAGGGAGGTAAGACAAAAGTCAGAGCTGAATATGTATAGAATGCCCATTGAAAATTTTTTTAAAAGGAATGGTGTAAAGTCGAGGGGCGAGCTCCAAAATTGTAGAAATTCAATAATTTTTACACCAAATTTCTCGTTTAATCCTTTATTAACGAGCGATAAAAATAAAAATTTATTTTTATCGCGTCGGAACCCTAAATTTCTTGAGGGTTCTTTTCATTGTTTTCCTCTTTTTTTCGTCTTCTCCCGTTACTCTTTCGTCATAACGGGAAAAGACTTTAATAAATCTTCCCTTTTTTCTCGTTTTTTTGAATCGGTATTTTATAAATCATCTGATCAATTGAAATGAGAGCAAATCGATGCCAATTCAAAAAAAGAAGAGGTTTGGCAGGAAAGCGAAACAATTAATAATTTTAAAAAAATATTCGGAAAAAATTTGATTCTTAGTAATATTCCACTCATTTTGTTTGCCCTTATATTCCCCCCCAGGAAAAAAGAATCTCTGGAGGGAAAGACGAGCCACGCTTCATTAAAATGAAGCGTGGCGTCGGGGAGGGATCTTATAAATAATATTCCTCACGCTTTGGAAAAGAAAATTCGCTTCAAACAAAAAATTAGTAAGAAAATTTTGTGAAATAAAAATACTCGGCAGCGAGCCGACTCTTTTTTATTTTCGTCGGGACACGCAATTTATAAAAGGTCTCTTCCATCCGTAATTAAATCTTTTTCCTTAAATTGAAATCAATTAAGGCAAAATATTGAATTTAGAGGTCAAAAAGGCATTTCACTTATCGAATCTATAGAATGCCTTTCGCTACAAAAAATTGCTAGAAGAAAAAAAAAATTTTCAAACCAATCTTTTTTTCACTTTCCTTTTGAAGGGAAAGAGGAAAAAAAGATCTTGTTTTTTCTTTTTAGTGATCCAAAAATTAATTGGTATATGACCGGTTGAATACTTTCAAAACGCCATAAAAATAAATTTTTCTTTGGAATTCCAAAAAAAATTAAAAAAAAATTAAACGTATCAACTAAAAACGCTTTTTTTCCAATAATTAGAGATTATTTAAATCAGTTATATAATAAAAAATTTTGACAAGTCTTTCTTCCCTCCCCTATTCTCTCCTCAATTTTTTGGTGAGAGAATAGGGAAAAAAAAGATAGGAAAATAGTTTGAAAAACAACGGATAATATAAAAATGGAAACAAACGGCGTTTCAAGAGATTTTTCTTTTAAAGTTTATTGAAACTTGACATCAAAATTGTGAAAACAGTATTTCATCGATAAAAAACATCCGCAGTACCTCGCTTTTACAATTAAACAATTTTCTTTATTAAAAAATAGTTTAAATATTTTTTTATTCAATAATTCAAAGTTTTTAAAAATTAATCATATAAATTGATCTTTTTCCTTTGTCTTTTCCCCCTCCTTTTCTATTTTTTATGAGAGCCATATTCATCAAGCTCTCATAAAAAGTAGAAAAGAAAGGAGAAAGACAAAGAAAGAAGGATGGGTAGGTTCAAATAAAGAGGAAAGGAATTTTTTTGCTAAAAAATTCGAAAGAAAATTTGACATAAAAACAAATTTAGTTATTGATTGAAACTATAAATTAAATTGGAATTTAGAAAAATTTATTTTTTTTCCTTCTTCTGATCGTTTATTTTGGATGAAAAAATCCAGATTTTTTCTTCTAAAAAAGGCTGTGGAGGGGGGGAGTAGGGGGGAGGAAGGGGAAAATCTGAGGAAAAATCTGGGCCAATATAGCGAAATTTATTTTAATAAATTTGCTTTATTTGAAATATTAATTAAGCCAATTAATCAAATAAAATACAAAAATTATAATACATTTAGATTCAATGTTTTTAAAAGTACATATTCAATCCATTTTTTATCATTTCCTATTCCTTTATCCTCTTCCCCGATCTTTTTTAGCCCGGATTGGTTTTGAGATTTTGCCACCCCCTTTTTTGAAGCACATACATCCTTCCGATTTTTGTCTTTTCCTCTCCCTTATTCGGAGGGGAAAAAACGCAGGCCCGATTGATGGGGAGTAGGGAGAAAAACTAATAATTTGTTTTTTTTTTTTAAACAACAAAAACAACTCAAAAATTTAGGATCTAATTTATCATTATTAATTAATCCTTTTTTCCCAACACTTTTTTCATTTCAATATCGTCGCAAAATTCCCTATGGTAAAATAAAAAATGAGATGTCATTTTATTTTTCTGCCTTTGTCTTTCCCGCCAATAAAAATTTTGTTCAAAACGGGAGTCCAGTGATAAAAAGATGAATACAAAATTTAAGTAATCTTTGTAGTAGCATACTTTATACTTTTTTTAATTCTTTACCTCCCCCTGATTTTACCCATATTTTTCCCTCAAAAAGGAGCCATAGACTTTACTGGCTATCGAATGAGAAGGCTCGCCAACTTAAAATCTCTCAAGAGGCTATTCCAAATTATTATTCTCATAAACCTTCCCAAGAGGCTCTTAAAGAAGATCCTTCCAGAAAAGTCTCTCAAACAGTTATCCCCGAAAACTCTTCTAAGAGCTCTCTACCTTTGAAGGAAGAAAAAAAAAGGAAAGAAAATTTAGAAGAAGTACCCGCTTCTAACCATTCTTTAAAAGATCCAGTTCCTCAACCAATTGTATATTGTCCAAATTGTGAAGTTGAAATTGTATCAAATTCAATTCGACGTTATCGTCTCGGTTATATTGAATTAATTTATCCCGTACCACATATTTGGTATTTATCAAGTTATATTCCTTTATTATTAAATTTATCAAGAAATTTTGTTGAAGGAATTGCAGAGTGTCATGAATCTTTTTCTTTGGGCTTTCCACCTTTATGAAACTGGATGATTACTATTTTAGAGCCAATAAGTTGGATATTTCAAAATAAATTTTTAACATTTCCAATCAATTGAAATTTCAATTATTCAACCCCATCTCTCATAAATTCTATTTTTTTCTTTAAAACTTTTCCTTTTTTCTCTTCTTATCTCCCTTTATTTCGTGAGCCTTCTTCTTTAAAGATTTCCTTTAAGAAATGGATTTATCCATTTTCTTTTCCCAGATTTTTCTCCACCCCATTCCTGATAAAAAACCCTTTTTTTTTTTCTATTTTCAATATCATGGGATCATTAGAAAAACGGCAAAAGCAATCACTTTTGGTGGAGAAAAATCTGGATCCTTTCATCAAAAAGAAACGATTGATTTTGCCGGCTGTCGAATGATCCTATGAGATTTCAATCTCATGGGGTCGCCGGCAAAATCAATCGTTTCTTTTGGATGAAAAGATCGACGGGAAAAAGAAATGGATTTATCCATTTCTTTTTCCCTTGGAGGGGAGGAGGAAGGGGGTGAGAGGAAAGAAAAAAGAAGGGAGGAGATTTATTGGAAATTTCCAGTTTCCAATTTTTTTAAATGGTGTTAAAAATGAAATTTACGGAACATGTTTAAAATTCAAATTCGTTCCATCAAAAGTTTCATTACCAATTTTTTTTAAATATTTTGATCATTCTACTATCTTTAATCCATTGTTTTTATCTCAATTATTCCACCCTTTTCCCCTTTCTTTTGGAGAAAAGCGAGGAGATTATCAACTTGCATGCCGCTTTCCCTATGGTATTAAAAATATCATAGGGAAGGCCGATGATCCCCGTCGCGAAGGTCTGAAGGGGCCTGCGATTCTAAAATCGCAGGCCCCCTCAGACATTAGGCTTTCCTTTTCCTTTTCTTTTAAATCTTTTAAAAAGGGTTTTTCTTACAAAAAAAATAATTTATTATTTCAACGATTTCATTGAAATCAATGAAATCACTCTATTTATCCTCCTCTTGAATACTTCTTGAAGGGGGAGTCCTTTTTTCCTTTTATCTACCCTTTTACTCCTAACTTAGAAGCAGAAGAAGAAGAAAAAAAAAAGAAAAAAAAAAAAAAAAAAGTGTCGAAACCCACAGTGGATAATGGGTCTTCAAACAATAAAAAAAACGAGAGTCCCGGCAAAAAATTGCCGGAACCCGTTGGAAAAGGATTTCATAAATGAAATCTTTTTCTCTCAAAACCTGAAAATTTATATTCGGAAAATTTTTTGGGGCCTGAAATATTTTTTATTTTTTACTCTTTTTATTATTTTCAAATAGAAAAATTTTTTTCATTTAATGATTCTAATTTAAAAGAGAGATCAAATGAAACAAATCAAATGCTAGGACTTGTTGGAAATCGTGAGTCTCCAGAAAATAATTCAAAAAGTATAGGAAAGCAAGAAGAAAAAGTGAAAGAAAATAAATCAGAAACAAAACCGTTTTTGTTACAAAATCTTTACTTTTCAGAACACTATTTATTACCACAAAATTTAACCACCTTTATAAACAATTTTTTTTATTGAAAACAATTACAATTCTATTTTATATTTCCCTGAATTCATTGAATAATCAAGAATAAAATAAAACAAAAATTTTCTCCAATTTTGTGAAATTGAAGAAAACAATTAATTCGTTTTATCGTTAAAACTGCGATTAAAGAAAAAAGAACTATAGAGAAAGTAAGGAGTACAAAACAGAAAAATGTGACAAAAAAGACTTTTTTAAAGCCTTTTTTGTTTCCTCTCTCCCAGCCGTCTACTCAGTCTTCTTCTCTACGGGAAAAAGAAATGGATGAGGAGAAAAGAAATGAATTCATTCATTTCTTTTCACCGTCGAGAAAAAAAAATATATTTTTTTTTCTCCAATCCATTTCTTTTTCCCGTAGAGAGGAAGACTTATCAGAAATAAAAAAAATGAAACATATTTCAATTACTTATAAAATTTTTAATTTCTCACATTTTTCATGAATATTAGTTTTTCCTTCATTCAAAACAAAAAAAATTAACATTGATCTTCTACCTCATTGAACTCCCTTCCTTTCCTCTCTTTGAAATAATTTTTCAAAGTCCCCTTCGCTTTTTTTGATGGGCGGCCATGCCATGAAATATAAAACTCCATGACATCATTCGTTCCGAATCGCCCATCAAAAAAAGCGGGGTAGCTTTTTTCCCCCCAGATTTTTTTCCACCAAAAGGTGGAAAAAAATCTGGGAAAAAGAAATGGATTGGAGAAAAAAAAATATATTTTTTTTTCTCGACGGTGAAAAGAAATGGAGAAATCCATTTCTTTTCTCCTCATCCATTTCTTTTTCCCAGATTTTTCTCCACCAAAAGTGATTGCTTTTGCCGTTTATCGAATGACGGTTCCCAAATTTTCAATTTGGGAACCGTCGCCGGCAAAAGCAATCACTTTTGGTGGGAGAAAAATCGACGATTTTTCTCCACCAAAAGTGATTGCTTTTGCCGGCGATCCCATGAAATTTTCAATATCATGGGATCATTCGAAAAACGGCAAAAGCAATCACTTTTGGTGGAGAAAAATCTGGACAAAGCGGAAAGAGAGATAGGTTCATCGATAAGCGAGTAGAAAAATCGAAAAATGAGCAAAGATTAAATTTAACTCTAAAAGACGATCCTCGGATTTTTTCTTATTTAAATACAAAATTAATTAATTCTAAATTTTTAACATCAATTGAATTTTGGGGTTTTTTAAAGAGCATAATTAAAAATTGTTTTTTTGAAACAATTTTCATAACTAAATCTTCTTTTTTTAAAGATCCGCAATGAAATAAAAAAAAAAATCCTCTCTGCCAAAAATCTCTTATTATTCCTACTCTCTCTTTTGAGAGGGATCTACTTTTTTTAAAAAAAGGGAGTAGGAGGAAATGAAAAATTTTTTATCCCCCCCCTCCCCCCCCAGGAGAAGAAGAGGAGGGGGGGGAAGGGGGAGCGAAATGATTAAAAAAGGCCTCAATAAAACGGGGAAAACTCTTTTTTTTTAGAAGGAGAGGTGAAAATAGGTCGCAAAACAAATGTTTTCAAAATTATTATGGTTGTATTCCTCAATTTACTTCCTGGGGAACATATCATGGTGCATGGGTTTTATTTTTAAAATATATGCGTACCTCTCTTTATAAAGGTGATTGAGTTTTATCTTTTGAAAAAAATAGAACTCATTTTTCTATGCTACCATGAACTGGTGGATTATTATTAGAACATTTATTAAAGATTATTAGCAATACCTATATTTTATCAATTCCGGAACTACCAAAAAAAAAATATATATCGGCTTTAGAACCTCCTTTAATTAAAATTCCAAAAAAATTAAAATCATCTAAGTTTAATCTATTTTCTTCTTTTCTTGTACCATCTTTGTCTTTCCTCCCTGAGATGAAAAAGATCCAGATTTTACCTTCCAAAAAGGTCCATGGAAGGGGAGTAGAGGGGGGAGGGAGGGGGGGGGTGGGAAAAGAAAAAAATTTTCGAAATTTAAAACTAAATATTTTATTTCTTTTACGGATTATAAATATTCAATTTGTAATACCTGCCTTTGTCTTTCCCCCTCCGAATAGACCTCTTTTTTTTCCTTTCCGCTTGAATCAGCCCGAATCGGTTCGAAAAGAAGATACGCCATCTTTTAAAAAATTTTTAGATTTAAATCATCTTTCTTTTTATTCCTATTGAATTAATACAAATTTATTACGATACAAATCTGAATTGTACCAAATTTACAAATTTTTTGCTGAAGAAAAAGAATTTTTTCTATTGAGAAAAGAAAAGATTAGAGAAAAACCAAAAAATAATTTAAAAGGAATTTTAGCCATTTATGGCGGGATTTTAAATAAAAAAACCTGAAAAGAGCAAAAAGCATTCGATTTATCGAATGCCTTTTCGATGCACCGATCGAATAATAAAAAAAAACGATTTTTAAATCTTTTTTTTTTATTTTCTAAATTTGATCGGTGCTCGTCTTTTTTCTATTTATGGTCAACTATTATTCTTTTTCCTCATTGTTTATTTTATCTATTTAAAAAAAAAATTTCGATTTATTTTTTAAATTATTCTCTTACTTTTTTTAAAAATCAATTCTGAGTACTTTCGATAACAAAAAAAGGAGTAGAAAAAATGAGTACCTCGGCAATAATAAAAAAAAAAAGATTTAAAAATCTTTTTTTTTGTTTTCTAAATTGCCTGGGTTTTTCGGAAAGGAATCCCATTTATGGAATTCCGGTTTTATTTATGTCTATTGAAATTTTTTTTTTATATAAAAAAAAGGGATGGAGCAAAGCTAAGGGGCGAGCCAAAAAATCATGTCATCATTCGATAAAAAACAAAAATAAATGGCTTTTCTTAGATGGAAAATTCTTTTTTTCATCGATTCTTCCATCCAAGAAAAGCCATTTATTTTTGCGGCAATTTCATAATTTTTTTAAAAAGAATAACCGTTGAATCTTACATTGATACCCGACGTTTAAAGAGTATCGCCACAGAAAAAAGAGAACTTTTATATTTCAATTTATAATTTCACCCTTAATTAACAAATCACACACGACAAGTAACTTTATTAAACAAAAAATTAATTTTTTTGATATTCTTTATAAAATAGGTTTTCAAATTTTAAATAAAAAAAAATCACAAATTATTCAAAAATCAATAATGGTCAAAAAATCATACCCTTTAGTTTTGTCTAAATCCGAACCGATCAAAAACAATAAACCAAATTTTTCTTTTTTGACGGTTTCGCCTCTAGGTAGTAATTTGAGTTTTATCCCGTTACTAGATTTCCCCTCCCAAAAAAATCAATTAGAAAAAGATAAAAAAAAAAGAAAGACGAGCCACGCTTCATTAAAATGAAGCGTGGCGTCGGGGAGGAATATTATAAATAATATCCCTCCCGCTTTAAAGATGATGATGGGATTATCGTCAAAATGATCCCTTATTATTTCGGGTAAAACTGACAACTTTTTTCAAAAAAAAGCCTGGAGGAAGGAGGAAAGGAGAGAGGGAAGAATAGAAGAAAGAAAAATATTTTTAGATGATCGAATCAATAGGTTAAAATTTATTGTATTTAATAAAAAAATTAAAAATTGGGAAAGGCCCGCAAACGAGTATTCAGAAAATAATCTAATAAGTTTACATAATTATCAATTAAATCAGTTATTATCTAATTGAGATATGCGAATCTTAAAATTAGTTAACTCATTTATTATTTCTTGCAAATGAAAAAATTCTATTACCTCCTATCAACCTAATGTTTTACCAACACTTTCCTTAACTTCTCTACTTTTTTTATCTATTCCTACTCAACACACCGAAAAATTTCCAAAAAGATCTCTGTTTCCGTTTTTTCAAAAAAAAAGCATTTTAATTTTTAGTCTTCTCCCGTTACTCCTTTGTCATAACGGGAGAAGACGAAATAGCGGAAGATTGAATTTTTGCTCATATCTATACTACCATCGACAAAATCTAAAAAATCCGCAATGAAATAAAAAAAAGAATTCGAAAAATTCTTTTTTTTCTGCGCTGCTTTCTTTTAAAAAATTATCTCCAATTTGACCTAAAAAGCTTATTTTAAAAAATTGAATATGATCAATTAATAAGGAAAAATTAATTGCAACTATTCTAAAATCGTTTTCAAAACAATTTCCAATAAATGGTAAAAAAAAATCGATAAAAAAGATTCAACGAAATTGGTTAATCCATAAATTTTTTAATCTTTATTATAAAATTAGCTATTCCATTTTACCTTTAACTTTTCATAAGTCTAAAAGTGTTTTATTTCTTTCACAAGAAAAAGGAAAAAAGAATCTTTGCAGGCAAAAATTCTTTTTTCCACTGATTATTCCATCGAACAAAAGACAGAATTTTAAAAAAATTCTATCTTTTGTTCGATGGAATAGTCTAATAGGAGGTAATAGAATCGAAGTTTATCCTAATAGCTATAAAACGAAAGAGAAACAAAATTTAAAAAAAATCTTATCCCTTCTATTTTCGGGGAAAAATCTGGGAAAAAGAAATGGATGAGGAGAAAAGAAATGGAAAGATCCAAAAAAAAATTATTATTTTATAAATGAAAAAATTAAAATTTATAATATTTCAATTTCGTTTTTTGAATTTAAAACATTAAATTTACCAAAATTTCATAAAAATTTTATTTCCCCACAAACGTTTATTGAAAAAGATGGATGGAAAAAAAACGAAAAAAAATTGGAAATTAATAAAAATCAAAATTTTCTTAATGATTTATTAAAATTAGAACGTCATTTAAATCTTTCCAACTCTCCTTCCTATATATGGGAAATAGAGGAAGATAAAAAAATTAAAAATCATTTTGCTTCCTCTCCTCCCTCTTCCCCTTCCCTGGAAAGTAGAGAGAAAAGGGAGGAAGGAAAAACTACGATCAATTCTTGGCAAGAAAGCCTGGGTAAAAAAGTTTCGAGACCAATTCAAGCTAAAAATTTGAGTATACTTGATGCGGCCCATTGCCGCTTATTCAGATTGGGAGGGGAGACTATTAATGGAATTAATTTAGGTTCATCTCTTATTGTTTTTAATAATTTTTTTAAACAGCCTTCTACTCAATTATTTTCATCATTTAGTCTTTCCTCTCTTTTCTCTCACTTAAACGGTGGGAAAAAAGGCAAGAAAGAAAATTACCCCCCCCCTACCCCCCACCGCGAGGGGGGCCCCCACCGCGAGGGGGGGGGAGGGTGGGAAAAAAAGCAATTGATTTGTTTGGGGGGCAAATCTAGGGAGCAAAATAATTCGTTTATAAAAAATTCAACTGTTCAACCATTATTATTAAAAAAACCTATAATTAAAGAAATTGGAAATTACTTGAAACAAATTAAAAATTCAAAAAGTGTTTTAACCAATTTAAGAATTAGAAGGGCGACAGATTAGATTTAATATTTAGTGTAGCAAGAGGTATGCGTTAAATTAACAATTTAGAATTACGAATTTTCATAAATTATAGATTATTACATTTAATTGTTGAGGTAATGCTACCAGGTCTAGTTTCTTAAATATTCTTATACATTTACTAGACAAGCGTGTCCGAACACGTGTTCCCGTACCGGGGGTTGAGGGAATATAACCCGAGGCTGAAAATGAGCAACCCGGTATTATTTTGTAACTAAAGGGGTGGTTTCTCTTTAGGGCATGGGAAAATTCTCTATGGTAAGGGTGACCAAACACAATTCCCTCCTAAATTAAACTGTTTCAATAGACCAAGTTCAAAAATTAAGTTAATAATCATATTTATATTAATTATTAAAATTACTTTGATAAGAGCACGGGCTATTTCTAGGCTGTACGATTCTAATTGCAGTTCTAAATCGGAGAAGGCCCAATGGGGGTTGTAAAAGTGTACCTAAGGAGAATAACATTCTAAATATTAGATAAACTGGTAAGGAATAAGCCATAAATGTTAAACTTAGTATTATGATTTCTCATAATAATTAAGAATCAGAATATACATGGATATTCCCTAGGACACCCGTGAAAAAGCAAAGGTGCTAGTTGTTTCATAAGTAGCTTATGGCAATGAGTAATAGTCGACCGACTGCTTGCAGTTCCTATGGCGACGTGCCGAAGAGGTAGCTGAATTCCGGGAAGCCTACGGAACGAATCAGAAATATCAACTCATAAGACCAGCACACCGGCGATAACGAGGACAGGATCTTCGGAGGAGGCAATCTGGATGGTTTTGTAAAACGATTTGAATAGATGCAAATCTTTGACTCCCAGCGAAAGCAAGACAAAGATGCGGAATCAAGAGAAAATCGTTTTACTTATGGGTGTGCTAAAATCATACATGATTCCATGGAAGATTAGGAGTAAAATTGATATGGATGAGAACATTAAGATAGGAAGCATTTCACGTGTTAAAGGTTCTCCCCTTAGGGTAAAGAAGCTTGCTTCTTATATTCCTAATTAGTGGAAATATTTTGACCACTTGAAACTTGTTTCCTTGATGAAGCGAAAAGCGAAGAATGTTGCAATTTCCAAATGTTATTTGGAATTGTCGTAGTACGGGGAGGAGCCGTATGACGTGAAAATGTCTTGTACGGTTTTGGGAGGGCGACCCTTCTGTGCCTTGCCTTCTTCGCAAGGTATGGCGGACGATCTACTCCGACCTGATTCTTTATTACAACCATTAAATATTATACCCGATTTACCGCTGTCTTCCTTCAAAAACCACCAAAAGTTTCGGGAACCCTATTTTTGGGTGGGCGGTGATGCCAAGGAATATGAAATTACATGCCATCATTCGCTCCGAATCGCCCATCCATCCAAAATTTTACCGGGAGATACAAAAAAGCGATCAATTTTTTTTACTGAAAATTACCCCCCCCCTACCCCCCACCGCGAGGCTTTTTTTTCACAAAAGCCTAAGGGGAAGGAGGGAGAAAATCTCAATTTTCAAAATTCGATTCCAATTTTAGACAATTTTATAGAAAAAGAATCTTATATAGAACTATTAGCAAATTGGTCGTTATTATTTTTTTTTCAAGGATTTTATAATTTTTTTGATGGAAAAAGCGTCGGAAAAATAAATAATAATTATTCGGGTGAAAATTTCTTTTCTCTTCCGTGGCATGAAAGTTTTTATGCTACGGAAGAGAAAAGTAAAATAGAAAAAGAAAGCGAAGTAAACAGATTTTCTTATTTATCAAATTGATCTTCTTTATTAAATTTCATGTTTGGCAATACTACTAATTTATCTCAAATAAGAAAATCAAGGAATCGTTTAAAGGGTTATTTCTGTGGACATGAAAACTCACAATTAATCAAAGATTCTCAGAAAAAGGGAAAAAAAGCAATCAGAAAAAGGGAAAAAAAGCAACTGCTTTTGCCTATTATCGAATGACGGTTCAGATATTTTAATATCTGAACCGTCGCCGGCAAAAGCAATTGCTTTTTTTTCCCTTTTTCTGCTTTTGCCCTTTCTCGAATGATCCCATGATATTTCCATATCATGGGATCGCCGGCAAAAGCAATTGCTTTTTTTCCCTTTTCGACGAAAAAGGGAAAAAAAGCAATTGCTTTGGCCGCGTCTATGGGTTCACAAATTGAAATTTCTGAACCGTCATTCGATAAAGGGCAAAAGCAATTGCTTTTTTTCCCTTTTTCTCAATTTTTTTCATGGCCTCCTAAGCCTTTCTTCCATGCTCAAAAAGAGGCTCCGTGAATAAAGGCTTTATTCAAAAAGAAAATCCAGTGATATCATAAAAGGTGGACGAAAAGGGGGAAAAGACAAAAGGATGACATTTCAATACCTTTTTTTTATTTTTGGGTTGATTATATTTCATTTTTCATTTTAGAATTATCCAAAAATAATAGGAGTGAAGATGTGCTTGAAAAAAAAAATCGTAATCAAATCAATCCAAAAATAAAAAAAAAGAAAGACCAGGTATTTCTTTGAAAAACTTTAATGAGCTCTGATTTTATAAATGATATTAGAGCATCTAAAAATCGTTCGATAAATAAAATGCCTTTTGCGTTTCAAAACGAATTTTTGAATATTTCTCATTCCTTTCTTAGTAAAATAAAGTATAATTCAAAAATAAATTTTTATCCTAAATTTTATCAATCTCGTAAAAATTTTATTTATAAAAAAATTTTTAAACAATTTATTCATAAAACCTTAAATTCTAAAATTTCATTGCAATTAACAAAAACTCACTCTATAGTATTAAGTAAAAATATAAAATAGGAAAAAAACATGGCCTTTATTTTCTTTCCCCCAGATTTTTACACTCCCCCCTCCATAAGTTTTTTCCCCCCCAAAAAAACGATTGTTTTTACCGCTTATTGAATGATCCCATGGGAGGCTGCGATCAGTTTTTTTAATGAAAAAAGCGAGGGAAAAAAAATGGACATGAAAAAGGAAAAAAAGCAATTAGAAAAAGGGAAAAAAAAGCAATTGCTTTTGCCTATTATCGAATGACGGTTCAGATATTAAAATATCTGAACCGTCGCCGGCAAAAGCAGAAAAAGGGAAAAAAAGCAATTGCTTTTGCCCTTTATCGAATGACGGTTCAGAAATTTCAATTTCTGAACCCATAGACGCGGCCAAAGCAATTGCTTTTTTTCCACCCCCCCCCTACCCCCCCCCTCGCGGTGGGGGGTAGGGGGGGGGTAATTTTCGTCGAAAAAGGAAAAAAAAGCAATTGCTTTTGCCGGCGATCCCATGATATTGAAATATCATGGGATCATTCGAGAAAGGGCAAAAGCAATTGCTTTTTTTCCCTTTTTCTGATTGCTTTTTTTCCACCCCCCCCCTACCCCCACCGCTAGGGGGGGGGGGTGGAAAAAAAGCAATTGCTTTTGCCCTTTCTCGAATGACGGTTCAGAAATTTCAATTTTTGAACCCATAGACGCGGCCAAAGCAGAAAAAGGGAAAAAAAGCAATTGCTTTTGCCCTTTCTCGAATGACGGTTCTCAAATTTTAATTTGAGAACCGTCATTCGAGAAAGGGCAAAAGCAATTGCTTTTTTTCCCTTTTTCCGTAAAAAAAAAATTGATTGCTTTTTTTCCCTTTTTCTGATTGCTTTTTTTTTTTCTAATTGTTTTTTTTCCCCGAACCGGGGTTTTTTTGTTTTTAAAAAAAGGAAATTTAATTGGGTTTAATCAAATTTGATTAAACCCAATTAAATTTCCTTTTTTTAAAAACAAAAAAAAAACCCCTTTTTCTGAATTTGCCGGCGATCCTATAAAAATTTTAATTTTTATAAGATCATTCAATAGCCGGCAAATTCAATGCTTTATTTTAATGAAGAGTGCTGCTTTTTTTTCCCTTTTTCTGCTTTTTTTTTCCTTTTTCTAATCCCTTTTTCTGCTTTTGGCTTTTATCGAATAATCCCATGGGGGGTCCGCGATTGAAAAAAATAAAGAAGGGTCAAGTCATTTGGGTATTTAATACATTTTCAAATTCGATTTCTTTCATCCTTCCCTACCGTCCATAGATATAGAAGGGCGAGGGAGGTGGAATTTGATTTATGCTTACTATTCCAATTATCCTTTTTTTTTAGGGAAAAAGAATTCATGCAAGCATGAATTCTTTTTCCCGTCGCTTTTTTCATTAAAAAAAAGCAGAAAAAGGAAAAAAAAGCAATCAGAAAAAGGGAAAAAAAGCAATTGCTTTTGCCTATTATCGAATGACGGTTCAGATATTTTAATATCTGAACCGTCGCCGGCAAAAGCAATTGCTTTTTTTACCTTTTTCGACGAAAATTACCCCCCCCCCTACCCCCCACCGCGAGGGGGGGGGGGGTGGTAAAAAAAGCAATTGCTTTTGCCGGCGATCCCATGCGGGGGCCCGCATGGGATCATTCGATAAAAGGCAAAAGCAGTTGCTTTTTTTCCCTTTTTCTGATTGCTTTTTTTTCCTTTTTCTAATCAATTTGGCCGGCGACTTCATATAGGGGCCCGCAATTTTAATTGCGGGCCCCGACAAAAAAAAGGGTTATTTATCCGGAATGGCCATAAAGCATCCATTCTTCTATATCGAATGGATGCAAATGTATAAAATGCCATTCCGGATAAATAACCCTTTTTTTTAATTGAAAATTTTATGGAATCATTCGATTCCTTCGGACCCGTGAGGGAGCTGGCCAAATTGATTGCTTTTTTTTAGATTTTCCCCCTCCCCCCCCCTCCATGAAGGGGGGAGGGGGGGATAAAAAAATCTAGAAAAAAAAATTTGGTTATAAATATTGAAAAGAGTAATAAAAAAAAACTATCTTTTAAGATAAATGCAATCTAAAAAAACAACAAAGGATTTAAAAAAAAACAACGATTTTGTTCAAAACGATAGTCTGGTAACAATTCGTTTAAAATATTTTCGGCGGGTTAGAAAATTACGTTTAATTGAATATTTTAAAAATGCTCAAATTAAGCCTGAATGGATGATTATATAGTGCGCCTGCATAGGCTAGTTGAACTGCCTCCCTTGATGAGGAGGAGGACCAGGTACGGATAGAATTTCTGAAGTCCTTATAACTATAAAACCCGATAGAAACAATCTAAAAACATTTTTCGACAGGACAAAACAAAGACAGATATTGAAAAATTGAGGGGACAATAGCATGTTAGGGGCGATGATTTGGAATTGGATAAGAATTGCTGCTTTAAGGATTCATCCCTTGCTATTGCATATAGCAATATATGAGCTTAGGTCCGGTTGCGTGCAATATATACCCGACAATCAGATATCCTAGGATATAGCGGAGATAGTGTTAAACTATTTATACTTTTTATAAAGAAAAAGTATTTCAGTTTGGAATTATCCACCCATTTCGATCAACTAGAGTAAGGCAGGGGACTGACTAAGGTCATCCTTACGATTAAATTTAATTTTAAAGACAAAGACAAAGACACAGTTTATAAAGGATACTAAACCCACAAAAGGTTCCATTATGATCAGGATAGTCCCTTAATAATTATGATTAGTGGGGGGACAGCACGGATTGTTCCAATAAGTCACTTTATAGTCTTGCATAAAGGGTGAGATTGTTAGCCCCGGCAGGACTCAATGAGGTAAAATGATTGGAAATTTAAGAAAAAGATTATAAGGAGATAAAATGTATTTATAACAAAACAAAGACAAAAAAAAATCTGTACATAAAAAAACAGACAAAAAAAAATTTGTACAAAAAAAAATCTGTACATAAAAAAACAGACAAAAAAAAATCTGTACAAAAAAAAACAGACAAAAAAAAATCTGTACATAAAAAAACAGAAACAAAGACTTAATTTCTTACAAAGACATAATTATACTAAGAAAAAGGTTACAAAAAGACAATTTTAAAGCGGAAGGGATATTATTTATAATATCCCTCCCCGACGCCACGCTTTCCGTCTTTTCACTAAATTTCAATGGGCGATTTGGAACGAATGATATTCAAATTGAGAAGCAATTTTAATATCGCCGCCCATTGAAATTTAGTGAAAAGACTTCATTTTAATGAAGCGTGGCTCGTATATTTTAATTCCTAAGTTTTAATATAATCTGAAGCTTAAATTTGCATTATATGTGACATGAAGTAGGGAGAGCCGTATGAAGGGCAACTTTAACGTACGGTTCGGGAACGAGTGGTTTCTATATAAGGAAAAAAGGCTACTTAGTTTCATTTTATTACCTGTTTTACCGCCAGATTTAAGACCCATTATCTCAAATTCACGAGGATTTATTACGGGAGATATAAATACTCTTTATCAAAATATAATTTATTGAAACAATTTAATGGAACGCTTATCACGTGTTTTTTGGAATCCAAAAAAACTCATGAGTTTTGAACAAATTTTTTCTTTATTTCAGATTTATCCCCCAAATTCAAGGATTTTTTCAACTGGTTTTGCTCTTTCTTCGTATTATAAGGAAAATTATAACAATAAAAAAGAAGAAGTTTTATTAAATGATTTTACCTCTTTTCTACTTCCCCCTAAATTTTTTTCTTTTTATGGCTCAACCCTAAAAGAAAAAAACTTAGGGGGAAGTAGAAAAGGGGAGTATCAAATAAATCAATGGGATGACCGTAAAAAAGTTTCTTTTTTTTATAACCTTCCTTATTCTTCTTTAAAAAATAACGATAGAAAAATTAATTGAAAAATTAAAACTCCTTCTTCTTTTTTCTCCCAAGGGAAAAAGAATCACTGTCTGCAGTGATTCTTTTTCCCGACGCTTCCTCTTTTGGATGAAAGGATCCAGATTTTTCCACACCAAAACACAAACCTTTGAAAAAAGTCCCCTTTTTTAAAAGACTTTCTTTTTCCAAAAACTCCTTTTTTTAATAAAAAAAAGGTCTCTTTTCAGAGGCTCTCGCCTAAGGCTCTTCCGGTAGGTTCCTGAAAAAAAAAGGCTCTTTTGTGAAAAGTAGGAGGTATAAATAATCAAAAAATAAGAAGGAAAAGGGAAAAAATTAAAATTTTTTCTTTTCCAAATAAACCAGACGAATCGCAAAATAAGGATCTTGTATCTGATCGTAATGCTTTTTTAAAAAAAATTATTAAAAAACATTTTTTTAATCATATTTCTAAAAATTTTATAAGTCTGCATAATTTAAATGATTCAAAAGCGTTAGAAGAACTTAAATATTCATTGTATAAATCAGTAAATTCATTGATTGATAATAGCCAAAAAATGCAATCTAATAATTTACTTCAAAAAGGAAGACCATGCGGGTGGGTAGGGTATATTAATATAAAAGTAGGTGAATAGAGGCCAAAGAGCTGATCTCTTAGCCAATAAAACAACGAAACTAAAGGCTTTTTTTCCCTTTTTCTGCTTGTTATCTCCTTTTTCCCTAGGGAAAAAGAATTCATGCTTGTATGAATTCTTTTTCCCGTCGCTTTTTTTATTAAAAAAAAGCAATCAATTTGGCCGGCAACTCCATCAAATTTTAAATTAAAAATTTGATGGAATCATTCGATTCCTTCGGACCCGTGAGGGAGCGGGCCAAATTGATTGTTTTTTTTTAATGAAAAAAGCTAAAAAAAAAAAGAAAAACCATAGTAATAGTGGGCATTTAGTACATTTTCAAATTCGATTTTTTCACCCCCCCTACCCCCATATACAGGGGGGGGGGAGGGGGGGGGTGTAATTTTATTTATGCCCACTATTACTATGGTTTTTCTTTTTCCCTAGATTTTCCCCCCAAACAAATCAATCAGAAAAAGGGAAAAAAAGCAATCAGAAAAAGGGAAAAAAAGCAATTGCTTTTGCCTATTATCGAATGACGGTTCAGATATTAAAATATCTGAACCGTCATTCGATAATAAGCAAAAGCAATTGCTTTTTTTCCCTTTTTCTGATTGCTTTTTTTCCCTTTTTCTGCTTTTGCCGTTTATCGAATGACGGTTCCCAAATTAAAATTTGGGAACCCATAGACGCGGCCAAAGCAATTGATTTGTTTGGGGGGAAAATTGACGATTTTCCCCCCAAACAAATCAATTGCTTTTGCCGTCGATCCCATGATATTGAAATAGAAAAAAAAAAAGGGTTTTTTACTCGTTTTTTAACCCCTCCTTTAATTGCCCTATTGACGGGGTATCTTACGCGAAAAATGGCTCTAATTCATTTAGAGCCATTTTTCGCGTAAGATACCCCGTCAATAGGACAATTAAAGGAGGGGTTAAAAAACGAAAAAAAAACGAGCACCGATCGAATAAATTCGATCGGTGCGTCGGAAAGGCATTCGATTTATCGAATGCCTTTTCCCTTTTTTTTTTGTCGGGGCCCGCAATTTTCAATTGCGGGCCCCCGCATGGGATCATTCGAGAAAGGGCAACGGTTCCCTCCGCCAGAAAAAGGGAAAAAAAGCAATTGCTTTTGCCTTTTATCGAATGATCCCATGATATTGAAGATATCATGGGATCATTCGATAATAGGCAAAAGCAATTGCTTTTTTTCCCTTTTTCTGATTGCTTTTTTTCCCTTTTTCTGATTGATTTGTTTGGGGGGAAAATTTACGAGAAAAAAAAATAAAAAATCAAAAAAATCAAGGTAGGGAAAAAAGAATAAAAATTTAAAGGAAAAAAAATACATAAAGGGAAAAAAAAGGATCAGAAGAAGAGTAGGTATAAATCAAATTCCACCCCTCCTTCCCTAGGGAAAAAGAATCCATGCTTGCATGGATTCTTTTTTCCTAGGGGAGGGGAAGTGTAAATAGTCTAAGTTTTTTATTCCTTTTTCCCTAATCTAACAAGAAAATCTAAAACAGATTTTCCCTAATCTAAAAAGAAGAAAATCGAAAACTAAAACAGAATCATTAAAATGTGAGGTGACGGTAGCATGAGATTAAAGCGGACCAGACTCTCTCTTTGATTAATGAGGAGGTACCGCAAAGCGATGACACAAATAGGAGCCATCTTTAGAATTACCTAAACTGTTATATTCGGGTAAAGTTGCTTTTAAAGGAATTGCGATAAATCAGATATTTTTTTTCATAAGTGGTCTTTATGAAAATCTCTATTTATATGACAAGGAGTTCCTCATCTCAGTCTTTTTTTTCTTTTTTTCCCCCGAACTAGGGAAAAAGAAATGGATTGGAGAAAAAAAAATATATTTTTTTTTCGGTGAAAAGAAATGAATAAATTCATTTCTTTTCTCCTCATTCATTTCTTTTCTCCTCATCCATTTCTTTTTCCCTAGTTCGGGGGAAAAAAAGGAAAAAAAGACTGAGATGATGACAAATTGATACAAATCATAGATTTATATAAAGATATCCTAGAGTCTTACATAGATATACACTGAACCTACCAGACCGACTAAGGTAAAATAAAATATAAGTCTTCGTACTTATAAAGGACTAGAATCTTAGAAATTCCCATTATGCCCGGAAGAGGTCCGTAACCAATTTCGAAAAAAGTTGAGCGAGCAGACCAATCGATAAAAAGCTATAATTTATATAGCAGGATGAAAACTAGCTTTTTTCATTAAAAAAAAGCAGAAAAAGGAAAAAAAAGCAATTGCTTTTGCCCTTTCTCGAATGATCCCATGATATCCCAATATCATGGGATCGCCGGCAAAAGCAATTGCTTTTTTTTCCTTTTTCTAATCAATTTGGCCGGCTATCGAATGATTCCATAAAATTTTCAATTTTATGGAGTCGCCGGCCAAATTGGTTGCTTTTTTTTAATGAAAAAAGCGACGGGAAAAAGAATTCATGCAAGCATGAATTCTTTTTCCCTAGGGAAAAAGAATCCATGCAAGCATGGATTCTTTTTCCCGTCAAAAAAAAAGAAAAACCATAATAATAGTGGGCATAAATCAAATTCTCATGAACTCGAATTTGAAAATGTACTAAATGCCCACTATTATTATGGTTTTTCTTTTTTTTTTTGCTTTTTTAGGAGTGAAACGTTCCGTTTTTTCTTTTTTTTTCAGGAGTGAAACGTCTCCTTAGTAATTTATTTACATAATTAGATAGTTAAGTTTAGAGTTCTAAAATCCCAAGGGAGAGCCGTATGATGCATAAGTATCACGTACGGTTCGGGAACGAGTCGTTGTATTAACATGTAGCGGCTTAGTTTCATATTAAAAAGCATATCAGATCAGTTAAAAGGAAAAGAAGGACGATTTCGTCAACATTTATTAGGAAAGCGAGTTGATTATTCAGGACGCTCAGTCATCATTGTTGGTCCTACTTTAAAATTATATGAATGTGGAATTCCAGTAATTATGGCATTAAGATTATTCCAACCTTTCTTAATTCTTTATGTAATTCATCGTTTTCACATTGCCAGTTTAATAGCAACAAAACTTATTCAACAAAAACATCCAATTATTATGATTCTTTTAAAAAAATTCATTGAAACTTGGCCAATTATATTAAATTGAGCACCAACTTTACATCGAATGAATATTCAATCTTTTAAAATGAAATTAGTTCAAGGAAAAGCCATTTTGTTACATCCTTTAGTTTGTTCTAGTTTTAATGCTGATTTTGACGGAGATCAAATGGGAATCCATGTGCCTATTACTCAACAATCTCGTGCTGAAGCTTGGAAACTTTTATGGAGTATAAATAATTTAATTGGTTTGGCTTCACGACAACCATTATTTTTACCTACTCAGGACATGGTAATTGGAAATTTCTATTTGACTCGAGATTCTTTTTTTCAATCTTTATCTCCCCTTTACACCCCTTTTCTTAATTCTTCTTATACTTTTAGAAGGTTTGAATCTGGTTTTTTTTCTCCTTATTGACCTCTTGGTATGGAAACCTCTCTGATAGGCAATAAGAGGAAAAAAAACCATGAAATTAGTCGAATGACTAACCAAACGAGAGCCTCTTCTTTTTTAAAAAATCATAGGAGGGTAAAAGGGAGGTGGAAAAATATAGATTTTCCTTTACGATTTAATACCCACTTAAATTTTATTAATACTCGTCGACATAACGAAGACCCCGGCAATATATTGCCGGGGTCCGTCGGAAAGGAATTTCATTTATGAAATCCTTTTTCTTCCTTCATTTTAAATTATGAAATATTAGACGGTAAATTTTCTTTAGAAGAAATTTATGAATATTATTTAAAACAAAGTTATCAATTACATATTAATACTCCTTGTTGGTTTAATTTTTTTTTAACATCTAAAAATAATCATACTTTTAATACAAATTTAACTATTTCCTCGTTAAAACGAAGTTACAGGTTTAACCATATCGAAGAATATTGAAATTCACCATTTAATCTACCATCCCCTCCCCTTCCAGCCGGGGGGGAAGGGGAAGAGAGAAGGAAAATAATGAGAAGAAAAAATCAAAAAAAAATGAATCTCGACAAGATTCATTTTCCTCACTCCCCTATTTTCTCCCTTCAGGTAGGGGAGAGAAGTGGGGAAAATGAAAAAAATCATTTAAAATTTGAAATATCAGAATGAGAAAAAACAATTGAAATTTTTATTGATAAACAAGGGTCTAGCATTTATACTTCTAATTATTATGAAATGGAATTTAAAAGAAAGTGATTTTTTCTAATTGAATACCCTAAGTTACATGATAAAAAAATGACCTACCTGCAGATATTAAAAAATTTAACCCAAAATACACTTTTTTCAATGCAAAAAACCGTTGATTTTTCCTCCCCATATTTTTTCCCCGAACCGGGATTTAAAAACAAAAAAAAAATCCCTTTTTCTGCTTTTGGTGGGGAAAAATCTGTGAAGGAAGACTTTAAACGGCAATTTAAAAGAAAAAATTATTTACAGAACAATAAGATAAAAAAAGAACAATTGAGTCTATTTTTTATAAATAAATTTTATGCTTTTAAACTAAAAAAATTTAATCGCTTTTTATTTAAAGCTATTTGTATGACCCAAATTATGCGATCTACTTTTGGAAGAATTGAATTTTTTTTATATACGAAGACACAAAAATAAAGAAGTGCTCCTTAAATCCTTATCATTTCTTTCAAACCGGTCATTCCCCCAGACTCCCCAAAAATAATTTTCTCAGAAAAAGGGAAAAAAAGCAATTAGAAAATTACCCCCCCCCTACCCCCCACCGCGAGGGGGGGGGGAGGGGGTGGAAAAAAAGCAATCAGAAAATTACCCCCCCTACCCCCACCGCGAGGGGGGGAGGGGGTGGAAAAAAGCAATCAATTTTTTTTTACGGAAAAAGGGAAAAAAGCAACTGCTTTTGCCTATTATCGAATGACGGTTCAGATATTTTAATATCTGAACCCATAGACGCGGCCAAAGCAATGGCTTTTTTTACCTTTTTCGACGAAAAAGGTAAAAAAAGCAATTGCTTTTGCCGGCGATCCCATGCGGGCCCCCGCATGAAATCATTCGATAAAAGGCAAAAGCAATTGCTTTTTTCATTTTTCTGCTTTTGCCGTTTATTTAATGACGGTTATCATTTTTAATTTTGAGAACCCATAGACGCGGAGTAAGCAATGGCTTTTTTTTCCTTTTTCGACGAAAATTACCCCCCCTACCCCCACCGCGAGGGGGGGGGGGGTGGAAAAAAAGCCATTGCTTTTGCCGGCGATCCCATGATATTGAAATAGAAAAAAAAAAAAAAGGGTTTTTTATCGGGAATGGCCATGATTCAATACGTCTCATAAACTCGACGTATTGAATATGTATAAATAGCCATTCCAAATAAAAAACCCGGTTCGGGATGAGGTGAAAAGAAATGGATATATCCATTTCTTTTCACCGTCGAGAAAAAAAAATATATTTTTTTTTCTACAATCCTTTTTTTTTCTTAAATCGCGGGCCCCCCCATGGGATCATTCGAGAAAGGGCAAAAGCAATGGCTTTTTTTTCCTTTTTCTGCTTTTGCCGGCGACGGTTCAGAAATTTCAATTTCTGAACCGTCATTCGATAATAGGCAAAAGCAATTGCTTTTTTTTCCACCCCCCCCCTCCCCCCCCCTCGCGGTGGGGGGTAGGGGGGGGGTAATTTTCTAATTGCTTTTTTTCCCTTTTTCTGAGAAAATTACCCCCCCCCTACCCCCCCCTCGCGGTGGGGGGTAGGGGGGGGTAATTTTCTGATTTTGCCGTTTATCGAATAATCCCATGCGGGGGCCCGCAATCAGTTTTTTTTTCTTAAAAAGGGGGAAGACAAAAAGGCGAATAGATGCTTTATGACCATGAAAAAAAATCCATAAATTAGACGCATTAAAAATCTATAAATGGGCACCCTCCTCCTAGAGAAAAGGGAGGGGAGGACAAAAATAAAAAACTCGGCTCGGGGAAAGACGAGAGCTATATTCAGAATGTAGTTCATCGTAAGAATATTAAATTTATTTAATCTTTTTCGCTTTGTCGAATTTAAAAGTTTTTTAATAAGAGACCCCATAAATAATACTGTCAAAGCAAGAAGCCATTAATAGAAAAAGCCATCGCCCCTTTGTCTTCCCCCGGTTCGGAGAAAGACTCACGGGTTCGTAGAAATTTTTCCTTTTTTTTGGAAGGAAAAATATATAGCGGGGCAGGGGGTGTAATTTTATTTATGCCTACTATTTCTATGGTTTTTCTTTTTTTTTCCCGACGCTTTCTCCCATAAAAAAAGAATTGAGAAAAAGGGAAAAAAAGCAATCAGAAAAAGGAAAAAAAAGCCATTGCTTTTGCCCTTTATCGAATGACGATTCTCAAATTTTAATTTGAGAATCGTCGCCGGCAAAAGCAGAAAAAGGGAAAAAAAGCAATTGCTTTTGCCTTTTATCGAATGATCCCATGATATTGAAGATAGAAAAAAAAAAAAGGGTTTTTTACTCGTTTTTTAACCCCTCCTTTAATTGCCCTATTGACGGGGTATCTTACGCGTATAATGGGTGTGATTCAGTTTGGGCGATTTTTCGCGTAAGATACCCCGTCAATAGGACAATTAAAGGAGGGGTTAAAAAACGAAAAAAAAACCCTTTTTTTTTTTGTCGGGGCCCGCAATTGAAAATTGCGGGCCCCCGCATGGGATCGCCGGCAAAAGCAATTGCTTTTTTTCCACCCCCCCCCCCTCGCGGTGGGGGGTAGGGGGGGGGTAATTTTCTGATTGCTTTTTTTCCCTTTTTCTCAATTCTTTTTTTATGGGAGGAAGCTAGAGAAAAAGAATGCCTGATTTATCAGGCATTCTTTTTCTCGACGGGAAAAAAAATGGACATGAAAAAGGAAAAAAAGCAATTGCTTTTGCCGGCGATCCCATGATATTGAAATATCATGGGATCATTCGAGAAAGGGCAAAAGCAATTGCTTTTTTTCCTTTTTCATGTCCATTTTTTTTCCCTCGCTTTTTTCACCTCCTCTACTAGCTTTGTTTACAAGGTCTCTTATTGACAAAATTAACTTTTTCTCAATTCCTTTTTTCCTTATTCTTTTTTTAGCCTTATTTACAAAGCTAAAAAAAGAATGGGAAAGAAGTGAAAAATGACTGATTATAAAAGCAAGTAATAAAAAAAAGCTTAGGAAAAAAAATAAAGATTGCTATTCCTTTTTTTTTTCCCTAAGCCTTTTTTTAGCGTATATTTTGGTATCCTTGTTTAAAATGTTTCTATTTAAGGTCTTAAAATATTTGAAATTATTTAAAAATTGAAAACAAAGCTTTCATATGTTATTTTTAGACACTTTTGAATTCTAAATAGAATTTAAAAAGTTTTTTATCAAATTAATTAAGGTTTAAAAAAGAAAACGAGGACACAAAAATATCCGCTACCGGATATTTTTGTGTCCATCGGGACCCGCAATTTTAGGAAAAAATAATCCATGCTTACATGGATTATTTTTCCCGTCGCTTTTTTCATTAGGGAAAAAGAATCCATGCTTGCATGAATTCTTTTTCCCTAAAAAAAAAAGAAAAACTCGGTTCGAGATGAAGGGACGTATGGCTAATCAGATTGGTCTAATCTTAAAATGTATTTAAATGGCTATTATTTTATCCTGAACCGGGTTTTTTTATAAAAATTGGGAATTTGGTGCCTTAAAAAAAGGGTAATTAATAAAAAAAAAAACCATCGCCCTCACGGGTTCGAAGAAAAAAATAAAAATCGCCTAGCTTTGCTATTTATTTTCCCTTTGAGATTTTTTTTCCCTAGGGAAAAAAAATCTCAAAGAGTCGAAAGGGGTAATAAAAAAGCTCTTATTTAAAAAACAAAAATTATCGGTAATAGAATAATTCCGAAAACTTTTGATGAAAAATTAAAAATGATAAAAATTTATATATGGAAGCATTGGTTTATACATTTTTATTGGTTGGAACTCTTGGCATTATCTTTTTTGCAATCTTTTTCCGCGATCCGCCTAGAGTTATTAGTGAAGAAAAATCTAAAAAAAAATAAAAAATTATTTTCTTTTGTCTTTTATTTATCCAAGAACCTATCGAGTGAGTTGAGTGTTTAACTCGTAGCAACTTGGCATAATATGCCTTTTTTTTTGATTTTTAAACAATTCTTTATTCCCTCTTATTTTTTAAAACATATCTCTTTTTAAAAAAGAAGCTAAAAGGAAAAGATCCGAACTTCCTCCACCTTTTTCCTTCACCTATAGTTTTTTTCCCGCGTTTTTTCAAAGCCCTACTGACAGAGCCTATTTCGAGAATAAGATTACGCAATTCGATCGAATTGCGTAATCTTATTCTCGAAATAGGCTCTGTCAGTAGGGCTTTGAAAAAACGCGGGAAAAAAACTATAGGTGAAGGAAAAAAATGGAAAAAAAAAAGCGAGCATTCTCCATTTTAAAAAGCGAGTCATTTTGCCAGTTCCCTAGGGAAAAAGAATCCATGCTTGCATGGATTCTTTTTCCCGACGCTTCCTCCCTGAAAAAAAGGAATTGAGAAAAAGGGATTTTTTTCCACCCCCCCCCCCCCCCCTCGCGGTGGGGGGTAGGGGGGGGGTAATTTTCTGCTTTTGCCCTTTCTCGAATGATTCCATGATATTTCCATATCATGGGATCGCCGGCAAAAGCAGAAAAAGGGAAAAAAAGCAATTAGAAAAAGGGAAAAAAAAGCAATTGCTTTTGCCTATTATCGAATGACGGTTCAGATATTAAAATATCTGAACCCATAGACGCGGCCAAAGCAATTGCTTTTTTCCCTTTTTCGACGAAAATTACCCCCCCTACCCCCCACCGCGAGGGGGGGGGGGTGGAAAAAAAGCAATTGCTTTTGCCGGCGATTCCATGCGGGGGCCCGCAATTTAAAATTGCGGGCCCCCGCATGGGATCATTCGATAATAGGCAAAAGCAATTGCTTTTTTTTCCCTTTTTCTAATTGCTTTGGGTCGCCGGCAAAATGACTCGCTTTTTAAAATGGAGAACGGGGGAACGAGATGTTTTAAAAAAGACTATAGGTGAAGGAAAAAGGTATAGAAAGCGTCGGAAAAAAAATAGAAAAAAGGATATATGCTTAAATGACTTGACTCTTTATTTTTTTCCCTAAAGAAGAAAAAGATGATAAACGATCAATGATCTTTTTTGATGGAGGGAACGTGATCTTGTTATCTCATTAAAAAATCGATGGGAAAAAAGGAAAAAATAAAAACATGAAAATTATGATTTCAGTGTCCTGTTTAGATTCAAAATTTTTAAACAATAATAACTGGTATGGACGTTTTAAATTAATGCCATTTAAAAAAGGCGAAGGTTTAACTATTGCCAATGCATTACGCCGTACTTTATTAACTGAAAAATCAAAATTTTTTATAAGTTGGGTTGATCTATATAATGCTGAAATCCCTTATTCTATCTTAACAGGAATGCGAGAATCAATTTTTGATATTTTATTAAATTTAAAACAAATTGTTTTTACATCTGATCATTTTAATTCTTCTATTCCTCACTCTTCTTCTCCCCATATAGAGTTTTTTGAAGCCGCCGATTATTCCGTAAAAAAAAAAGGAATGAGCATGGAAAAAGAAAATAATTATCTACTCAATTTTTACCCTCCTCTCTTTTATGAAAGGAGCGAAGAGGAATGAGTAAATGAAAATAGATTAAATGGTCGTTTAAGTAGGAAGGGGAGAGTTTTGAAATCCGGAAAAAATCGACGGCTTCGAAAAACCCTGTATGAAGATAGGGGCGAAAAAAAAAGGGATATTACAAAAACTGGACTATATAATTGAAAACGATTAAAAACAAAAACAATTATTAATAATTTATCAAATTTTTCACGTTCTTTTTTTTTTCATAATTTTATTCCTCAAGGTTTATGATTGCATTTTTTTCATAGATTTTATTACTCACGTATTCCTTCTCTATCAATTTTTCGCCTTAATTACCAAAATCATTTATACAAAAATAAAATAAATTTTCGAACCAATTTTACCCCCCCCTTTCCTCTTCCCGAGGGAGGAAGGGAAGATACATTAAACAACGCGAACATAAATTGTAATATTGGATATATTTGTGTGAAAGGTCCAGCTATAATCTCTGCAAAAAATATAAAATTTCCTAAAGGATTTAAATGTATCGATCCAAGTAAATATATTTTAACTTTGTCAGATGATGGAATTTTTTATCTAAGATTTGCAATTAAAAGTTATAATCATTTTCCTTTGAAGTATACACCTCCTCTTTTTAAGGAGGATAACCAGAGAAAGTTTCCAAACAGCCCCCCCTCTTATTTCTCTTCAAATTTTGTTAATGAATTCTCTAGAAGGATATCAAATTCATTAAATCTTTATACCCCCTCTGATGGAAAGGCAAAAAGCTTTTACAATTTATCCGAGGCACAAACTTCCGAGGATACCCCCTGGGGGCTCAACCGGGAAATTTGTAGAAAAATGAGGTGTAACCCTTGAAGTACCGAAAGCCTTCAGGAAATGCTTCCTTTTAGGATTTATTTTAAGGAAGGTAGGAAAATTGACAAAAAAAAAAAATCTTCTTCAATAAGAAACTTACGGTTTGTAGATGACATGTCCTATTTTAGTCCAGATTGAATTGTTACTCATTTATTTCTTCGAGAAAATAAAAAATCTAAAGTTACTAAAACCAAATGATTTTATATCCTAAATAATGAAAAAAGAGAGGATATAAATTATGAAATGGTTTCCAATTGATTTTATTTTAAAACAGGAAATGTTCAACCAACTTCCATGGTTACAAATAATGAAAAAACAAGTTTTTTAAATTTAAAAATTAGACATTATTATAAGAAAAGTAGTGATTTTGATTGATTTTTAAATTATTTAATAAAAAAAAAAAAATCATCGATTAATTCTAAAAAACACAATCGTTATTTTAAACCAAAATATCCGCTAACGAATATTTTTATGTCCATCGAAACCCGCGATCAGAAAGTCTCCAACGCCAGCTTTTTCTATCAAAAAAAACCATTGATGGAAAAAGCGAATTTTCTCCCTTTTTTGGGAAAAAGGAGGGAAAAATCCAGGGCTCAAAAAAGGGATAAAGCAGCACTCTTCATTAAAATAAAGCATTGAGAAAAAGGGAAAAAAAAATCCCTTTTTCTGATCGCTTCTTCATCTCCCCCGGAAAAATTGAATCTCGAAGAGATTCATTTTTACGTCAGGCAAAATAATTCTGGGGACCCACGATTAAAAATGGCGGGTCCCGAAGAACAAAAAAAAATCCGCTTGCGGATTTTTTTTTGTCCTTGATTTATCAAGAATTCTTTTTCCCTCTATTTTGCTAATAAATTTACTTTCCCAATTTTTCCATTGAAACATCCGATTAACGAAATATTTAACCGAAAGAGGAGTCCAGTGATAAAAAGGATTAAGCAGGGAGACAAAGCCAAAGCGAAAAAAAGCAAAAGGCCTGTTTATGAATCGGGCTCTCAGAAAACATCCTTCTCTCCCCCCTCGCTCCGTGGGGAGAGAAAAGATTGAAATTTTTCAAATTGATGATATCTACCATTCAATTTTAAATCAAGTTATCTAAATATTGAACCAGTATTTAATCTTTTAAAACAATCTGTTTTTTTTCAAAAAAATCAATTAATTATTTTAAGAAAATTAAATAGCAATCCTTTAAGTTTAAAAATTCGTTCTTTACTAAGTTCTGTACAAAATACAAAAAAGTCTAACCTAGATTTTCTCCCTTCTCCCTCCTCCCCCCCTCTATGAAAGGGGGAGGAAAGAGGGAGGGGGGAGAGAGAAAATCTAGCTTTTTTTAATGAAAAAAGCGATCGATTTGGCCGGCGACTCCATGAAGTTTTCAATTTTATGGAATCATTCGATAGCCTGCCAAATCGATCGCTTTTTTTAATGAAAAAAGCGAGCTTCCTCCCTGAAAAAAAAAAATTGATTTTGCCGGCTATCGAATGATCTCATAAAATGGTAAATTTTATGAGATCGCCGGCAAAATCAATTTTTTTTTTTCAGGGAGGAAGCGTAGAGAAAAAAATTTCTAATTTATTAATTGGTTCTCAATATAAAAAAAAAAAAGCATTTTCAAAAAAACAAGCGATCAAGTTAAATAATTCTATCATTTATTTTTTTTTTCGTTATAATTATCCATTAAAATTTATCATTTTTAAAAAATTTTTTTTTTCACCCACTATTTTTAATTTTTTTCACTCTCCTCTTTTTCTTTTTTCAGGCTTTTTTCAGAAAAAAAAGGCATTTATTTTGCAAGCTATCGAAAGAGAAGGCTCCCCAAAACCAGAATTATTTCAAGAATTTTTCAAAATTTACACCAATTTTTTTTCATTAATTTCACCCTCGCCTCATCCCTCTTTTGATGAACCTTTATTTCTCCGCTTTTTTAAAAAAAAAGGTTCTGAAAATCGAGTCCATTTTGAAAAGAATAACTCGTCAATAAAGAGCTTATTGAAAAAAGGCAAATATGACAAAGAGAGCCTAAAAAAAAGAGTATCTTGAGAGGTGGGAAAAAAACGCGAAAAGACAAAGATCAAAAAATGAAAAAAAAAAAATACTCGTCAGCAAGTCTTCTATAGGTCCGCGATAGCAAACGAAAAAAAAAAATTAGGGCCCCTAGTTACCATGCAGCGTGAATTAGTTTCTTTTTCAAATTTTCAATTTTCTGACTGTTACAAATCACTGCCTTATTTTTTAAAGCAAGCAGCAATCGCTAATTATTTTTTTCCGTCTTCTCTATTCATGAAAATCAAATATTTATTGGTTTTTCACCCTGAGGCTTATTCGGGGGGAGTAAGACAAACGGACGGGAAGACGAGGGTTACAAAAAAAAACAATAAAAAAGAAAAAAAGAAATCTTCTCTTTTCTTCCCTTGAAAATTCAATTGGCGATTTGGAACAAATCGCCAATTGAATTTTCAAGAGATGGCCTATTTTTCAAATTTTTCCGGCGATCCAAGGAGTTATTCAAGATTCTTGGATCGCCGGAAAAATTTGAAAAATAGGCCAATTCAAACCGAGGGAATTGAAAATTTAGGTAGAAAGGATGAATTAAATGGAACCATTTTTATTCCTTTTAAAAATTCGAAACCAATATTTTCGGACCGTAGAATTTTTTATGAATTTAAAGAAATCTTTTATCGAGAATTCAAAAAATTCGATCTTTGTCTTTCTTCCTCCTCCCTTCCCGGAGAAAAAGAAGGAGGGAGCATATTTTTGGAAGAAACCCCGTCAATATGGAGCTGGTCAAAAAGGGGAGGACTAGGTCGGGAGAAAAACTTTGGGACGGATAAAGGTAGATATAAAAATAACTTATGATTTGGTCTTTTCAAATCTTGTGTGTCTTATATCTCACATTTTCCATATAATATTTATAATTTTGAATTTAAAGAAAATTTTTTTCCTTTTTTTTTTAATCGCAAAATTGATTCTATAAAACGTAGTGTAACAATTGGTTTTGAAAATTCAGTTCCTTTAATAATTAAAGAATCATTAATTAATAATTGGAAATCAACAAAAAAATTTATTCCTGATTCTATCTACCAATTTCAGAAAATATTCTGGAATCCTCCAAAAATATTTGCTTTACAATTTGGTTTTTCTCAAAAAAAAAAGAAACCGCACGCTCTGGTCGCTTTAAGTTATTTTACCTGATCCTATATACTCAATATGTCTAATTTATTTGATAAATCATCTTATTTAATTAATAATAAAAAATTGGATAATCTTATTAATCATTTTACTCTTCCTCTTTCTGCTCATAGAAATATTTCTTCAATTTTTTTTTCGCCTTTCCACCAAAATTGAAAATTTTGGTGGGAAGGCTTTAATAAAACAAAGCGAAATTTTCCCTCTAAGATAAAAAGAAATTTCTTTTTCCCGTCGATCCTTTCATCCAAAAAAAAATCCCGGTTCAGGGAAAAAAAGAAGAAAAGACAAAGGACAGAAGGGGTAAATAGAAATGAAAAGTGGCAATTTATGAATTTTAGTGAAAAGGAAAAGTGAAATAATCGTATTTCTGATAATTCTCTTTATTCTCCTACCGATTCACATATTTGTTCTAAAAATATTTTTTATTTAAAAAAATTAAAGAATAATAATAACACCATGAACTTGATACCTAATTTTAATAATAGGAATGAAAATTTTTACTTAATTAAAAGGAATCTAATTCCTTTTTGGGTTTGAAAGAAAGATCTGACCCATTTAAATATAGTTTTTTCCTTTGAAAAAATATTTAATAATAATTTCTTATGGAATTCTAAAAAAACTTTTTTACAAATTATCACTAACTCTTTATGTAATTTAGTTTCAAAGAGACAGTCTAAAAATATATTACCCAAATCGATCTTAATCTTAGCAAATAAAAAAAATCATCTATTAAAACAGTCGAAACATGATATAAATTTTATTTTGGCTCCAAAATTTTATATTTATGTTCCTTTTTTTCCTCCTTTTTTTGTCGAAGAGCTTGCTAATATTATCCCTCCTCTCAGTCTTTATCCCTCTTTTTTTCATGAAAGGAGGGGTGAAAAAGTTAAAAGAGAAAAATTGACGCCTGGTAAAAAATTTAAAAGATTATTTTATTTTTTGAAGCCTTCCCACCAAAATTTTCAATTTTGGTGGAAAGGCGAAAAGAAAGAAACAAAAATTGGGATTTTCCCTTTCTTAGCTAATCAAAATAGACGAGAAAAAATCGTCAATTTTAGAGAAAAGAAAAAACAGAAAGGAAAAGTCCACGATGAAGGTCGTGCCCCAACGGACACAAATGTCCTAGTTTCCAAAAAAATGAAGACTCCATCAATAGAACGATTAAACGAGGGCGCAAAAAAACTTTCGAAAATCTATGAAATGCCCCATCAAATTTCTTTTTTTTTTAAAGATTGCCGAGATAGTGAAAAGGATTCCATTTATGGAATCCTTTTCACTAATTATAATACTCAATTTAATTTTTTTTTCCGTCGCTCTTTTTGGACTTTTTCTTTCAAAATCAAAGATCAATCTTTACCCTATTTTTATTCTTTCGAGGGGATCGTTGACTTGTCAACGATCCCCGTCGCGCTCCTCAAATTTTTTCAGAATTTGAGGAGCGCCTCTCTTTCTCCTTCCCTATTGAAAAAATATATTCCTATTACTCCTCCTCATTATTCCATAAAAAAAAAAGAAGGAATTTCTCTTTTCCATAGGTGAAAAAACTTAGTACGGGTTGGTTTGGCAGAAAGAAATGGAAAAGTCTTCAGATGAATTGCGAAAAAAGTTCCCCTGTCGGCCAATTTCATAAAAACTGACTCTGTTTCAACGAAGAAGATACGGGGGAATACTTGAAAATGTTTATGGAAAATCTCTATTCTATATTTATTGAAAAATAATAGAATACAAATAAATCCAATTTTAAAAGGTAAAAAATTTATAAAAAAAATTAATGAAAGCAGTAATAAAAGAATTCTTCAGATTTGGTCTTTACCTCAATTATCCTCTTTCGAGAAAAAAGCTTCCTTTTCTGCTTTGCAAGGAGGAATCAGGAAAAAAAGGAAAAAGAGTTTTTCTAATCAATTTATTTATGTAGTTTCTACTATTTCAGATACTTTTTTTCAAAGTTACTTTTTCAATTATCCAACTTTTAGTTGAATTTTTTCTGAAGAACACCCGGCTCATTTGTACCCGCAAAACGAGTATTCGTCTTCTATGCAAACCATTCCTCTTTTTAATTCTAAAAATCTCCCTTATTCTAACAATAGGCCTCGTACCAATCAAGGTAAGCTTGATCAGACTATTGAAAAACCCATGGATAAAATAAAGAAGATAAAAGAAGACAATTATAAAACAATCGAACCAGAAATTGAAAATGAAATATCCCTTCACCCTTTTTCTCCTTCCTCAAGGGAAAAAGAAATAAATGAGGAGAAAATAAATGAATTTATTCATTTCTTTTCACCGTCGAGAAAAAAAATGCCTGATAAATCAGGCATTTTTTTTCTCCAATCCATTTTTTTTGGATGAAAAGATCCCTTCTTTTTTTATGGAAAAAGCCTGAAAAAGGGGAGAGGGGGATATCCTTCCATATTTTTCCGGCGTGAAATACAAAGCTTCAAGAGAAAATCTCAATTGTTTTTTTCTAAAAATACTTTTTTTTTTAATAATCCGTTCACACTTATTACTTCAAAAGAAAAAAGAAAACAATTAGCTCTCTCAAGTTTTTTTCCTTTTGATACAAGGAACACACATGAATTTAAAAAAATACTTTCGAGAAAATTAGGTTTAAGAAATGAAAAAGTACTCGTCGATTCAAACTCGCAAATGGGAACTCATATCTCAAGTCCATATGGTCTGAAAACGAATTCTTTACATAATTTATTAAATTTATATGAATTAGCTTTTAAAACTAAAGCTTTATATCACAAAAAAAATACCATATTTATTGCAACTTTACGATATTTTAATATCAATGATAATTTGTATGAAATTCACAAAGTAAATTATAGTGTAGAGAATTTGGAAGAAACTTTTATGGAGAAAAAAATAAACAAAAATAGTAATTTTTTATTTCAACCTTCTTCTTCTATTACTCGCTCTTTTTCTACTTCATTTTTTATCCGTCGAGACCCGTGATTTATCCCCTACAAGTATTTTTTCTCGGGTCGGGAGAAAAGACAAAGATACATAAAAAGGGGAAAGGAAGGTGGAAAAAGTAAAAAATTTAATCATTTTTTTCGTGTTATAAATAATCCTCAGATTTTAACATTAAAAACTTTTATATTTTCTCGTTCGTTCCAATTTTCTTCTTATTCTACTCCTCTATTTTCTTATATGAACAAGAAAGAGATAGATAAAGAACTGTCAAAAAAAATATCCCCTTCTCCTTTCCGGAGGAAGGGGGGGGAAGGGAGGAGTTATATTAAAAAACAATTATCTTTTCTTCCTTTCTATTCTTCTTTCGTCGAGGAAGAGGTAAGTAGGAAAAATAATAAAAAACAAAATGAATCAATTCAAATTGATATTTGGACAAATGGTTCATTAAGTCCTTGACAATCATTATTTAATGCTTTTAAAAAATTATTTGAAATTTTTTATAATTTTAGTAACTATTCATTAATCAAACCGATTATTTTTTAAAATTTTTAATTTTTATTCCAATTATACGAAATTTTTAAAAAATAATAGCATTTTTTATTTAAAGAGCTCCCTTTAATCCTCTTTTTTCCCGGCAAAAAAAAACCAGTAATAGTTGGTATAAATCAAATTACACCTCCCCCTCCTCCCCTGTATATTTTTCCTTTCAAAAAGGAAGGAAAAATTTCTACGAACTCGTAAGTCTTCCCCCGAACTAGGGAAAAAGAAATGGATTTATCCATTTCTTTTTCCCGTCGCTTTTTTCATTAAAAAAAAGCAATCAATTTGGCCGGCGACTCCATAAAATTTTCAATTTTATGGAATCATTCGATAGCCGGCCAAATTGATTGCTTTTTTTTAATGAAAAAAGCTAGTTTTTTTTTGTTTTGGATTGCTTTTGCCGGTGATTCTATGCGGGCCCCGACAAAAAAAGGGTTATTTATCCGGAATAGCCATAATTCAATGCATCTCATAAACTCGATGCATTGAATATGTGTATAAATGGCCATTTCGGATAAATAACCCTTTTTTTTTCTATTGAAATAGAAAAAAAAAAGGATAAGAAGAAAAGAAATGGATATAGCCATTTATTTTCACCGTCGAGAAAAAAAAATATATTTTCTCCAATCCTTTTTTTTTGTCGGGGGGGGTGAAAAAAAGCGAATTTGAAAAATAAAAGAACGTCATTAATCGTTTATATATGTATTTGACGGGAAAAAGAAATGGATGACTAAAAAAAAGGAAGTAAAATTTGAAATAAAAAATTGTTATCTAAAATTAATTGGATGACTTTATTACTCTTTTTTATCAGCTTTCTATCAATAGAAAGCGGATAAAAAGAAATAATTAATTAAAAAATATAAATATTTATGGCACATAACGTTAAAATTTATGATACTTGCATTGGGTGTACTCAATGTGTAAGAGCTTGCCCAACAGACGTGTTAGAAATGGTAAGCTCAGACGTTTGTAAAGCAGGAATGATTGCTTCTGCTCCACGCACAGAAGATTGTGTAGGTTGTAAACGATGTGAAACAAGCTGTCCAACAGACTTTTTAAGTGTACGCGTCTATTTAGGCGCTGAAACAACAAGAAGTATGGGATTAGCTTATTAATTACAACTTTTTTTGAGGAAAAAACTAGATCAATGGGTTTGGAAAACCCATTGATCTAAATTTTTCCCCTCCCCACCCTCCCCCCTACCCTTCCCCTCCCCCCATGGGGGGAGAGGGGAAGGGTAGGGGGATGAAATCTAAGAAAAATTGAGGCTGTTTTTTAGGTACTTTAAGAAGTATCCTTTAAGACCAGACAGACCCCTATTGTCAATAGGGGTCTGTCTGGTCTTAAAGGATACTTCTTAAAGTACCTAAAAAACAGCCTCAATTTTTCTTTTTTTAGCTTTTTTTTCAGGCAAAGAGAGTAAAACTTGTAAATAGGAGGAATCGTTAAAAAAATTTTAACGATTCCTTCTATTTAGAAACAGTAACGCTTGGGGGAGGAATAAATTTAAAAAAATAGTGAAAAATAATTTAAATCAAATTAAATTTGCCTAAATTTTCACTATTATTGTTAAAAATAAAATATATGACACGTGTAAAAAGTCCTAGAAAAATAAAAAGACGCACCTTATTAAGTGTTACAAAAGGATACAAAAAACCCGCTAATAATCATTTTAGAATAGCTCATCAACGTTTTTTAAAAGCTCAAGTTCACGCTTTTCGTGATCGTCATGGAAAAAAACGTATTTTTAGAAATTTATGGATTATTCGTTTAAACGCGTTTTTACGTAATTCTTTTGGATTAAATTATAGTTCCTTAATCCATAAATTAAAAAAATCAAAAATATTAACAAATCGTAAATTAATGGCTCAATTAGCAATTTATGATTGGATTTTTTTTAAATATTTATTAATAAATATTTAAAAAAAAATCCAATCATAAATTGCTAATTGAGCCATTAATTTACGATTTGTTAATATTTTTTTTTTTTTTTTTTCTTTTTTTCCAATTTCCTGCTTTTGCCATTTATAGAATGAAGGGCAAAAGCAGGAAATTGGAAAAAAAGAAAAAAAAGACAAAAAAATCCAATAAAGACTTAAAAAAAAGAAAAAAAGGGAAAAGGAGAATCTGAAAAAAAAAAGATAAATTCCTATTTTCCTTGACTTATGCCTATTTTCATATGGAAGAAAAAGCAAAAAAAACCTATTCTAATTATCCTTTTTTTTGACGGAAAAAAAATAAAGATTCAAGTTATTTGGATATAAATCAAATTACACCCCCCCTCCCCCCCTGTATATGGGGTAAGGGGGGTGAAAAAATCGAATTTGAAAATGTATTAAATGCCTAAATAAGTTAAACCTTTATTTTTTATAACTTATTAAAAAAAACCTATTCCAATTCTCTTTTTTTTTCGACAAGAAGAAAAAAGCTTTACAAAAAAATTTTAATTAATATGCAAAAATCGCGCTATAAATATATAAAACTGTTAAAAAAATATTTGTCTGTTTCTGGTAAAATTTTGCCACGCTCTATTACAAGATTAACATGTAAAGAACAACGTGCTTTAAAAAAAGCTATTAAAACAGCACGCATTTTAGGATTATTACCTGTAACTAATAGATAATTAAAAACAGCGAATTTTCGATTTCGCTTAATTATTTTTTGAAAAATTTTTGATTTATCAAAAAAATAATGTAGGAGTTTTGATATGAAAAAATATCGCATTTTTAATAAGAGATTTTTTCATCGAAACAATTAGTGAATTGAAGATTATCACCTCGAATTATTCCCCTAGGGAAAAAAAAAAGAAAAACCATAGTAATAGTGGGCATTTAGAAAAAGGGAAAAAAAGCAATCAGAAAAAGGGAAAAAAAGCAGAAAAAGGGAAAAAAAGCAATTGCTTTTGCCCTTTATCGAATGACGGTTCTCTCATTTCAATGAGAGAACCGTCGCCGGCAAAAGCAATTGCTTTTTTTCCTTTTTCGACGAAAAAGGAAAAAAAAGCAATTGCTTTTGCCGGCGATCCCATGATATTCAAATATCATGGGATCATTCGAGAAAGGGCAAAAGCAATTGCTTTTTTTCCCTTTTTCTAATCAATTTTTTTTTTAATGGAAAAAGGAAAAAAAAGCCATTGCTTTTTTTTCCACCCCCTCCCCTCGCGGTGGGGGTAGGGGGGGTAATTTTCGTCGAAAAAGGTAAAAAAAGCAATTAGAAAAAGGAAAAAAAAGCAATTGCTTTTGCCCTTTCTCGAATGATCCCATTATATTTCAATATAATGGGATCATTCGAGAAAGGGCAAAAGCAATTGCTTTTTTTTCCTTTTTCTAATTGCTTTTTTCCACCCCCTCCCCCTCGCGGTGGGGGTAGGGGGGGTAATTTTCGTCGAAAAAGGAAAAAAAAGCAATTGCTTTTGCCGGCGATCCCATTATATTGAAATATAATGGGATCATTCGAGAAAGGGCAAAAGCAATTGCTTTTTTTCCCTTTTTCTGCTTTGGCCGCGTCTATGGGTTCAGATATTAAAATATCTGAACCGTCATTCGATAATAGGCAAAAGCAGTTGCTTTTTTTCCCTTTTTCCGTAAAAAAAATTGATTGTTTTTTTTTCCTTTTTCTGATTGCTTTTTTTCCCTTTTTCTGCTTTTGCCCTTTCTCGAATGATCCCATGATATTTCAATCTCATGGGATCGCCGGCAAAAGCAATGGCTTTTTTTTCCTTTTTCTAAATGCCCACTATTACTATGGTTTTTCTTTTTTTTTTTAGCTTTTTTTATTAAAAAAAAGCAATCAATCTGGCCGGCTATCAAATAATTCCATGAAATTTTCAATTGAAAATTAAAAAAAAAAGGGTTTTTTTTCAAATTTCCCGCTCTCTCTATGAGCCTTATTTACAGGGGCTCATAGAGAGAGCGGGAAATTTGAAAAAAAACCCTTTTTTTTGTCGGGGCCCGCAATTAAAAACTGCGAACTCCTATATGGAGTCGCCAGCCAAATCGATCCCTTTTTTTACCTTTTTCTAATTGATTTTTTGGGGGGAAAATTGACGATAAAGTAAAAAAAGTTCAAAAAAGAGGCGCTCCTCAAATTTTTTCAAAGTCATTTCTACCTTTTCTCCTTAATCCCTTTTTTTACCAGCTTCCTATTTATGAAAATTATTTTGAAAATATCCTCCCCTTCTTTTTCCAAAAGCTTTTTCCATAGAAAAGAGGAATCTAAAGTCATTGAAAATAGCTTTAAGTCTTTATGGACACCGAAATAATAAAAAAAGATTTAAAAATTTTTAAAGTCGAAAACAAAAAAAAAAGGGATTTTTTTCCCTTTTTCTCAATGCCTTTTTTTATTTTCTCAATTTTGGTGTTCTCGCCATTAATTTTATCGTTTTTTCAGGGTTCTCTTTAAATCGCCCTATTGCCGGGGTATCTTACGCAAAAAATGGCTCTAAATGAATTTATTTAGAGCCATTTTTTGCGTAAGATACCCCGGCAATAGGGCGATTTAAAGAGAACCCTGAAAAAACGATAAAAAACCCAGTTCGGGGGAAGACTTTTGGATGAAAGGATCAAGCTTCCTCCCCAGATTTTCCCCCCCAAAAAAACGATTGCTTTTGCCGCTTATCGAATGATCCCATGCGGGGGCCCGCAATTGAAAATTGCGGGCCCCCGCATGGGATCATTCGATAAGCGGCAAAAGCAATCGTTTTTTTGGGGGGGAAAATCTGGGGAGGAAGCATCGGTAAAAAGAATCACTGTCTGCAGTGATTCTTTTTCCCCGGGAGAGGGAGAAATGACAAAAATTTGAGAAACACGGCGAGGATCGTTGACAAGTCAACAATCTTCTAAAAAAAGAATAGCATATAAAAAGCGAGTGTTTTTTTGATGAAAACTATCTTTACTGTACAATCGAATTTATATGATAAGTCTTTAATAAAAAAAATTTTATGTTGAAACACATCATAAATAATGTGTTTATAAATCTTTATAAAAAAAAAAATTAAAAAATATGGCGAGTAAAATTGATACTATTATTGAAGAATTAAAAGGTCTAACTTTATTAGAAGCTTCAGAGCTGGTTTCACAAATTGAAAAAGTTTTTAATGTAGATGCTTCTGCAGCAGGAGGTGGAGTTATGATGTCACCTCAAGTAGCAGGAACAGAAAGTACTAAAACAGAAGAAAAAGCTGAAGAAAAAACTTCATTTGATGTTATTGTGGAATCTATTCCTGATGCAAAACGTTTAGAAGCATTAAAAATTTTACGTAAAATAACCAACTTGGGAATTTCCGAAGTAAAATCCTTTACAAATTCATTACCAAAAGCATTGGTTGAAGGAAAAACAAAAGATGAAGCGGAAAGCATCAAAAAAGAGTTAGAGGTTACAGGTGCTGTAATAAAAATTGTTTAATTTAAAATACAGCTTCTTTGTAAAACTAATAAAAAATTATTATAACTAAATAAAAATAATAAAGGGCAACAGATTAGGTTTAATATTTAGTGTAGCAAGAGGTATGCGTTAAATTAACAATTTAGAATTACGAATTTTCATAAATTATAGATTATTACATTTAATTGTTGAGGTAATGCTACCAGGTCTAGTTTCTTAAATATTCTTATTTATACATTTACTAGACAAGCGTGTCCAAACACGTGTTCCCGTACCGGGAGTCGAGGGAAGATAACCCGAGGCTGAAAATAAGCAACCCGGTATTATTTTGTAACTAAAGAAATGGTATCTCTTTAGGGCATGGGAAAATCTAGATAAAGGGAAAAAAAATAATTAGAAAAAGGGATTTTTTTTGTTTTTGAAACCCTATTTTTATCGCCCTATTGACGGGGTATATTACGCGAAAAATGGCTCTAAATGAATTCATTTAGAGCCATTTTTCGCGTAATATACCCCGTCAATAGGGCGATAAAAATAGGGTTTCAAAACCAAAAAAAATCCCGGTTCGGGGAAAAAAGCCATCAATTTTTTTAATAAAAATTACCCCCCCTACCCCCCACCGTGAGGGGGGGAGGGGGGGTGGAAAAAACAATCAATTTTTTTTACTGAAAATTACCCCCCCTACCCCCCACCGTGAGGGGGAGAGGGAGGGGGGGTGGAAAAAAAGCAATTGCTTTTGCCGGCGATCCCATGATATCTTCAATATCATGGGATCATTCGATAAAAGGCAAAAGCAATTGCTTTTTTCCCTTTTTCTGCTTTTTTTTCCTTTTTCTAGTCATTTTTTTGGTGGGGAAAAATCTAGTAAAAGAGTAAACTGCATGTTTAATTATAAATAGAAAAAAAAAGTTAAAATATGGGACAAAAAATTTCTCCAATTGGATTACGATTAGGAATTACACATAAACATCAATCTCAATGGTTTGTTGATCCTCGTAATGGATCTATGCAAAAAAGTTATCCTTCATTAATTTTAGAGGATTGATTTATTCGTGATTTTATAACACCTAAATTTCCCAGAGCATCCGTCGCTCACATTCTAATATTTAGAACATTAGATTATATTAGAGTAGAAATTCATACAGCACCAACTCAAAACTTAAGTTTATTTTCTAATAAACCATCCAAAAGTTCGCGTATGGAGCTTGCTGTAAAAAAAAATACTGGGCAACAAGATCAAGAAAATTTAAAAGATAGTAAAGGTATAAATTTAAATTCATCAAAAAATGACACAGAATCCCAAACATTAAATGATACTTATGATCCTAGGTTAAGTGGTTTAAATTTAAAAAATTTACAAGAAGATTTGCAATTAGCTTTAGCAAAATATAAACGCAAAACTTTATCTTTATTATTTTCAAATCCATTAAATACTAGTAATGAAGAAAATTTATTAGCAAACACTTGACTACAATCTGTTAATTTAGGCATTTTAATAAAACAATTAAATAAACCATTTGCACATGCATCTGTTTTTGCTAAATATTTAGCAACTCAACTTGAAAAAAGAGAAAATACAGTAAAACAAGCTTTTAATCGCTCTTTACGATTAATTCAGAACTATAAAATAAGAGGCATTAAAATTAAAGTTTCTGGTCGTTTGAATGGAACTGATATAGCTGAACATAAATCGCTTTTTAAAGGAAGAATTCCATTATCTAGGCTTGATGCTAAAATCGATTATAGTTACGAAACTGCTAAAACTTTATATGGAATTTTAGGTGTTAAGACATGGATTTGGCGCGAAGAAAAGTAAAGTCAAATAAAATCGAATACTTTCAATTTTTTATTAAATCTTTTTTCACTTAAAAAACCTAGAAAAAGGGAAAAAAAGCAATCAATTTTTTTTTTTACGGAAAAAGGGAAAAAAAGCAATTAGAAAAAGGAAAAAAAAGCAATTGCTTTTGCCCTTTCTCGAATGATCCCATGAGATTTAAATCTCATGGGATCGCCGGCAAAAGCAATTGCTTTTTTTTCCTTTTTCGTCGAAAATTACCCCCCCTACCCCCACCGCGAGGGGGGAGGGGGTGGAAAAAAGCAATTGCTTTTGCCGGCGACGATTCTCAAATTAAAATTTGAGAATCGTCATTCGATAAAGGGCAAAAGCAGAAAAAGGGAAAAAAGCAATTGCTTTTGCCGGCGATTCCATGCGGGGGCCCGCAATTGAAAATTGCGGGCCCCCGCATGGGATCATTCGATAAAAGGCAAAAGCAATTGCTTTTTCCACCCCCCCTACCCCCCCTCGCGGTGGGGGTAGGGGGGGGGTAATTTTCTAATTGCTTTTTTTCCCTTTTTCTGGCGGAGGGAACCGTTGCCTATTATCGAATGACGGTTCAGATATTAAAATATCTGAACCGTCGCCGGCAAAAGCAATTACTTTTTTTCCCTTTTTCGACGAAAAAGGGAAAAAAAGCAATTGCTTTTGCCGGCGATCCCATGATATCTTCAATATCATGGGATCATTCGATAAAAGGCAAAAGCAATCGCTTTTTTTCCCTTTTTCTGCTTTTGCCGTTTATCGAATGACGGTTCTCAAATTCAAATTTGAGAACCGTCGCCGGCAAAAGCAATGGCTTTTTTTCCCTTTTTCGACGAAAATTACCCCCCCCTACTCCCCACCGCGAGGGGGGGGGGGGTGGAAAAAAAGCAATTGCTTTTGCCGGCGATCCCATGATATCTTCAATATCATGGGATCATTCGATAAAAGGCAAAAGCAGAAAAAGGAAAAAAAAGCAATTGCTTTTGCCCTTTCTCGAATGACGGTTCCCAAATTTCAATTTGGGAACCGTCGCTGGCAAAAGCAGAAAAAGGAAAAAAAAGCAATTGCTTTTGCCCTTTATCGAATGACGGTTCTCAAATTCAAATTTGAGAACCGTCGCCGGCAAAAGCAATGGCTTTTTTTCCTTTTTCTGCTTTTGCCGGCGATCCCATGATATTTGAATAGAAAAAAAAAAAAAAGGATAAATCCTTTTTTTTTTTGTCGGGGCCCGCGATTTTCAATCGCGGGCCCCCCATGGGATCATTCGAGAAAGGGCAACGGTTCCCTCCGCCAGAAAAAGGGAAAAAAAGCAATTGCTTTTGCCTTTTATCGAATGATCCCATGCGGGGGCCCGCAATTTTCAATTGCGGGCCCCCGCATGGGATCATTCGATAAAAGGCAAAAGCAATTGCTTTTTTTCCACCCCCCCCCCCCTCGCGGTGGGGGGTAGGGGGGGGGAAATTTTCTAATTGCTTTTTTTTCCTTTTTCTAATTGCTTTTTTTCCTTTTTTCTATTCCTTTTAACCTTTTTTATTTTTCTAGGGAAAAAGAATCCATGCTTGCATGGATTCTTTTTCCCTAGAAAAATAAAATGACAAGCTTTTTTTTCTCTGAAGCACCTTTTCGTTTCATCGCTCTATTTATCGACTTTTTTTTTTCTAATAAAAGTTTAAATCAAAAAAGTCGATAAATAGAGCGATGAAACGAAAAGGTGCTTCAGAGAAAAAAACGTCGGAAAAAAGGAATAAGCAAAAATTCTGGTATCATCCGATGGATCGAACAAATTTAAAAAAACGTCGGAAAAAATAATCTCTGCAAAAAAAGGCGAGCACTCTTAATTAAATGCCTTATTTTAATGAAGAGTGCATCGGGAAAAAAAAATTGATAAATCGATTTATTTTTCCCGATTTTTTTCCTCTTTTTTCCCACTCTCTTTATTAGATTTTTACCCTCTTCCCTTCCAGGCTTTTTTTATAAAAAAGTTATCGAGTTTGCCGGCTATCGAATAATTTCATGAAATCATTCGATAGCCGGCAAAAGCAGAAAAAGGGAAAAAAAGCAGAAAAAGGGAAAAAAGCAATTGCTTTTGCCCTTTATCGAATGACGGTTCTCTCATTTCAATGAGAGAACCGTCGCCGGCAAAAGCAATTGCTTTTTTTACCTTTTTCTAATCAATTTTTTTTTTACGGAAAATTACCCCCCCCCTACCCCCCACCGCGAGGGGGGGGGGAGGGGGTGGGAAAAAAGCAATCAGAAAAGGGAAAAAAGCAATCAATTTTTTTTTACGGAAAATTACCCCCCCTCCCCCACCGTGAGGGGGAAGGGGGGGGGGGGGTGGGAAAAAAGTAATTAGAAAAAGGAAAAAAAAGCAATTGCTTTTTTTCCTTTTTTCTAATTACTTTTTTTCCCTTTTTCTCAATGCTTTATTTTAATGAAGAGTGCTAGAAAAAGGGAAAAAAAGCAATTGCTTTTGCCGGTGATCCCATGCGGGGGCCCGCAATTTAAAATTGCGGGCCCCGACAAAAAAAAAAGGGAAAAGGCATTCGATTTATCGAATGCCTTTTCCCTTTTTTTTTTTTCTATCTTCAATATCATGGGATCATTCGATAAAAGGCAAAAGCAGAAAAAGGAAAAAAAAGCAATCAGAAAAAGGGAAAAAAAGCAATTGCTTTTGCCCTTTCTCGAATGATCCCATGATATTTCAATATCATGGGATCGCCGGCAAAAGCAATTGCTTTTTTTCCTTTTTCGACGAAAAAGGAAAAAAGCAATTGCTTTTGCCGGCGATCCCATGATATTGAAATATCATGGGATCATTCGAGAAAGGGCAAAAGCAATTGCTTTTTTTCCCTTTTTCTGCTTTTGCCGGCGATCCCATGATATTTGAATATCATGGGATCATTCGAGAAAGGGCGCAATTGCTTTTTTTTCCTTTTTCTAATTGCTTTTTTTCCCTTTTTCTGCTTTTTTTCCTTTTTTCTGATCACTTTTGGAGGAAAGGATCGAGCTTCCTCCCCAAGAGAAAAAGAAATGGATGAGGAGAAAAAAAATGAATAAATTCATTTCTTTTTTTCTTGGGGAGAGAAGAGGGGGGATTTTTTTAATTGTAGTGATTCTTTTTCTTTAGCAATGATTTCATTTTTCTTTTTGTATTTTTTTTATTTTTTCCCCTTTTATTCAGCCTTTTACTGCTAGGGTCTCGTACAAGGAAAAGGGCCTTAAAGAATTTAAGGCCCTTTTCCTTGTACGAGACCCTAGCAGTAAAAGGCTGAATAAAAGGGGAAAAAATAAAAAAAATACAAAAAGAAAAATGAAATCATTGCGTCAAATTTATAATAAGGGTATTCAATAAATCGAATGCTTTTTACCTTTAAATAAAAAAATTAAAAATTTTATGCATAAAGTTGGACGACGTAAATCTTCAATTGCTAATGTTAAAGCTGTGATAGGAACTGGAAAAATTTTTATTAATAAAAAACCAGATTATCTTTATTTTCAAAACCAATCAGTACCATTAGGGATAATTAATTCTCCTTTAAAAAAAATTCAAGCAGAAAATAACTATGATTTTTATGTAACAGTTACAGGTGGAGGAATTTTTTCACAAGCGTATGCTATTCGTTTAGGAGTTGTAAGAGTATTAACACATTTATCAGATGTTGATACAACAAACGAAAAAGAAATATCTCAAAATGATAGAAATACTTTTTTAAGTATTGAAAATGCGAAACAAAATTGAATAATATTTAAACAAGAACATTTTTTGACTTGAGATCCTAGAGTTAAAGAAAGACGAAAATACGGTTTAAAAAAAGCTCGTAAAGCAAGTCAATTTTCAAAACGTTAATTTTTCTAAAAACAAAATTAGTCGTAGGAAAATCTTATTTTTCAAAATTCTTTCCTTTATGATCCGCTAAAAACTAATATTTTAAACGGCCAGCCCAAAACTTATTTACCTCCCCTAAAATTGAATTACTGTTTAAATTACAGAATGGCATCCTTCGACTAATTTTTTTTACTTTTTTTTTTATCCTTTATGCTTTTTATAGATTTTTCCCGTTGCTTTTTTCATTAAAAAAAGGGAAAAAAAGCAGAAAAAGGGAAAAAAGCAATTGCTTTTGCCTTTTATCGAATGATCCCATGATATTGAAGATATCATGGGATCGCCGGCAAAAGCAATTGCTTTTTTTCCCTTTTTCGTCGAAAAAGGGAAAAAAAGCAATTGCTTTTGCCGGCGACGGTTCAGATATTAAAATATCTGAACCGTCATTCGATAAACGGCAAAAGCAATTGCTTTTTTTCCCTTTTTCTAGCACTCTTCATTAAAATAAAGTATTGAATTTGCCGGCTATTGAATGATCCTATAAAAATTAAAATTTGAAAAAAAAAGGGAAAAGGCATTCGATAAATCGAATGCCTTTTCCCTTTTTTTTGTCGGGGCTCGCGAGCCCCCATATGGGATCGCCGGCAAATTCAGAAAATTACCCCCCCCCCTCCCCCACCGCGAGGGGGGGAGGGGGGGTGGAAAAAAGCAATTGCTTTTGCCCTTTCTCGAATGACGGTTCCCAAATTTCAATTTGTGAACCCATAGACGCGGCCAAAGCAATTGCTTTTTTCCACCCCCTACCCCCACCGCGAGGGGGGGGGGGGGGTGGAAAAAAAAGCAATTGCTTTTGCCGGCGATCCCATGATATTCAAATATCATGGGATCATTCGAGAAAGGGCAAAAGCAGAAAAAGGGATTTTTATTCGGAATGGCCATAAATCAATACGTCTAATTTATTAGACGTATTGAAAATGTACAATGGCCATTCCGAATAAAAGTCCCTTTTTCTGATTGCTTTTTTTCCCTTTTTCTAATCAATTTTTTTTACGGAAAATTACCCCCCCCCTACTCCCCACCGCGAGGGGGGGGGGGGGTGGAAAAAAAATCCCTTTTTCTAATTTATTTTTTCGGGATAAAACAAAGGGGCGATATTTGAAATAAAAAATTTCTACAAACCCGTGAGTGTTTCTCTCTATTTATAAGCTCCCTATTAACGAGGTCTATTATTTTTAAATAATAGCCCACGTTAATAGGGAAATTAAAAGGAACTTCCTAAAGAGAGAAAAAAAAAAAGAAAAAATTTCAAACCATCTTTGACAAGATGATTTTATTTATGATAAAATAATAACTTAAGCTTAAATTATGATAAAAAAAAACGAATAAATTTTTTATTCTTTTAGGGCTCCCTAAAAAGAAAAAAAACCATCGCCCCTTTGTTTAGGGAAAAAGAATCCATGCTTGCATGGATTTTTTTTTCCGTAGGGAAAAAGAATCACTGTCTATAATGATTTTTTTTTCCGTAGGGAAAAAGAATCATTGTCTATAGTGATTCTTTTTCCCGACGCTTCCTCCCTGAAAATGAAAAAACGATCGATTTAGCCGGCAACTCCATGCGGGGGCCTGCAATTTTAGAAAAAAAAAGGCAAAAGGCATTCCATAAATCGAATGCCTTTCCGACGCACCGATCGAATAATAAAAAAAATATTTTTAAATTCGATCGCTACTCGTTTTTTTATCCGGAATGGCCATCATTAAATGCGTTTTCCCCGAACCGGGTTTTTTATCCGGAATGGCTATTTGTACATTTTCAATGTGCTTTCCCCGAACCGGTTTTTTTTTTCGTTTTTTAAATCCTTATTTATTAGTCCATTTTTTTTTATAAGCCTATTATTGACGGGGCCTCTTATTTAAAAAATGGCTCTAAATGAATTCATTTAGAGCCATTTTTTAAATAAGAGGCCCCGTCAATAATAAGCTTATAAAAAAAAATGGACTAATAAATAAGGATTTAAAAAACGAAAAAAAAAAAGCAAAAGGCCTTCGATAAATCGAAGGCCTTTTCGACGCAACGATTCAATAAATTGAATCGTTGCTCGTCTCATAAACTCGACGTATTGAATATGTATAAATAGCCATTCCAAATAAAAAACGAGCACCGATCGAATAAATTCGATCGGTGCGTAGGAAAGGCATTCGATTTATCGAATGCCTTTTGCCCAAACCGGGTTATTTTTTCTTTTTTAAAACCCTCTTTTATTAGTCCATTTTTTAAATAAGAGACCCCGTCAATAATAGGCTTATAAAAAAAAATGGACTAAGAAAAGAGGGTTTCAAAAAATAAAAAATAACCCTTTTTTTTTCTATTAAAATATCATGGGATCATTCGATAAACGGCAAAATCAATTGATTTGTTTAGGGGAAAATCTACGGGAAAAAGAATTCATGCAAGCATGAATTCTTTTTCCTTTGGGGGGGAGGGGTGGCCATTTATATATTTTTATATACCTAATTTCAATTGATATATGATTTATGGCTATTTCGAAGAAAAAAGGAAAATAAGTGAAAAAAATGAAAAAAAATTTGGCGATGGTTTTTCCACAAAAAGAGGGCACCCAAAGCCATTTTCAATGGCTTTGAGTCCCTCAAACACCGAAATTTATTTCAATGTCTTCGCTATTGATGTTTTCGCCTTCCCACCAAAATTTTCAATTTTGGTGGGAAGGCTTTAAAAATAAAACAAAATAAAAACAAAATGGTTTGGATTCACAGATGGTTTCCTTATATTGAAAAAGTTGTATTAAACAATAATGAAAATGTTAATGATTTGTTGTGGAAGCTTAATCGAGCTGAACAAAAGGTCGATTGAGATTGATTAAATAATGATATCATTGTTCTAAAAAAACTTCTTGAGAAAACTCTAGATAAATATAATGATTATGTTAGCCTTCTTACTGATTTGGCAATTGGTGTAATTGACGATGAACCGCAAATAGAAAGTATAAATGACAATCTTCAAGAGCGTTTACAATGTCTTGAAGATATTCGATCTATTCTTCCATTGATAGGTCAAAATCAGGATGATTTATCATCAATAAAGAAGGAAATTAATAATTGGTTTTATTTCTCCGATTTTGAAGAAGAGAAATTGGAAGACGAATTTGAAGAAGATAAATCGGAAGATAAATCGGAAGACGAATTTACAGAAATTATCCCTATTACAAGGGAAGAAAAACAAGAAGTTATTTTACTTCTTGAAAATTATGGGAAAAAGGGAATTTTTGAATTTGATTGTTTAATACATGATGATAGAAAAGTATATATTCAAGAAGATGAAGATGTATTTTTGTTTTTTTTCCCCTTTTTTTAATCCCTATATTGATGGGCTTTCTTAGTCAAAAAAGGTCCAGAAAAAAAGTAGTAAGTTAGTTTACTTAGTAAGTAAACTAACTTACTACTTTTTTTCTGGACCTTTTTTGACTAAGAAAGCCCATCAATATAGGGATTAAAAAAAGGGGGAAAAAAAGTTTTAGTGAAATAGACGATTTTGAAGTAACGATTAATTCTAAATCAAAATATTGGCAAGATCCCGAAGTGCAAAAAATGAAAGCATTTGTAGAAGCCGAAAAAGATTCTATATCTTCAGTTGATACTTTTTTTATTCGTGTTTATATGGATTATGAATATGTAAACGAAAATTTTTGAAAAGAAAAACTTGCCGAGTTAAAAGCGAGTTATTTTGAAGAAAATCGTCTATGGTAAATAATTTTTAGGTCTTCCTACCCCCCCCCCCTTCTGCCCCTTCTAAGGGAAAAAGAAATAGATAAATCTATTTCTTTTTTTCGACGCTTCCTCCCTGAAAAAAAGGAATTGAGAAAAAGGGAAAAAAAGCAGCACTCTTCATTAAAATAAAGCAGTGAATTTGCCGGCTATTGAATGATCTTATAAAAATTAAAATTTTTATAGGATCGCCGGCAAATTCACTGCTTTATTTTAATGAAGAGTGCGTCGGGAAAAAAAGCGAACTTGTTCGCTTTTTTTCCCTAGAAAAAGGGAAAAAAAGCAATTGCTTTTGCCCTTTATCGAATGACGGTTCAGAAATTTCAATTTCTGAACCCATAGACGCGGCCAAAGCAATTGCTTTTTTTTCCACCCCCCCCCCTCCCCCCCCTCGCGATGGGGGGTAAGGGGGGGTAATTTTCGTCGAAAAAGGAAAAAAAAGCAATCAGAAAAAGGTAAAAAAAGCAATTGCTTTTGCCTGTTATCGAATGACGGTTCAGATATTTTAATATCTGAACCCATAGACGCGGCCAAAGCAATTGCTTTTTTTACCTTTTTCTGCTTTTGCCGGCGATCCCATGATATCTTCAATATCATGGGATCATTCGATAAAAGGCAAAAGCAATCGCTTTTTTTACCTTTTTCTGCTTTTGCCGGCGATCCCATGAGATTAAAATATCATGGGATCATTCGAGAAAGGGCAAAAGCAATTGCTTTTTTTCCCTTTTTCTAGCACTCTTCATTAAAATAAAGCATTGAATTTGCCGGCTATTAAATGATCTTATAAAAATTAAAATTTGAAAAAAAAAGGGTTTTTTTATTCGGAATGGCCATGATTTAATACGTCTCATAAACTCGACGTATTGAATATGTATAAATGGCCATTCCGAATTAAAAAACCCGGTTCGGGGAAAAGGCATTCGATAAATCGAATGCCTTTCCGACGCACCGATCGAATAAATTCGATCGGTGCTCGTTTTTTTTTTCGTTTTTTAACCCCTCCTTTAATTGCCCTATTGACGGGGTATCTTACGCGAAAAATGGCTCTAAATGAATTAGAGCCATTTTTCGCGTAAGATACCCCGTCAATAGGGCAATTAAAGGAGGGGTTAAAAAACGAGTAAAAAACCCGGTTCGGGGTCAGAATGGCCATTTTATACATTTGCATCCATTCGATGAAGGAGAATGGATGCTTTATGGCCATTCTGACCCTTTTTTTTGTCGGGGCTCGCGAGCCCCCATATAGGATCGCCGGCAAATTCAGAAAATTACCCCCCCCTACCCCCACCGCGAGGGGGGAGGGGGGTGGAAAAAAGCAATCAATTTTTTTCGACGAAAATTACCCCCCCTACCCCCACCGCGAGGGGGGGGGGGGTGGAAAAAAAGCAATTGCTTTTGCCGGCGATCCCATGATATGGAAATATCATGGGATCATTCGATAATAAGCAAAAGCAATTGCTTTTTTTCCCTTTTTCTGCTTTTGCCCTTTATCGAATGACGGTTCTCTAATTGAAATTAGAGAACCCATAGACGCGGCAAAAGCAGAAAAAGGAAAAAAAAGCAATTGCTTTTGCCCTTTATCGAATGACGGTTCCCAAATTTCAATTTGTGAACCCATAGACGCGGCCAAAGCAATTGCTTTTTTTTCCTTTTTCGACGAAAATTACCCCCCCCCTACCCCCCACCGCGAGGGGGGGGGGGTGGAAAAAAGCAATTGCTTTTGCCGGCGATCCCATGATATTTGAATATCATGGGATCATTCGAGAAAGGGCAAAAGCAATTGCTTTTTTTTCCTTTTTCTAATTGCTTTTTTTCCCTTTTTCTGCTTTTGCCCTTTATCGAATGACGGTTCTCTAATTGAAATTAGAGAACCCATAGACGCGGCAAAAGCAGAAAAAGGAAAAAAAAGCAATTGCTTTTGCCCTTTCTCGAATGACGGTTCCCAAATTTCAATTTGTGAACCCATAGACGCGGCCAAAGCAATTGCTTTTTTTTCCTTTTTCGACGAAAATTACCCCCCCTACCCCCACCGCGAGGGGGGAGGGGGTGAAAAAAAGCAATTGCTTTTGCCGGCGATCCCATGATATTTGAATATCATGGGATCTTTCTAGAAAGGGCAAAAGCAATTGCTTTTTTTTCCTTTTTATAATTGCTTTTTTTCCATTTTTCTGCTTTTGCCCTTTATCGAATGACGGTTCTCTAATTGAAATTAGAGAACCCATAGACGCGGCAAAAGCAAAAGGAAAAAAGCAATTGCTTTTGCCCTTTCTCGAATGACGGTTCCCAAATTTCAATTTGTGAACCCATAGACGCGGCCAAAGCAATTGCTTTTTTTCCTTTTTCGACGAAAATTACCCCCCCTACCCCCACCGCGAGGGGGGGGGGGTGGAAAAAAGCAATTGCTTTTGCCGGCGATCCCATGATATTTGAATATCATGGGATCATTCGAGAAAGGGCAAAAGCAATTGCTTTTTTTTCCTTTTTCTAATTGCTTTTTTTCCCTTTTTCTGCTTTTGCCGGCGACGGTTCAGATATTAAAATATCTGAACCGTCATTCGATAGTAGGCAAAAGCAATTGCTTTTTTTTCCCTTTTTCTAATTGCTTTTTTTCCCTTTTTCTAATTGCTTTTTTTTCCCTTTTTCTAATTGCTTTTTTTCCCTTTTTCTAATCAATTTTTTTAATAAAAAAGGGAAAAAAGTGATCGCTTTTTTTCCCTTTTTCTCAATCGTCTCTTTTGCATGAAAGGATCCAGATTTTTCAAATTCAAAATGCCACTTCGCTTAAAAGCCTTATTTATTTATGTTATGGGCTTTTAAGCGAAGTGGCATTTTGAATTTATTCTTTTCTTTTTTTTATTATAAAAAAGCAAAGAGTACCTTCTATGAGTTGAACCTCATGAAGGTATTTATTAAAAAATTTATTTTACGAGGGGATCGTTGACAAGTTAACTATCCCCGTTGCGCTCCTCCTATTTTGAAAAATAGGAGGAGCGCCCCTAAAAAAAAAAAAAGAAATTTGACATATTTTTATTTTTTAATCTTTTTATTTTCTTTTTAAATTTTTATAATCCTTATTATCATAAGAATTATTTTTTTAAAAAATTGACTTATTCTGTTTAGCTAAAAAAATCTTTATTATAATAAGGATTATAAAGGATTGACTTATTCTATTTATTTTTTAAAAATAGATTTCTAATAAATTTATTTTAAATTTATTAGAATATTATTTTATTAATTTTAATCAATAAGGCTAGGAATAATCGGTAAATAAAAAGAAATTTGTATAGAAGTCTATTTCAACATTTCTCTTTTTCTTTATCTATTTTAATTAATAAAGCAAGTAATAATAGTACTTTATAGGTTTAAATTAATAAAGAAGCATGAATAATAAGGTAATGAAAAAAAGTATAGTATTCCAATAGAAAAATTCTTCATAAATATTTGGAAAATTCCAAGTTTTTTTCCATTTTTTTTCCACTCTCTTTTTTAGTCCTGTTGATAAAACCTCGTACAAGTAAAAGGACTAAAAAAGAGAGTGGAAAAAAATGGAAAAAAAATGGAAAAAGCGTCGAAAAAATAAAAAAAAGAGCTCATTTTTAAATCATTAATTTACCACTTTATCTTTTACTCCTATTTTTCTATGTCTCTTCTTTACCTTTTTCTTTCTCGTCAATAAAAAAGGCTTATAAAAAAAAAGAAAAAATGGACTAAATAAAAGGGAAAAAAAAATCCCGGTTCGGAAAAAAAAAGCAATTAGAAAAAGGGGGGTTTTTTTTTTCAATTTCCCGCTTTTTATCATAACCTTGTTGACGGGGTCTCTTATTAAAAAAAGCCTTTTTCTCAGAAAAAGGCTTTTTTTAATAAGAGACCCCGTCAACAAGGTTATGATAAAAAGCGGGAAATTGAAAAAAAAAAAAAACCCCGGTTCGGGGAAAAAAAGCAATCAGAAAAAGGGATTTTTTCCGTAATTTCCCGCTTTTTAATCGGGGGTTCCCAAAATTATTTTTTTTCGATGCTTCCTCTATATTTTCATATTCTTTTACTTTTTCTAACAAAAAAATTAAAAAAAATGGGAGAAAGAATAAAAAAGTGAAAAAAAGGGAAAAATTTCATGGCATCCTTAGGTCTAAAGCACTATTGAAGGGGGAAGACAAAGGTTAAGGGAAGGTAATTAAAAAAGCAAATTTTAAAAAATTAATAACAATTAAATATTTGAAATATTAAAAAATTTGGTTATATTTTATTATATAAAATAAAAACGGATTGAAATGACTTATTGAGTGTTTTTTCTAATTGAATTTTTTAATGAAAAAAGCGATCAATTTGGCCAGCTCCCTCACGAGTCCGAAGGAATCGAATGATTCCATAAAATTTTCAATTTAAAATTTAAAAAAAAGGGCAAAAGGCATTCGATAAATCGAATGCCTTTCCGACGCACCGATCGCATAATAAAAAAAAAAGATTTTTAAATCTTTTTTTTTAAGTCTTCTCCCGTTATTCCTTCGTCATAACGGGAGAAGACGAAAAAGTCGAAAACAAAAAAAAAGGCATTGCTGAGAAAAAGGGAAAAAAAGCAATTAGAAAAAGGGAAAAAAAAGCAATCAGAAAAAGGGAAAAAAAGCAATTGCTTTTGCCTATTATCGAATGACGGTTCAGATATTTTAATATCTGAACCGTCGCCGGCAAAAGCAATTACTTTTTTTACCTTTTTCGACGAAAAAGGTAAAAAAAGCAATTGCTTTTTTTCCCTTTTTCGACGAAAATTACCCCCCCCCTACCCCCACCGCGAGGGGGGGAGGGGGTGGAAAAAAGCAATTGCTTTTGCCGGCGATCCCATGATATGGAAATATCATGGGATCATTCGATAAAAGGCAAAAGCAATTGCTTTTTTTCCCTTTTTCTGCTTTTGCCGGCGATCCCATGATATCTTCAATATCATGGGATCATTCGATAAAAGGCAAAAGCAATTGCTTTTTTTCCCTTTTTCTAGGGAAAAAAAGCGAACAAGTTCGCTTTTTTTCCCGACGCACTCTTCATTAAAATAAAGTATTGAATTTGCCGGCGATCCCATAAAAATTTTAATTTTTATAGGATCATTCAATAGCCGGCAAATTCAATACTTTATTTTAATGAAGAGTGCTGCTTTTTTTCCCTTTTTCTAATCACTTTTGGTGGAAAAAAATCTGGTGGGGGAAAATCGACGATTTTTTTTGAAAAATAAACATTAACTATTCTATTAATAGATTAAATAGGTTATAAAAATAAAAATGGAGGTAAGACCCAATATTTTAAATTTAAAGTATTAATATTAAACTAAATGTTATTATTATCCGAAAAAAAAGGAGACCAAAACAAAAAAATATCCGTTAGCGGATATTTTTTTGTCTTGTCGAGACCCGCAATCAGTTTTTTTTGTAAATTTTTTATCTATTTTGGGTCTTTTATTTTTTTTTCCAGGAGTGAAACGTTTCACTCCTGGAAAAAAAAATAAAAAAAAGAAAAAAACCGTCGATTTTCTTCCTTTTGCCTTCCTTTTTTTTACCTTCCGTTTTTCGCACCTTTTAGAATATCACTGAACTCTCATCCTCTATACAAAGCCTGTTTTCAAAACCTCTTACGAAGAGTCCATAAATTCGATCGAATTTATGGACCTTTTCCGGTGGGAAAAACGAGAAGTAAGACAAAGGAAAATAAAAGTAAGAAGTTAGATAAAGGGAAAATAAAGGATCAGAAAAAGGAAAAAAAAAAACGATCGTTTTTTTTTTTCCTTTTTCTGATCCTTTATTTTCCTTTTATCTAGGCTTTTTTTTTCTTTTTTTTTGGTCCTCGTCGAATCGCCGTATTGACGAGGACCAAAAAAAAGAAAAAAAAGAAAAATAACCGTCGATAAAAAAAAGAATTGGAATAGGGAGCCGGGCTCCCTAATTTTTTGGTTTTTTAGTTTTCTGTCTTATTCCTATAACTAGCCTACTCCTTGATTTGATAACCCGATTGAATATCCCCCCTTCCCCCCCTTCAAGGGAAAAAGAATAACTGTTTACAGTTATTCTTTTTCCCTTGAAGGGGGGGAAGGGGGGATATTCAATCGGGTTATCAAATCAAGGAGTAGGCTAGTTATAGGAATAAGACTTATTAAAAATAAAATTCTTAGCATTTGTTATGACATTACCGGTACCTGAAAGAGAACAAAAAAAGTGCGCCTGCATAGGCTAGTTGAACTGCCTCCCTTTATGAGGAGGACCAGGTACGGATAGAATCCCTGAAGCCCTTATAACTATAAAACCCGATAGAAATAATCTAAAAACATTTCTCGACAGGACAAAACAAAACAAAGACAGATATTGAAAAATTGAGGGGACAGTAGCATGTTAGGGGCGATGATTTGGAATTGGATAAGAATTACCGTCTTAAGGTTGTTCTCTTTACCATAGGGTGACGCTGTGTAACAAGCTTATATCCGGTTGCGTGACTTTTTTTCGCGACGATCAGATATCCTAGGATATAGCGGGAATAGTGTTAAACTATTTAGACCTTTTAAGGGTCTTTCGGTTTGGAATTATCCACCCATTTCGGTCAACTAGAGTAAAGCAGAAGACTGACTAAAGTCATCCTTGCGATTAAATTTAAAAAAATAAAAGACAAAGACAGAGACACAATTTTTATAAAAGAGGAGGCTAATAAGCTCACAAGAGGCTCCAAATATGGTCAGAAGAGTCCCTTAAGAAAATTATCGTGGGGGGACAGCACGGATTGTTCCAAAAATTTGCTTTATAATCTTGCATAAAGGGTGAGATTGTTAGCTCTGGCAGGATTTAATGAAGCAGGGCTATTGGAAATTTGAGAAAAAAGATTATAGAAGAAAAATAATATACAGAATAGTTACAAATTTATGAGTAAACGATGAAAAAAAGATCTAATTCTAAAACAAAAATACGATGAAGACTTTTTACCTTCAGACATAATAGATTTAAAAAACGAAGGAAAACAACAAAACAAAGATAAAGCCAGAGAAATTACAAATTTCTTAAAGGAAAAATTCTTTGAGGATTCAAGTCTTACGGAAGTAAGTAATGAATTTGAAAAAGAATTAGACAATTTAAACAAAAACATACAAACAAAACACAATAAAATTCAAAATTTTGATTCATTTGACAGCACAATACCTTTAACTGATCCTAATGTAGAGCTAACATACATTAATCCAAGAAAAAGAATAAGAGATTTCTTAAAATCTTGAATTAATAAATTTATCAAAACTAAACATAAAGAGTAACAACGTTACTCTAATAAAATTAGCAAGATCTCTAAGTACAAACCTTAAAAACGTTTGTTCTGATTTAAGAGTTAGAGGTAATCTAGCTAATAAAGTATTAGAGGACGACCCAAGTCTAATGGAGGACGAACTTGTTTGGGCAGCGGATTTTGAAGGTACAAATCCAGATTGTCCATTAAAAGTTAAAACTTTATTAAATCGTTACTATCGCGAGGTAGTGAAAAAAGAAAAATAATTAAATTTTTAATTATTTATAACAAAACAAAGACAAAAAAAAAGAATCGTTACAAATAGAAACAAAGACTTCACTTCTTATAAAGACATAATTTTAGCTAAGAAAAAGACAACAAAAAGTCATAATTCAGTATATTTTAATTCTTCAAGTTTCAATATAATCTGAAGCTTAAATTCGCAGCCTATGCGACATGAAGTAGGGCGAGCCGTATGAAGGGTAACTTTCACGTACGGTTCGGGAACGAGTGGTTTCGATATAAGGAAAAGAGGCTACTTAGTTTCATGGTCAAAATTTTAGTGGATAAAAATCCAGTTGAAGCACGTTTTGACTTATGGGCAAAACCAGGTCATTTTTCGCGCGCTTTGTCAAAAGGACCGAATACAACTGCGTTTGTTTGGAATTTACACGCCGACGCGCATGATTTCGATGTACAAACGAATGATTTGCAGGAGATTTCACGAAAAATCTTCAGTGCACATTTTGGTCAAATCGGTATCATTTTAATATGGCTCAGTGGGATGTGGTTTTGGATATAACTCTGAACCATTTATTATAAAATAAATGAAAAAAAGACTATATGCTGGAAATTTTTTTTAAATCAATACAATTAAGCAAAACAAATTAAAAAAGTGTCATGCTAAAAAATTTTTGTAAAAATTTGAAATAAAAAGGAATAATCAGCACTTTCAAATTTTTATTTAGAAAGTCAACGACTACGTGTCTTTTTTCTATTTTTAGAAAATGATATAGTCTGATCTTAAAAATTAAGATAAATATTTTTAGAAAAAGGGAAAAAAAGCAGCACTCTTCATTAAAATAAAGCATTGAATTTGCCGGCTATTGAATGATCTTATAAAAATTAAAATTTTTATAGGATCGCCGGCAAATTCACTGCTTTATTTTAATGAAGAGTGCGTCGGGAAAAAAAGCGAACTTGTTCGCTTTTTTTCCCTAGAAAAAGGGAAAAAAGCAATTGCTTTTGCCTTTTATCGAATGATCCCATGATATTGAAGATAGAAAAAAAAAAAGGGTTATTTATTCAGAATGGCCATAAAGCATCCATTCTCCTTCATCGAATGGATGCAAATGTAGAAAATGGCCATTCTGAATAAATAACCCGGTTTGGGCAGGAATGGCCATTTATACATATTCAATGCATCGAGTTTATGAGATGCATTGAATCATGGCCATTCCTGCCCTTTTTTTTTTGTCGGAGCCCGCAATTGAAAATTGCGGGCCCCCGCATGGGATCGCCGGCAAAAGCAATTGCTTTTTTTCCACCCCCCCCCTCCCCCCCCCCCCTCGCGGTGGGGGGTAGGGGGGGAGTAATTTTCGTCGAAAAAGGGAAAAAAAGCAATTGCTTTTTTTCCCTTTTTCTAGCACTCTTCATTAAAATAAAGTATTGAATTTGCCGGCGATCCCATAAAAATTTTAATTTTTATAGGATCATTCAATAGCCGGCAAATTCAATACTTTATTTTAATGGAGAGTGCTGCTTTTTTTCCCTTTTTCTTAGAATTTTAACATTGATGCATGGAGCACGTTTCTCTAATTATGAAGCATGGTTAAACGATCCGATTCATATAAAACCTAGTGCTCAAGTAGTATGGCCAGTGGTAGGGCAAGAAATGATTAATGGAGATGTTGGAGGAGGATTTCAAGGAATTCAAATCACTTCTGGGTTTTTCCAACTATGGAGAGCTAGTGGTATTACAAGCGAAATGCAATTATATAGTACTGCTATTGGTGGATTAATTTTAGCAGGTATTTTCTTTGTTGGAGGCTATTTTCACTATCACCGTGTTGCTCCAAAAATTGAGTGGTTTCAAAATGTAGAATCTATGCTAAACCACCATTTAGCAGGATTATTAGGTTTAGGAAGCTTAGCTTGGGCAGGACACCAAATTCATGTAGCACTGCCTATTAATACTTTATTAGATGCTGGAGTAGACCCAAAAGAGATTCCTTTACCACATGAATTTTTAAATCGTGAAGTTATTGCTCAAATTTTTCCATCTTTCAAAGAAGGTTTAGCACCGCTTTTCCAATTAAACTGGTCCGAATATAGTGACTTTTTAACTTTCCGTGGAGGTCTTAACCCTATTAACGGAGGATTGTATTTAACTGACCAAGCCCACCATCATCTAGCTATCGCCGTATTATTTATAATTGCAGGACATCAGTATCGTACTAATTTCGGCATTGGGCACTCCATTAAAGAAATTTTAGATGCTCACCGCGGGCCATTAACTGGAGAAGGACATAGAGGATTATTTGAGATCTTAACGCAATCATGGCATGCACAACTAGCGATAAATTTAGCTTTATTTGGTTCTTTATCTATTATTGTTGCGCACCACCAATACTCGATGCCGCCTTATCCATACCTAGCAATCGACTACGCAACGCAACTATCCCTTTTTACTCACCATAACTGGATAGGAGGCTTCTTAATAGTAGGGGCAGCCGCGCATGCAGCAATATTCATGGTTAGAGATTATGACCCAGCTGGAAATCAAAACAATTTACTAGACCGCGTTTTACGACACCGAGATGCTATTATTTCACATTTAAACTGGGTGTGTTTGTTCCTAGGTTTCCATAGCTTTGGCTTATATATACACAACGATACAATGAGTGCTTTAGGGCGTCCTCAAGATATGTTTTCAGATAAAGCAATTCAATTACAGCCAATATTCGCACAATTTATTCAAAACACACATTTCCTAGCGCCTCAATCTACAGCACCTGGTTCCGAAACTTTCACAAGTTATACATGGGGAGGTGGAATATCAGAAGTGGGAGGAAGAGTTGCTATGATGCCTATTCCTTTAGGTACTAGTGATTTCTTGGTGCATTCAAGCTTCTTAGAGTGCCTTATAAACTTTTAGTTTATCTGAAAAATCAAATAAATTGCGAAAAAGAGAAAAAATTTGATGAGCCTCTTTTTTACTTGTCAAATTCGCATCCTCTTAATCGTGATAACTTGATTAGGAGGTTCAGAGACTATATTTTGAATTTATTAATTTAATAAAAATGTTATAGTCCACACTTATTTAAAAAAATAAGAAAATGTGCATATTCACGCTTTTACAATTCACGTTACTGTTTTAATTTTGTTAAAAGGAGTATTATTTGCACGAAGTTCGCGTTTAATTCCAGACAAATACAATCTAGGATTTAGATTCCCATGTGATGGTCCAGGAAGAGGTGGTACTTGTCAGGTATCGGCTTGGGATCACGTATTTCTTGGAGCGTCAAACAGGCGCAATTTGTTTTTATAAACAAGCAAAAAATTAAATAAATTGCAAAAACTTTAAATAATAATTTGCAGCTATTTATTAAATAGTTCAGAGACTAGATTATTTAATTTGTTTAAAATACTTTTTAAATAAAATGACATAGTTCTTACAATGTAGTAATACAATGTTTTCTAAGTTTGGATGTATAATAGTATTAGTGTAGCTATTTTCCATTTCAGCTGGAAAATGCAAAGTGATGTATGGGGAACCGTCAATTCTGATGGTACCGTATCTCACATAACAGGTGGAAACTTTGCTGACTCAGCAAACAATATCAACGGATGGCTACGTGATTTTTTATGGTCACAAAGTTCACAAGTAATTCAGTCATACGGATCAGCGTTATCAAGTTATGGTTTAGCTTTCTTAGGTGCGCATTTTGTATGGGCGTTTAGTTTAATGTTTCTCAAAATAAGGGATCATTGTTTTTCAATGAAAATAAAATCAAATGCTAAAAAATTTCATTTATTTTAATTCAATTAAAAACGAGGTCCCTCGGCAATAAATTGCCGAGGGACCGTCGGAAAGAAATTCCATAAATGGAATTTTTTTCGCTGAAAAAATTTAAAATGATAGAATAATTAGCAAGAAATTTTTATCTTCAACGACTACATATTTTATTTCCATTAAAAATTGGAAAATGATATAGTCTGCTCTTTTAGCTAACTAAAAGATAAATTTGAAAATGATTTCAAATCTAACAAACTGCTTTAGTGGTAGAGGCTACTGGCAAGAATTAATTGAGAGTATTTTATGGTCTCACAACAAATTAAAATTTGCGCCAGCGATTGCTCCTCGTGCCTTAAGTATTACTCAAGGTCGTGCGGTTGGATTAGCACACTACTTACTAGGAGGTATCGTAACAACATGGTCTTTTTTTACTGCTTGAGCTTTATCTATTTAATTTTTGAAAATGCAAGTCAGCTTTCTGGCAGGTATTTTTAATTTTTAAATTTTCTAGCAATAAAATTGCTTATTTTTCTTGTTTTTTCTTTTATTTTTTCTTTTAATTAGAGCTTTTTAATAAATTCTAACGATAGAAAGATTTTTGCATAGGAAAAAACGCTTTGTGTTTTTCGCATTTCGTTTTCCCTCTAAATTCTTTGATTTTGGAGGGAAGAGTAACTTTAAAAAAATTAATGAAAAAAAATTAGAAAAATCGCCAATTAGCTTTTTTTTTTTTTCTTAAGGAAGTTCCCCTTAAGCCCCCTATCTACGGGGTCTATTCTTTTTAAATGGAGACCACTTAGAACGGCTCAAATTTGAGCCGTTCTAAGTGGTCTCCATTTAAAAAGAATAGACCCCGCAGATAGGGGGCTTAAGGGGAACTTCCTTAAGAAAAAAAAAAAAGCTATGAGTTCGTAATTTATTTCAAATTTTGGGGCTTGCCCCCTGGCTTTGCCCTGGAGCTTACTGACAGGGCAGAGCCCTTACCAAAAAAGGTTTGACTCCTTTCGAACTCAAAAGCATTCTTTATTTTCACTATTAGCCTATTCGTAAGAAAAAGGGGACCCAAAGCTATTTTCAAAAACTTTGAGTCCCGACGGACATCGAAATAATAAAAAAAGATTTAGATAATTACCCCCCCCTACCCCCTCTTAGGGAAAAAAAAATCATTGCTTGCAATGATTTTTTTTTCCGTCGATCTGCATTGCCTTTCCCTCCGAACCGACCTTTTGAAAGCATGGCCATTTCATTCATATGCAAATCGATCGATTTGCATATGAATGAAATGGCCATGCTTTCAAAAGGTCGGTTCGGAGGGAAAGGCTGTTCAGTCATTGTTTATTTTGGATGAACAGATCTAAAAAAAGAAAAGATGGCCATTTAATCCATTTTCAAGGCTTCGCCCTGTCGACAAGCTTCATGGCGAAGCCAGGGGGCGAGCCTCAAATGATCTATAAATATTATTTAACTTATGGCCATCTGTTCTTTTTTTTTAAAAAAGCTATTGCTCTCACGGGTTTGTATAACTTTTTCCTCCCCCAAAATTTATACGAACCCGTGAGGGCGATAACCTTTTGGGGGAGGAAAAAGTTATACAAACCCGTGAGAGCAATAGCTTTTTTAAAAAAAAGCCTCGCGGTGGGGGGGGGGGTAGGGGGAGGAGTAATTATATAGATTGTTCCATCAAAAAGAGTGGGTCCGTCCATTTTGGGGCGACTATCGAATGATCCCATGCTATTCTAATAGAAAAAAAAAAGCATTGAAGAAAAAAACGAGGACCCCGGTAATATATTACCGGGGTCCGTCGGAAAGAGATTTCATAAATGGAATCCCTTTTCTTCAGTCGCGGGTCCTTTGCATTTTTCTTCAATCCATTTCTTTTTCTCTAATAGCTTTTTTTTGGGGGGGGAGAGGGCTTTGGCAAAAGCAATTTAACTAAAAAGCGGGATTAAACCGCTTTTTAGTTTTTTTTAATAGACTCCATCAATAGGACTATAAACGTAAGTTTCAGAAACTACATTAAAATAGCCTAGGGAAAATCTAGGGAAAAAGAATCCATGCAAGCATGGATTCTTTTTCCCGTCAAAAAAAAAAGAAAAACCATCGTAATAGTGGGCATAAATCAAATTCTCATGAAATCGAATTTGAAAATGTACTAAATGCCCACTATTACGATGGTTTTTCTTTTTTTTTTTAGCTTTTTTCATTAAAAAAAAGCAATCCATTTGGCCAGTTCCCTCATGGGTCCGAAGGAATCAAATGATTCCATAAAATTGAAAATTAAAAAAAAAGGGTTATTTATTCGTTTTTTAAACCCTCCTTTAATCGCCGTATTGACGGGGTATCTTACGCGAAAAATGCCCCGTCAATAGGGCGATTAAAGGAGGGTTTAAAAAACGAATAAATAACCCTTTTTTTTGTTGGGGCCCGCAATAAAAAATTGCGGACTCCCATATGGAGTCGCCGGCCAAATTGATTGCTTTTTTCATTAGGGAAAAAGAATCCATGCTTGCATGGATTCTTTTTCCCTAATAAAAAAAGCGAGCTTCCTCCCTGAAAAAAAGGAATTGAGAAAAAGGGAAAAAAAGCAATTAGAAAAAGGGAAAAAAAAGCAATTGCTTTTGCCTATTATCGAATGACGGTTCAGATATTAAAATATCTGAACCGTCGCCGGCAAAAGCAATTGCTTTTTTTCCCTTTTTCTGGCGGAGGGAACCGTTGCCCTTTCTCGAATGATCCCATGCGGGGGCCCGCAATTGAAAATTGCGGGCCCCGACAAAAAAAAAAAAAAGGGCAGAAATGGCCATGATTCAATGCATCTCATAAACTCGATGCATTGAATATGTATTAAATGGCCATTCCTGCCCTTTTTTTTTTTCTATTTCAATATCATGGGATCGCCGGCAAAAGCAGAAAAAGGGAAAAAAAGCAATCAGAAAAAGGGAAAAAAAGCAAGCAGAAAAAGGGAAAAAAAGCAATTGCTTTTGCCCTTTCTCGAATGATCCCATGAGATTTCACTCTCATGGGATCGCCGGCAAAAGCAATTGCTTTTTTTTCCTTTTTCGACGAAAAAGGAAAAAAAAGCAATTGCTTTTGCCGGCGACGGTTCTCAAATTAAAATTTGAGAACCGTCATTCGATAAAGGGCAAAAGCAATTGCTTTTTTTCCCTTTTTCTGCTTTTGCCTATTATCGAATGACGGTTCAAATATTAAAATATCTGAACCGTCGCCGGCAAAAGCAATTGCTTTTTTTACCTTTTTCGACGAAAAAGGTAAAAAAAGCAATTGCTTTTGCCGGCGATCCCATGATATGGAAATATCATGGGATCATTCGATAAAAGGCAAAAGCAATTGCTTTTTTTCCCTTTTTCTGCTTTTGCCGGCGATCCCATGCGGGGGCCCGCGATTATAAATCGCGGGCCCCGACAAAAAAAAAAGGATTTTTTATTCGTTTTTTAAACCCTTATTTAATCGCCCTATTGACGGAGTATCTTACGCGAAAAATGCCTCGAAATGAATTCATTTCGAGGCATTTTTCGCGTAAGATACTCCGTCAATAGGGCGATTAAATAAGGGTTTAAAAAACGAATAAAAATCCTTTTTTTTTTTCTATTGAAATATCATGGGATCATTCGAGAAAGGGCAACGGTTCCCTCCGCCAGAAAAAGGGAAAAAAAGCAATTGCTTTTGCCTATTATCGAATGATCCCATGCGGGGGCCCGCAATTTTCAATTGCGGGCCCCCGCATGGAATCGCCGGCAAAAGCAATTGCTTTTTTTCCCTTTTTCGTCGAAAATTACCCCCCCCCTACCCCCACCGCGAGGGGGGGGGGGTGGAAAAAAGCAATTGCTTTTGCCGGCGACGGTTCAGATATTTTAATATCTGAACCGTCATTCGATAATAGGCAAAAGCAATTGCTTTTTTTTCCCTTTTTCTAATTGCTTTTTTTCCCTTTTTCTGATTGCTTTTTTTCCCTTTTTCTCAATTCCTTTTTTTCAGGGAGGAAGCGTCGGGAAAAAGAATTCATGCTTGCATGAATTCTTTTTTCTTAGATCACTTTTGGTGGGAAAAAATTTGGGGGAAAATATAAAAACTATAAATATTTAAATCTCCATCCATAAACCATTTTTTTATTTCTATATCTTTTAATTAAAAGAATGATATTACTGATTATAAATCGTTGGTCGCCAGCATTATTAGTATTCCACTTTGAATATTGCGATGGAGTTTTTTCCATTAAAGCTTTTACAAATTGAGATGGAATTTTATATTGTCCTGGCTCAACTCTTATGGGTTCTACGGTTTCGTCGTCATGATACCATAAAGAAGTTTTATTATCAATAAAATCTAGGACAACTGGACATAAACCCTCACGTGTTTTATTTATTAGATTTTCTTGAACAAAATTTTCATAATCTATTTGAGCTTTTGTTTTATTTAATAGAGTTCAACCTAAAAATGGAGAGTTAGTTGGATTTCCACTTAAATAATTTTTAAGTGGATTAATCCAATTTAATATTAACTTTTTTTTTCATTATTTAAAGTAATTACATCGTTAATATCAGAATGAGATAATAAAAATAACAACAAATCAAAGCTAAACCTAAAAGTATTAGCAGAAATTATTAGTGGATTAGATTCTGTATAATTGTATTTAGGATTTATCCAAAGCATTTCAATTGAAAAAGCTTTTTTTAATTCGGAAGACATTAAAACTTCTGCTGACTTTCGACTTGCTCTTCTTGCTAATTAACTCAATACAAAATTAAAATACTTTTCATTTCCTAATATTAATGTTATATTTTTTATAAACCAGTCGATTAATTGGAATTTTAGTGAATCGGATTTATAATCTATTGGAGTTGATTGATCAACAGGATTTTTTTTAATTTTAAAGTTTTTAAAATTCCAATTGAATTAAACTTTATAGCTTGATAATCATAAAGTTCTTGAAATTCTATATATCGAATAATGTGAAGAAAGACATGGATAGTTTTACTTACAGTTATAAGGTTAAAACTTTTAATTGATTTTTTGGAACACTATGTTCTTCATGATAAAAAGAAAGAACTATGTGGTGTTCTTCAGACACAAACGGTAATCTTGGAAATGGATTATTATAGAAGTAGAGAATTAATTGAAAATAAATAATATGATTATTTTTTTTTAAGAAATCAATCATTTCAGCTTGTGATGAAAGATTCGTAAATTCTAAATTTAATCTTTTTATTTCATCTTTATTAATTCTCGAAATTTGGTCTGGAATTTCTATTAAAGGAGCTAATAAAGAAAAAAATGAACCTATTTCTGTTTTATTTACATCGAATGGTTCAAAACTGATTGAAGTAAATAATTCATTATATTCAGTTTCCTCAATTTCTCTTCCCTCGGAATAAATTAGTTTTTCATCGGAATTGATTCCTTTTTCCTCGGAATGAGAAATATGAGCAGTAGAACAAATTTTATGATCAATTTTTATGTAATTATTAATTAATTGTTTTTCTGAATTTTTTTCAAACTTTCCTTCTTGGAAAAATTTTTTCAATGTTTTTTTTACGTCTTCGTCACAACCATAAATTGCTAATTTTTTAGCAATCATCGACCAATGATCTTTCAATCACGGATCTTTTTTTAATAAATTTATAATTCGATCTTTATATATTTTAATCGCATAATTCGAATCTGTTTTCATCATTTTCGAATTTTCACTTTTTTTCGAAATAGACCAACCAGTTTTAGCTGAATCAAATTAAGTTTTTGCATAACTAATAATATCATTTTGAATTGTTTTTTCACTTGAATTATTATCCCAATCACGTAGTAGTTTAGTACTTTTTTCATCTATTTGGTATAAATGATGTTTTCGATAAATATCATGCCAAGGTGCATTTTTAAGGCAATTGTTTATCTTATTTGTTGTCAACTTTTTTTGTACAGTGTTGTTTCCAAAACCTTTTGGTTTTTTTGAGTAACAGAAGATAAAAGATTATGCATTATTCATTTTTTTAAACAAATTTCTATCTTGATCGCTTAGTTCTTTAACACTCGTTAATGGCACTCATTCATTATCTAAAAATTGGTTATCTAATGAATTCATACTATTTTATTATTTTATTTTTTTTCAATTTTTAATTTCATCATATTATTCAATTCCTTAAGACCCGTCTTACCCCTCCAGATTATTTTTAGGAAGCCACACTTAATTTTTAGTTTTAATTTTTCGTTTTTACTTTATTTTTGAAAATAAAGTAAAAACGAAAAATTAAAACTAAAAATTAAGTGTGGCTTCCTAAAAATAATCTGGGAAAAATCTGGATCCTTTTTTTTTTAATTTGCTAAAAGGCAAATTAAAAAAATGGCTTTTGCATCAAAGCGGAAAAAATGAATAATAAGCTCTGGTAATAGGCTTCCATTACAAAAAATTGGCAACATTTCACTCCTTTACTAAAAAGAAAAATCTAGATAATTGCCCCCCCTACCCTCCCCCCACCGTGAGGCTTTTTTACTAAAAAAGCCTCGCGGTGGGGGGAGGGCAGGGGGGGGCAATTATCTAAATCGTTCCATCAAAAAGAGTGAGTCCATTTTGGGGCGACTATCGAATGATCCCATGCTATTCTAATAGGAAAAAAAAAGGATGAGGAGAAAATTTTTTTGCCTTTATTTCTAAGCCCTCTATTTGATGGAACGATCGACGGGAAAAATAATCCATGCAAGCATGGATTATTTTTCCCTGGGGGGGGAGGGGAAAAATCTCGACGGTGCTTTCCCCCCGATAAAAAATATATTTTTTATCGGGGGGAAATTCCTCATCCTGAAAGAAGAAAAATTTACCTTGGGCAAAAAGATAGAAGAGAACTAGCCAAATCAATGAGGAAAAGGGATTTCATAAATGCTTTTCGGACGGATCCCGGCAATATATTGGTCAGTGGGTAAATTTTATTTAATTTTTTTAAATTTAGAACTTTGAGGAATCATCAATAAATTGATGACTCCCCGTTTTCTTCCCATAAAAATTTTCATTAGCATTGCTTTCCCACCATAAATTGATGATTGATTCATGGTGGGAAAGCAATGCTAATGAAAATTTTTGTAAGATGGCTAAAATTATATTTTTCGAAAAGAATATTTTTTTACCAGTAAAAAATAGAATATTCAAGAGCCTAAAAGATTAAAACGGATTTCTTGCCTGTATTCTCTTGTTTGTTCTTTTTAAATGGGCATTTAAAATTTTTAAGCGAAAAAAATTTCATTTATAAAATTTATTTCCGACGGTCCTAGACAATTTATTGCTGAGAACCTCGTTTTTTAAAAAAATCGCGAACCGATCCACCCAATAGGTTAGATCTTAGCTATTAGATATTTTTTGAACTTCTGATAAATAAAATTCTTTCTGACTTAGATTTAAGTCTAAATTTTTATCACTTAAATATCTAATTAATGAAAAAAAAAAACCCTTAGCAATAGAGAGCGCATAAAAAAGGGCAAAAATAAAAAAAAAGATTAAAAAAAAAGATTAAAAAAAAAGAGTGGGCAAAAAAGGAAAAAAAGGGCTAAAAAAGAAAGTGGGAAAAAAGAGGAAAAAAATCTGGGAAAAATTTGGGATAAAAATAAGTATTTTAAATAATTAAATCGTAAAAGAGTCTATAAAGAAGGAGAATGTAAAAAAAAATAATACTAAAGGTTCAAATAGGATTTTAACCTATTTGAACCTAATAAATTTTTTCCTTAAGCTTTGTCTTCGCCTCCCTTCCTTCCCCCCTTCGTTCTTTTAAAAAGCCCGGAGGGGGGAAGGAAGGGAGGCGAGGACAAAGGTTAGGTAAATAGGATAAAAAGAACTAATCGTAATTCAAGCCTTTCCCATGATCATGGGAAAAGCAAAAAGAAAAAACTTGAATTACGTTGTAAAACACAATAAATTATAGAGCGTTTCCGCGAGGTAACACCTCTTCTGGGAATACAAGTTTTTCCGTTTAATTCTATTATTTGTAATAGAACGGACTATATCATAATCGATATTTTTATCGATTTACTATAAATAGTCTCTGAACCTTTTTTTCTACCCGCACTGTTTTTTACAATGACGTTTTTCATTGGAATGATACCATTGAGTAAAAAATCAATAGTATTATTCGTCATTATAAAAAAAAACAGGGCTATAGGGAAAAAAGGCTGCGAATTATAATTTTTTTTTTTCGCAATTTACAGCGTTTTCCTAAAATTTTTTTGAAATTTAGGGCACTAAAAAAATGCGGTTGGTCTTGTGATGCCATCCATGCTCGCATTCCTTCATTTAAAAGAATATTTTTTGTATAAAAGGTTTCGAACTCTGGGTCTTCTGCAGCACGAATTTCTTGTGATACAAAATCGTAAGCACGTAGGTTTAACGCTAATCCTACCATCCCTAAAGCAGACATCCAAAGTCCACACACCGGTACAAAAAGCATGAAAAAGTGTAACCAGCGTTTGTTAGAGAAAGCTACTCCAAAAATTTGAGACCAGAAACGGTTAGCTGTTACCATACTGTAAGTTTCTTCAGCCTGCGTTGGGTTGAAAGCTCGGAAGGTATTAGCTCCATCTCCGTCCTCAAATAATGTGTTTTCAACAGTAGCTCCGTGAATTGCACATAATAATGCAGATCCTAAAATTCCTGCTACTCCCATCATATGGAAAGGGTTAAGCGTCCAGTTGTGGAACGTTTATTTATTGATATTTATCAATAAACGGACTATGTCATCATCAATTTTAACCTATCTTCCCTCCCCCTCCAAGGGAAAAAGAAATGGATTTATCCATTTCTTTTTCCCAGATTTTTCTCCACCAAAAGTGAGTCATTTTGCCAGTTCCCTCATGGGTCCGAAGGAATCGAATGATACAAAGCCATTAAACTGGCTTTGGGTCGCCGGCAAAATGACTCGCTTTTTAAAATGGAGAACGGGGGAGCCCTAAAGGAGATAACTTGTTATCTCCTTTTTCCCAGATTTTTCTCCACCAAAAGTGATTGCTTTTGCCGGCGATCCCATGAAATTTTCAATATCATGGGATCATTCGAAAAACGGCAAAAGCAATCACTTTTGGTGGAGAAAAATCTGGAGGGGGAGGGGATATATGTATTTTTTATTTGAAATCGCCTTTTATACACATTATTCTCTATTGAATTTTATCGGAATAGAAAAAAATGGTGATTTTAAAAAACGAAAGATTTACAATTGATGGAAACTATTTAGTCTCTGAACCTAATAATTAAATTAGGCTGCAAATTGATTGCGATTAAACAAAATTTTTGCAAATTTTTTCTACACATAAAAAAAAGATAATCTTTTTTATGGGGCCTAACTGTGACCTTGAAAGAATAAAATAAATCTGAAAATAGCTGCAACTCCAAAACTTGGAGCAAAAAACCAACCAGATTGTCCTAAAGGATAAATTAAGAAGACTGATACAAAAATTGAAATTGGTCCTGAGAATGCGATTGCGTTGTATGGACGTAACTTGATCGCACGTGCAATTTCAAATTGACGTAACATGAATCCAATTAATCCTAATGCTCCGTGTAATGCAGTAAAAGTCCATAATCCTCCTAACTGACACCAGCGTGTAAAGTCTCCATTAGCTTCAGGCCCCCATAAAAATAATAATGAATGTCCGAAACTGTTTGATGGAGTTGATACTGCTGCAGTTAAGAAGTTACATCCTTCTAAATAAGAAGTTGCTAATCCGTGTGTATACCATGAAGTTACAAATGTTGTTCCAGTGAACCAAGCCCCTAAGGCTAAGTACGCATTCGGGAATAATAATAAACCAGACCATCCCAGAAATACAAAACGTTCACGACGTAACCAGTCGTCTACGATGTCGAACCATCCAAGCTTTTCTTGAGATTTTCCTACTGCAATTGTCATTGTTCGTAAATTTTTTTTTTTTTTACCCCTCCTATTCCTCATATAAGAGCTCAAGATTGGTTTTAGGAATTTTTAGAAGCTCTTTTCGGAGGTTTGTACTTTGAGAAGGGGGAGTTATGTTTTTTTCTTTTTTTTTTCACTCCTGGAAAAAAAAAAAGAAAAAAAATTTTATCATAAATTATAACTAATCCATAAATTTTTTTTTAATGAAAAAAGCGACGGGAAAAAGAATTCATGCTTGCATGAATTCTTTTTCCCTAGGGAAAAAGAATCCATGCTTGCATGGATTCTTTTTCCCGTCAAAAAAAAAGAAAAACCATAATAATAGTGGGCATAAATCAAATTCTCATGAACTCGAATTTGAAAATGTACTAAATGCCCACTATTATTATGGTTTTTCTTTTTTTTTTTGCTTTTTTCATTAAAAAAAAGAAATGGATTGGAGAAAAAAAAAATATATTTTTTTTTTCTCGACGGTGAAAAGAAATGGATTTATCCATTTCTTTTCTCCTCATCCATTTCTTTTTCCCTAGATCGGATCAGCAATGTTCAAAAAATTATTTGTGAGGGAAAGGGATTTCATAAATGGAATTCTTTTATAACGAACCACGGCAATAGATTGCCATGGTCTTCGTTGCATTCAATTATTTACAAATTAAATCTATATATTAAGCATTTTGTTAATTTTAAGAGTTAAATTATTTTATGTTTTGAATTAAAACTAATTTTATACTTATCCTCTAGAAAAACTTCTAAAGTTTTATAAATAGGGGTCGCTCCTCTTATTTTTTCAAAATAGGAGGAGCGCCCCTTTTTTTGTCCCTCTTCTTTCTCTCCTCCCATATTTTTCCCACCCTCTCTTTTTATAATCTTTTTTAGACCCTCGTTTAATCGCCCTATTAACGGAGTATATTACGAGGTAAATGGGCGCATGGGAGAAAAAAGAAAATGGTTTTTTCATTCAAATTTGGATCCATTTCGTATAAATTCAATTTTTAGTCATTTTTTTTTTCCCTTCCCAAAATTTATTTTCTTTTTTCACGAGAGGATCGTTGACAAATTAACGATCTCCGTAGCGCTTATGAAATATTTGTTATCCCTCTCAGATTTCCCCCCCAAGGGAAAAATAATCACTGAAAACAGTGATTATTTTTCCCTGATCCTTTCATCCAAAAGAAACGATTGATTTTGGATGAAAGGATCCAGGGAAAAAGAATCCATGCTTGCATGGATTCTTTTTCCCGTCAAAAAAAATAAAAACTATAGTAATAGTGGGCATAAATCAAATTACACCCCCCCTCCCTCCCCCCCCTGTATATGGGGGTAGGGGGGTGAAAAAAAGCGAATTTGAAAATGTACTAAGAAAAAGGGAAAAAAAGCAATCAGAAAATTACCCCCCCCTACCCCCCACCGCGAGGGGGGGGGGGGGTGGAAAAAAAGCAATCAGAAAATTACCCCCCCCCCTACCCCCACCGCGAGGGGGGGGGGGGGGGTAGGGGGGGGGGTAATTTTCTGATTGCTTTTTTCCTTTTTCTAATTGCTTTTTTTCCTTTTTCTAATTGCTTTTTCTCGAACCGGGATTTTTTTCAAAATGGCCATTGTACATTTTCAATACGTCTAATAATTTAGACGTATTGATTTATGACCATTCCGAAAAAAAATCCCTTTTTCTAATTGTTTTTTTGCTTTTTTCTAATCGCTTTTTTTTCCGACGCACTCTTCATTAAAATAAAGTATTGAGAAAAAGGGAAAAAAAGCAATAAAATATGTCAAATTGCTTTTTTTAAAAGGGACGCTCCTCCTATTTTGAAAAAATAGGAGGAGCGCGAATTTTAAAAAATCGTAAAAATTTTTTAATAAAATACCTTCATGAGGTTCGAACTCATAGAAGGTATTCTTTTCTTTTTTTATTATAATAAAGAAAAGAAAAGATTTTTCTATTTTTACCCTTTCTAATAGGAACTTTTAGAATATTTATTATAAAGTGCTATTAGAAAGGGTAAAAATATATTTAAAAGAGCTAGTTATAATAGTTTCTATTTTGATTTTGTGGTTTTAATCGAAAAATAGGAAAATATACTCCTTTTTATTAATATTTAACATTATAACAATTTCCCGCTTTTTGTAGGAGCCCTATTTACAGGGTCTATTTTGAGAAAACGGTCCAGAAATTCGATCGAATTTCTGGACCGTTTTCTCAAAATAAACCCTGTAAATAGGGCTCCTACAAAAAGCGGGAAATTGTTATAATGTTAAAAAATTATAAAAACGCTCTATTTGCTTCTGCGGCTCGATGTAATTCTTCTTTTTTTCTTATTGCCAGACCTGATCCTTTAGAAGCTTCTAAAATTCCATTGCTCAGGTTTAAAACAATTGATTTTCTAGATTTGGATTTAGTTTCCATTAAAATCCAACGTAAAGCTAAAGTTTGAGCTCATGGTCGAGCCACTTTTATCGGTACTTGATAAACTGCACCTCCAATTCGTTTAGCTTTAACTTCTACAATAGGAGAAGCATTTTGAACCGCTTTTTCTAAAACTTCAATAGGATTTTGTTTTGTAATTTCTTTAAGTTGTAACATTGATAAATGAACAATTTTGTAAGCCAAACTTTTTTTTCCACGTTTTAAAACACGATTTACTAATTTAGCAGTTAATTCATGTTGCGACAAATAACTCATTCCAACTTCTTCTGACTCATTGGATGTAATTGAAAAGTAATTAGTTCTTTGTTTTTTGATTTGTGCCATAAGTTTTAATAATTTTTTTTTTAATGTTTTCTCCATGTGAAAAAAGCCATTTATTACTAATTTGAAAAATTAGTAATAAATGGCTTTTTTCATATGTCCATTTTTTCTTTTTTTTTTTCAATCTACAATTTCATGAGATCATTTGATAGCCGGCAAAAATTTCTACGAACCCGTGAGTCTTCTCTCGAACCGGGTTTTTTTCCTTTTTTTTCCCTTTTATTCATCAGTTTTTTACTGATGAATAAAAGGGAAAAAAAAAAAAACCCGGTTTGGGGGTAGATTTTCTCCCCCAAAAAAAGCAATTAGAAAAAGGGAAAAAAAGCAATCAATTTTTTTAATGGAAAATTACCCCCCCCTACCCCCACCGCGAGGGGGGAGGGGGTGAAAAAAGCGATCAATTTTTTTTAATGGAAAATTACCCCCCCTACCCCCCCTCCCCACCGCGAGGGGGGGGTAGGGGGGGGGGTAATTTTCCGTAAAAAAAAAATTGATGGCTTTTTTCCCTTTTTCTGATAACTTTTTTCTCTTTTTCTGCTTTTTTTCCCTTTTTCTGATTTTGCCGGCGATCCCATGATATTGAAATAGAAAAAAAAAGGATTTTTTTTTTCTATTTCAATATCATGGGATCGCCGGCAAAATCAACCGTTTCTTTTGGATGAAAGGATCGACGAGAAAAATAATCACTGTTTACAGTGATTCTTTTTTTCTTGGTCAGGAAAAATAAGATCTACGGGAAAAAGAAGATAAAAATCCAGTTCGAGAGCAATAAAGAGAGAGAGAAAAAAGCCTCTATAAAAGAGATTAATTTTTTAAAAATTGATGTGTTCTCACTTTATCATAAAGTAAACGACCAACCAAAATAGAATGCCCTAAGTGTTTTAATATAAATTCCACAGATGTCCAACTATCATCATTAGCAGGAATAAATAAACTTGTTTTTTCTGGATCTCCATCTGAATCTAAGATAGTGATAATTGGAATATTTAATTTTTGATGAAACTAAGCCGTTACATGTTGGTACAACGACTCGTTCCCGAACCATACGTGATACTTATGCATCCTACGGCTCTACATCGTGATTTTAAAACCGTAGAGTTAATAATTAATGCTATTTAGTTTTAAATTTTTCCCCTCCCCATGAAGAGAGGGGAAAGTGGGGAAGGGGAAAATCTAGTTTAAGTTTTGGTTTTAGTTATTAGTCTTCCTTCTCCAAGGGAAAAAGAAATAGATTGGAGAAAAAAAAAATATATTTTTTTTTTCTCGACGGTGAAAAGAAATGGATTTATTCATTTCTTTTCTTCTCATCCATTTCTTTTTCTTTCAGATTTTCCCCCCAAAAAAACGATTAGAAAAAGGGAAAAAAAGCAATTAGAAAAAGGAAAAAAAAGCAATTGCTTTTTTTTCCTTTTTCTAATTGCTTTTTTTCCCTTTTTCTAATCGTTTTTTTGGGGGGGAAAATCTGGCGAGGAAAGACAAAGGTTAAAGTTTCGTTCTTCGTTTAAAAGTGGAATTTAATAGCATTAATGCTCTATGGTCAAATAACCAGCCAATTTCTAAGAAAAAGGGAAAAAAAGCAGCACTCTTCATTAAAATAAAATATTGAGAAAAAGGGAAAAAAAGCAATTGCTTTTGCCCTTTCTCGAATGATCCCATGGGGGCCCGCGATTTTCAATCGCGGGCCCCCCATGGGATCATTCGAGAAAGGGCAAAAGCAATTGCTTTTTTTTCCTTTTTCTAATTGCTTTTTTTCCCCGAACCGGGGTTTTTTTTCGGAATGGCCATTGTACATTTTCAATACGTCTAATTTATTAGACGTATTGATTTATGGCCATTCCGAAAAAAACCCCCTTTTTCTGCTTTTTTTCCCTTTTTCTAAAATTTGATTTCTTTTATAAATTTTTTCAATAACCAGCGCTATTTTCATAATTCATAGCTCTGAATACCCGGTTATTTTCATCTAACTGTATCTACAAGAGAGACAGCTTTTATTGCGACGGTTCTGCCCACCCAATTTCTTACGAAATTGGTTATGGATCTCTTCCGGCCCACCATACACGGGAGTCTCGAAGACCTTAGCTCCTTATCAGTCCGAAGACTAATATCGTGCATTAGCCGGTCTGGTTGTTTCAGTCTATAAAAGTAAGACTCTAGGAAATCCCCTGCCAACCTATGATTAAAATCATCTGGTGCTTAACGAAGAGAAACCATTTTAGTTTAGTTTTAAATTTCTAATTGGTATTTTGTATTCTCTTTTGTTACTGATGAACTTCCCGCCAAATAAATAGAGATTTTCATAGAATGTCCTTATGAAAAGTATTTGACTCGCCGTAGTTACTCGAAATCGACTTTACCCCCTTTGTTTTCCCCCCGAACCGGGTTCCAAATAAATTTAAAACCCGGTTCGGGGGAAGACTTTGCTATAAGTAGGAGTTTTTAGTTTTAGTCGACATTAGTGGTAAGAAGGAGATCAGGACTTTCCTCCACTAGAAGAGTTCAGGAAATTCTAAGGATGATTCCTATTTGTGTCATCGCCTTGCGGTGCCTCTTCGTTAATCTGAGTCTTTCCCTGCCTCCCTATTTATCTTCCCCCTCCAGATTTTTCTCCACCAAAAGTGATCAGAAAAAGGGAAAAAAAGCAATCAGAAAAAGGGAAAAAAAGCAATTGCTTTTGCCGGCGATCCCATGCGGCCCCCCGCATGGGATCATTCGATAAAAGGCAAAAGCAATTGCTTTTTTTCCCTTTTTCTGCTTTTGCCCTTTCTCGAATGATCCCATGATATTGAAATATCATGGGATCGCCGGCAAAAGCAATCACTTTTGGTGGAGAAAAATCTGGAGGGGGAAGATAAATAGGAGGAAAAACAAAAGATAGGATGTGGCCCGCTTTAGTCACATGCTCTTGTTACCGCACAAGTTTCATGATTCTATTTAATTTTAAATTTTATTATGGTTAATTTAATTTAGTTGGGTTATTGGCTCAGTGCTTAACTCTTTGGCCTCTATACGCCCATTTTTCTATTGTTACACCCTAACAACCCACACACATTCTTTTACTGCTTTTAATTCTTTTTGTTGACCTACAATTATAACTATATCAGGTAAATTGCTTAGTTCAATTGCATGGGTTAACTTCGTAATTTCTTCAGATTTTGTTAACGGAGAAATCCTAGATCCTTTGCCAAATTTTTCACCCCCTTGTTCTTCTTTTGAAGGGGAAAGAAAAGAAGATCATTGCATCGATGATACTTTTTCAGAATTTTGATTATTATGAGATAAAGTATTATTAGAATTTGAAAAAGAAGAACCTTCTACTTGCAAAGATAAGTCTGACGAAAGAGACTCTTTTCAAGATTTTTTTAGCCCTTCAAGATTTTGTTCTCATTTTTCTTGCTTATGAATTTTTGAAGGCTCTTGATTTATTGCGGATGTCGAACCTTTAATGGAAGTTATCGGATGCGATACATTTTTTGTTTGTCCTTTCATTGTTTTAAAATTCGTTAAAAATCCTCCTTTCCAACGTTTATTAATATAAGGACTGGAACTTTTTGTGGCAATATCTGCAATTAAAGGTGCAATTGATTTTTGAGTTCCAACAAATAAAACTTGATAACCTTCTGTTGCAATTACTTTTTTTAAAAATAACGTTATTCAAAACAAACGTGTATAAGTTTTAAGTATGTCGATGATGGCTATTCCATCATGTGTGCACATTATATAAGGTTTCATTTTAGGATTTATTGTTTTTACACTACTTCCTAAATGTACTCCAGCATTATACATTTCTTTAAAATTAATTTGTTTCATAATTAATTAGTTTTTATAATTTTTCAATATTAAGGAAAAAAGGATAAAAAATCAAGGGATGTAGCCAAACCATCGCCAAATTTTGAAAATCTACGATTTTCTGAAAAATGTGGGTACTTTTAAAGAAAAGAAGGTACTAGCGATGGTAAAAAAAAGGACATGTCCATTTTTTTCCCTAGGGAAAAAGAATCCATGCTTGCATGGATTCTTTTTCCCGACGCTTCCTCCCATAAAAAAAGAATTGAGAAAAAGGGAAAAAAAGCAATTAGAAAAAGGAAAAAAAAGCAATCAGAAAAAGGAAAAAAAAGCCATCAGAAAAAGGGAAAAAAAGCAACTGCTTTTGCCTATTATCGAATGACGGTTCAGATATTAAAATATCTGAACCGTCGCCGGCAAAAGCAATTGCTTTTTTCCCTTTTTCGACGAAAAAGGAAAAAAGCAATTGCTTTTGCCGGCGATTCCATGCGGGGGCCCGCAATTTTCAATTGCGGGCCCCCGCATGGGATCATTCGATAATAGGCAAAAGCAATTGCTTTTTTTCCCTTTTTCTGCTTTTGCCCTTTATCGAATGACGGTTCTCAAATTCAAATTTGAGAACCCATAGACGCGGCAAAAGCAATTGCTTTTTTACCTTTTTCGACGAAAAAGGTAAAAAAAGCAATTGCTTTTGCCGGCGATCCCATGCGGGGGCCCGCATGGGATCATTCGATAAAAGGCAAAAGCAATTGCTTTTTTTTCCTTTTTTTGCTTTTGCCGGCGATCCCATGATATTGAAATAGAAAAAAAAAAAAAAGGATGAGGGGAAAAGAAATGGATATATCCATTTCTTTTCACCGTCGAGAAAAAAAAATATATTTTTTTTTCTCCAATCCTTTTTTTTTTTTTGTCGGGGCCCGCGATTTAAGAAAAAAAAAAAAAGATGAAGGGAACGATGGCCATTTAAATACATTTTCAAATTCGACGACGGAGAATTTGATTTATGGCCATCGTTCCCTTCATTTTTTTTTTTTTTCGTCGTTTTTTTTCTTAAAAAGGGTGGATTTGGCCGGCGATTCAAACCCATTTTAATAGGTTTGTATCATACGATAATCGCCGGCCAAATCCACCCTTTTTAAGAAAAAAAACTGATCGCGGGCCCCCCCATGGGATCATTCGAGAAAGGGCAACGGTTCCCTCCGCCAGAAAAAGGGAAAAAAAGCAATTGCTTTTGCCGGCGATCCCATGAGAGTGAAATCTCATGGGATCATTCGAGAAAGGGCAAAAGCAATTGCTTTTTTTCCACCCCCTCCCCCCCTCACGGTGGGGGGTAGGGGGGGGGGTAATTTTCCGTAAAAAAAAATTGATTGCTTTTTTTTCCTTTTTCTAATTGCTTTTTTTCCCTTTTTCTGATTGCTTTTTTTCCCTTTTTCTCAATTCTTTTTTTATGAGAGGAAGCTAGAGAAAAAGAATGCCTAATAAATCAGGCATTCTTTTTCTCGACGGGAAAAAAAATGGACATGTCCATTTTTTTTCCCTCGTTTTTTTTCCCTGGGTATTTGATCCATTTTCATACTTGTCAATTTTATCCCCTTTCTCCGTTCTATTAAAAAAATTAGGCAAAAAGGAAAAAAATTCAGGAGTAGAGGAGGAGACTCGCTTTTTTCATCGAAAAAATAAATTTTAGCGGCAATCTCATGCTATTTTCAATAGATTTTCTTCCTTTCCCCCCTCCAAATTTTTTCCCACCAAAAGCAATCACTTTTGGTGGGAAAAAATCTGGGAAAAATAAATGAATTGGAGAAAAAAAAATATATTTTTTTTTCTCGACGGTGAAAAGAAATGGATTGGAGAAAAAAATGCCTGATAAATTAGGAAAAAAGAATCCATGCAAGCATGGATTCTTTTTTCCGTCAAAAAAAAAGAAAAACCATCGTAATAATGGGCCTAAATCAAATTCTCATAAACTCGAATTTGAAAATGTACTAAATGCCCACTATTACGATGGTTTTTCTTTTTTTTTTTAGCTTTTTTCATTAAAAAAAAGCAGAAAAAGGAAAAAAAAGCAATTAGAAAAAGGGAAAAAAAAGCAGAAAAAGGGAAAAAAAGCAATTGCTTTTGCCCTTTCTCGAATGATCCCATGCGGGGGCCCGCAATTGAAAATTGCGGGCCCCGACAAAAAAAAAGGGCAGGAATGGCCATGATTCAATGCATCTCATAAACTCGATGCATTGAATATGTATTAAATGGCCATTCCTGCCCTTTTTTTTTTTCTATTTCAATATCATGGGATCGCCGGCAAAAGCAGAAAAAGGGAAAAAAAGCAATCAGAAAAAGGGAAAAAAAGCAATTGCTTTTGCCCTTTCTCGAATGATCCCATGAGATTTCACTCTCATGGGATCGCCGGCAAAAGCAATTGCTTTTTTTTCCTTTTTCGTCGAAAATTACCCCCCCTACCCCCCACCGCGAGGGGGGGGGGGGTGGAAAAAAAAGCAATTGCTTTTGCCGGCGATCCCATGCGGGCCCCCGCATGGGATCATTCGATAAAAGGCAAAAGCAGAAAAAAGGAAAAAAAGCAATTGCTTTTGCCTATTATCGAATGACGGTTCAGATATTTTAATATCTGAACCCATAGACGCGGCCAAAGCAATTACTTTTTTTCTACCCCCCCCCCCCCTCGCGGTGGGGGGTAGGGGGGGTAATTTTCGTCGAAAAAGGTAAAAAAAAGTAATTGCTTTTTTTCCCTTTTTCTGCTTTTTTTCCCTTTTTCTCAATTCCTTTTTTTTATGGGAAAAAGTGTCGGGAAAAAAAATCACTGCCTACAGTGATTCTTTTTTTTTTTTCTACAATCGCGGACCTTTACATGAGGCCGCCGGCAAAATCAATCACTTTTGGCGAAGAAAAATCTGACAAAGATGTAATTTAATTATTTTTTTTGCCTATCTTTTTCTAAAACGTGTTCAATCTTCCCCACCATATAAAAACTTGATTCTGAAACTTCATCTAACTCTCCAGTTAGAATTGAGTTAAGCCCTCTTATAGAATCTGCCAAAGTAACATATTCTCCCGGTATTCCTGTAAACACAGTTGCAACTGTAAATGGTTGGCTAAGGTATTTCTCAATTTTACGAGCACGTGAAACTGTTAATCTGTCTTCTTCTGATAACTCGTCAATTCCAAGAATTGCAATAATGTCTTGCAATTCTTTATAACGGTTCAAGATAAATTTTGTATCTTGAGCACAATTATAATGATCTGAGCCTACTATATATGGTTGTAACATTGTTGAGGTACTTGATAAGGGGTCCACACTTGGATAGATTCCTTTCGAAGCTAAACCGCGGGATAATACAGTAGTTGCATCTAAATGTGTGAAAGTAGTTGCCGGTGCAGGGTCTGTTAAATCATCTGCAGGAACATAAATAGCTTGAATGGAGGTGATGCTACCTTTATTTGTGGAAGTGATTCTTTCTTGAAATCCTCCCATTTCTGAAGCTAAAGTTGGTTGATAACCAACTGCGGACGGCATACGTCCTAAAAGCGCAGAAACTTCTGACCCAGCTTGTACAAAACGGAAAATATTATCGATAAATAAAAGCACATCACGAGATTCTGCATCACGAAAGTATTCTGCCATAGTAAGAGCAGTTAAACCAACTCGCATGCGTGCTCCAGGAGGTTCATTCATTTGTCCATAAACAAGTGCAACTTTTGATTCAGAAAGATTTTTTTCAACAATAACATTACTTTCTAGCATTTCGTGATATAAATCATTTCCTTCACGTGTTCGTTCACCTACACCTCCAAATATACTCACTCCTCCATGTGCTTTTGCAATATTGTTAATCAGCTCCATGATGATTACGGTTTTTCCAACTCCAGCTCCTCCAAATAATCCAATTTTTCCACCACGACGATATGGAGCTAATACATCAATCACTTTAATACCAGTTTCAAAAATGCTTAAGTTAGTATCTAATTCTGTAAATTCTGGTGAATTTCTATGAATTGGTAAATTTTTTGGAAAATCTTTTTTACTATTCCCTCCTTTTCCATCGACTGTTTCTCCTAGTACGTTAAAGATTCTACCTAATGTAGTATCTCCTACTGGAACCGTTAAAGGAGCTCCGGTATCAATTACTTCTAATCCACGCATTAACCCTTCTGTTGCAGTCATCGAAATTCCGCGAACGGTATGATCTCCTAATAATTGTTGAACTTCAATAGTAAGTGTTATCTCTTGACCAGCAATATTCTTACCTTTAACAACTAAAGCATTTAATAAATTGGGTAATGCTCCATCTGGAAAAACTACATCGACAACTGGACCAATAATTTGAGAAACGCGACCAGTACTCATAATTAATTTTTTTTAATTTTTTACAAGTTTAAAATGAAAACCCACCCCCCTTTTCCCTCTTCATAGGCTTTTTTCATAAAAAAAGCCTATGAAGAGGGAAAAGGGGGGTGGGTTTTCAAAACTATTTTTTATATAATAAGGCCTTTCAATTTAGTCTGAACTAAAAGATCGAGCTTTTTACATCCCCTCATAAGCTTTTTTATAAAAAAAGTCTATGAGGGGGGTATATTCACCTTATTTTTTTTCTTTGAACCCGTGAAGGCGATGGTTTTGCCTCTAGATTTTCCCCCCAAACAAATTAATTAGAAAAAGGGAAAAAAAGCGAACAAGTTCGTTTTTTTTCCCGACGCACTCTTCATTAAAATAAAGCATTGAGAAAAAGGGATTTTTTTTTGTTTTTGAAACCCTATTTTTATCGCCCTATTGACGGGGTATATTACGCGAAAAATGGCTCTAAATGAATTAGAGCCATTTTTCGCGTAATATACCCCGTCAATAGGGCGATAAAAATAGGGTTTCAAAAACAAAAAAAAATCCCTTTTTCTCAATGCTTTATTTTAATAAAGAGTGCTGCTTTTGCCCTTTCTCGAATGACGGTTCAGATATTTCAATATCTGAACCCATAGACGCGGCCAAAGCAGAAAAAGGAAAAAAAGCAATCAGAAAAAGGGAAAAAAAGCAACTGCTTTTGCCTATTATCGAATGACGGTTCAGATATTTTAATATCTGAACCCATAGACGCGGCCAAAGCAATTACTTTTTTTCCACCTCCCCCCCCCCTCGCGGTGGGGGGTAGGGGGGGTAATTTTCGACGAAAAAGGAAAAAAAAGCAATTGCTTTTGCCCTTTATCGAATGACGGTTCCCAAATTTCAATTTGTGAACCCATAGACGCGGCCAAAGCAGAAAAAGGAAAAAAAAGCAATTGCTTTTGCCCTTTATCGAATGACGGTTCAGAAATTTCAATTTCTGAACCGTCGCCGGCAAAAGCAATTGCTTTTTTTTCCTTTTTCGACGAAAATTACCCCCCCCCTACCCCCACCGCGAGGGGGGGGGTGGAAAAAAAAGCAATTGCTTTTGCCGGCGATCCCATTATATTGAAATATAATGGGATCATTCGAGAAAGGGCAAAAGCAGAAAAAGGGAAAAAAAGCAATTGCTTTTGCCTATTATCGAATGACGGTTCAGATATTAAAATATCTGAACCGTCGCCGGCAAAAGCAATTGCTTTTTTCCTTTTTCGACGAAAAAGGGAAAAAAGCAATTGCTTTTGCCGGCGACGATTCTCAAATTAAAATTTGAGAATCGTCATTCGATAAAAGGCAAAAGCAATTGCTTTTTTTCCCTTTTTCTAATTGCTTTTTTTTCCTTTTTCTAATTGCTTTTTTTTCCTTTTTCTGCTTTTGCCGGCGATCCCATGATATTTTAAATATCATGGGATCATTCGATAAAAGGCAAAAGCAATTGCTTTTTTTCCCTTTTTCTGCTTTTGCTTTTTTCCCTTTTTCTAATTGCTTTTTTTCCTTTTTCTAATTGCTTTTTTTTCCTTTTTTGCTCACGCTTTTTTTCCTTTTTCTGCTTTTGCCAACGATCCCATGAGATTAAAAATATCATGGGATCATTCGAGAAAGGGCAAAAGCAATGGCTTTTTTCCCTTTTTCTGATTGCTTTTTTTTATCCCCCCCTCCCCTCTCCATGGAGGGGGGAGAGAGGGGGGAGGGGGAAAATCTAAAAAAATTGATGGCTTTTTTTTCCTTTTTCTGATGATTTTTTTATGACAAAAGTCTCGCAGTGGAGGGGAGGGGGGTAATTTTTATTAAAAAAAAATTGATCGCGTTTAGATTTTTCCCCCCCCTCCTCCCCTCCTCCACGGAGGGGGGGAGGGGGAAAATCTAACTTTTTTCATTAAAAAAAAGCAATCAATTTGGCCGGCTATCGAATGATTCCATAAAATTGAAAATTTTATGAAGTCGCCGGCCAAATTGATTAGAAAAAGGAAAAAAAAGCAATTAGAAAAAGGGAAAAAAAAGCAATTGCTTTTGCCCTTTATCGAATGACGGTTCTCTAATTTCAATTAGAGAACCCATAGACGCGGCCAAAGCAATTGCTTTTTTTTTCCTTTTTCGTCGAAAATTTCCCCCCTACCCCCCACCGCGAGGGGGGGGAGGGGGGGGGTGAAAAAAAAAGCAATTGCTTTTGCCGGCGATCCCATGATATTCGGATATCATGGGATCATTCGAGAAAGGGCAAAAGCAGAAAAAGGGGTTTTTTTTCGGAATGGCCATAAATCAATACGTCTAATAAATTAGACGTATTGAAAATGTACAATGGCCATTCCGAAAAAAAACCCCGGTTCGGGGAAAAAAAGCAATTGCTTTGGCCGCGTCTATGGGTTCAGATATTAAAATATCTGAACCGTCATTCGATAATAGGCAAAAGCAATTGCTTTTTTTTCCCTTTTTCTAATTGCTTTTTTTTCCTTTTTCTGCTTTTTTTTAATGAAAAAAGCGACGGGAAAAAGAATCCATCCATGCAAGCATGGATAGATTCTTTTTCCCTAAAAAAGATAAAATTTATCTACGATAAAAAATGATAAGCTCACATTTCAATCTTATAGTAATAAAAGTTCAAAAAATGCTTTGAAAATTAAAAATTATCATGATATTATGAAACTTTTTAGCCCATAAAGACAAATAAAATAATTTAAATTTTTTAGATATTGCTATACAATTTTATTTCTTTTTTTTTGAAAGTTCTTTTAAAAATATTGACTAAAAATACTTTAGAACATAAATAGCCATTGGAGCAAAACGAGCTTCCTCCCATAAAAAAGAATTGATTTTGCCGGCTATCGAATGATATCATAAAATTTATTTTATGATATCGCCGGCAAAATCAATTCTTTTTTATGGGAGGAAGCGTCGGGAAAAAGAATCCATGCAAGCATGGATTCTTTTTCCCGACGCATTCTCCATTTTTCCCCCCGGGTTTTTTTTTCTTTTTTTTTTTTTTTATTTCGAAAAAATGGACTACATAAAATAAAAAACCCTTTTTATCAGCTCTTAAAATTACTAAGTCTCGTGCAAGAAAAAGGCCCTTTTTCTTCCCAGATTTTTTTTCTTGGTCGAAAAAGAAAGCATACAAAATTTCTATTCATTAATAAATTTATTTTTAAGCTTTATTATATAAATTTATTGATATATTTTCAAATATATGGAAAAATCCTCTAGTAAAGCTAACTTTTTTTCCCCGAACTAGGGAAAAATAAATGGATGAGGAGAAAAGAAATGAATTGGAGAAAAAAATGCCTGATAAATCAGGCATTTTTTTCTCCAATTCATTTCTTTTCACCGTCGAGAAAAAAAAATATATTTTTTTTTCTCCAATCCATTTATTTTTCCCGACGCTTCCTCCCTGAAAAAAAGGAATTGATTTTGCCGGCGACCTCATAAAATCTACAATTTCATGAGATCATTCGATAGCCGGCAAAATCAGAAAAAGGGAAAAAAAGCAATCAGAAAAAGGTAAAAAAAGCAATTGCTTTTGCCTATTATCGAATGACGGTTCAGATATTAAAATATCTGAACCCATAGACGCGGCCAAAGCAATTGCTTTTTTTACCTTTTTCGACGAAAATTACCCCCCCCCTACCCCCCACCGCGAGGGGGGGGGGGGGTGGAAAAAAGCAATTGCTTTTGCCGGCGATCCCATGATATTTTCAATATCATGGGATCATTCGATAAAAGGCAAAAGCAATTGCTTTTTTTTCCTTTTTCTGCTTTTGCCCTTTCTCGAATGACGGTTCCCAAATTTAAATTTGTGAACCCATAGACGCGGCCAAAGCAATTGCTTTTTTTTCCTTTTTCGTCGAAAATTACCCCCCCCCCTACCCCCACCGCGAGGGGGGGGGGGGGGGTGGAAAAAAAAGCAATTGCTTTTGCCGGCGATCCCATGCGGGGGCCCGCGATTTATAATCGCGGGCCCCGACAAAAAAAAAAGGATTTTTATCCGGAATGGCCATGATTCAATGCGTCTCATAAATTCGACGTATTGAATATGTATAAATGGCCATTCCAAATAAAAATCCTTTTTTTTTTTCTATTGAAATATCTGAACCGTCATTCGATAAACGGCAAAAGCAATTGCTTTTTTTTCCTTTTTCTCAATGCTTTATTTTAATGAAGAGTGCTAGAAAAAGGGAAAAAAAGCAATCAGAAAAAGGAAAAAAAAGCAATTGCTTTTGCCTATTATCGAATGACGGTTCAGATATTTTAATATCTGAACTCATAGACGCGGCCAAAGCAATTGCTTTTTTTACCTTTTTCGACGAAAAAGGTAAAAAAAGCAATTGCTTTTGCCGGCGATCCCATGATATCTTCAATATCATGGGATCATTCGATAAAAGGCAAAAGCAATCGCTTTTTTTTCCTTTTTCTGCTTTTGCCGGCGATCCCATGCGGGGGCCCGCAATTTTCAATTGCGGGCCCCGACAAAAAAAAAAGGGCAGGAATGGCCATGATTCAATGCATCTCATAAACTCGATGCATTGAATATGTATAAATGGCCATTCCTGCCCAAACCGGGTTATTTATTCAGAATGGCCATTTTCTACATTTGCATCCATTCGATGAAGGAGAATGGATGCTTTATGGCCATTCTGAATAAATAACCCTTTTTTTTTTTCTATCTTCAATATCATGGGATCATTCGATAAAAGGCAAAAGCAATCGCTTTTTTTACCTTTTTCTGCTTTTTTTGGGGAGGAAAATCTAGACTTTGGGAAGGGAAATCTAAAATGGCGGGCAATATCATTAATTCTTTGATCAATCGTTTCTTTCTAAATAGGATACGCCATCATAACTTTTTTATGAAAAATTGAGCTTTCTCCCTTTTTTGGGCCCTAGATTTCATCTCGTATTTATCGAGTATTGAAAAACATATTTAAAGCCTTTTTTGTCCTCCCTTCTCTCCCTAAAGGCTTAAGGTCCTCGTTTCTGTAAAACCTTAAGCCTTTAGGGAGAGAGGGGAAGACAAAAAAAATAAAAAATAATTTAAAACATTTTATGGCAAATGAAAAAACTGAACGTGGTGTTACTGTGTGCGGGTTTTTATGATAATTGAACTGACTCCCTTGATGAGGAGTACCAGGTACGGTTAAAATTCCTGAAGTCTTCATACTTACCTAATAGCAATAATTTAGAAACATTTATCGACAAAACACAACAAAGACAGATATATAAATATTGAGGGGACTGTAGCATGGTGAAGACGAAGAGTTAGATAGGTTAAAAATTGCCACCCCATGAATCACCACCATGATTTCCCGTTTTTGGGAATATGAGCTTCTATTCGGTTGCGTAACTATAGTATGCGATAATCAACTAACCTAGGATAGAGCGGGGATAGTCTTGAACTCGTGAATAAGTTTATAAAAGAACTTATTTTTGGTTTGGAATTAACCTTCTATTTCGATCAATTATAGTAAAAACAAGGCTGACTAAGGCCATCCATCTTTCTTTCCGTTTTTTTCCTCAGATCTTCCCTCCCAAAAAAACGATTAGAAAAAGGGGTTTTTTTTCGTTTTTTAAACCCTAATTTAATCGCCCTATTGACGGAGTATCTTACGCGAAAAATGGCTCTAAATGAATTCATTTAGAGCCATTTTTCGCGTAAGATACTCCGTCAATAGGGCGATTAAATTAGGGTTTAAAAAACGAAAAAAAACCCCGGTTCGGGGAAAAAAGCCATTAGAAAAAGGGAAAAAAAGCAATCAATTTTTTTACGGAAAATTACCCCCCCTCCTCCCCCCACCGCGAGGGGGGGGGGGGGTGGGAAAAAAAGCAATTGCTTTTGCCCTTTCTCAAATGATCCCATGATATTTCAATCTCATGGGATCGCCGGCAAAAGCAGAAAAAGGGAAAAAAAGCAATTGCTTTTGCCCTTTATCGAATGACGATTCTCAAATTTTAATTTGAGAATCGTCGCCGGCAAAAGCAATTGCTTTTTTTCCCGACGCACTCTTCATTAAAATAAAGCAGTGAATTTGCCGGCGATCCCATAAAAATTTTAATTTTTATAGGATCATTCAATAGCCGGCAAATTCAATGCTTTATTTTAATGAAGAGTGCTGCTTTTGCCTATTATCGAATGACGATTCAGATATTTTAATATCTGAACCCATAGACGCGGCCAAAGCAATTGCTTTTTTTCCCTTTTTCGTCGAAAATTACCCCCCCCCTACCCCCCCCCGCGAGGGGGGGGGGGGTGGAAAAAAAGCAATTGCTTTTGCCGGCGATCCCATGATATCTTTAATATCATGGGATCATTCGAGAAAGGGCAACGGTTCCCTCCGCCAGAAAAAGGGAAAAAAAGCAATTGCTTTTGCCGGCGATTCCATGCGGGGGCCCGCAATTGAAAATTGCGGGCCCCCGCATGGGATCATTCGATAAAAGGCAAAAGCAATTGCTTTTTTTCCCTTTTTCTAATTGCTTTTTTTTCCTTTTTCTAATTGCTTTTTTTCCCTTTTTCTAATGGCTTTTTTTCCCTTTTTCTAATTGCTTTTTTTCCCTTTTTCTAATGGCTTTTTTTCCCTTTTTCTAATTGCTTTTTTTCCCTTTTTCTAATGGCTTTTTTTCCCTTTTTCTAATTGTTTTTTGGGGGGGAAAATCTGGATCCTTTTCTCCAAAAGAAACGCTTGAGAAAAAGGGAAAAAAGCAATTGCTTTTTCCCTTTTTCTCAAGCGTTTCTTTTGGAGAAAAGGATCGACGGGAAAAACAAATGGATTTATCCATTTCTTTTTTCCTTGAGGGAGAAATACTTACACAGAATTAAACAAAAAACTTAGTTAAAGAGGCTAAGCCCATAAGAGGCTCCACTTTGGTCAGAAGAGTCCCTTAATAAAAAAATTTTTTTTTAGTGGGGGGACAGCATGGATCGTTACAAAAAATTTTTTTATAGTGCTGCAGAAAGGGTTAGATTGTTAGCTTTGATAGCAATTAATAAGAAAAGGTTTTTGGTGATTTTAGATTTTAAATTATAAAAAATTTCTTCTTTATTATGAATTTTTATCTTTTTTTTTCCATTTTTCCCCTTTTTTATATGTCCATTTTTGCTTTTTTTAATGACTAATTCCCCACTTTCTAAATTACCCATTTTTTAATAGTCTCTTAGTTTATAAACCTGTTTTTTTTTCCTTTTTGGAAAAAAAATTTGGGGGGGAAGACAAAGGATAACAAAAAGACAAAAACAAATTTTAGAATAAAAGGGTCTTAGGTTTCATTATAAATTAAATCTAATTTTCACAATAATTGTGTCGTGAAGTGGGGCGAACCGTATAAAGGGTAACTTTCACGTACGGTTCTGGAACGAGTGGTTTCTATATATATATATAAAGAAAATAGGCTACTTAGTTTCATAGATTTAAATAGAACGAGTTTATACTGGGGTTTATTAACAATTTTTGTATTAGCAGTCCTTTTTTCTAGTTACATCTTTAATTAATTTTTTAATTTTTTAATTTAAAATAAAAACAAATTGTCTTGAAAACGAGTACACAATCGTATCCGCTAGATTTTCCCCCCCAAAAAATCAATTAGAAAAAGGGAAAAAAGCGATTAGAAAAAGGGAAAAAAAAGCAATTGCTTTTGCCTTTTATCGAATGATCCCATGCGGGCCCCCGCATGGGATCATTCGATAAAAGGCAAAAGCAATTGCTTTTTTTTCCCTTTTTCTAATCGCTTTTTTCCCTTTTTCTAATTGATTTTTTGGGGGGGAAAATCTAGCGGATACGATTGTGTCAGTTGAGATTCGCAATTTCAGATTTTTTTATTATTAGAAATTTTCTTTAAGCCCCTTATTTACGAGGTATTTTACAAGAAAAAAATAAAAAATTTACCAAAAGTCTTGAAAATTTTGGTGAGAAAAAATCTGACAAAATAAATCTATACCAAAATTTAAAGTTATTGATTTTTCCTATTTCACTCAGAAAAAATAAAAGATACTTTTATTTTTTTCTGAGTGAAATAGGAAAAATCAAATGAAATTAAAAGTAGGGGATTCTATTTTTATATCCCACGGTGAGACAAAATCTCTAGGGAAAAAGAATTCATGCAAGCATGGATTCTTTTTTCCTAGAGAAAAAGAATTCATGCAAGCATGAATTCTTTTTCCCGTAGGGAAAAAGAATCACTGTTTACAGTGATTCTTTTTTCCGACGCTTCCTCCCTGAAAAAAAGGAATTGAGAAAAAGGGAAAAAAAGCAATCAGAAAAAGGGAAAAAAAGCAATTGCTTTTGCCCTTTCTCGAATGATCCCATGATATTTCCATATCATGGGATCGCCGGCAAAAGCAATTGCTTTTTTTTCCACCCCCCCCCTCCCCCCCCCTCGCGGTGGGGGTAGGGGGGGTAATTTTCGACGAAAAAGGAAAAAAAAGCAATTGCTTTTGCCGGCGACGGGTCAGAAATTTGAAATTGTGAACCGTCATTCGATAAAGGGCAAAAGCAATTGCTTTTTTTCCCTTTTTCTGCTTTTGCCCTTTATCGAATGATCCCATGCGGGGGCTCGCAATTGAAAATTGCGGGCCCCGACAAAAAAAAAGGGTTTTTTATTAGGAATGGCCATGATTCAATGCATCTCATAAACTCGATGCATTGAATATGTATTAAATGGCCATTCCTAATAAAAAACCCTTTTTTTTTTTCTATTTCAATATCATGGGATCGCCGGCAAAAGCAATTAGAAAAAGGAAAAAAAAGCAATTGCTTTTGCCCTTTCTCGAATGATCCCATGAGATTTCAATATCATGGGATCGCCGGCAAAAGCAATTGCTTTTTTTTCCTTTTTCGTCGAAAATTACCCCCCCCCTACCCCCCACCGCGAGGGGAGAGGGGTGGAAAAAAGCAATTGCTTTGGCCGCGTCTATGGGTTCCCAAATTTAAATTTGGGAACCGTCATTCGAGAAAGGGCAAAAGCAATTGCTTTTTTTCCCTTTTTCTGATTTTGCCGGCGACCTCATAAAATCTACAATTTCATGAGATCATTCGATAGCCGGCAAAATCAATTCCTTTTTTTCAGGGAGGAAGCTAGAGAAAAAGAATGCCTGATTTATCAGGCATTCTTTTTCTCGACGGGAAAAAAAATGGACATGTCCATTTTTTTTCCCTCGCTTTTTTCATTAGAAAAAAAGAATCCATGCAAGCATGGATTCTTTTTCCCGTCGCTTTTTTCATTAAAAAAAAGCAATCAATTTGGCCTGTGACTCCATATGGGGGCCCGCAATAAAAAATTGCGGGCCCCGACAAAAAAAAGGGTCCGGAATGGCCATAAAGCATCCATTCTTCTATATCGAATGGATGCAAATGTATAAAATGGCCATTCCGGACCCTTTTTTTAATTTTCAATTTTATGGAATCATTCGATTCCTTCGGACCCATGAGGGAGCTGGCCAAATGGATTGCTTTTTTTTAATGAAAAAAGCTAGCTTTTCTGATAATCCCTTTATTTTTCAACGAAAAAAATAATTCTCGCCGATTTTTTTAATAAAAAAAGTTTCAAGGATTTGCCTTTCTTCTTTAATAATTTATTTTTTGTTTCTATTATGGAGCAAAAAAAAAAAAAAAAAAAATATATTATGACAAATACTGGTACAACAGGACGTATTCCATTATGGTTAGTAGGAACAGTTATAGGAACCGCAGCTATTACTGTAGTAGGAATTTTTTTCTATGGATCTTACCATGGACTTGGAAGTAGTTTATAAATTTTTTTTCAGAAGAAAAAAATGATAATGAAGATTAATAGAATTACTATGAAAAGGAAGGACTCGATAATTTAGAAAGTTCTCATAAAAATCTGGGGAAAATCGACGATTTTTTCACCGGAGAGTAATTCGAGGTAAGAATCTTCGATTCACTACCTTTTTTGTCTTTTCTCGTTACGACGAAGGAGTAACGGGAAAAGCAATCCAAAACAAAAAAAAATCTAGCTTTTTTCATTAAAAAAAAGCAATTCATTTGGCCGGCTATCGAATGATTCCATAAAATTAAAAATTTTATGGAGTCGCCGGCCAAATGAATTGCTTTTTTTTAGATTTTCCCCCCCTCCCCCCCCCTCCATGGAGGGGGAAGGGGGGGATAAAAAAAGCAATTACTTTTGCCGGCGACGGTTCCCTAATTGAAATTAGGGAACCGTCATTCGATATACGGCAAAAGTAATTGCTTTTTTTGGGGGGGGGGAAAATCTAATGAAAAAAGCGACGGGAAAAAGAATTCATGCAAGCATGAATTCTTTTTCCCGGCAAAAAACAGAAAAACCATCGTAATAGTGGGTAAAAATCAAGTTACACCCCCCCTCCTTCCCCCTATCTCTGAGGGCTGGGAGGGGGAGGTGAAAGAAATCGCATTTGAAAATGGACTAAGAAAAAGGGAAAAAAAGTAATTGCTTTTGCCGGCGATCCCATGATGGGATCATTCGATAAAAGGCAAAAGCAATTGCTTTTTTTACACCTCCCCCCCCTCCCCCCCCTCGCGGTGGGGAGGGGGGGGGTAATTTTCTAATTGCTTTTTTCCACCCCCCCTCCCCCTCTCGGTGGGGGGTAGGGGGGTAATTTTCTAAATGCCCATTATTACTATGATTTTTATTTTTTTTTTTAGCTTTTTTTCATTAAAAAAAGCAATCAATTTTTTTCCACCCCCTCCCCCCTCGCGGTGGGGGGGGGGGGGTGGAAAAAAAAGCAATTGCTTTTGCCGGCGATCCCATGCGGGGGCCCGCAATTGAAAATTGCGGGCCCCGACAAAAAAAAAAGGGTTTTTTTATTAGGAATGGCCATGATTCAATGCGTCTCATAAACTCGATGCATTGAATATGTATTAAATGGCCATTCCTAATAAAAAACCCTTTTTTTTTTTCTATTTCAATATCATGGGATCATTCGAGAAAGGGCAAAAGCAGAAAAAGGGAAAAAAAGCAATTGCTTTTGCCTATTATCGAATGACGGTTCAGATATTAAAATATCTGAACCGTCGCCGGCAAAAGCAATTGCTTTTTTTCCCTTTTTCGACGAAAAAGGGAAAAAAAGCAATTGCTTTTGCCGGCGACGATTCTCAAATTAAAATTTGAGAATCGTCATTCGATAAAAGGCAAAAGCAATTGCTTTTTTTCCCTTTTTCTAATTGCTTTTTTTTCCTTTTTCTAATTACTTTTTTTCCCTTTTTCTGCTTTTGGCCTTTTTCTAATCGTTTTTTCCCTTTTTTATTAAAAAAATTGATCGTTTTTTTTTCCCTTTATCTAAATATATTTAGTATTTTACATAAAATTTTAAAGTGCTATTATAACTAGGACTTATAAATATACTTATTTTAATAAGTATTTTCAAAACTTTTAATCACTAAAATACTTATTTTAATAAGAAATTAACTTTTTCAACAGTATCTAAATCAATAAACGAATTATTATTATCAACTAGATTATTTGATAAAGTTTTAAACATATCTAAAGTTGTAATAACCTAAAGGACACAAAAAAAAATTAAAAAACATAATAAAAAACACAATTAAAAAATAAATAAATTTGACAAAATAAAAAAAAATTATAATATTATTTATAAACAAGATTTATAAATTAATTAATTAATTTAAGGACCCTTAGTCTCAAATGGTAGAGTGATAGTCTTACAAACTAAAGGTTAATGGTTCAAGTCCATTAGGGTTCAAGTCTATTAGGGTTCATTTTATAATTTTTATCTTTTTGTTCTATTTATAGTATAATAGAAAATTATTATTTTTGTGAATCTCTTCTATTTTTATAAGAGATGACCGAAGGAAATTTTCAATTTCCTTTGCTCGTTTAAATTAAAAGAGACTATGAAAACAAGGTTCTTATAGAAAACGGGAAATTGGAAAATAAAAATCAAAAAAAAGGAAAAAAAAGAAAAACCATACTAATAATGGGCATTTAGTAGATTTTCAAATTCGATTACTTTCACCTCCCCCTCCCTTCCCCTTATCTCTGGGGGAAGGGAGGGGGAGGTGAAAGTAATCGAATTTGAAAATCTACTAAATGCCCATTATTAGTATGGTTTTCCTTTTTTTGACGGGAAAAAGAATCCATGCTTGCATGGATTCTTTTTCCCTAGGGAAAAAGAATCCATGCAAGCATGGATTCTTTTTCCCGTCGCTTTTTTCATTAAAAAAAGCTAGATCCTTTCATTCAAAAGTCTTCCTCCGAACCGGGTTATTTTCTCGTTTTTGGAACCCTCTTTTAATCGCCCTATTGACGGGGTCTATTACGTGAAATAGACCCCGTCAATAGGGCGATTAAAAGAGGGTTCCAAAAACGAGAAAATAACCCGGTTCGGAGGAAGACAAAGAGAAATGATTGAGAAAAAGGAAAAAAAAGCAATTGCTTTTGCCTATTATCGAATGACGGTTCAGATATTTTAATATCTGAACCATCGCCGGCAAAAGCAGAAAAAGGAAAAAAAAGCAATCAGAAAAAGGAAAAAAAAGCAATTGCTTTGGCCGCGTCTATGGGTTCAGATATTAAAATATCTGAACCGTCATTCGATAATAGGCAAAAGCAGAAAAAGGGAAAAAAAGCGATTGCTTTTGCCTTTTATCGAATGATCCCATGATATTGAAGATATCATGGGATCGCCGGCAAAAGCAATTGCTTTTTTTCCCTTTTTCGTCGAAAAAGGGAAAAAAAGCAATTGCTTTTGCCGGCGACGGTTCAGATATTTTAATATCTGAACCGTCATTCGATAATAGGCAAAAGCAATTGCTTTTTTTCCCTTTTTCTGATTGCTTTTTTTCCCTTTTTCCGTAAAAAAAAAAATTGATTGCTTTTTTTTCCTTTTTCTAATTGCTTTTTTTCCCTTTTTCTAATTGCTTTTTTTTCCTTTTTCTAATCGCTTTGGCCGCGTCTATGTGTTCTCATGCTTTCCCCTCGGTATTGTAAATACCGAGGGGAAAGCGAGAAAGATTGAAATTTGGGAACCGTCATTCAATAATAGGCAAAAGCAATCCAAAACAAAAAAATCAATCTAGGGAAAAAGAATCCATGCTAGCATGAATTCTTTTTCCCTAGATTGATTTTTTTGGGGGGGAAAAATCTACTCTCGAACTGGGTTTTTTTCCGTAATTTCCCGCTTTTTATAAAAAAACTTTTATAAAAAGCGGGAAATTACGGAAAAAACCCAGTTCGAGAGTAGAGTCACGGGTTCGAAGAAAAAAGGAAAAAAAGGATAATTAAAAGCAAAAAAAAATAAAAAGTGAATTATTATGACAAATTTTATAAAATCCTTTATTTTCAATAATAAAGGAATTATTAGTATAGTAGAAAAGAATCAATATATATTACATGTAGATTCAAAATTAAAAAAACCAGAAATAAAAAAATTTTGTCAAGAAATTTTAAATACGCCAGTTGTTTATGTAAATACTTTAAATTTACCACCAAAAAAGCGTCATTTAAAAATGAAACGTGCTTTTGTTAAATTTATAGGTACAAAAGACACAACGAATCCTCTAAAAAATTTTATGAAAATTAATTCTATTTCTATTTCATCTTCTATAATAAGACAAGAGGAGATAAAAATTAATAATAAAAAAAAAAAACAACAAGAAAATTTTGAATTTAAAACCCTTCCTTTCGATTTAGAAACGAGGACCTAGATAAAAATAACTATCGCTCGGGAAGGGATATAATATATGGATTCTTCTAGAAAAAAAAAATGATAAAAGGATATGTGGAAAAAAATCCTTTTTCCACATATCCTTTTATCATTTTTTTTCCCGTTGCTTTTTTCATAAAAAAAGCAATCAATTTTATGAAAAAGACTAAAAAAAAAAAAACCATAGTAATGGGCATTTAGTACATTTTCAAATTCTCATGAAATCAAATTTGAAAATGTACTAAATGCCCACTATTACTATGGTTTTTCTTTTTTTTTGACGGGAAAAAGAATCCATGCAAGCAGGGATTCTTTTTCTCTAGGGAAAAAGAATTCATGCAAGCATGAATTCTTTTTTCATTTAAAAAAAGCAATCAATTTGGCCGGCGACTCCATCAAATTTTTAATTAAAAATTTGATGGAATCATTCGATTCCTTCGGACCCGTGAGGGAGCTGGCCAAATTGGTTGCTTTTTTTTAATGAAAAAAGCTAGATTTTTCCCCGCCAAAATTCTCCCCCGGGGAAACAAAGAAAGTATCATAAAAAGGGAAAAAAACCTATTCACTTTATCCTTTTTTCTTTCTCTAAAAAAAAAAAAAAAAATAATTATGGGAATAAGATTTTATAAAGCAGTAACTCCAGGAAGTAGATTTTGAAGTGTATCTGATTTTGAATTAATAACAACACAATCACCTGATAATAATTTAACCTACGGGTATCATCGAAAAAAAGGCCGTAATAATTTAGGACGTATTACTAGTCGTCATAGAGGAGGTGGTCATAAAAAAAAATACCGTTTTATTGATAGTAAACGGAATAAAATAGATATTTTTGGTAAAGTAAAAACAATTGAATATGATCCGAATAGAAATGCTTTAATAGCACTTATATATTACACGGATGGTGAAAAACGTTATATTTTATATCCTAAAGGATTAAAAGTTGGAGATTCGATTATTTCAAGTAGCCAAGTTCCTATTGTTCCAGGAAATGCAATGCCTTTACGTAATATTTCACTTGGGACATATATTCATAACATTGAATCACAACCTGGTTCTGGAGGAAAAATAGCACGTGCAGCTGGAACTTCCGCACAAATTATTGCAAAACAAGGATATTTCGTTATCTTACGTTTACCATCTGGAGAAATTTGAATGGTTTTACGAAATTGTTGGGCAACCATAGGAGAAGTTGGAAATGCTGAAATAAATAATGTTTGAATTGGAAAAGCTGGTTGAATGCGTTGGCTTGGCTTTTGACCTCACAATAGAGGTTCTTCTATGAACCCGTGTGACCACAAGCACGGGGGAGGAGAAGGTCGCACAGGAATAGGAAGACCTGGACCAGTAACTCCTTGGGGAAAACCAACGTTAGGAAAAAAAACACGTAAAAAAAAAAAATATAGTAATGAATTTATTTTAAGACGCAGAACAACAAAATCTAAATAGAAACTCAATTTTTCTTTTTTTTGACGGGAAAAAAATCTATGCAAGCATAGATTCTTTTTCCCGACGCTTCCTCCCTGAAAAAAAGGAATTGAGAAAAAGGGATTTTTTTTCGGAATGGCCATAAATCAATACGTCTAATAAATTAGACGTATTGAAAATGTACAATGGCCATTCCGAAAAAAAATCCCTTTTTCTCAATTCCTTTTTTTCAGGAAGGAAGCTCGCTTTTTTCATTAGGGAAAAAGAATCCATGCAAGCATAAATTCTTTTTCCCGTCGATTTTTTCCCCCTCCCCCCGGGGGGGAGGGGGAAAATCTAAAAAAAAGCAATCAATTTGGCCGGCAACTCCATATGGGGGCCCGCAATAAAAAATTGCGGGCCCCGACAAAAAAAAAGGGTCCGGAATGGCCATTTTATACATTTGCATCCATTCGATATAGAAGAATGGATGCAAATGTATAAAATGGAGACCCTTTTTTGTCGGGGCCCGCAATAAAAAATTGCGGGCCCCGACAAAAAAAAAGGGTCCGGAATGGCCATTTTATACATTTGCATCCATTCGATATAGAAGAATGGATGCAAATGTATAAAATGGCTATTCCGGACCCTTTTTTTTTTAATTTTCAATTTTATGGAATCATTCGATTCCTTCGGACCCGTGAGGGAACTGGCCAAATGGATTGCTTTTTTTTAATGAAAAAAGCTAAAAAAAAAAAGCAGAAAAAGGAAAAAAAAGCAATTGCTTTTGCCCTTTCTCGAATGATCCCATGATATCCCAATATCATGGGATCGCCGGCAAAAGCAATTGCTTTTTTTTCCTTTTTCTAATCAATTTGGCCGGCGACTTCATGCGGGCCCCGACAAAAAAAAAGTATTTTTTTATCCGGAATAGCCATTATTCAGTGCGTTTTCCCTGAACCGGGTTTTTTACTCGTTTTTTAACCCCTCCTTTAATTGCCCTATTGACGGGGTATCTTACGCGAAAAATGGCTCTAAATGAATTAGAGCCATTTTTCGCGTAAGATACCCCGTCAATAGGGCAATTAAAGGAGGGGTTAAAAAACGAGTAAAAAACGAGCACCGATCGAATAAATCCAATCGGTGCGTCGGAAAGGCATTCGATTTATCGAATGCCTTTTGCCCAAACCGGGTTATTTATTCTGAATAAATAACCCTTTTTTCAATTTTTAATTTTATGGAATCATTCGATAGCCGGCCACCAAATTGATTAGAAAAAGGAAAAAATTGAAATAGATTTTTTTCCTCTTTTTTTTCACTCTATTTATTAGCCCTTGGGGTCTTTTTAAATAAAAGACCCCAAGGGCTAATAAATAGAGTGGAAAAAAAAAGAGGAAAAAATTTGGCAGGGAGGGAGGTAGAATTTGATTTATGCCTACCCTCTATTTCCCAGATTTTTTTCCCTTTTTCTGATCACTTTTGGTGGGAAAAAATCTGGGAAATAGGGGGTAAATTCAAATTATCCTTTTTTTTGGCGCAACGATTAAATAAACTTTTTCTCCCAAATTTTCAAACCACAAAAAAATTTTAATTGAATCAAAAATCCTAATTTAATAAAACTTATCTGGTAAAGTACAAGTAACAATTAAAAAATATAAATATTTAATATGACAATTTCTAGACTTCCTTTTATTGAACCTAAATTATTGACACAAATCGAAAAATTAAACAGTCAAGGAAAAAAAAAAGTAATAAAAACATGGTCTCGTTCTTCAACAATTGTTCCAATTATGATTGGACATACAATTGCTATTTATAATGGAAAAGAACATTTACCCGTGTTGATAACAGAACAAATGGTGGGATGTAAATTAGGGGAATTTGCATTAACTCGAACTTTTAGATCGCATATCAAGAAAAATAAAAAACTTCGAGGTTAATTTTTTTATGGACGGTTTTTTCTTTTAATTAATTTGTGTATGTATTTAAAAAATCATGAAAAATTTTATCTCCTCTCATCCCCTATATCAAAGGGAATAATGAGATGAAAAAGATCCCACGTACTCACCTCTCCCTTCATAGGCTTTTTTTATGTAAAAAGCCTATGAAGGGAAAAGGGATAAGAAAAAAAAGAAAGAAAAAGTATAAATTGCCCCATCAAATTTTATCTCGGATCCCTATAAATCTTAATAAAGAGAGTTGCTTTAATTTTAAAGGGTCTAGTAAAAATTTTATATTTATGAAAAATTTCGTTTTTTTAGTTATATTTAGAAATTAATTTTGAATAACCTATTTCGATTTGTTAGGAATAATCTAAATAAAATTATGAAGGGGCGACAAAACAAGAATATTTATATATTTTTTGTAAAGCTAAAATATTTTATTCTAACAGATACTGGCCTTTAATTACTGAAATACTCGTCTTCTTCCCCCGATTTTTCCTATCAAAAAAGAGAAAAAATATCCCCTCCCCCCCAGATTTTTTTCCACCAAAAGTGATCAGAAAAAGGGAAAAAAAGCAGCACTCTTCATTAAAATAAAGCATTGAATTTGCCGGCTATTGAATGATCTTATAAAAATTAAAATTTTTATAGGATCGCCGGCAAATTCACTGCTTTATTTTAATGAAGAGTGCGTCGGGAAAAAAAGCAATTAGAAAAAGGAAAAAAAAGCAATTGCTTTTGCCCTTTCTCGAATGATCCCATGATTTTTCAATATCATGGGATCGCCGGCAAAAGCAATTACTTTTTTTCCCTTTTTCTGCTTTTTTTCCCTTTTTCTGATCACTTTTGGTGGAAAAAAATCTGGGAAAAAAATGGATAAATCCATTTCTTTTTTCCGTAGATTTTCCCCCCAAACAAATCAATTGCTTTTGCCGGCGATCCCATGAGATTGAAATATCATGGGATCATTCGAGAAACGGCAAAAGCAATTGATTTGTTTTGGGGGAAAATCTAGAGAAAAAGAATCACTGTAAACAGTGATTCTTTTTCCCGACGCTTCCTCCCTGAAAAAAAGGAAAAAAAAGCAATTGCTTTTGCCCTTTATCGAATGACGGTTCCCAAATTTCAATTTGTGAACCCATAGACGCGGCCAAAGCAATTGCTTTTTTCCACCCCCTCCCCCCTCGCGGTGGGGGGGAGGGGGGGGTAAATTTCGTCGAAAAAGGAAAAAAAAGCAATTGCTTTGGCCGCGTCTATGGGTTCACAAATTGAAATTTGGGAACCGTCATTTGATAAAGGGCAAAAGCAATTGCTTTTTTTTCCTTTTTCTAATTGCTTTTTTTGGGGGGGAAAATCTGAGGGAAAAAGAAATCCATTTCTTTTTCCCTTCGGGGGGAGAGAAGTAAACTTTGATTTATGGCTATTCTTTTTTCATCCTTTTTTTTCTAGTCCTTTTTTCTCCCGTCGAAAAAGGAAAAAACACTAGAAACAAAACCTAAAAAGAAAATAATCGTTTTTTGAGCCTTCCTATAATCATCCTATTAACGGGGTTTATTATTACAAAAATCAATTGGACTTATTCATAAGCCCAATTGATTTTTGTAATAATAAACCCCGTTAATAGGATGATTATAGGAAGGCTCAAAAAACGATTATTTTCTTTTTTTTTAGGGAGCCCTGAATAAAGGGTCCAAGGAAAAAGAAATAGATAAAGGGAAAAAAGAATTAGAAAAAGGAAAAAAAAGCAATTGCTTTTGCCCTTTCTCGAATGATCCCATGGGGGCCCGCGATTGAAAATCGCGGGCCCCCCCATGGGATCATTCGAGAAAGGGCAAAAGCAATTGCTTTTTTTTTCTTTTTCTAATTCTTTTTTTCCCTTTATCTAGCACTCTTCATTAAAATAAAGCATTTAATTTGCCGGCTATTGAATGATCCTATAAAAATTAAAATTTTTATAGGATCATTCAATAGCCGGCAAATTAAATGCTTTATTTTAATGAAGAGTGCTCTTTCTCTAGCATTTTATATCGAGAAAAATAAAAAAATAAGAATTTTTTATGACTCATTTTCTAAGATTTGCATCAACTGCTCCAGTTGTTGCAACAATTTGGTTTGTTATTACAGCAGGTTTATTAATTGAATTTAATCGTTTTTATCCTGATTTATTAACTTTCAATCAATTAATTTAACAGTATAAGGTAAAACCTTAAATTAATTTATATTTGTTAAGGCTTAGTTTCATTTAGAAAAAAACTTTCAAACTCATGATTCTTTTTCTTTTTTTACCGTACTTTTTATAAGTCTCTTTTTCCCTCCCCCAATAAAGGCTTTATTTTCAGGGCCTTTATTGGGGGAGGGAAAAAGAGACTTATAAAAAGAGAAAAAAGTAAAAAAGTCTACGGAAGGATAGGGGTAATTCAAATTCTCCTCTTTTCTTTTTCTATATCTTCTTCAAATTTTTTCCTCCATTTTCCCCCCGAACTAGGGAAAAAGAAATGGATAAATCCATTTCTTTTTCCCTAGTTCGGGGGGAAAATGGAGGAAAAAATCTGGCGAAAAATCTAATGATAAAAATAGCCGTCGATAAAAAAAAAAAATTTATTTTTTAAAATGGCAAAACAAAGTATGGTTGAACGTGAAAAAAAACGTTTATATTTAGTAACAAAATACAGTGCATGAAGAAGAAATTTAAAACAAAAAATTAAAATTTCTGAAAGTTATGAGACAAAATATTTATTATTTTGTAAACTTATGAAATTACCAAAAAATAGTTCATATGTAAGATTACATAATCGATGTCAATTAACAGGTAGACCTAGAGGCTATTATAGAGACTTTGGTTTATCGAGAACGAAATTAAGAGAATTATTTCATGAAGGTCTTTTACCCGGTGTTACAAAAGCAAGTTGGTAATAAAAAAAAAGCTTTTTTTTTAGTAAATTAAATTAGGAAAAAATAATTCTTAGGAAAAAAGAATCACCAAAAGGAGCTAAAAAAAAAAGAATCCATACAAGCATGAATTCTTTTTCCCTAGGGAAAAAGAATTCATGCAAGCATGAATTCTTTTTTCCTAGGGAAAAAGGAGATAACAAGTTATTTTCTTTAGGGCTCCCCCGTTCTCCATTTTAAAATGAAGAATGCTCGATTTTTCCATCGAAAAAATTACTTAGAAAAAGGGAAAAAAAGCAGCACTCTTCATTAAAATAAAGCATTGAGAAAAAGGGAAAAAAAGCAATTGCTTTTGCCCTTTATCGAATGATCCCATGATATTTCAATATCATGGGATCGCCGGCAAAAGCAATTGCTTTTTTTTCCACCCCCACCCCCCCCCCCCTCGCGGTGGGGGGTAGGGGGGGGGTAATTTTCGACGAAAAAGGAAAAAAAAGCAATTGCTTTTGCCGGCGATCCATGGGGGCCCGCGATTTTCAATCGCGGGCCCCGACAAAAAAAAAAAGGATAAATCCTTTTTTTTTTTTCTATTGAAATATAATGGGATCATTCGATAATAGGCAAAAGCAATTGCTTTTTTTTCCTTTTTCTAATTGCTTTTTTTTCCTTTTTCTAATTGCTTTTTTTACCTTTTTCTGATTGCTTTTTTTCCCTTTTTCTAAGTTTTTTCTCGATTTGTGACTCTAATTTTTTTTAGAGATTATTTTTCCCATCAATTCTTCTATGCAAAAAAAAGGGGTTTCGTTTAACGATAATCTCATCGTATTTTTAAGGCTTTTTTAAATTATTTAAAAAATAAGTCAATTCAAGCAAAAAGGAGAGATAGACCAAAAAAACCTTTTTTAATAAAAATATTAATATTATGTTATCTTTAATTACAAATTTTGAAAAAAATTATAACTTATTAAATGATTTAAGTTCCAAGTTAGTTCTTGGAGAAATAAAAATTGGTGAACATTTTTATTGGAATTTATTTAATACAAATAATATCTTGTTGCTATTACATGGACAAGTTCTAATTACAGCAACTTTAGTTTTATTTATTATTATTACATTTAGTTTTGTTGCTAATAGTCAATTAAAACCTACTCCAGACGGCTTGCAGAACAGTTCCGAATATTTAACTGAATTTATTCGTGACTTGACAAAAACTCAGATTGGAACAGAATCTAATTACTTAAATTGGGTTCCTTTTACTGGTACTTTGTTTTTATTTATTTGGATCTCTAACTGGACTAGTCTTGTTCCTTTTCGTCTTATTTCTTTACCAGAAGGAGAATTAGCACCTCCAACTGTAGATATTAATGTAACTACGGCTCTCGCATTATTAACTTCGATAGCTTATTTTTATGCTGGAATTAGTAAAAAAGGAATTTTAAATGTCTTAAAAGCTAGACTGAACCCTCTGACATTCCTAGAAGATTTTACTAAGCCTCTGTCTTTGTCTTTCCGACTTTTTGGTAATATTTTAGCAGATGATTTGGCTGTAGGTGTTTTAGTTTTACTTGTTCCATTATTTATTCCAGTTCCTCTTATGTTATTAGGTTTATTTACAAGTAGTATTCAAGCTTTAGTTTTCTCCACATTAGCCGCGGCCTATATTGGGGAAAGTCTGGAAGATCATCATTAATATTTTTTTTCCCGTCGCTTTTTTCCCTTTTTCATTAAAAAAATGAATGGCTTTTTTTCCCCGAACCGGGATTTTTTTTTGTTTTTGAAACCCTCCTTTAATCGCCCTATTGACGGGGTATCTTGCGAAAAAATGGCTCTAAATGAATTCATTTAGAGCCATTTTTTCGCAAGATACCCCGTCAATAGGGCGATTAAAGGAGGGTTTCAAAAACAAAAAAAAATCCCTTTTTCTAATTGATTTTTTATCCCCTCCTCCCCCCCTCTCCATGGAGGGAGGAGGGGGAAAATCTAAAAAGATAAAAAAAAGTATCGGAAAAAATAATTTTTACGACGTAGAACCACAAAATCAAAATAGAAACAATTATAACTAAGCTCTTTTTAGTCTCTTTTTTACTTTTTAGAATATTTATTATAAATATCTTAAAAGGTCCTATTATAAAGGGTAAAAAAGAGAAAAAAATCTTTTCTTTTTTATAAAAAAAGAAAAGAGTACCTACCTCCTATAAGTTCGAACCTCATGAAGGTATTTATTAAAAAAAGGAAAATGGCGCGGGAAAAAAATTGACATGTTAATTTTTTTACGTCCAGAAATAGAATGTCTGATATATCAGGCATTCTTTTTATCTAGCTTTTTCCCTTTTATTGGACCCGAAATTTTATAATCACTAGATTATTTTCTCTCCCTACTCCCCTCCTCCTAAGGAAAAAGAATCCATGCTTGCATGGATTCTTTTTTCCGTCGATCTTTCCATCGAAAAGAGTTGATCCATTTTGCGGCGACACCCGGTTATTTATAATAGATTTTTCCCCCCAAAAAAAAGCAGAAAAAGGGAAAAAAAGTAATCAGAAAAAGGGAAAAAAAGCAATTAGAAAAAGGGAAAAAAAGCAATTGCTTTTGCCTTTTATCGAATGACGATTCTCAAATTTTAATTTGAGAATCGTCGCCGGCAAAAGCAATTGCTTTTTTCCCTTTTTCGTCGAAAAAGGAAAAAAGCAATTGCTTTTGCCGGCGACGGTTCAGATATTTTAATATCTGAACCGTCATTCGATAATAGGCAAAAGCAATTGCTTTTTTTCCCTTTTTCTGCTTTTGCCCTTTCTCGAATGATCCCATGAGATTTCACTCTCATGGGATCGCCGGCAAAAGCAATTGCTTTTTTTCCCTTTTTCTGCTTTTGCCGGCGACGGTTCAGATATTAAAATATCTGAACCGTCATTCGATAATAGGCAAAAGCAATTGCTTTTTTTCCCTTTTTCTGATTGCTTTTTTTCCCTTTTTCTAACACTCTTCATTAAAATAAAGTATTGAATTTGCCGGCTATTGAATGATCCTATAAAAATTAGAAAAAAAAAGGGAAAAGGCATTCGATAAATCGAATGCCTTTCCGACGCACCGATCGAATTTATTCGATCGGTGCTCGTTTTTTTTTCGTTTTTTAACCCCTCCTTTAATTGCCCTATTGACGGGGTATTTTTCGCGTAAGATACCCCGTCAATAGGGCAATTAAAGGAGGGGTTAAAAAACGAGTAAAAAACCCGGTTCGGGGTCAGAATGGCCATTTTATACATTTGTATCCATTCGATGAAGGAGAATGGATGCTTTATGGCCATTCTGACCCTTTTTTTTGTCGGGGCTCGCGATCAGTTTTTTTTAATAAAAAAAACGACGAAAAAAAAAAATGAAGGGAACGATGGCCATAAATCAAATTCTCCGTCGTCGAATTTGAAAATGTATTTAAATGGCCATCGTTCCCTTCATCTTTTTTTTTTTCTTAAATCGCGAGCCCCCATATGGGATCGCCGGCAAATTCAGAAAATTACCCCCCCCTACCCCCCACCGCGAGGGGGGGGGGGGTGGAAAAAAAGCAATTAGAAAAAGGAAAAAAAAGCAATTGCTTTTGCCCTTTCTCGAATGATCCCATGAGATTTCAATTTCATGGGATCGCCGGCAAAAGCAATTGCTTTTTTTCCTTTTTCGTCGAAAATTACCCCCCTACCCCCACCGCGAGGGGGGGAGGGGGTGAAAAAAAGCAATTGCTTTTGCCGGCGATCCCATGATATTAAAATATCATGGGATCATTCGATAAAGGGCAAAAGCAATTGCTTTTTTTCCCTTTTTCTCAATACTTTATTTTAATGAAGAGTGCGTCGGAAAAAAAAGCGATTAGAAAAAAGCAAAAAAACAATTAGAAAAAGGGATTTTTTTTCGGAATGGTCATAAATCAATACGTCTAAATTATTAGACGTATTGAAAATGTACAATGGCCATTTTGAAAAAAAATCCCGGTTCGGAGAAAAAAAGCAATTAGAAAAAGGAAAAAAAAGCAATCAGAAAATTACCCCCCCCCTACCCCCCACCGCGAGGGGGGGTAGGGGGGGTGGAAAAAAAGCAATCAGAAAATTACCCCCCCTACCCCCCACCGCGGGGGGGGGTAGGGGGGGTGGAAAAAAAGCAATCAATTTTTACGGAAAATTACCCCCCCCCTACCCCCCACCGTGAGGGGGGAGGGGGGGGGTGGAAAAAAAGCAACTGCTTTTGCCTATTATCGAATGACGGTTCAGATATTTTAATATCTGAACCGTCGCCGGCAAAAGCAGAAAAAGGGAAAAAAAGCAATTAGAAAAAGGAAAAAAAAGCAATTGCTTTTGCCCTTTCTCGAATGATCCCATGATATTTCAATCTCATGGGATCGCCGGCAAAAGCAATTGCTTTTTTTCCCTTTTTCTAGGGAAAAAAAGCGAACAAGTTCGCTTTTTTTCCCAACGCACTCTTCATTAAAATAAAGCATTGAATTTACCGGCGATCCCATAAAAATTTTAATTTTTATAGGATCATTCAATAGCTGGCAAATTCAATGCTTTATTTTAATGAAGAGTGTTGCTTTTGCCTATTATCGAATGACGGTTCAGATATTAAAATATCTGAACCCATAGACGCGGCCAAAGCAATTACTTTTTTTACCTTTTTCGTCGAAAATTACCCCCCCTACCCCCACCGCGAGGGGGGAGGGGGTGGAAAAAAGCAATTGCTTTTGTCGGCGACGGTTCAGATATTTTAATATCTGAACCGTCATTCGATAATAGGCAAAAGCAATTGCTTTTTTTTCCCTTTTTCTAATCGCTTTTTTTCCCTTTTTCTGCTTTTGCCGGCGATCCCATGCGGGGGCCCGCAATTTTCAATTGCGGGCCCCGACAAAAAAAAAAAGGGAAAAGGCATTCGATAAATCGAATGCCTTTTCCCTTTTTTTTCTATCTTCAATATCATGGGATCATTCGATAAAAGGCAAAAGCAATTGCTTTTTTTCCCTTTTTCTAATTGCTTTTTTTTCCTTTTTCTGATTGCTTTTTTTTCCTTTTTCTGCTTTTGCCGGCGATCCCATGAGGGGGCCCGCAATTTAAAATTGCGGGCCCCGACAAAAAAAAGGGTTTTTTTTTTTTTCTATCTTCAATATCATGGGAGGTGAAGGCAAATTTAGCATGGAATCATTCGATAGCCGCCGCAAAATGGATCAACTCTTTTTGATGGAAAAAAAATATGGGGGAGGGTAGATATTTTGAATAAGTCCTTTAGTGGCGAAGCCTCTTTTTTTAAAATAGAGGACGATTTTAACAACCTGAATATGTGCATTTTTTAACTAATTTCTCGCTCTATTTATTTTTTTTTTTTATTTTTTTTTCCTTTTTGAAAAAAATAAATAGAGCGAGAAATTAGTTAAAAAATGCACATATTTAAAAGGGAAATAAAATAATTATAAAAAGTGGGAAATTTAGTGACATAAAAGCAAAGGGCAATTAATAAGAAAAAAAATCTAGAAAATTTAAAAGATAAGGTGAATAGTAGAAGAAGAAAAAAAGAATACTAGGGAACCCTAAAGAATCATTGCAAAAAAAAGGCGAGGGGAAAAGAAAATGACATGTCATTTTCCTTTCCCCTCGCCTTTTTTTTGCAATGATTCTTTAGGGTTCCCTATAGTTCTCCCCGATATAAAATAAATTTTTATCGGGGCGAAATTCCTCGATCTTGCCATCTTATTTTTTCATTTTTTTCTAGTCGTAAAAAAATGAAAAATAAGATGGCAAGATCAAAAAGAATAAAAAAGAAATAGGAAGTTTTTTCTTTTTTTTCTCTTTTAGAAAAAAAAATGGATAAGAGATTATTTATAAAAAACAAAATTTGACATTAAAAAATTTATATATTATATTAAACATATAGTAATTTTTTTCTTTTTCATTTAAATTGTTCCTTAATTTTAACTTTTGAGGCTTGTTACTTTTCCATTCAAATTCTTTATTTGAATGGAAAGCTTAATAATTTATAAAAATAAATATCAACAATTTATAGATTTATACAAAAATATATATAATTCTTTTTTGCACTTGTCATATCAATGGTTTAGTATTTCAGTCTTCCAAACTGATAGTGCCAGTTCGAATCTGGTCGAGTGCTTTTAAATTTATTTGATTTGATAATTTTTTTTTTTTTCATGCGCAAAAATTAAACATTTTTTTGGGGGCTTCTCTTTAAACCCCAAAAAAAATGTTTAATTTTTGCGCATGAAAAAAAAAAGGGAAAGCGTATTGAATATATATATAAATGGCCATTTCGAATAAAAAACCCTTTTTTTTGTCGGGGCCCGCAATCAGTTTTTTTCCTTAAAAATGGTGGATTTGGCCGGCGATTATCGTATGATACAAACCCATTAAAATGGGTTTGAATCGCCGGCCAAATCCACCATTTTTAAGGAAAAAAACTGATTGCGGGCCTCCATATGGAGTCGCCGACCAAATTGATTAGAAAAAGGAAAAAAAAGCAATCAGAAAACGAGTAAAAAATCCTTTTTCTGCTTTTGCCGCGTCTATGGGTTCAGATATTAAAATATCTGAACCGTCATTCGATAATAGGCAAAAGCAGAAAAAGGAAAAAAAAGCAATTGCTTTTGCCCTTTATCGAATGACGGTTCCCAAATTTCAATTTGTGAACCCATAGACGCGGCCAAAGCAATTGCTTTTTTTTCCTTTTTCGACGAAAAAGGAAAAAAAAGCAATTGCTTTTGCCGGCGATCCCATGATATTTGAATATCATGGGATCATTCGAGAAAGGGCAAAAGCAATTGCTTTTTTTTCCTTTTTCTAATTGCTTTTTTTACCTTTTTCTGATTGCTTTTTTTACCTTTTTCGTCGAAAATTACCCCCCCCCCCTACCCCCCACCGCGAGGGGGGGGAGGGGGGGTGGTAAAAAAAGTAATTGCTTTGGCCGCGTCTATGGGTTCAGATATTAAAATATCTGAACCGTCATTCGATAATAGGCAAAAGCAGAAAAAGGAAAAAAAAGCAATTGCTTTTGCCGGCGACGGTTCCCAAAATGAAATTTTGGAACCGTCATTCGATAAAGGGCAAAAGCAATTGCTTTTTTTTCCTTTTTCTAATTGCTTTTTTTACCTTTTTCTGATTGCTTTTTTTCCCTTTTTCCATTAAAAAAAAAATTGATTGCTTTTTTTCCACCCCCCCCTACCCCCCCCCTCGCGGTGGGGGGTAGGGGGGGGGGTAATTTTCGTCGAAAAAGGAAAAAAAAGCAATTGCTTTGGCCGCGTCTATGGGTTCTCTCATTGAAATGAGAGAACCGTCATTCGATAAAGGGCAAAAGCAATTGCTTTTTTTCCCTTTTTCTAGGGAAAAAAAGCGAACAAGTTCGCTTTTTTTCCCGACGCACTCTTCATTAAAATAAAGTATTGAATTTGCCGGCGATCCCATATGGGGGCTCGCGAGCCCCGACAAAAAAAAGGGTTTTTTTTTCGTTTTTTAACCCCTCCTTTAATTGCCCTATTGACGGGGTATCTTACGCGAAAAATGGCTCTAAATGAATTAGAGCCATTTTTCGCGTAAGATACCCCGTCAATAGGGCAATTAAAGGAGGGGTTAAAAAACGAGTAAAAAACGAGCACCGATCGAATAAATTCGATCGGTGCGTCGGAAAGGCATTCGATAAATCGAATGCCTTTTCCCTTTTTTTTTCAAATTTTAATTTTTATAGGATCATTCAATAGCCGGCAAATTCAATACTTTATTTTAATGAAGAGTGCTGCTTTTTTTTCCTTTTTCTGCTTTTTTTTAATGAAAAAAGCGAGCATTCTCCATTTTAAAAAGTGAGTCATTTTGCCGGTTATCGAATGATACAAAGCCATTTTAATGGCTTTGGGTCGCCGGCAAAATAACTCGCTTTTTAAAATGGAGAACGGGGGAGCCCTAAAGGAGATAACTTGTTATCTCCTTTTTCCCTAATGAAAAAAGCGACGGGAAAAAGAATTCATGCAAGCATGAATTCTTTTTCCCTAAAAAAAAATCTGGGGAGAGAAATAACGGGTTCAAAGGAATCAAAGGATTTCATGAAATTGAAAGCTTTTTTAGAGAAGGTTTTAAGACGATTAAACGAAAGTTTGTTTTAAATAATAATATAAAATAAATATAGAACTTATTTTAAAAAATAATTAAAAGTTTAATTGTAGTATAACAACAGACGGAGTATCACTTTTATTGACATTTTAACTTAATTATTTCATAATTAAAACAAAATCTAATTTTTTTTATTTTTTTCTAGGAAAAAAGAATTCATGCTTGCATGAATTCTTTTTTCCTAAAAAAAAAATAAAAAAACCCAATTAGAAAGGTAAAATTAATTAAAGCTTGTTACGGATAGCTAGGGACTCAAAGGCGAAGAAGGGCGTGTTTTACCGACGAAATGCTTTGTGGAACAGGAAAGATGTTTTGATACAAAGATCCCCGAATAGGGCAACCTTAAAAACTACCTTTTAAATTCATAAAAAGGAAAGAGCCAACTAACTGAACTGAAACATCTTAGTAAGTTAAGGAAAAGAAAACAAAAGTGATTTTAAAAGTAGTGGCGAACGAAATTAAAATAGCCTAAACTGATCTATTAATTATATTTTTTTGCAAAAAAAAAAGCAGAACAATAGACAGGGTTGTGGGACTATGGTAAAAAGAAAAAAAAAAAAATGAAAGTGTTTGAATGACATACCAAAGAAGGTGAAAGTCCTGTAATTTTATTCCAAATTTCACCCCTTTAGATAAAGGGGAAATAAAAAACTATAGATTATCCCGAGTAATATGAGACACGTGTAATCTCGTATGAATCAACGAGGACCACCTCGTAAGGCTAAATACTCTTGAGTCACCGATAGTGAACAAGTACCGTGAGGGAAAGCTGGAACAGAACCTCAAAAGGGGAGTGAGATAGAACGTGAAATAGCAAGCTGATAAGCAGTGGGAGGTCTAAAAAGACTGACCGCGTGCCTGTTGAAGAATGTGCCGGCGATTTTGAATAAATGGCAGATTAAAAATCAAAGCGAAAGCAAGTTTTAAAAAGCGTCATAGTCACTTATTTAAGACCCGAACCCAACCGATCTAACCAAGACCAGGATGAAGATTTAGTAAAGTAAATTCGGAGGTCCGAACCGACCAGTGTTGCAAAATTGGCGGATGAGTTTTGGTTCGCGAGTTATCTAGAAAAATAGCTCCTTTTAAAAGAAAAAATTTAAAAGAAAATTAAATTAATTGCAAGAACATAATAAGAATTTGCAACCTATTAAAGGCTCAGAGATTATTAAATTTGGACATGTAGACAAAAAAAATCTAAAAAATCGCGGTCCCCGACGGACATCAAAATGAACTTTGGTGTCCTAGTTTTAAACTTATAAAGATTTTATTTACATGATGAAATAATCCAATCTTTTTTTTTTGCTTTTTCCTAAAGCAAAAAAAAAAGAGTTATTGGAAAAGCTAGTCGAGGTTGGAGCTAGCTGGTTCTCTCCGAAATGCGTTTTGGCGCAGCGAATTATGAGGGATTTTCTTGGGGTTAATTCGGTTCTAGCCCCGTTAAAAATTAATTTTTAACTTTAAATTAATTAAATTGCAAAAAATCAAACAAGAAAATTTGCATCCTTTAAAAAAGGTTCAGAGACTATAAAGATTTAACTTATAAAAAAATATAAAACTCTTTAAAAAACTTATAGATTTTTAAAGAGTTTTATATTTTTTATAAGAAGAAATAGTCCTAATTTTAATAAAAAATAAAATTTTTTTTATAGAATTTCCCGCTTTTTATAGGAGCCCTATTTACAGGGTCTATTTGGAGAAAACAGTCCAGAAATTCAATCGAATTTCTGGACTGTTTTCTCCAAATAGACCCTGTAAATAGGGCTCCTATAAAAAGCGGGAAATTCTATAAAAAAAATTTTATTTTTAACTTTGGTTTTTTTACAAGGTTAAATTATTAAAAAAATTGAGAGCCACTGTAACTGTGCGGGCGAAGAGATTTGTACCAAATGGTAACAAACTCCGAATAACAAGATTTATACCATAATTCAGTGGGAGCAACGAGGATAAGCGCGTTGCTCAAAAGGGAAACAGCCCAGATCACTAGTTAAGGCCCCTAAATGATGACTAAGTGTTAAAGGAGGTGAGAATGCCGAGATAGCCAGGAAGTTTGCCTGGAAGCAGCCATCTTTTAAAGAGTGCGTAACAGCTCACTGGTTAAGTGTTCTTGCGCCTAAAATGAAATGGGACTAAGTCATCTGCCGAAACTGTGGGAGTGTAAAACTCGGTAGGAGAGCGTTGTGCAGTGGGTGAAGTGATTTAGTAATGAACAATGGACACTGCACAAGTGAGAATGTCGGCTTGAGTAACGAAAATCTTGGTGAGAATCCAAGACATCGAAAATCCAAGGGTTCCTCCAAATGGCTTGTCCTTGGAGTGTAAGTCAGCGCCTAAAACGAGGTCGAAAGGCGTAGTTGAATGGGAATCAAGTGGCATTCTTGAACTTATTGATTTTTTAATAGGGGGACGAATTTGTTTCAAATGAAAAAAAACATTTGAATTTTTCCAAGAAAAGCTCTTAATTACTATAAAATCAATTAGCTGTACTCTAAACTGACACTGGTGGATTGGTAGCAAAGCTACCAAGATGTACGGAAGAAATATAGACAAGGAACTCGGCAAATTGCTCACGTAACTTCGGGAGAAGTGAGACCTCGCCTTTAAAAGGACGGTCGCAGAGAATCGACCTGGGCAACTGTTTATTAAAAACACAGGTATTCGCAAAGTGGCAACACCATGTATGAGTGCTGATGCCTGCCCAATGCTAGAAGGCAAAGTGAGAAGGTGAAAGCTTTCTATCGAAACCCTAGTCAATGGCGGCCTTAACCTTGAAGGTCCTATGGTAGCGAAATTCATTGGCACATGATTTTTTAACAAGATCCGTTTATTTTTATAAAAAATAAAAATAATTGTAAATAAAATTGAATGCTAGAAAATTTAATATAATTTTATACTTTTCTTTTTTTTTTGAGTATTCGTATAATCGCCGTATTGACGAGGACCAAAAAAAAGAAAAGTAAAAATTAAAATTATAAAAAACAAATAACTAGCATTTCTCAAACTGGGAAATCAACGACTATATATTTTATATTTCTTTGTCTTTCCTTTCCCCCCCCCCCTCCTCCGCTATGGAGGGGGGGGAAAGGAAAGACAAAGAAATAATGAGATAGTCTTAGCTTTAAAGTCATTTAAAGAAATTTAAAAAACACTGGGTGTCCCGCACGAATGGTATAATGATCCAGGTACTGTCTCGTCTATATATCCGGTGAAATAGGAATACCTGTGAAGATACGGGTTTGATAGATCAAGACGGAAAGACCCTACGAAGCTTTATCGCAACCTGGAATTGAGTTTGAATTTTTCTTGCGCAGTCTAGGTGGGAGGTGACGATCCTTTTTTCCCGGAAAAAGGGGAGCCAACAGTGAGAGACCACTCTGGAAAAACTCGAGCTCTAAAAGCACATGACCGTCAACCGGTTGCTTAACAGTTTCAGGCGTGTGGTTTGAATGGGGCATTCTTTGGACCTTGTTCGAAGCATTAAAATATTTAATGAAAAAAGAACTATATGCTAAAACGTTCAAAATTACTTTAATACTTTTTTTTAGACAGTAAACTAAAAAAATAAAGTTAAAATTTAAAAAAAAAGAATAATTAGCAAGAAATACATCTTTAACGACTATATGTTTTTTAAAAAACATAATGATATAGTCTGATCTTTATAGAAAATTTAAAGTATACTAACAAAAATGTTTAAAAAGGTAACAAAAAAGCACAAAGGTTCCCTCAACCTGGATGGAAATCAGGTATAGAGTGTAAAGGCATAAGGGAGCTTGACTGTGAGAAGGACAATTCGAGCAGGGGTGAAAACCGGTCTTAGTGATCCGACGGCACTGCGTGGAAAGTCCGTCGCTCATCGGATAAAAGCTACTCTAGGGATGTACTAAGTGTTAAGTCCCATTTAGTTAAAAGGAAACTAAATATTTTAATTTAATAGATTGCAAAAACATTTAAATAAAAAATTTGCAGCCTTGCTAATAAGGTCCAACGACTATTAATTAAATTTTTAAAAAAAAAAAAGCTCTATAAAAATTATCTTTTTTACAAAAAAAATGACATAGTCTGAACTTTTATTTTTTATCCACCCCCCCCCCCCCTCGCGGTGGGGGGGGAGGGGGGGGGTGGATAAAAAATAAAAGAAATAAAAGCCATGAAAAATAAGAAATAAAGACAAAGATCTAAGAAAAAGGGAAAAAAAGCAATTAGAAAAAGGGAAAAAAAAGCAATTAGAAAAAGGAAAAAAAAGCAATTGCTTTTGCCCTTTCTCGAATGATCCCATGAGATTTCAATATCATGGGATCGCCGGCAAAAGCAATTGCTTTTTTTTCCTTTTTCGTCGAAAAAGGAAAAAAAAGCAATTGCTTTTGCCGCGTCTATGGGTTCACAAATTGAAATTTGGGAACCGTCATTCGATAAAGGGCAAAAGCAATTGCTTTTTTTCCCTTTTTCTGCTTTTTTTTTCCCTTTTTCTAATTGCTTTTTTTCCCTTTTTCTAAAATTAATTTTATAATTTTTTTTTAAAGGCTTTTATTCAACATCTTGAACAGGCTGGTCGTGGCCAAGAGTCCATATTATTAGATAGGGACAGTTATTTAAAAACTGAAAATTTAACTAAATGCTGGAAAATGAAAAATAATTTTAAATACTTTTTTTTCAAGTAAAAAAAAAGTAATAAATTTGAACTTGTATCATTATCAGCAATTTAATTCAAAAAAAAAGGATTAAATTCAACGATTACATGTTGAATGTTTTGTTTAAAACAATGATATAATCTGAACTTATTTTGAAAATAAGAAAAAACTAAATAAATTCAAATTCATTTTAGTAACCTAAGTGTATCGACGTCACGGTTCGGCACCTCGATTAGGGGTCAGTCAAGAGACTGAAAAAATTATGCTATATGCTAAAAAATTAAAAATTATTTTATACTGAACTATTTTTACAACAAAATTTACCACCTTCTACCCTTATCCCCACTGAAAAAGTAGGTCGAGGTAAAAAATAGTTAAAAAAATGTAAAAATTAAAATGAGAATTTAATGATTAGCATTTTTCAGAGTTTTAAACTACTCTGAAAAATCAACGACTATACGTATTAATTCTTTCATTCTAATTTAAGAAATGGCATAGTCTAAACTTAAAAAATAAGAAAAATTAAAAATATAAAATTATATTTTTAACAAATTTATTGCGATGTCGTCTCACCCTAGCTTGGAGCTGCACACGGCTTCTAGAGTCGGACTGTTCGTCCGTTAAAAGGGTTCGTAAAAAAGCGTAGCCCCCTAGATAAAAAAAAAGATTTAGGTTAAAAAAATTAATTGCAAAAATTTAATAACTAATCAAAACAAAAATTATTGTTTTGATTAGTTAGAAAATTTGCAACCTTAAAAATAGAATAGTTAAAAAATTATTATGACAAACAATAAAACTCATTCGGAAATACAATTAGGAATTAATATAGCGAAATAATCATTTTAATAACGTAATAATTTTAAAAATATTTAATAAGGTTCAGAGACTATATATTTTACATCAAAATAAAATTGGTGATGGCATAGTCCAATTTTTTTCATTAAAAGTGATGAATATTTTGACGCGAGATGGGTTTAAAACGTCGTGAGACAGTTTGGTCGCTATCTGATCTATCTGTATGGAATCCTGAAAAGAACTGTTTTCTTGTACGAGAGGACCGAAAACAAAATGCCAATGGTGTACCAGCTATAGTCTTCTTGTTCGCAAGAAGGTAAGCTGTATAAAGCTGGGTAGCTACGCATTGATGGATAATCGCTGAAGACATATAAGCGAGAAGCTTACCTTGAAAAAGGATTCCCAAAAAGGAAACAGCAAGAAAAGCTGAATTTGTAGACAGGTGTAAGAGTTGAGAAGCTTTCAGCCTAGTTTATGAAATAACCGACTGATTTTTACCAAAATTTATTTTTTTTATATAAAAAAATTTGAGTGTTTATGCTACATGGAACCACCCGATATTCCATTCCGAACTCGAGAAGTGAAACGTGTAGTGATGATTTAGTATTGAATTCGGTGGAATTTGAGAAAGAATTAGTCGCTCAATAAAAAAAAAATTTACGAAAACCCCAAAGTATTAAATATTAAAAATTTTTAAAAATTTTTAAAAATTTTTAATATTTAATATTAAATATTAAAAATTTTTAATATTTTTTTGCAAACGCAATAAATTGATTTTTTTTTTAGAATTAGTTATTATACTATTAAAAAAGGTAATAAATTTATATAATAAAAATTTTTTTTTATCTTTCCCTCTTTCTCCAATAAAGATAAAGGAGGTTTTTTTTCCTATTAATTGACTCTTGCTTTGATAGCTCTATTTATAGGGTATCTTATGATTGAAACTTTTTTAAGACACTAATTTCCCACTCTCTGTTTTATCAATTATTTCTTCCCCTCTTCCCTTTTCCATAGCCTTTTTTAAAAAAGGCTATGGAAAAGGGAAGAGGGGAAGAAATAATTGATAAAACAGAGAGTGGGAAATTAGCGATAAATATTTTGGTAAAAAGGGGGAAAAATACAGGACCCAAAAAATAAAAAAAGTGTCAAGATAAAAAGATAAAAAATTAGGGTTTTGGGAGGGCGACCCCTCTGTGCCTTATTTGCAAGGTATGGCGGACGATCTACTCCGACAAATTTTGATTTTAAGATAGATAGCTGAAAAAAGGAAAAATGGCCGAGTTGGTTGAAGGCGAGGGCTTGCTAAGCTCTTAAAGATTAATTATCTTTCAGGAGTTCAAATCTCCTTTTTTCCAATTTTTAGAAAAAATCAGACTTGTAAAGATAAAATACATTAATATAGAAAAAAAACCATCTTATCTAAAAATAATGGTACAACTTGATTTCCATTAAAATTAAACATTTTATTAAAATTTATTATCCACTAAAATTTATTATCCACTAAAAATATTTCCCTTATTTAAATTGTCCCTATCATTTTTTATTATTCATTTTATCTAGGGAAAAAGAATCCATGCAAGCATGGATTCTTTTTCCCGTCGCTTTTTTCATTAGGGAAAAAGAATCCATGCAAGCATGGATTCTTTTTCCCTAATGAAAAAAGCGATCAATTTGGCCGGCGACTTCGGGGGCCCGCAATTTTAGAAAAAAAAGGATGAATCCTTTTTTTTTCGTAGGAAAAAAGAATCACTGCAAGCAGTGATTCTTTTTCCCGACGCTTCTTCTATAAAAAAAAGCAATCAGAAAAAGGGAAAAAAAGCAATCAATTTTTTTTTTACGGAAAATTACCCCCCCTACCCCCCACCGTGAGGGGGGGGGGGGGTGGAAAAAAAGCAATCAGAAAAAGGAAAAAAAAGCAATTGCTTTTGCCCTTTCTCGAATGATCCCATGATATTCAAATATCATGGGATCGCCGGCAAAAGCAATTGCTTTTTTTTCCTTTTTCGTCGAAAAAGGAAAAAAAAGCAATTGCTTTTGCCGGCGACGGTTCCCAAATTGAAATTTGGGAACCGTCATTCGATAAAGGGCAAAAGCAATTGCTTTTTTTTCCTTTTTCTGCTTTTGCCTATTATCGAATGACGGTTCAGATATTTTAATATCTGAACCCATAGACGCGGCCAAAGCAATTACTTTTTTTACCTTTTTCGACGAAAATTACCCCCCCTACCCCCACCGCGGTGGGGGGTAGGGGGTGGTAAAAAAAGCAATTGCTTTTGCCTTTTATCGAATGATCCTATGCGGGGGGCCGCATGGGATCGCCGGCAAAAGCAGAAAAAGGGAAAAAAAGCAATTGCTTTTGCCGGCGACGGTTCAGATATTAAAATATCTGAACCGTCATTCGATAATAGGCAAAAGCAGAAAAAGGGGTTTTTTTTTTGTTTTTAAAAAAAGGAAATTTAATTGGGTTTAATCAAATTTCCTTTTTTAAAAACAAAAAAAACCCCGGTTCGGGGAAAAAAAGCAATTGCTTTTGCCCTTTATCGAATGACGGTTCCCAAATTTCAATTTGTGAACCGTCGCCGGCAAAAGCAATTGCTTTTTTCCACCCCCCCCCCCCTCGCGGTGGGGGTTAGGGGGGGGGTAATTTTCGACGAAAAAGGAAAAAAAAGCAATCAATTTTTTTTTTACGGAAAATTACCCCCCCCCTACCCCCCACCGCGAGGGGGGGGGGTAATTTTCCGTAAAAAAAAATTGATTGCTTTTTTTTCCCTTTTTCTAATTGCTTTTTTTCCCTTTTTCTAATTGCTTTTTTCCCCGAACCGGGGTTTTTTTCGGAATGGCCATTGTACATTTTCAATACGTCTAATTTATTAGACGTATTGATTTATGGCTATTCCGAAAAAAACCCCTTTTTCTAATTGCTTTTTTTCCCTTTTTCTGATTGCTTTTTTTCTTTTTTTCTCAATTCTTTTTTTATGGAAGGAAGCTAGAGAAAAGAATGCCTGATTTATCAGGCATTTTTTTTCCCTCGTTTTTTTTATTAAAAAGGGTGAATTTGGCCGGCGATTCAAACTCATTAAAATGGGTTTGTATTATACGAGAATCGCCGGCCAAATTCACCCTTTTTAATAAAAAAACTGATTGCGGGCCCCGAACCTTTTTTTTTTCAATTTTCAATTTTATGGAATTATTCGATAGCCAGCCAAATTGATCGCTTTTTTTAATGAAAAAAGCTAAAAAAAAAAGAAAAACCATCGTAAGAGTGGGCATAAATCAAATTCTCATGAAGTCGAATTTGATTTATGCCCACTCTTACGATGGTTTTTCTTTTTTTTTGATGGGAAAAAGAATCCATGCAAGCATGGATTCTTTTTCCGTAGATTTCCCCCCTCCCCCCTCCTCCCTTCTCCCCTACCCTTTTCCATGGAGGAGGGAGGGAATAAAATTGATTAGAAAAAGGGAAAAAAAAGATTCACGGGAAAAATAAAAAGGATGACGGTGATGACGATGCAAAAAAAAATGTTAAAAAAAGTTGAAGAATATAGGTCTGTCAATAAACGATATATTAAGTGAGTAATTAATTTTTAGGTTTAAATAAAATTATTTGACTTTTTCTTAATTTTTACTTATTTACCTTTTTTATCTAAATACTTTTTTAAATACTTTTTTTAAAATTTTTCTAAAACTTGTTTAATTTTTCCTATTTTATAAACTTTAAGAAAAATATCCCCTATATCAGAAAAAAATATTTACTCGCAGAGATTCTTTTTTCCATCGATTTTTACAGCTAATAAAAGGTTATTGATGGTTTTTTATTTTGTTGGCGGATTTTTTATTTTTGCCCACTCTCTTTTTTAATCCTTTTTTTTCCTTTGTTTTTATGAAATAACTTACCAGGGGGAAAGAGGTGATAAAACAGTTTATAAATAAAAAATTATTAAAAAGCGTCTTTAGTTCAATGGTTAGAATATCAAGTTCCAACCTTGATGATACGAGTTCGATTCTTGTAAGACGTGTTAAAAACAAGAATTAATTAGTTTCAACTTTTTTTCCCTTAGCTGATAGAATATAATATTATTGAAAACAATAATTAATTAGTTTCAACCTTGAATATATTTATGGATTAGATTCTTGTAAGACGAATGTTGTTTTTATTTTAGGCTCAGTAGAATTCGAATCTACATGAAACGCTTAGAAGGCGTTTATCCTATCCGATTGAATGATGAGCCCTTTTTTGCTTTAATATTTATAGCAACTAACTCAATTTTTTTTCTTTTTTTTATTGAAGGTTTTTTTTTATCTTTTAGCAAAAAAAAAGAAAAAAAATTTGGCGATAGTTTGGTCTTTAAAGAGTAATTTGAGGTAAAAATCTTCGACTCACTACCTCAAATTACTCCCATATTATTTTTTGAGAAATTTTTAATTTCTCAAAAAATAATTGGGCGAAACATATTCCTTTTTCTTTTTTCTCCTATTTCAAAATCTTTTTTTTTCTTTTTCAATTGAAAAAAGAAGATCCAAATAATATTTGGATCTATCTTTTTTTTCATAAAATATTTTATTCTCTTTTTTTGGCAAAAAAAAGAATAAAAGGAGGGCCAAAAAAAATTCATGTTAATAATGATATAATTATTCATGAATATTAATTTATAACAATAAAAAAAAAAAGTCTAAAATGAAAATTTTTAATTGAGAAAATAACTAATTTGATTCATTTTTTCAATAATATTATATTCTATAAGCTAAGGGAAAAAAAGTTTTTTTTTCGATTTTCAAAATCATGGGATCATTAGATAAAAGGCAAAAACAGCAATCTTTATTAAAATAAAACATTGAATTTGCCGGCGATCCTATATGGGGCCCGCAATCAGTTTTTTCTTAAAAATTCACCATTTTTAAGAAAAAACTGATTGCCCCCATATAGGATCGCCGGCAAATTCAATGTTTTATTTTATTTTAATGAAGATTGCGTCGGGAAAAAAAGCAGCACTCTTCATTAAAATAAAGTATTGAATTTGCCGGCTATTGAATGATCCTATAAAAATTAAAATTTGAAAAAAAAAGGGTTTTTTTATTCGGAATGGCCATGATTTAATACGTCTCATAAACTCGACGTATTGAATATGTATAAATGGCCATTCCGAATAAAAAAACCCGGTTCGGGGAAAAGGCATTCGATAAATCGAATGCCTTTCCGACGCACCGATCGAATTTATTCGATCGGTGCTCGTTTTTTACTCGTTTTTTAACCCCTCCTTTAATTGCCCTATTGACGGGGTATCTTACGCGAAAAATGGCTCTAAATGAATTAGAGCCATTTTTCGCGTAAGATACCCCGTCAATAGGGCAATTAAAGGAGGGGTTAAAAAACGAAAAAAAAACCCTTTTTTTTGTCGGGGCTCGCGAGCCCCCATATGGGATCGCCGGCAAATTCAATACTTTATTTTAATGAAGAGTGCGTCGGGAAAAAAAGCGAACTTGTTCGCTTTTTTTCCCTAGAAAAAGGGAAAAAAAGCAATCAATTTTTTTTTTAATGGAAAATTACCCCCCCCTACCCCCCACCGCGAGGGGGGAGGGGGTGGAAAAAAAGCAATTGCTTTAGCCTATTATCGAATGATGGTTCAGATATTTTAATATCTGAACCCATAGACGCGGCCAAAGCAATTGCTTTTTTTTCCTTTTTCGACGAAAATTACCCCCCCTACCCCCACCGCGAGGGGGGTAGGGGGTGGAAAAAGCAATTGCTTTTGCCGGCGATCCCATGATATTTTCAATATCATGGGATCATTCGATAAAAGGCAAAAGCAATTGCTTTTTTTCCCTTTTTCTGCTTTTGCCGGCGATCCCATGATATTCAAATATCATGGGATCATTCGAGAAAGGGCAAAAGCAATTGCTTTTTTTCCCTTTTTCTAATCAATTTTTTTTTTACGGAAAATTACCCCCCCCTCCCCCCCCCCTAGCGGTGGGGGGTAGGGGGGGGTAATTTTCCGTAAAAAAAAAATTGATTGCTTTTTTTCCCCGAACCGGGGTTTTTTTTTCGTTTTTGAAACCCTTATTTATTAGTCCATTTTTTTTTCTAAGCCTATTATTGACGGGGTCTCTTATTTAAAAAATGGCTCTAAATGAATTCATTTAGAGCCATTTTTTAAATAAGAGACCCCGTCAATAATAGGCTTAGAAAAAAAAAATGGACTAATAAATAAGGGTTTCAAAAACGAAAAAAAACCCCTTTTTCTAATCAATTTGGCCGGCTATCGAATGATTCCATAAAATTTTCAATTAAAAAAAAAAAGGATGAATCCTTTTTTTTTCTAAAATTGCGGGCCCCCCGCATGTAGTCGCCGGCCAAATTGGTTGCTTTTTTCATTAGGGAAAAAGAATCACTGTAGACAATGATTCTTTTTCCCTACGGGAAAAAATCTGGGACGAGACCTAACTTTTCAATTTTTATCCCCCTCCTTATCTTCCAAAAAAACCCTAGATATGGAAAGATAGGGGGTGTAAAAACTTATGTAAAAACAACTCAATTAAAATTTGTTTTTAATCACGAAAAGGCATTTGAAAAGCTTTTAATAAAGCTAATGCTTCAGTATCTGTCTTGGCAGTTGTAACTACAGTTATTTGAAGTCCAGAACTATCAAAATTATCATCATAGCTCATCTCTGGAAACATTAATGATTCACTTAAACCCATAGAAAAACTTCCTCTTCCATCAAAACTTTTATTATTTAATCCATTAAAATCACGAATTCAAGGTAATGCTAAATTAATAAGTCGATCTAAAAATGCAAACATTCTATTTTTTCTAAGAGTAATTGCAATACCGACAGGCATGTTTTTTCTCAGTTTAAAAGTTGCAATTGATTTTTTTGAATTTGTAATTATTCCTTTTTGTGCAGTTAAATTAGATAATTCATTTAATGACGAGTCTATTAAACGTTTATTTTGATTAGTTGCTCCAATCCCTCTATGAACAACGATTTTTTCAAGTTTTGGAATTGCATGAAAGTTGGAATAACCTAATTGTTCTTTTAAATGAGGTCTAATAGATTCTATGTAAAAATTTTTTAATCGATGGTTCATAAATATTAAAATTTAATTTTTTATTTTTTTCTTCTTCGACAATTTTTTTATTCTTCCCCCCGAACCGGGTTTTTCTCTTGTGGGACATCCCCTTTTTTAATAAAACTTTTTTTTTCTTTAGGAAAAAAAAGGAAAATAAGTCATTTAAATAATTTGCTGATAAAAAGGGGTAATTAATTTAAATCTATATTTTTTCTTTTTTTTAAATCTACCTTTAGACAAGTCTTAATATTTGCATCTTCTTAATAGCAATTTAATTGCCTTATTGACAAGGTCTTTTATTTGAAAATGCCTTTTTTAAATAAAAGACCTTGTCAATAGGGCAATAAAGTGAGATTCTAAAAAGAGTAAAAAAGGGCGGGAAATAGGTGAAAAAGTGCTAATTAGTTAACTAATTAGGAATTTAGAAATCACGGAGAGGAAGCTTTAAAACCGCTGATCTTCCTTTTTTTGCCCAAATTGGCTTCTTTTCACCAAGGCTTTCCTTCCAAAAAGGGTAAAAGCAATTTCATAGAATTAAAATTCATGAAATCATTAGGCTTAAATAAGACAATTGTTTTTGCTATGAAAGCGGGACGATTGAAATTTTTTATCTTTTTTTATAAAAGTTTGTAAAAATAGGAGGAGCGCGACGGGGATCGTTGACAAATCAACGATCCCCTCGTAAAAAACTATATTAAATAAAGTATTATTCTTAAAAATTTTCCTTAAAAAAAAACAAGAAAAGAACTTGATATATGTAATATTTTTTTTAAAACGCAATTATAATAAGATTATAAAAAATAGTTTTTATAATAAGGTTTTTAAAAAAAGATTTTTTTTCCGTAATTGCCCGCTTTATATTGGAATTCTGTTTTCGCGATCTCGTACAAAGAAAAGTGCTTTTTTCGCCCGGTTCCCCCCTCGGGGGGGGGGGACGAGCTTAAAAAATTTAAGGCATTTTTACAAGACCCCGAAAACAGAGTTCCAATAGAAAGCGGGCAATTACGGAAAAAAAAAATCGACGATTTTCCTCCCCAAAAAAACGATTAGAAAAAGTGAAAAAAAGCAGAAAAAGGGAAAAAAAGCAATTGCTTTTGCCTTTTATCGAATGATCCCATGATATTGAAGATATCATGGAATCGCCGGCAAAAGCAATTGCTTTTTTCCCCCCCCCTCGCGGTGGGGGGTAGGGGGGGGTAATTTTCGTCGAAAAAGGGAAAAAAAGCAATCAGAAAAAGGAAAAAAAAGCCATTGCTTTTGTTCTTTATCGAATGACGGTTCTCAAATTCAAATTTGAGAACCCATAGACGCGGCCAAAGCAATGGCTTTTTTTTCCTTTTTCGACGAAAATTACCCCCCCCCTACCCCCCACCCCGAGGGGGGGGGGGTGGAAAAAAGCCATTGCTTTTGCCGGCGATCCCATGATATTGAAATAGAAAAAAAAAAGGGCAGGAATGGCCATGATTCAATGCATCGAGTTTATGAGATGCATTGAATCATGGCCATTCCTGCCCTTTTTTTTTTGTCGGGGCCCGCAATTTTCAATTGCAGGCCCCCGCATGGGATCATTCGAGAAAGGGCAAAAGCAATTGCTTTTTTTTCCTTTTTCTGCTTTTGCCGGCGACGGTTCAGATATTAAAATATCTGAACCGTCATTCGATAAACGGCAAAAGCAATTGCTTTTTTTCCACCCCCCCCCCTCCCCCCCCTTCACGGTGGGGGGTAGGGGGGGGGTAATTTTCCGTAAAAAAAAAAATTGATTGCTTTTTTTCCCTTTTTCTAGCACTCTTCATTAAAATAAAGAGTGCTGCTTTTTTCCCCTTTTTCTGATTGCTTTTTTTCCCTTTTTCTAGCACTCTTCATTAAAATAAAGAGTGCTGCTTTTTTCCCTTTTTCCGTAAAAAAATTGATTGCTTTTTTCCCTTTTTCTCAAGCGTTTCTTTTGGAGAAAAAAATCGAGCTTCCTCCCTGAAAAAAAGGAATTAATTTTGCCGACGACCTCATGCGGGGGCCCGCAATCAGTTTTTTTCTTAAAAAGGGTGGATTTGGCCGGCGATTCAAACCCATTTTAATGGGTTTGAATCGCCGGCCAAATCCACCCTTTTTAAGAAAAAAAACTGATTGCGGGCCCCGACAAAAAAAAAGGGTTTAAAAAATGAAAAAAAAAGGGAAAAGGCATTCGATTTATCGAATGCCTTTTCCCTTTTTTTTTGCAATCTACCATTACATGAGATCATTCGATAGCCGGCAAAATTAATTCATTTCGAGGCATTTTTTGCGTAAGATACTCCGTCAGTAGGGCGATTAAACAAGGGTTTAAAAAACGAAAAAAAAACGAGCACCGATCGAATAAATTCGATCGGTGCGTCGGAAAGGCATTCGATTTATCGAATGCCTTTTCCCTTTTTTTTTTCAATCTACCAGACAGTGATTCTTTTTCTCTTGGAGGGGGAAGCCAAAAAGTAAAATGGATGCTTTATGGCCATGAAAAAAAGAGAGGAAGACTTTCCAAAAAAAGAGGGAGAAAGTAAGAAAGTTTTTATAAAAATTTATAAAATGTCTGATGCTAATGATATAATTTTTGTAAAACCTAATGTTCTTAATTCTTTTGGAATAGCTCCAAAAATTCGACTTCCACGGGGATTCCCACTTTCTTTTTGAATAATAACGCCAGCATTATCTTGAAATCTAATCCAAGTTCCATTTCTATTCACTCCTTTTTTTGTTCAAACGACTACAGCAGTTACTATATCAGATTTTTTGATTGTCATATTAGGTAATGCTTCTTTTACCACCGCAACGACCTTATCACCTATATTTGCAATTTGGGAGTTTATTACATGGATTACCATAATTTCTTTTGGTCCCCTGTTATCTGCGACCTTTAAATAAGATTGATTACTAATCATAAAACAATTAAATTTAATTTATATATTTTTTTGGGGCCCTTTATTAGTCGTATTGCCGGGGTCTATTATTTTTAAAAATAATAGACCCCGGCAATACGACTATATTTCTCCCAACCAAAAAAGCAATAGGGAACCCTAAAAAATAAAAGTTCAATTTATTTGGGCATTTAATACATTTGAAAATTCAATTTTTTTCACCCCCCCCTACCCCCGTATATATGGGGGGTAGAATTTGATTTATACCCAAATAAGTTGAACTTTTATTTTTTAAAGCTCCCTAAAAAAAAAGAAGAATTTAAAATAGTGGGCATCATTCAATTTTTGGAGCCCGTTATTAGCTCTATTTACGGGGTCTATTTCAAGTAAAAGGGCCTTAAATTTTTTAAGCTCATTCCTCCCGGGGAGGGGGGGAGAAACCGGACAAAAAAGGCCTTTTCCTTGAAAGAGACCCCGTTAATTAGGGTATTAAAAGGGATTTCCTAAATAGAAAAAAAAAATCTGATGGGGAAAAATCTAGGGAAAAAGAATCCATGCTTGCATGAATTCTTTTTCCCTAGGGAAAAAAAATCCATGCTTGCATGGATTCTTTTTCCCGTCAAAAAAAAAAGAAAAACCATAGTAATAGTGGGCATAGATCAAATTCTCATGAAATCGAATTTGAAAATGTACTAAATGCCCACTATTACTATGGTTTTTCTTTTTTTTTTGACGGGAAAAAGAATTACTAGATTTTTTTTTTTCTTTTTTTTATAAGCCTTCTATTAACGAAATCTCTTTTTCTTTTTCTTTCTTCTAGGAAAAAAAAAAAAGAAAAGATAATAGGAAGAGTGAGCATTAATCAAATTCCACTTTTTCTTGTATATGGGGGAAGAGGGTGAAAAAATAGGATTTAAAAATGTATTAAATGCCCAGGGAACCCTAGGGAAAAAGAATCCATGCTTGCATGGATTCTTTTTCCCGTCAAAAAAAAAAGAAAAACCATACTAATAGTGGGCATAAATAAAATTCTCATGAAATCGAATTTGAAAATGTACTAAATGCCCACTATTAGTATGGTTTTTCTTTTTTTTTTTAGCTTTTTTCATTAAAAAAAGCAATCAATTTGGCCGGCTATCGAATGATTCCATAAAATTGAAAATAAAAAAAAAGGGAAAAGGCATTCGATAAATCGAATGCCTTTCCGACGCACCGATCGAATTTATTCGATCGGTGCTCGTTTTTTTTGTCGGGGCCCGCAATTTTTTATTGCGGGCCCCCATATGGAGTCGCCGGCCAAATTGATTGCTTTTTTTTAGATTTTCCCCCCTCCCCCCCCCCTCCATGGAGGGGGGATAAAAAAAGGAATTGAGAAAAAGGGAAAAAAAGCAATTGCTTTTGCCCTTTCTCGAATGACGGTTCCCAAATTTAAATTTGGGAACCGTCGCCGGCAAAAGCAATTGCTTTTTTTCCCTTTTTCTCAATTCCTTTTTTTCAGGGAGGAAGCGTCGGGAAAAAGAAAAAGACCTTATTCGATAAATCGAAGGTTTTTCCGACGCACCAAACTAATTTATTGATTTGGTGCTCGGCTATTATTTTTTACAAAAATTCGGTTTATTTTCTGAAAGTGGGATTATTTGAAAAATAAAATTATAGTTGTCTGGCAAAGAACTCTATTACATAGAGAATTCATACGTTAAGTTGTTTAAAATATTGTTGAATGACTGGATCTTTTAAAGAAATTTCTTGAGAAATGGTACCAATAAAACGATTTTCATCCCATAGTAAAAAATTTGGTAATTTTTTTTCTTTAGTATTAAAGGAATTATTGTTGTCATTATTTTTTTCTAATAAATTCACTAAAATTTTTTTACTTTTAGCTTTGATGCTAATTTCGTCATTAACTGAACATTCATAACTCGGAATCGTAACTTTTTTTTTATTAATTTCAAAGTGACCATGTGTAATTAATTGACGTGCAGCATTAATGGTAGGTGCTAGCTTCAAACGAAAAACAATATTATCAAAACGAGACTCTAAGAATTTTATTAAATTTTCACCTGTTGAACCAGAAGTTCTTTGGGCACGTTTAACATAATTTAAAAATTGATGATGAGTTAAACCATAATTAAAACGCAATTTTTGTTTTTCCATTAAACGAATCGAATATAATGATTGTTTTTTGGAACTTTCTTTAAAATTTTTAAGACTTTTTTGAGTTAATCCAGGCAGTTTTTGTAAATTTAATCGACGTAGTATTTTTAATTTAGGACCAGTGTATCGCATAATATATTTTTTTATTTTTATAAAGTCTTACCTCCCTTTTTCCCACTTTTTATAATATTACTGAACTCCCTCCTCTATACGAAACCTATTTTCAAAATCTCTTTTGATTTAAAAATTTAAATCAAAAAATCTGGAAAATAGGCTTAGGCTTCGTATAGAGGAGGGAGTCCAGTGATATTATAAAAAGTGGGAAAAAGAGAGGTAAGACAAAGGCAGAAAGCGAAGGCGGATTTATTTTTTTGATTCTATTCTCATTCTTTCTTTTCCATATCGCTTCTGATTTAATTATTTTATTAAATAAATTTTCTTTTATTTTATCTTCTTTATTCCAAATTCCCGCGGAACACACCCTATTTACGGGGATTATTTTGAAAAAACGGTCCAGAAATTCTATAGAATTTCTGGACCGTTTTTTCAAAATAATCCCCGTAAATAGGGTGTGTTCCGCGGGAATTTGGAATAAAGAAGATAAAATAAAAGAATTTTACAGGAGGAGAGCTCAAACTGTTTTTTTTAATTCATTACTCCCTTTTATCTACTTCTGTTTACAAGGTCTCTTAGTTCTTTATTGCTCCTTTTTTATAAGGCTACATTCGCACTACGGAAGAAGGTTGGTTTCTATTTTATTTTTAAACCGTAAGACCCTACCCATATGGGTTTTAAGAGAGACCCAAAAAACAAGTATAAAAGAGATATTGAAAATTAAGTCTTATAAAAAAAAGGCAATAAGGAACTAAGAGACCTTGTAAACAGAAGTAGATAAAAAGAAGTAATAAATTTTAACGACTTTCCCAAAGATAAAATAAAGAAAGGGGCGCTCCTCCTATTTTTTCAAAATAGAAGGAGCGCGAATTTTAAAAAATTACCCCCCCCCTACCCCCCACAGCGAGGGGGGGAGGGGGGGGGGTGGTAAAAGATTTTTTTGTCATTAATTAGCAAAATATTTCTTTTTTTACTTTTTAATTATTTTAAGAAACGACGAACAATTCAACCTCATTTTAAATCATATGGGGAAATTTCGACTAAAACTTTATCGCCTAATATAATTCGAATAAAATTTTTTCTAATTTTACCTGAAACATGAGCTAATACTAAAAACCCGTTATCTAATTTAACTTTAAACATTCCGTTGGATAAAACTTGAATTATAGATCCTTCCATCTCTATAAGTTCATTTTTCATTGTTTTTGAAAATTCTATTTATTTTTTTTAGGGAAAAAAATCTATGCTTGCATGGATTCTTTTTTCCTAGGGGAAAAAAATAGAACAAGTTCTTGGTTTTTTTTATTTTTTGACCAAACGGCTTTTTTAATTTCCCGTTTTGTTTTTTCTGAATAAGAAACCTTATTCATAGAGGGCTTATTCAGAGAAAGCAAAACGGGAAATTAAAAAAGCCGTTTGGTCAAAAAATAAAAAACCGTCGAAAAAGAAAAAAGGAAAATTTGAACAGTGGGCATAAATCAAATATGCGGATTTTAAAAGCCTTCCCACCAAAATTGAAAATTTTGGTGGAAAGGCGTAAAGACAGATTTGATTTATGCCCACCCTTTACTTCCCTCTCAGATTTTCCTTTCCAAAAAAGGCTGTTGATTTTGTCAGTTATCAAATGATCTCATGCGGGGGCCCGCGATCAGTTTGTTTAAGAAAAAAAACTGATCGCGGGCCCCCGCATGAGATCATTTGATAGCCGGCAAAATCAATGAGGGAAAGGGATTTCATTTATGGAATTATTTTCTCACGGACCCCGGCAATATATTGACGGGGTCTTTGTTTTTTATAAAAAAAGCCTCGAAGGGGGGTAAGGGGTGGATAAATTCAAATTCTCTTTTTTTTTCTTTTTTACGAGAAAAATAACCTTTGCAAACAAGGGTTATTTAGGGCTTCCTAAAAAGGAGTTTAAATTTGATTTGTTAAATAAAATACCTCATAAATAAAGCGATTAAAGTTAAAAATTTATGCCCACTCTTCCTATTATCCTTTTTCTTTTTTCTTTTTTTTCCCATCGATCTTTTCGCCTTTCCACCAAAATTGAAAATTTTGGTGGGAAGGCTTTTAATTTTATTATTTTTCTTTTTCTCTTTTTATAAGCTCTCTAATTGTGTGCTCTCTTTTGATTTAAATCAAAAGAGAGCACACAATTAGAGAGCTTATAAAAAGAGAAAAAAGAAAAAATTTTATCTACTTCGGGAAATATTTCAAAAAATATGAAATTATCCTTTATTTATTTATTGATTTTACCAAATTTCTAACAAAATTTCACCTCCTAATTTTTTTTCTCGTGCTTCTTTAATGAAACTAAGTCGCCACATGTTAGTACAACGACTCGTTCCCGAACCGTACGTAATACTTACGCATTCTACGGCTCTCTATCGGGATTTTAGAACCCTAGAGGTTAACCTTTAATTAATGCTATTTAGATTTTACCCCCCCCTCCCATAGAGAGTGGGGGGGGGGTAAAATCTAAGGAAACGTTTCACTCCTGGAATAAAAAATTATTCCTTTTTACCCATGCTTTTTTCATCAAAAAAGTGAGAAAAAAGGAAAAAAAGCAATCAGAAAAAGGGAAAAAAAGCAATTGCTTTTGCCCTTTCTCGAATGATCCCATGATATTGAAATATCATGGGATCATTCGAGAAAGGGCAAAAGCAGAAAAAGGGAAAAAAAGCAATTGCTTTTGCCCTTTATCGAATGACGGTTCTCAAATTTTAATTTGAGAACCCATAGACGCGGCCAAAGCAATTGCTTTTTTTTCCTTTTTCGTCGAAAATTACCCCCCCCTACCCCCCACCGCGAGGGGGGGGGGAGGGGGGGGGTGGAAAAAAAAGCAATTGCTTTGGCCGCGTCTATGGGTTCTCAAATTAAAATTTGAGAACCGTCATTCGATAAAGGGCAAAAGCAATTGCTTTTTTTCCCTTTTTCCGTAAAAAAAAATTGATTGCTTTTTTTTCCTTTTTCTAATTGCTTTTTTTTCCTTTTTCTGATTGCTTTTTTTCCCTTTTTCCGTAAAAAAAAAAATTGATTGCTTTTTTTCCCCGAACCGGGGTTTTTTTTGGAATGGCCATTGTACATTTTCAATACGTCTAATTTATTAGACAGATTGATTTATGGCCATTCCGAAAAAAACCCCTTTTTCTCAATGGCTTTTTTTGCGAGGAAGGCCTAGTTTAAGCCTAAATTTTAATTTTAATTTTAGTTATTAGTAAGAGTTACGTTTTTCGTTTTAAAAAAATGAAATTAAATAGCAAATAATTATCTAGGGTCAAATAACCAGAAAATTTATAAAGTATAAAATTATACATTTTCCTCTATACATGAGCTGCTTAATCCACCGCTTTTAGTACCCAGTTAGTTTCATCCGTACCCTTCAAAGAATATTATTTTTCGACTGGTCCGCTCACTTAATTCCTTTCGAAATTGGTTAGGGACCTCTTCCAACCATACATGGGGTTTTTGAAGACCCTAGCCCCTTCTTAGTCCAAAGACTAATATCGTGCCTTAGCCGGTCTGGTTGTTTCAGTCTATAGATGTAAGACTTTAGGAGATTTCATGTAAACCTATAATTTTAATCATTCGTTTTTTATTCGAAAAGAAATAATTTTAACTAGTTTTTAAATTCATTTTTTAAAATTCTTTTTTGCAAATGATGAATTCCCCGCCAAATAAATAAAGATTTTCATATACGAATCTTATGAAAAGTATTTGGCTGACCGCAGTTACCCTAAGCGGCTTGACCCAATAGAAAGGTTCAGGAAGTTCTAATGACGGCTCCTATTTATGTTATCGCCTCGCGGTACCTCACTATGAATCAGGGAAAGAATCGATCCCGCTTTAATCTCATGCTGCCGTTACCTTACACTTTTGTGGTTCTGTTTTAGGTTTTCTTATGGTTAGATTTTTTTTTTTAGGAAAAATTTAAGGCACTTTTTTTTTTTCTTTTTTGCCTTTTTTTATATGAAAAAAGGCAAAAAAAATCCACGATTAGATTAGTTGTTTTATCGGATCAGAGATTGGCTCTTTGAACTTTATTAGTCCACTTTTACATTACTATACTCTAACAACCCGCACTCCGTAACTATTCCAAAACTTGTAGATACAATAAAAATTCCTAATCCACCTAATGACTGTGGAATAGGATTTTGCAAATACCAACGTAAACTAGGTTTACTAACTCTTTTTATAGCATGAATCATTGTTTTTTTTTCACGACCAACATATTTTAAAGCTAAAATAATGACTTTTTTTTTTATTCCAGTTTTTGTTTTTAAAGCCTTCCCACCAAAATTTTCAATTTTGGTGGAAAGGCGAAAAGATGAAGTACGAAAAGTTGCTAATTGTTTGTTATCGTCGGTAGTTAAATTTGTTTCAGTTTCAGAATTTACTGAATTTCCAGTTTGATCAACAGATGAAACATCAAAATTTTGGTCTTGAGCTTCTTTATTTTGCGTATAATTTTCTTGGTCTGAATTTAAAGACATATTAGGAACTTGTGTACCTGGTGAATTTTGATTTAAATTCGAAGTATTCATTGTTGTTACACAAATACAATGAATGAATCCTTCTTTTGCTAAAATTTTAGCAATTATTTCATTATTTTTTGTATAAGGTAATGTTACTAATGGATTTTTTATAGTAATGGCATTTCTTATTAAAGTTGCCATATCACTAACTGAATCTACACTCATATTTTAATTTTTTTTATTTTCTTTTTCCCTTCTATAATCTTTATTTCTTCTCTCTTTTTTGTGAATTTGCCCCTTTGTCTATCCTCCTGCTTTTCCACTTTGTATGATAACCAATTATTCTAATTGGCTCATAAAATTATCCCCCCCCTCCCCCCTAGGAAAAAATAATCCATGCTTGCATGAATTCTTTTTTCCTAGAAGAGAGAAAGGGGGTGGAAAAGGAGAAAAAGACTTCAAAAAAAGGAGGGAGATAAATGGAAAGGATTTTTTATGCTCGCAAGGAAAAAAAATCACTGCTTGCAAGGAAAAAAGAATAAAAGTCGTTTTTTCTTTTTTTTCCCCTTTTATCCAGCCTTTTACTGATGAAGCCTCGTACAAAGAAAAGGCTGGATAAAAGGGAAAAAAAAGAAAAAAAGATTTTTATTCTTTTTTGAAATTGGTTTGGCCGGTTAGCTAATGAGAAAGCTCTTAACTTAAAAGCTTTTTTTGCAATTTCCCGCTTTCTATTATAACTATGTTGACGGGGGTTAATGGCTTTAGTTTGTTTAAAAATTTTATAAAATTTTTAAACAAACTAAAGCCATTAACCCCCGTCAACATAGTTATGATAGAAAGCGGGAAATTGCAAAAAAAACAATTACTTTTAAATTTGATAATACTTATTAGAAGGATAAATCAAAAAAATAAGACAAAAAATTTTTTATTGATCCTTATTTTAAAAATACTTATTAAAATAGGGATCAATAAAAGTGCGATTATAAAGAGGTAAAAAAAAGAAAAAATAATTAGTTATAATCGTAATGTATAAATAAAAATAATTGTAAAAAAGTTTAACGAGTTTTTAGTGGCTAAAATTTTTTTTTTTTTTTATTCCACCCCCTACCCCCACCGTAGGAAAAAGAATCCATGCTTGCATGGATTCTTTTTCCCTACGGTGGGGGTAGGGGGGGGGGTAATTTTTATGGGAGAGACATTTAAATTAGTTGAAATAAATTCTTGTTATATCAAAAAATTTTCGATATTATACTTTATCATTTCTCGAAACAAAACGTGTTTTAATAGGTAGTTTTGAGGAAGCAATACGAAAAGCTTCACGAGCACGAATTTCTGGTAAACCAGTAATCTCAAATAAAATTTTTTCGGGTAGAACAGGAAATACCCAATATTCTACACTTCCTTTACCAGTACCCATACGACTTTCAGCGGGTCTAAATGTTACTGGTTTATCTGGAAAAATGCGGATGAAGAGTTTACCAGTTCTTCTTACGTAACGAATTAGTACTCGTCTACACGCTTCAATTTGACGAGATGTAATCCAACTTGGTTCTAAAGCTTTTATGCCAAAAATTCCAAACGCAATTTTATTTCCTCTAACGGCTTTTCCTTTCATTCATCCACGAAATGATTTACGGTACTTAGTTCTCTTAGGTAAGAGCATATTTTTATTATTTTTTATTTATTGATTATCTTATTAATATAATCGGAGTCGGACGTCTGTCATACCTTATGAATAAAACACAGAGGAGTTGTTCTCCCATAATTGTACAAGACAGTTTTTCATCCATCATACGGCTCCTCCCCGTACTACGACAATTTCATTTATGGAATTGCAACATTCTTCGTTGTCGCTTCATCAAGAAAAAAATAAACCTTTCCTATCTTAATGTTCTCATAACTATCACTTTATCTTTTAACTATTTATGGTTCAGTCTTCCCCCGAACTAGGGAAAAAGAAATGGATAAAGAGAAAAAAAGGCGGGGGGAGGGGGTAAAAAAATCTGGATCCTTTTATCCAAAAGTCTTCTCCTCTTTTTTTCATGGCCATAAAGCATCCATTCTTCTGTGTCGAATGGATGCAAATGTATAAAATGGCCATGAAAAAAAGAGGAGAAGACTTTTGGATGAAAGGATCGAGCATTCTCCATTTTAAAAAGCGAGTCATTTTGCCAGTTCCCTCATGGGTCCGAAGGAATCGAATGATACAAAGCCATTAAACTGGCTTTGGGTCGCCGGCAAAATGACTCGCTTTTTAAAATGGAGAACGGGGGAGCCCTAAAGGAGATAACAAGTTATCTCCTTTTTCCCTAGGGAAAAAGAATTCATGCAAGCATGAATTCTTTTTCCCGTCGCTTTTTTCATTAAAAAAGCAACCAATTTGGCCGGCGACTCCATAAAATTGAAAATTTTATGGAATCATTCGATAGCCGGCCAAATTGATTGCTTTTTTTTAATGAAAAAAGCTAGATTTTCCCCCCAAACAAATCAATTGCTTTTGCCGTTTCTCGAATGATCCCATGATATTTCAATATCATGGGATCGCCGGCAAAAGCAATTGATTTGTTTGGGGGGAAAATCGTCAATTTTCCCCCAAACAAATCAATTGCTTTTGCCGGCGACGGTTCCCAAATTAAAATTTGGGAACCGTCATTCGATAAACGGCAAAAGCAATTGATTTGTTTGGGGGGAAAATCTAGGGAAAAAGAATTCATGCAAGCATGAATTCTTTTTCCCAAGGGAAAAAGAAATGGATTGGAGAAAAAAAAATATATTTTTTTTTCTCGACGGTGAAAAGAAATGGATAAATCCATTTCTTTTCTCCTCATCCATTTCTTTTTCCCTTGGGGGAGAAATCTAGTAACGGGAAAAGACTCGAAAACTCCTACTTTATTTTTTTAGAGAAATCGAAGATTTATTTGCAGATTTTTTAAATAAAATAAATATTACCTCTCTTTTTTATCATCTTTTAGAAAAACCCTATTCATGTCGTAAATGAACTTTTAGGAATAGGGCCCTGATAAAAAAAGGGATTTTTTTTTGTTTTTGAAACCCTCCTTTAATCGCCCTATTGACGGGGTATCTTGCGAAAAAAATGGCTCTAATTCATTTAGAGCCATTTTTTTCGCAAGATACCCCGTCAATAGGGCGATTAAAGGAGGGTTTCAAAAACAAAAAAAAATCCCGGTTCGGGGAGGTAAGACAAAACAAAAATTAAAAATAATTTTATTCTAGAATTTCTAATACAATTCCAGCTCCTACTGTTCGTTTTCCTTCACGAATTGCAAAGCGCATACCTACTTCAATAGCAAGTGGATAAATTAATTTAGCTGTCATTTTAACACGATCTCCTGGCATTATCATTTGCATAGGAACATTATCGTCGGTTGTGAAGTCTGATATAGAAGCGGTAATATCGCTAGTTCTCGCATAAATTTGGGGCGAATAACCAGGAGTCATTGGTGTGTGTCTTCCTCCTTCTGCTTGTGTTAACACATAGACTTGTGCCGAAAATTTAGTATGAGGCTTTAAACTTCCAGGTTTAGCAAGCACCATTCCTCGTTGAATTTCATTTTTACCAATTCCACGTAATAAAACTCCAACGTTATCACCAGCTAAAGTTTCTTCTAATGATTTTTGAAACATTTCTAAACCTGTTACAGTAGTTGTTCGAGTATCTTTTAATCCAACAATTTCAATGCTATCTCCAATTTTTAATTGACCTCTTTCAACACGACCAGTAGCTACTGTTCCTCGTCCTGTAATAGTTAAAACATCTTCAACTGCCATTAAAAATGGTTTTTCAGTTTGTCTTTCTGGAGTTGGAATATAATTATCAACTGCTTCCATTAATTGATAAATTTTATCTACCCATTTATTTTCACCTGGTTCGATTTTTGGATTTTCTAATAAAGCTTGTAATGCTAATAAAGCACTTCCTGATATAATTGGTACTTCATCTCCTGGGAAATCATACTGTCCTAGAGTTTCGCGAACTTCTAGTTCAACTAGTTCTACTAGTTCAGGATCGTCTACTTGATCTTCTTTATTTAAAAAACATACAATACATGGTACACCAACTTGTTTTGCTAATAATAAATGTTCTTTTGTTTGTGGCATCGGTCCATCTGCTCCAGAAACAACTAAAATTGCTCCATCCATTTGTGCAGCTCCCGTAATCATATTTTTTACATAATCTGCATGCCCTGGACAATCTACATGAGCGTAATGACGATTATTCGTCTCGTATTCTACATGTGCCGTATTAATGGTAATACCGCGTGCTTTTTCTTCTGGGGCAGAATCAATTTGATTATAGTCTCTAATGCGTGCTAGACCTTTTGCGGATAAGGCCATAGTAATAGCGGCGGTAAGCGTTGTTTTACCGTGGTCAACATGACCAATAGTTCCTATATTAACATGAGGTTTATTTCTTTCAAATTTTGTGCGTGCCATAATAATAATTTTAAATTTAATTTGTAGTAATTGACGAGCAACGATTCAATTTATTGAATCGTTGCATCGAAAAGGCCTTCGATAAATCGAAGGCCTTTTGCTTTTTTTTTTCCTTTTTTTCCATCTTCTTTTCCCAAATTTACACCTCCCTTTCCCCCCCCTTCCCTTCACAGGCTTTTTTATGAAAAAAGCCTGTGGAGGGAAGGGGGGGGGGAATATAGATTCTTTCATGCAAAAGTCTTCCCTTGAACCGGGGGAAGACTTTTGCATGAAAGGATCGAGCATTCTCCATTTTAAAAAGCGAGTCATTTTGCCGGTTATCGAATGATACAAAGCCATTAAACTGGCTTTGGGTCGCCGGCAAAATGACTCGCTTTTTAAGATGGAGAACGGGGGAGCCCTAAAGAAATGGATGAGGAGAAAAGAAATGGATTTATCCATTTCTTTTCACCGTCGAGAAAAAAAAATATATTTTTTTTTTCTCCAATCCATTTCTTTTTCCCAGATTTTTCTCCACCAAAAGTGATCAGAAAAAGGGAAAAAAAGCAATTGCTTTTGCCCTTTCTCGAATGATCCCATGATATTGAAATATCATGGGATCGCCGGCAAAAGCAGAAAAAGGAAAAAAAAGCCATTGCTTTTGCCCTTTCTCGAATGATCCCATGATATTTGAATATCATGGGATCGCCGGCAAAAGCAATGGCTTTTTTTTCCTTTTTCTGCTTTTGCCGGCGATCCCATGATATTTCAATATCATGGGATCATTCGAGAAAGGGCAAAAGCAGAAAAAGGGATTTTTATTCGGAATGGCCATAAATCAATACGTCTAATTTATTAGACGTATTGAAAATGTACAATGGCCATTCCGAATAAAAATCCCGGTTCGGGGAAAAAAAGCAATTGCTTTTGCCTATTATCGAATGATCCCATGCGGGGGCCCGCAATTGAAAATTGCGGGCCCCCGCATGGAATCGCCGGCAAAAGCAATTGCTTTTTTTCCCCCCCCCCCCTAGCGGTGGGGGGTAGGGGGGGGGGTAATTTTCGTCGAAAAAGGGAAAAAAAAGCAATTGCTTTTTTTTCCTTTTTCTAATTGCTTTTTTTCCCTTTTTCTGATCACTTTTGGTGGAGAAAAATCTGGGGAGGAAGCTCGATCTTTTTTTCTCATTTTGTCGAGTTTTTCTATTAGGCCTGTTGATACAGTCTCTTAAGAAGGGACCCTAAAAAACATTTATAATATGCCCCATCCAATTGAATTTTTTTTCTTAATTAATTTTAATGTTCTCGTTTTATTTTTTCCTAATAAAACCCATCAATAGGACAATTAAACAAGAACCTTAATTAATAGAAAAATAGGTTGAAAAATATTATTTTGTTTTTTTTACCGACGACTGTTTTGGGAGCGGGCCGTATTTTCTTTGGGCCCTCGCTTAATTTCTTGTTTTTTTTCACTAGATTATCTCCCTCCCCCCTCCAGATTTTTTTTCCATTTTTTCTACGAATTTCCCGCTTTTTATCAAAGCGGGAAATTCGTAGAAAAAATGGAAAAATCTGGAGGGGAGGGAGATAATCTAGTGAAAAAAAACAAGAAATTAAGCGAGGGCCCAAAGAAAATACGGCCCGCTCCCAAAACAGTCGGCAGTTTCACTCTTTATTTTGTTTTTTAATTTTAATATAGTTTTAACCCCTACCGAATTTTTTTTCTAGTAGTGAAACGTTCCTTTTAATTCTAGATTTATTTTGTTTAATTTTAATATAGTTTTAACCCCTACCGAATTTTTTTTTTTTCCTTTTAATAATAAATTTATTTAATTTTTTTGGCAAATTTAATAGAAAATTAAAAAAAAAATTTAAGCACTAGAGTAATAAAAATTTTGACAAATAAATAAAAAATTATTCTAATAAAATTTAATGTTTCAGAAGAATCATAAAGTTTTTTAAAAATATCAATATTTTTTCTAATTGATCAAAATCAGCATTTTTGGTAGCCAAACTTAAATTAGAAATAAGATTATTCATGTTTTCCTTTTTATCGCATATTACTGGTTTAACGGAAAACATTGATGAATCTAAATTATTCAAGTTGTCATAAATTTATAATGAAAATTACCCTCCCTCTACTACCCACCGCGAGGCTTTTGTCAAAATCAATGACTTTTTTAACAAAAGCCATCGCCCCTTTGTCTTCCCCCGGTTCGGGGGAAGACAAAGGGGCGATAGCCTTTTTGGAAGGAAAAATCTAATAAAAAAGCGAGGGAAAAAAAATGGACATGAAAAAGGAAAAAAAGCAATTGCTTTTGCCCTTTATCGAATGACGGTTCCCAAATTTCAATTTGTGAACCCATAGACGCGGCCAAAGCAATTGCTTTTTTTCCTTTTTCATGTCTATTTTTTTCCCGTCGAGAAAAAGAATGCCTGATTTATCAGGCATTCTTTTTCTCTAGCTTCCTCCCATAAAAAAAGAATTGAGAAAAAGGGAAAAAAAGCAATTGCTTTTGCCCTTTATTTAATGATCCCATGATATTTCAATATCATGGGATCGCCGGCAAAAGCAGAAAAAGGGAAAAAAAAGCAATTAGAAAAAAGGAAAAAAAACCCCCTTTTTCTGCTTTTGCCGGCGACGGTTCAGATATTTTAATATCTGAACCGTCATTCGATAATAGGCAACGGTTCCCTCCGCCAGAAAAAGGGAAAAAAAGCAATTGCTTTTGCCCTTTATCGAATGACGATTCTCAAATTTTAATTTGAGAATCGTCGCCGGCAAAAGCAATTGCTTTTTTTTCCACCCCCTCCCCCTCGCGGTGGGGGGTAGGGGGGGGGTAATTTTCGACGAAAAAGGAAAAAAAAGCAATTGCTTTTGCCGGCGATCCCATGAGATTGAAATCTCATGGGATCATTCGAGAAAGGGCAAAAGCAATTGCTTTTTTTTCCTTTTTCTAATTGCTTTTTTTCCCTTTTTCCGTAAAAAAAAAATTGATTGCTTTTTTTCCCTTTTTCTCAATTCTTTTTTTATGGGAGAAAGCGTCGAGAAAAAGAATGCCTGATAAATCAGGCATTCTTTTTCTCTAGCATTCTCCATTTTAAAAAGCGAGTCATTTTGCCAGTTCCCTCATGGGTCCGAAGGAATCGAATGATACAAAGCCATTTTAATGGCTTTGGGTCGCCGGCAAAATGACTCGCTTTTTAAAATGGAGAACAGGGGAGCCCTAAAGGAGATAACAAGCAGAAAAAGGGGGTTTTTTTTTTTTCAATTTCCCGCTTTTTATCATAACCTTGTTGACGGGGTATCTTATTAAAAAAACTCCTTTTTCTGAGAAAAAGGAGTTTTTTTAATAAGATACCCCGTCAACAAGGTTATGATAAAAAGCGGGAAATTGAAACAAAAAAAAACCCCGGTTCGGGGAAAAAGCAATTAGAAAAAGGAAAAAGAATCCATGCTTGCATAAATTCTTTTTCCAAAACTTGTTCAATTTTTCTTACCATATAAAAACTTGATTTTGAAACTTTATCTAACTCTCCAGTTAAAATTGCGTTAAGCCCTCTAATAGAATCCAAAGTAACATATTTTTCCAGTATTCTCGTAAACACAGTTGCAACTGAAAGAAAATGTAGTGTATGGTTTAAAAAATTAATTTTAAAAAAGAGAGCGAGTCAAGAAAGAAGGTATAAAAAAGTTGTAAGAGTATTAAAAAATTTTTCAAAAAATGTGAACAAAAAATCTTGAAAACACCTAAATAATAAATAACGCATAAAATTTATAGTTTTTAAACAGTAATTAATTGCCCGTATTATTGCGCATAAATAATATAACAAAAAAAATTAAAAAAGACAAATTGTTGTTTTTTTTTCAAATTTAAAAATCAAGCGTATCAAATTACTCTAAATATGTGGTTAGGAAGAGAGCCTGCCGTGTGACTAACTTTATTTCGTAAAAATAAATAAAAAATTTAATTCTTATGGCCGCAAATTTACAATTTTTACTTACATTTTTGGTGAATGCTACAGGAGGTTTAGATTTTTATAAAACGATTTTCATTATAAAAATTCCAGCTAGTTTATGCAACTTAATGCTGGAAACAAACGAGTTCTTTGTTTTTTTTGCTAGGAAGTTACAATTTCTTTAGGACTGGATGTGCACTCTGCTTTTGTAGAAGTCTTATATTCTTAATTTTTTCTTTTTATATAATAAATAGTATTTTTGTGTATCCAAAAAAGAAGGCCCGCGATTATTTCTTAAAAAATCGCGGGCCGGTGAATCCAAATTCTTCAAGTTTTCATAATTTTTTGCTCGTGTTTTTATTTTAGGAAAAAAGAATTCATGCAAGCATGAATTCTTTTTTCCGTAGGGAAAAAGAATCACTGTAAACAGTGATTCTTTTTCCCAACGCTTCCTCCCTGAAAAAAAGGAATTGAGAAAAAGGGAAAAAAAGAAATTAGAAAAAGGGAACAAAACCAATGTGCTTTTCCATATTATCGAATGACGGTTCAGATATTAAAATATCTGAACCGTCGCCGGCAAAAGCAATTGCTTTTTTTTCTCTTTTTCTGCTTTTGCCCTTTATCGAATGATCCCATGATATTTCAATATCATGGGATCGCCGGCAAAAGCAATTGCTTTTTTTCCCTTTTTCGACGAAAAGGGAAAAAAAGCAATTGCTTTGGCCGCGTCTATGGGTTCCCAAATTTAAATTTGGGAACCGTCATTCGAGAAAGGGCAAAAGCAATTGCTTTTTTTCCCTTTTTCTGATTTTGCCGGCGACCTCATAAAATCTACAATTTCATGAGATCATTCGATAGCCGGCAAAATCAATTCCTTTTTTTCAGGGAGGAAGCTCGCTTTTTCCATTAAAAAAAAAGCAATCAATTTGGCCGGCGACTCCATATGGGAGCCCGCAATAAAAAATTGCGGGCCCCGACAAAAAAGGGTCCGGAATGGCCATAAAGCATCCATTCTTCTATATCGAATGGATGCAAATGTATAAAATGGCCATTCCGGACCCTTTTTTTCTTAATTTTCAATTTTATGGAATCATTCGATAAAAGGCAAAAGCAGAAAAAGGAAAAAAAAGCAATCAGAAAAAGGGAAAAAAAGCAACTGCTTTTGCCTATTATCGAATGACGGTTCAGATATTTTAATATCTGAACCGTCGCCGGCAAAAGCAATGGCTTTTTTACCTTTTTCGACGAAAAAGGTAAAAAAAGCCATTGCTTTTGCCGGCGATTCCATGCGGGGGCCCGCAATTGAAAATTGCGGGCCCCCGCATGGGATCATTCGATAAAAGGCAAAAGCAATTGCTTTTTTTTCCTTTTTCTGCTTTTGCCCTTTATCGAATGACGGTTCTCAAATTTTAATTTGAGAACCCATAGACGCGGCCAAAGCAGAAAAAGGAAAAAAAAGCAATTGCTTTTGCCCTTTATCGAATGACGGTTCAGAAATTGAAATTTCTGAACCGTCATTCGATAAAAGGCAAAAGCAATTGCTTTTTTTTCCTTTTTCCATTAAAAAAAAATGGATTGCTTTTTTTTCCTTTTTCTAGGGAAAAAAAGCGAACAAGTTCGCTTTTTTTCCCGACGCACTCTTCATTAAAATAAAGCAGTGAATTTGTCGGCGATCCTATATGGGGGCTCGCGAGCCCCGACAAAAAAAAGGGTCAGAATGGCCATAAAGCATCCATTCGCCTTCATCGAATGGATGCAAATGTATAAAATGGCCATTCTGACCCCGAACCGGGTTTTTTCCTCTTTTTTTACCCCCACCTTTAATTGCCCTATTGACGGGGTATCTTACGCTAAAAATGGCTCTAAATGAATTAGAGCCATTTTTCGCGTAAGATACCCCGTCAATAGGGCAATTAAAGGAGGGTTAAAAACGAAAAAACGAGCACCGATCGAATAAATTCGATCGGTGCGTCGAAAGGCATTCGATAAATCGAATGCCTTTTCCCGAACCGGGTTTTTAATTCGGAATGGCCATTTATACATATTCAATACGTCGAGTTTATGAGACGTATTAAATCATGGCCATTCCGAATAAAAAAACCCTTTTTTTTTCAAATTTTAATTTTTATAAGATCATTCAATAGCCGGCAAATTCAATGCTTTATTTTAATGAAGAGTGCTGCTTTTTTTAATGAAAAAAGCAAAAAAAAAAGAAAAACCATAATAATAGTGGGCATTTAGTACATTTTCAAATTCGAGTTCATGAGAATTTGATTTATGCCCACTATTATTATGGTTTTTCTTTTTTTTTGACGGGAAAAAGAATCCATGCTTGCATGGATTCTTTTTCCCTAGTGTTCCTTTGTTCCTCTTTGGCCGAAGTTTGGTTTCAATTCCATTCCTTTCTTTTTCATGCCGACGATCCCATGTTTTTTTAAAGGTTTTTTGATATATTTTACTTAAATTTTTTATTTTAAAATTAATTTGACAGAATTTAAAATTTTAATTAATATTATAAATAAAAAATATTATTTTATCGGAATTATCTAAAACTTTTTCGTTTTAATAAAAGAAAAGATGAATTCTTGACTAAATATTGATTAAAAAATCGTTTTCTAAGAAAAAGGGCAAAAGCAGAAAAAGGGAAAAAAAGCAATTGCTTTTGCCTTTTATCGAATGATCCCATGATATTGAAAATATCATGGGATCGCCGGCAAAAGCAGAAAAAGGGAAAAAAAGCAATTGCTTTTGCCCTTTATCGAATGACGGTTCAGAAATTTCAATTTCTGAACCGTCGCCGGCAAAAGCAATTGCTTTTTTTTCCACCCCCCCCCTCCCCCCCCCCCTCGCGGTGGGGGTAGGAGGGGGTAATTTTCGTCGAAAAAGGAAAAAAAGCAATTGCTTTTGCCGGCGATCCCATGATATTGAAATATCATGGGATCATTCGAGAAAGGGCAAAAGCAATTGCTTTTTTTCCCTTTTTCTGATTGCTTTTTTTTCCTTTTTCTGATTGCTTTTTTTCCCTTTTTCTAAACGCCCTTTTCATCTAGCTGGCCTAGGATATTTCCTTTTCACGGAAACAACATGGGTTCAAATCCCATAAGGGGTAAAATAATTTTGAGATTGAAAATCATTTTATCACTTCTACATCGAATAAAATTTTGAATTATATTCAAAATTTTATTATTCTTTTTATGAAGAAGTCGCAAAGAGGAAATCGACAATTTTTTTTTCCTTTTTCTAGGGAAAAAAAGCGAACAAGTTCGCTTTTTTTCCCGACGCACTCTTCATTAAAATAAAGCATTGAATTTGCCGGCGATCCTATATGGGGGCTCGCGAGCCCCGACAAAAAAAAGGGTTTTTTTTTCGTTTTTTAACCCCTCCTTTAATTGCCCTATTGACGGGGTATCTTACGCGAAAAATGGCTCTAATTCATTTAGAGCCATTTTTCGCGTAAGATACCCCGTCAATAGGGCAATTAAAGGAGGGGTTAAAAAACGAGTAAAAAACGAGCACCGATCGAATAAATTCGATCGGTGCGTCGGAAAGGCATTCGATTTATCGAATGCCTTTTCCCTTTTTTTTTCAAATTTTAATTTTTATAAGATCATTCAATAGCCGGCAAATTCAGAAAAAGGGAAAAAAAGCAATCAGAAAAAGGGAAAAAAAGCAACTGCTTTTGTTTATTATCGAATGACGGTTCAGATATTTTAATATCTGAACCCATAGACGCGGCTAAAGCAGAAAAAGGGAAAAAAAGCAATTGCTTTTGCCCTTTATCGAATGACGATTCTCAAATTTTAATTTGAGAATCGTCATTCGATAAAGGGCAAAAGCAATTGTTTTTTTTTCCTTTTTCTAATTGCTTTTTTTACCTTTTTCGACGAAAATTACCCCCCCTACCCCCACCGCGAGGGGGAGGGGGTGAAAAAAAGCAATTGCTTTTGCCGGCGATCCCATGATATTTTCAATATCATGGGATCATTCGATAAAAGGCAAAAGCAATTGCTTTTTTTTCCTTTTTCTGGCGGAGGGAACCGTTGCCCTTTCTCGAATGACGGTTCCCAAATTTAAATTTGTGAACCCATAGACGCGGCCAAAGCAATTGCTTTTTTTCCACCCCTCCCCTCCCCCCCCTCGCGGTGGGGGTAGGGGGGGTAATTTTCGTCGAAAAAGGAAAAAAAGCAATTGCTTTTGCCGGCGATCCCATGATATTTAAATAGAAAAAAAAAAAAGGATAAATCCTTTTTTTTTTTGTCGAGCCCGCGATTTTCAATCGCGGGCCCCCCATGGGATCATTCGATAAAGGGCAAAAGCAATTGCTTTTTTTCCCTTTTTCTCAATGCTTTATTTTAATGAAGAGTGCTGCTTTTTTTCCCTTTTTCTGCTTTTTTTTTTGACGGGAAAAAGAATTTATGCAAGCATAAATTCTTTTTCCCTAGATTTTACCCTTCTTCCCTTCCCCCTCTTCCCCTCCACAGGCTTTTTTTATAAAAAAGCTTGTGAAGGAGGGAGGGGATAAAAAACGATAAAAAAATAACGTTCGAAAAAATAGAGAAAATCGCTAACAAAAAATTGGATAAAAATTTTTTTATCCAATTTATGTAATATTTTGACATTCTTAAATTATTAAGTTATTTTCTATATATAAATTTAGAATTTTTGTTTAAAAAATTTAAAAAATTCATTTTTAATAGGTTAAAATTTATGAAAATTTTTACCAACTTATTAACAGGCGATATATCTTAATAGGTTAAAGTAGTGGATTGCAAAAAAAATTGTTGCTTTCTGCCTTTTCACCCAATTTATAAAATTGAGGGTTTTTTCAAAAACTCCTATAAAATGAAATTATTAAATGGCGGTATATCTTAATGGTAAAGTAGTAGATTGCAAATTTAACGTTCTCAGTTCAAGTCTGAGTACCGCCTATAATTAAATTTTAATTATTTTTTAAAATTAACGGACAAACAAAAAGCAAATAATTTAAATCGATTCTTTTTGCTTTCATTTACTTTTTATATAAAAGTAAAAAAGAAAAAAAAAATTATTATTAAAATTTTTTGCTAATATTTTTAATCTTGGCGAAAAAGCGTTTATTTACTTACCAATCATAAAAATTTTGACGCAAAAAGAATTTTAGAAAATCTTTTTTCGACGAATCCCGTCAATTTATTGACGGGATTCTCGTCTTCCCGCCTTTGCTCCCCAAAACAATAAGCATAATTTTTAGACTTTTTTGTTGTTTAAAAACCTTCTTTCTCCCTAGGGAAAAAGAATTCATGCTTGCATGAATTCTTTTTCCCTAGGGAGAAAGAATCCATGCAAGCATGAATTCTTTTTCCCGTCAAAAAAAAGAAAAACCATCATAATAGTGGGCATAAATCAAATTACACCCCCCCCCCTCCCCCCCCCCTGTATATGGGGATAGGGGGGGGGGTGATAAAATCAAATTTGAAAATGTACTAAATGCCCACTATTACGATGGTTTTTCTTTTTTTTTTAGCTTTTTTCATTAAAAAAAAGGAATTGAGAAAAAGGGAAAAAAAGCAATTAGAAAATTACCCCCTACCCCCCACCGCGAGGGGGGGGAGGGGGTGGAAAAAAAGCAATCAATTTTTTTACTGAAAAAGGGAAAAAAGCAATTAGAAAAAGGAAAAAAAGCAATTGCTTTTGCCCTTTCTCGAATGATCCCATGGGGGCCCGCGATTGAAAATCGCGGGCCCCGACAAAAAAAAAAGGATTTATCCTTTTTTTTTTCTATTTAAATATCATAGGATCGCCGGCAAAAGCAATTGCTTTTTTTTCCTTTTTCGTCGAAAATTACTCCCCCCCTACCCCCCACCGCGAGGGGGGGGGGGAAGGGGGGGGGGGTGGAAAAAAAAGCAATTGCTTTGGCCGCGTCTATGGGTTCACAAATTTGAATTTGAGAACCGTCATTCGATAAAGAGCAAAAGCAATTGCTTTTTTTTCCTTTTTCTGCTTTTGCCGGCGATCCCATGCGGGGGCCCGCAATTTTCAATTGCGGGCCCCGACAAAAAAAAAAAAAAAGGGTTTTTTATCAGGAATGGCCATGATTCAATGCATCTCATAAACTCGATGCATTGAATATGTATAAATGGCCATTCCTAATAAAAAACCCTTTTTTTTTTTTCTATCTTCAATATCATGGGATCATTCGATAAAAGGCAAAAGCAATTGCTTTTTTTCCCTGAACCGGGGGTTTTTTTTTGTTTTTAAAAAAAGGAAATTTAATTGGGTTTAATCAAATTTGATTAAACCCAATTAAATTTCCTTTTTTTAAAAACAAAAAAAAACCCCCTTTTTCTGCTTTTACCCTTTCTCGAATGATCCCATGCGGGGGCCCGCAATTGAAAATTGCGGGCCCCGACAAAAAAAAAAGGGCAGGAATGGCCATGATTCAATGCATCTCATAAACTCGATGCATTGAATATGTATTAAATGGCCATTCCTGCCCTTTTTTTTTTTCTATTTCAATATCATGGGATCGCCGGCAAAAGCAATTGCTTTTTTTTCCTTTTTCGTCGAAAATTACCCTCCCCCTACCCCCCACCGCGAGGGGGGGGGGGGGGGTGGAAAAAAAAGCAATTGCTTTGGCCGCGTCTATGGGTTCAGAAATTGAAATTTCTGAACCGTCATTCGATAAAGGGCAAAAGCAATTGCTTTTTTTTCCTTTTTCTGCTTTGGCCGCGTCTATGGGTTCTCATGCTTTCCCTTCGGTATTGTAAATACCGAGGGGAAAGCGAAAAATATTTAAATTTGAGAACGTCATTCGATAATAGGCAAAAGCAGAAAAAGGGAAAAAAAGCAATCAATTTTTTTTTACGGAAAATTACCCCCCCTACCCCCCACCGCGAGGGGGGGGAGGGGGGGTAATTTTCCGTAAAAAAAAATTGATTGCTTTTTTTCCCTTTTTCTAATTGCTTTTTTCCCACCCCCCCCCTCCCCCCCCCCCACGGTGGGGGGTAGGGGGGGGTAATTTTCCGTAAAAAAAAAAATTGATTGCTTTTTTTCCCCGAACCGGGGTTTTTTTTTTTTTTAAAAAAAAAAAAAGACTTTTATAAATAAGAAACCTTATAAAAGTCTTTTTTTTTTTTTTAAAACAAAAAAAACCCCTTTTTCTAATTTTCTTTATTTATTAGCTCTCATTTTTAACCATCCTTGCACTTCTAAATAATTTAAAGGTGCAATGTTGATGCATAGTTTCCAGTAATCTTCTGCCTTTCAAAAAAGAATTTCAGCTAAGTCTGGCCGATTAAATTCTAACATTTGTTCTGCTCTATAGTGATAAATTACTGCGCAGTTATTTAAGGCTTGTGGTAAAGCAGGATTTCTTTCAAGCGCTTGATGATAATATTCTAAAGCTCAATCATGTTCTCCATTATTGGTATGCAATAAACCGATATTATATAAAATATAGCTTCAATCGTAAGGGTCGATTTCTAAGCGTAAAGATTGATAATAATTTTTTAATGCAGTTGAATATTCTCCTTCAGATTGAGCAGACATTCCATTTCAATAGAAATTAAAGGCTTGTTTTTCTCGATCAGAAGAAGGTAAAATTTTTACTAATATTGTTGCGATCACCGAAAAGGTTTGATCGATAAAACTCGTATTTTTTGACATATTAATTAAATTTTATTTGTATTTTTTAGGGAAAAAATAAATAACAAGCAGAAAAAGGGAAAAAAACCCCTTTTTCTCACTGCTTTATTTTAATGAAGAGTGCTAGAAAAAGGGAAAAAAGCAATCAGAAAAAGGGAAAAAAAGCAATTGCTTTTGCCGGCGATCCCATGATATCTTCAATATCATGGGATCATTCGATAAAAGGCAAAAGCAATCGCTTTTTTTCCCTTTTTCTGCTTTTGCCGTTTATCGAATGACGGTTCAGATATTTTAAAATATGAAAACATAGACGCCGCCAAAGCAGAAAAAGGAAAAAAAAGCTATTGCTTTTGCCCTTTATCGAATGAAGGTTCCCAAATTTCAATTTGTGAACCCATAGACGCGGCCAAAGCAATTGCTTTTTTTCCACCCCCTCCCCCCTCGCGGTGGGGGGTAGGGGGAGGGTAATTTTCGACGAAAAAGGAAAAAAAAGCAATTGCTTTTGCCGGCGATCCCATGATATTTGAATATCATGGGATCATTCGAGAAAGGGCAAAAGCAGAAAAAGGGAAAAAAAGCAATTGCTTTTGCCTTTTATCGAATGATCCCATGCGGGGGCCCGCATGGGATCGCCGGCAAAAGCAATTGCTTTTTTTTCCACCCCCCCCCCCCCCTCGCGGTGGGGGGTAGGGGGGGGGTAATTTTCTGATTGCTTTTTTTTCCTTTTTCTAATTGCTTTTTTTTCCTTTTTCTAATTGCTTTTTTTTCCTTTTTCTGCTTTTTATCTTCTTTAGAGCTTCCCCATTCTCCATTTGGTTTTTATTTGATTTTTTAAACATAAGACCCTATACGTAGGGGTTTCAAGAGAAGCCCCCAAAAAAATGTTTAATTTTTGCGCATGAAAAAAAAAAAAAAAGCAAAAGGCCTTCGATTTATCGAAGGCCTTTTCGATGCAACGATTCAATAAATTGAATCGTTGCTCGTCGAGTTTATGAGACGTATTGAATCATTGCCATTCCGAATAAAAAAATCCTTTTTTTTTGTTGGGGCCCGCAATTTTATAAAAAAAAAGGATGAATCCTTTTTTTTTCTAAAATTGCGGGCTCTCATATGGAGTCGCCGGCCAAATTGATTGCTTTTTTTTAGGGAAAAAGAATCCATGCAAGCATGGATTCTTTTTCCCTAAAAAAAATCTATACAAAGGAACGTGAAAATAAAAAAGAAAACCAAAATGAGTAAAGCGATTTAGCTAATAAATTTTAAACATGTAGTATAAATTTAAAGGTCTACGCCTTCACTTCCACGTACCCATTGTAAATAAGCTGTGGTAAATAGCCCACCAGCTGTTACTACAACTAACCCTAAAACAATTCCAGATAAAAGAGGTTCAACCATAATATTTATTTATTTTTTATTTTCTTTCCCATCAGGGTAAAATTTTAACGATAAATTTAAGTTTATTTCAGTTAATTTTTTTTATGCCTATTAATATAGGTAAAAAAAAAGAAGCTTTACTATCAAAATTTTCAATTTTATCACCGTCCCGCTAAAATTTTCAATTCTTTCGCCATTTTGTAAAGAAAAAACAATTACTTCCATTAAGAGAAACCTCTTTTTTTAAATAAAAAAAAGAGGTTTTTCTCAGAAAAAGTCGTCATTTAATACTTTTTTTTCTTTATTTTTTTCTTTATTTTTTGTCAAATTTCCCGCTTTTTATACCAGCCTTGTAATGACGAGGTATATTATTTAGAGGTGGGGTTCAGTTTAAATTTTCCTTTTTAAATAAGATACGCTGTAAATAGGGTTCATAAAAAGAGCGAGAAATTTGACAAAAATAAAGAAAAAAAAAAGTTAGAAAAAGGGGGTTTTTTTTTTCAATTTCCCGCTTTTTATCATAACCTTGTTGACGGGGTCTCTTATTAAAAAAAAGCCTTTTTCTAGCTTTTTTTTAATAAGAGACCCCGTCAACAAGGTTATGATAAAAAGCGGGAAATTGAAAAAAAAAAACCCCCGGTTCGGGGAAAAAAATCTGACAAAGGAAAGGAAATCAATCATTTTGGCGATAATCTCATAGCATTTAAAATGCTATGAGATTATCGCCAAAATGATTGATTTCTCCTTTAAAAGAATAATTTAAAGAGGGAAAAGAGATAATTAAAGGGTGTGAAAATTTAAAATAATCCTAATGTTAAAGCATTTTCAATAGGAACAGCTGCTCCACATGATAACCAAATAGCTGTAACTAATCCAACTAAAAACAATGTGGTAGCGATAGGTCTTCTAAAAGGATTAGCAAATGGATTAATGTTTTCAATAAATGGTACAAATATCAAACCTAAAGGAACAGAAGCCATTAAGGTTAATCCTAATAGCTTATTAGGGCAAACACGTAAGATATTAAATACGCCAAATAAGTACCATTCAGGTAAGATTTCTAAAGGAGTTGAAAAAGGATCTGCTGGTTCTCCTGTTAAAATAGGATCTAACACTCCAAAACCAATATCACATGCAAAGGTTCCTAAAATAACAATCGGGAAGACGTACAAGATATCATTTGGCCATGCAGGTTCTCCGTAAGTATTGTGACCCATACCTTTTGCTAATTTTGCACGTAGTTCAGGATTGGATAAATCCGGCTTCTTAATTACTGTCATAATATTTTTATTATTTTTATTTTTATTTTTTGCTCAAATTTTTTTAAAAAATCAACGAAAAGGCAAAAGACGTTATATTTATCGAATATTGCCCTCATAGGCACTCAGCATCAATTATTAATAGCTCTTATTTTCGATTTAACGTATCAGAGTAAATCTAAATACTAGACATAATCTATCGCCCCCAGAGTATTTATATTTTATTTATTCTTTCCAAGAACTTTTTCTTTTTTGACGATTTTTTTCATTAAAAAAAACTCATCAATAAGGGCTAGGCTAGATTTTTTGCCCAAAAAAACGATTAGAAAAAGGGAAAAAAAAGCGATCAATTTTTTTCCCATTCCCTCCCCCCCTCCCAAGGGAAAAAGAATTCATGCAAGCATAGATTCTTTTTCCCTTGGGAGGGGGGCGATAGCCTTTTTTTCCTTTTTTTTGATTTTGCCGGCGATGCAAATTGAAAATTTGCATCATTCGATGGCCGGCAAAATCAATGACAAAAGCATCGCTGTAGGGGGTAGGGGGGAAAATTTTCATTAAAAAAAATTGATCGCTTTTTTTTCCTTTTTTCTAGAGAAAAAGAATCCATGCAAGCATGGATTCTTTTTCTCTAGAAAAAAGGAAAAAGATGATAAGAAGAAAAATAAAAAAGGAAAATTTGACGGCTTATTTTGACAAAAAACCTAATTAAAGTAAAAAGCTTGCAAAATTAAAAAAGATTAAATAAAACTCTTATGGTAGAAAAAATTCGAAAAAAACGAGAACCCCGGCAATATATTGCTGGGGTCCATCGGAAAGGAATTTCATTTATGAAATTCTTTTCCCTTATTAATTTGGCAATAAAACACCAACCATTAATTGCCTTTTTTTAAAATGTTTTTAAAAAAAATCAATTAATAATTATTTGAAAAAAATTAAAAATGCCAATTAATTTTATTATAGTTTAGATTCAATTTTCATTTTTTTAAGTATTTTACACATTTTATCTTTTTCTTTTTTTTTACTTATTAGATTAGATTTTCCTCCTTATATTTTTCCCACCAAAAATGATCAGAAAAAGGGAAAAAAAAGCGATCAATTTTTAGATTTTCCCCTTCCCACCTCCCCCCTCCATGGAGGGGGGAGGTGGGAAGGGGAAAATCTAGGGAAAAAGAATTCATGCTTGCATGAATTCTTTTTCCCTAATGAAAAAAGCTAGAAAAAAAAGAATAAATGCCCAAATAACTTGAACCTTTATTCTTTTTTCTCATCGCCCTCATGGGTGCGAAGAAAAGAAATAAAAAGGAATAGGTTTTTTCTTTTTATTTCTTCTATTATTCCCCTTATTCTTTTTTCTTTTTCCTTAGGGAAAAAAAATTCATGCAAGCATGGATTCTTTTTCCCTAGGGAAAAAGAATTCATGCAAGCATGAATTCTTTTTCCCGTCGCTTTTTTTATTAAAAAAAAGCAATCAATTTGGCCGGCGACTCCATCAAATTTTTAATTAAAAATTTGATGGAATCATTCGATTCCTTCGGACCCGTGAGGGAGCTGGCCAAATTGATTGCTTTTTAATAAAAAAGCTAAAAAAAAAGAAAAACCATCGTAATAGTGGGCATTTAGTACATTTTCAAATTTGATTTTTTCACCCCCCCCCTATCCCCATATACAGGGGGGGGGAGGGGGGGGGTGTAATTTGATTTATGCCCACTATTACGATGGTTTTTCTTTTTTTTTTGACGGGAAAAAGAATCCATGCTTGCATGGATTCTTTTTCCCGTTGCTTTTTTTATTAAAAAAAAACAATCAATTTGGCCGGCGACTCCATCAAATTTTTAATTAAAAATTTGATGGAATCATTCGATAGCCGGCCAAATTGATTAGAAAAAGGAAAAAAAAGCAATTGCTTTTGCCCTTTATCGAATGACGGTTCTCTAATTTCAATTAGAGAACCCATAGACGCGGCCAAAGCAATTGCTTTTTTTTCCTTTTTCGTCGAAAAAGGTAAAAAAAGCAATTGCTTTTGCCGGCGACGGTTCAGATATTTTAATATCTGAACCGTCATTCGATAATAGGCAAAAGCAATTGCTTTTTTTCCTTTTTCTGATTGCTTTTTTTTCCTTTTTCTGCTTTTTTTTAATAAAAAAAGCTAGATTTTTTTCCATTTTTTCACTCCTAGAAAAAATAAGTCAAAAAAATCTAAGAGAAAAAAGAATAAAAAATTAAATATTAAAAAACAAAACCTATTTAACTAATTTGAAATATTTTAATGATTAAGATAAAATAAATTTAAAATGATTAAAATAGAGCTCGATTCGTAGTTTAACAAACCATGAATCAGGTATCGAGGCCCGTAATAAATTATGAGCCCCCAAACTTTTCACTAATTTTCCCCCCCGAACCGGGTTTTTTTTTTTTTTCTCCCCCGAACCGGGTTTTTTTTCCCCCGAACCGGGTTTTTTTTCCCCCCGGTTCGGGGAGGAAAAAAAAAACCCGGTTCGGGGGGGAAAATTACTGAAAAAGTTTGGGGAATGAATTTAATTATAGTCAATAAAAATTCAATAAAAATTAAAATAGCTAATAAACGCCTAATTGAATTGATCCTTTATTCTTTTTTCCAAAAAAAAAGAAAAAAAAATCTGGGGAGTAAGAGGTAAATTCAAATTATCCTTTTTTACTTGTTCTAGTAAAACTTTCAGGATTAAAAGAAGGTCATAAATAATAATAAAAAAGACAAAAAAATATGGTGAAAATCAAACCCGATGAGATTTCAAGTATTATTGCACAACAACTGGAACGTTATGATCAAGAAGTAAAGTATTCCAATGTAGGAGTAGTCATGAGTGTTGGAGATGGAATTGCACGTGTTTATGGATTAGAGCAAGTTATGGCTGGTGAATTATTAGAATTTGCAGATAAGACAATTGGTCTTGCTCTTAATTTAGAAGCAAACAATGTAGGAGTTGTCTTAATGGGAGAAGGGAGAAATATTCAGGAAGGAACACTCGTTCGAGCAACTGGAAATGTAGCACAAATTCCAGTAGGAGATGGTTATTTAGGACGTGTAGTAAATTCACTAGCACGACCAGTTGACGGAAAAGGAGAAATTAAAACACAAGAAACACGCATGATTGAATCTCCAGCCCCTGGAATTATTAGTCGTCGTTCGGTTTGTGAACCTTTACAAACAGGAATTACGGCTATAGATTCAATGATTCCAATTGGTAGAGGTCAACGTGAATTAATTGTTGGTGATAGACAAACTGGAAAAACTGCAATTGCAGTAGACACAATTTTAAACCAGCGAGGAAAAGATGTCATTTGTATTTATGTAGCAATTGGTCAAAAATCTTCATCAGTTGCCCAAGTTGTAAAATCACTTCAAGAACGTGACGCTTTAAACTATACCATTATTGTAAGTGCTACGGCTGACTCTGCTGCGACGTTAAGATTTTTAGCTCCTTATACAGGAGCATCTTTAGCAGAATATTTCATGTATAAAGGAAAAGCAACCTTAGTAATCTACGACGATTTATCAAAACAAGCGCAAGCTTATCGTGAAATGTCCTTATTACTACGAAGACCGCCTGGACGAGAAGCTTATCCAGGAGATGTTTTTTACTTGCATTCTCGATTATTAGAAAGAGCGGCTAAATTAAATGATGCTCTTAAAGGAGGAAGTATGACGGCACTACCTATTGTTGAAACTCAAGAAGGAGACGTTTCTGCGTATATCCCTACGAATGTTATCTCTATAACAGACGGTCAGCTGTTTGTTAGCTCGGAATTATTTAATGCAGGAATAAGACCTGCCATTAATATTGGAATCAGTGTATCACGAGTAGGAGGTGCGGCACAGACAAAAATAATGAAGCGAGTAGCAGGTTCATTAAAACTTCAACTTGCACAGTATGAAGAGTTAAAAGCTTTTACGCAATTTGCAAGTGATTTAGATCCAGAAACTCGTTCCATTCTTGAACGTGGAGCAAGAGTTCGCGAATCTTTAAAACAACCACAAGCTTCACCTTTAACTGTTGCAGAGCAAGTAGCTAGAATCTATATTGTAACATCAACAGATGTTTGTGATAAACTTGCTATTGATAAAATTAATAATTTTCTTAGCGGATTATTAGAATATTTAGGACGAACAAACTATGCAGAAATTCTAAAATCAAGTAATGATTTTACTCCTGAAGTAAAAGAAATTTTAGAAAAAGCGGGACGAGAATATTTAAATATGTTTAATTAAATTTTTTCTTTTTTTCAATTATTTCAAATTCTCGCGCTGTATAAGCACCCTATTGACGGAGTTTTTTCTAGGGAAAAAACGAGATAAAAAATACGCCAGGAAAAAAGGATTTTCTTATTTTACTTTTTTTTTTTCATTTTGCCTAGTCTCTCTATTAGCCCTGTGGATGGGGTATCTTTTTTAAAAAAGATACCCCATCCACAGGGCTAATAGAGAGACTAGGCAAAATGAAAAAAAAAAAGTAAAATAAGAAAATTTGAATTTATTAAAGCGAATAAAAATTAAAAATTTGACTTTTTACATTTTTTGTCCATAGGGGACGCGGTTTATATTAAATTTTTAGTGGACAGCTAAAGTAAATTAATAATTAATTTAGTTGACAATAAAAAAACTCGTTGTAAATTAAATTTATAATAATTTGACTTTTTATTAAAAATTTGACTTTTTATAATTTTTGCAATATTATTTAGTATATATATTTAAACTTTTTCGGCCTTAATTGTTCAGGAAAAAAAATAAAAAAGCGAATCAAAATTCTGTGGATCCGCAATCAGTTTTTTTTCTTAAAAAGATGAATTTGGCCGGCGACTATGGTATGATACAAACCCATTAATTAATGGGTTTGTATCATACCATAGTCGCCGGCCAAATTCATCTTTTTAAGAAAAAAAACTGATTGCGGATCCACAGAATTTTGATTCGCTTTTTTATTTTGAAAAAAAAATGATTGGAGAAAAAAAAATATATTTTTTTTCTCGGATTTATTTTTTCAAATTTTTATACAATTCATCATACAATATAAAGGATCTTGAAAAGATCCTGTTATTCTTTTTTTAATTGATCGCGGGGTGGAGTAGTTTGGTTAACTCGTAAGGCTCATAATCTTGAGGTCGCTGGTTCAAATCCAGCTCCCGCCAAATTTTATCCTATTAATTTCAAATTTTTAAGCTAAAGGAATTTTATAAACTTAATCCCTTTTCGACTGGCCCTAGCAAGAAAAAAAAGAAATTCTATTTATGCCCTATCGAATTTCTTTTTTTTCTTGCCAGTGTCCTAGGGAAAATAAATTTATGCAAACATAGATTCTTTTTCCCGTAGATTTTCCCCCCAAAGAAAGCAATTGCTTTTTTTCATCGAAAAAGGTAAAAAAAGCAATTAGAAAAAGGGAAAAAAAAGCAATTAGAAAAAGGGAAAAAAAGCAATCAATTTTTTTTAATGGAAAATTACCCCCCCCTACCCCCCACCGTGAGGGGGGGGGAGGGGGTGGAAAAAAAGCAATTGCTTTTGCCTTTTATCGAATGATCCCATGATATTGAAGATATCATGGGATCGCCGGCAAAAGCAATTGCTTTTTTCCACCCCCTCCCCCCTCACGGTGGGGGGTAGGGGGGGGGGGGGTGGAAAAAAAAGCAATTGCTTTTGCCGGCGATCCCATGATATTCAAATAGAAAAAAAAAAAGGGTTTTTTATTAGGAATGGCCATTTAATACATATTCAATGCATCGAGTTTATGAGATGCATTGAATCATGGCCATTCCTAATAAAAAACCCTTTTTTTTTTGTCGGGGCCCGCAATTGAAAATTGCGGGCCCCCGCATGGGATCATTCGAGAAAGGGCAAAAGCAATTGCTTTTTTTCCCTTTTTCTAATCAATTTTTTTTTTACGGAAAATTACCCCCCCCCTACCCCCCACCGTGAGGTGGGAGGGGGGGGGTGGAAAAAAAGCAACTGCTTTTGCCTATTATCGAATGACGGTTCAGATATTTTAATATCTGAACCGTCGCCGGCAAAAGCAGAAAAAGGGAAAAAAAGCAATTGCTTTTTTTCCCTTTTTCTGATTGCTTTTTTTTCCTTTTTCTAATTGCTTTTTTTCCCTTTTTCATTAAAAATTGATTGTTTTTTTCCCTTTTTCTGATCGTTTTTTCAGAGAAGAAGCGTCGGGAAAAAGAAATGGATTGATCCATTTCTTTTTCCCTTGGGGAGAAAGCTGGATTTTTTTCATTTTTTCCCCGAACCGGGATTTTTTTCTTTCGAGAGTTTTCTTTTAATCACTTTATTTACGGGACCTTTTCTGATTTAAATTTGTTCCATTTATTTATCAGCCTCTCGTATGCCCATTTTTACACGGTCTCTTATTCACATTTTTTTATTTTTTCGAGGGGATCGTTGACTTGTCAAAGATCTTCGTCGCGCTCCTCAAATTTTTTCAGAATTTAAGGAGCGCCTCTCTTTTTATTAAGCCTTTAGTCAGGGCTAATTGCGAGAGAGGATCGGTGGGTGGCAAATAAGTGAAAAATATGATTATTGAATAATTTATATATCCTTTTAAATGTATTAAATTATTCAAATAAATTAAGTGCCATTATGAAATGGTTTTAATAAAAAACAAGAAGCGGATAGATCTAGTATTTAATTTTTATACTATTATAACAAGGTTCTAAAAATACTTATTCTAATAAGTATTTTTAAAAATTTTTAATCACTCTAATACTTATATTTGTTTAATCCAATTAAAAAGCGGAATAATATAATTTCGAATTAAATTTCTATTTAATATTCAATAACAATTACTTTTATCTAAGCTAATAGGTAAATGTGAATATCAAAAAGAACATGAAAAATAGTTAATATCCCATCGTTTTAAAAAGAGAATTGGTCTAATGAGTTCGGATAGATTAATATTTTTTGGACGATCATTTTTAAAAGATCTAGATAAAGGGAAGAAAATAAGAAAAAAATCCCTTTTTCTTATCAATTTTTTTTTTAATAGAAAAAGGAAAAAGAAGCAATTAGAAAAAGGGATTTTTTTCTCGTTTTTCTAATAGTTTCTTTTCCCATTTTCTGATTGCTTTTTTTCCCCGAACTAGGGAAAAAGAAATGGATGAGGAAAAAAGAAATGAATTGGAGAAAAAAATGCCTGATAAATCAGGCATTTTTTTCTCCAATTCATTTCTTTTCACCGTCGAGAAAAAAAAATATATTTTTTTTTCTCCAATCCATTTCTTTTTCCCGTCGCTTTTTTCATTAGATTTTCCCCCTCCCCCTCCCCCCTCCATGGAGGGGGGGAGGGGGAGGGGGAAAATCTAAAAAAAAGCAATCAATTTGGCCGGCGACTTCATATGGGGGCCCGCAATAAAAAATTGCGGGCCCCGACAAAAAAAAGGGTTATTTATCCGGAATGGCCATAAAGCATCCATTCTTCTATATCGAATGGATGCAAATGTATAAAATGGCCATTCCGGACCCCGAACCGGGTTTTTTACTCGTTTTTTAACCCCTCCTTTAATTGCTCTATTGACGGGGTATCTTACGCGAAAAATGGCTCTAATTCATTTAGAGCCATTTTTCGCGTAAGATACCCCGTCAATAGAGCAATTAAAGGAGGGGTTAAAAAACGAAAAAAAAACGAGCACCGATCGAATAAATTCGATCGGTGCGTCGGAAAGGCATTCGATTTATCGAATGCCTTTTCCCTTTTTTAATTTTCAATTTTATGGAATCATTCGATTCCTTCGGACCCATGAGGGAACTGGCCAAATGGATTGCTTTTTTTTAGATTTTCCCCCCCAAAAAAATCAATTACTTTTGCCGGCGACGGTTCCCTAATTTCAATTAGGGAACCGTCATTCGATAAACGGCAAAAGTAATTGATTTTTTTGGGGGGGAAAATCTAATGAAAAAAGCTAAAAAAAAAGAAAAACCATCGTAATAGTCGGCATTTAGTACATTTTCAAATTCGAGTTTATGAGAATTTGATTTATGCCCACTATTACGATGGTTTTTCTTTTTTTTTGACGGAAAAAAGAATCCATGCTTGCATGGATTCTTTTTTCTTAGTTTTTTTTAGTTTTTTAAACCCTTATTTATTAGTTAGTCCATTTTTTTTTATAACAATTTCCCGCTTTTTGTCGGAGCCCTATTTACAGGGTCTATTTTGAGAAAACGGTCCAGAAATTCGATCGAATTTCTGGACCGTTTTCTCAAAATAGACCCTGTAAATAGGGCTCCGACAAAAAGCGGGAAATTGTTATAAAAAAAAATGGACTAACTAATAAATAAGGGTTTAAAAAACTAAAAAAAACCCCTTTTTCTAATCGCTTTTTTCCCGACGCACTCTTTATATTTGTCCAAATTTTTTACTTCCGCAAAACCGTACAAAATAGTTTTCCATCATACGGCTTCTCCATCTATTTTATTTTTCTTTAATAAAAAATCTAGCTTTTTTCATTAAAAAAAAAGCAGCACTCTTCATTAAAATAAAGCAGTGAATTTGCCGGCTATTGAATGATCTTATAAAAATTAAAATTTTTATAGGATCGCCGGCAAATTCACTGCTTTATTTTAATGAAGAGTGCGTCGGGAAAAAAAGCGAACTTGTTCGCTTTTTTTCCCTAGAAAAAGGAAAAAAAATTAATATAAATATTACTACAAATTTATAGATTTAATTTTAGATGGTTTCCTAGAATTTAGCCTCGTTAATTGGATCCGAGAAAAAGAAAAAAGGAAAATTTTTTGGGACATGTATCTACATATTTTAATTTTTTTTTCCTCCCCTCTTCTCCTAGGCTTAAGGCTTCTTAGAAATGAGGGCCTGGGAGAAGGGGAATATTTTTTTCTTTTTTTTTGTTTTCGACTGGAAAAAGAAGAGAACTTGACTTCCTGGTCAAGTTCTCTTCTTTTTCCTTATGGCCGGGGTCTGTCGGAAAGGTATTCCATAAATCGAATATTTTTTCCTCAATTTACCCAATAATATTTCTATTATTTATATTTTGCTTAGGCTAGGTATCCTATAGAATATCCCAAAATTATCGTTTATTTAAATGTTAAACTGGGATTTGAATAAAAAACTTAATTCTTTTAAACAATTTTAGTCATAAATGACCAAAAAATGTCTTCTCTTATCAACTAACTATCTTACTTTTAATATTTATATTAAAAGTAAGATAGTTATTCATAATATATAGTGGGAAATGGGGTGAGAATAAAAGAGATTGATTTATGAAGATATCCTTTATTTACCCTGGTATTTATAATAAAATTACTCTAAAAATAAAGCAATTAGAGTTTATAATTTAACCAGTTATTTAATTCAATGATAAAAAATTATAAATAATTTTTATTTAAATTGATTGGAATCTGGAATGATGGAATTCGCTTATGCTAATCTTATAAATCGTTGCTCTAATAGTTAAAATTTGAGAAGCGTGACGAAGATTGTTGACAAGTCAACAATCCTCTCGAAAAAGAACCATTTTTTTGGATAAAAAACATTTGTTTAAAAGTATTGGAAACCATGAACAAATATTCAATATTTTTAATCTATCCATGATAGATTTATTTAACTGAACCCTTTATACTTCATAATCAATATTTTTTTTATTAATGGTAAACATTTATACATTTTCAAATTTGATTTTATTTTATGAAAATTTGATTTATGCCCACCCCCCCCTACTCACCTTCAGATTTTTCCCCACCAAAAGTGATCAGAAAAAGGGAAAAAAAGCAATCAATTTTTTTTTACGGAAAATTACCCCCCCCCCTACCCCCCCCCCGTAAGGGGGGGGGGGGGGTAATTTTCCGTAAAAAAAAATTGATTGCTTTTTTTCCCTTTTTCTCAATTCCTTTTTTTTCAGGGAGGAAGCGTCGGGAAAAGGAAATGGATTTATCCATTTCCTTTTCCCTTGGAGGGGAGTATAGGAAGGGATAAATTCAAATTCTCCTTTTTTTTTTTTTATCTCGTTCTCTTTTTTTTCCCGACGCACTCTTCATTAAAATAAAGCATTTAATTTGCCGGCGATCCTATATGGAGGCCCGCGATTTTAGAAAAAAAAAAAGATGAACTTTTTTTTCCCTAGGGAAAAAGAATCCATGCAAGCATGGATTCTTTTTCCCGACGCTTCCTCCCATAAAAAAAGAATTGAGAAAAAGGGCAAAAGCAATTGCTTTTTTTCCCTTTTTCTCAATTCTTTTTTTATGGAAGGAAGCTAGAGAAAAAGAATGCCTGATTTATCAGGCATTCTTTTTCTCGACGGGAAAAAAAATGGACATGAAAAAGGAAAAAAAGCAATTGCTTTTGCCCTTTCTCGAATGATCCCATGAGATTTCAATATCATGGGATCGCCGGCAAAAGCAATTGCTTTTTTTACCTTTTTCGACGAAAATTACCCCCCCCTACCCCCCACCGCGAGGGGGGGGGGGAGGGGGGGGTGGAAAAAAGCAATTGCTTTGGCCGCGTCTATGGGTTCACAAATTGAAATTTGGGAACCGTCATTCGATAAAGGGCAAAAGCAATTGCTTTTTTTTCCTTTTTCATGTCCATTTTTTTTCCCTCGTTTTTTTTTATTAAAAAGGGTGGTTTGGCCGGCAATTTAAACTCATTAAAATGGGTTTGTATCATACGATAATCGCCGGCCAAATCCACCCTTTTAAAAAAAAACTGATCGCGGGCCCCGACAAAAAAAAAGGAATTTTATCCTTTTTTTTTTTCAATTTTAATTTTTATAAGATCATTCAATAGCCGGCAAATTCACTGCTTTATTTTAATGAAGAGTGCTGCTTTTTTCCCTTTTTCTGATCATTTTTGGTAGGAAAAATCTAAAAAAAATAAAAACCATAGTAATAGTGGGGATTTAGTACATTTTCAAATTAGATTTTTTTCACCCCTCCCCCCGGTATACCGGGGAGGGAGGGGTGAAAAAAATCTAATTTGAAAATGTACTAAATCCCCACTATTACTATGGTTTTTATTTTTTATTGGGGGAGGAAAAAAGAGACTTATAAAAAGGGGGAAAAAAAAGCCTAAAAATCTTGAAAAAAATATTCTCGTAAAAAAACAGAAGATCCGGGCCATGTCCAAGTATTTTGAAAAGGTCCAAAAATATCTTGACTAGAAGTTGGTTGCATAAATAATTTATAACTATTTTGAGGTAATTGAGAAACTAATTTTTTAGAATTACCTAAACTATATGTATATAAATATAAAAAAGCTTTTTTATCAATATTATTGATATTAATATTAGGAAAAATTCTCAATTTTTTATTTAATACATTTAAATAATGTTCGTACATAATAGAATGAGGACGTTGAATAGGAGGAGAAATAAAGTTAACTTGTGAACCTCATGACCTAAAAGAATCAAAATTTGCCTTTGTCCTTAATCGTTCCTCTGTTCCTAAATTCCTTTCATTGGAAAGAACATTAGTAGAAGTTCCTGGTTGATTAAAAAAAGGCCAACAAGAATATTTTTTATAAACAAAAGAGCTAAAAGACCCTGGGGTTTTTCGTTCTTTTACTTTTAATTTTCATTCTTTTTTAGCGAGAGAAGCAGGTCTTGATAAGAAACGAGACGTTAAAATAAATTTTCTTGATTTTTTATCCCAACCAACGTAAAAAGGGTTATTTGAACCAAAAAAATTATAAATTTGGTTAGTATCACGAATCGAAGAAGATAAAGCCTTTTTTGCTAATCGTTTTTTTTTACGAATTTTCGTATCGGAACGTTCAGATAAAACAGGTTTGGAAGGCCTTTCCTTTGAAATTTGAGATTTTGAGGGGAAGGAGGGAAGGCTTAAAGATTCTTCATGAATAAACCAATTTTTATCAATTGGAAATTCATTAAATAATAATTTATCAAAATCTGTTTTTTTTGTTTCCTGTATTGAGGAATGCCATCCTAAGCGACCGGGTTCCTCATTTGTTTGGAACCTTTCATTATTTGGAGAAGAAGGTAATGAAATATTAAATAATTCACGCATTGGTTTTAAAGTACCTTTAAAACGTTGATGATAATTAGAAGATGTCATTGATTTAAAATTAAATGCAAAATCATTGATATCAATAGGACGGTAACTTTTTCCAGCTTTCCCTCTCAAATTTTCAAATTCCATTTCTTCTAATTCTGTTCAATTCAATGTTGTTTTATTGTTTACGGTTTTATTTCAAGAAGTATTTGATGAAATAAGTTGATCTTTTGAACTGCTTTCATTATTTAATTTGTTTTCGCCTTTTCGCGAAAAATTATCTGAAGAAGGTAAAGGGAAAGAAGGAATAGAATACCCGCTAGAAGGCCTAATGCTTTTTAATTGTGCTTTTAAATCAAAATAAAATTTTAAGGTATCAAAATAATGGCACATTTTAATTCTTAAAAAATTTAGTTCTCTTTCTTGATCATTTGTTATTTGTTGTGTTAAAGGTTCTCGTTTAAAAAAACTCTTAAGATCACTAGTTAAAAGAATTTTGTAGATTGGGTTTTGATAATATTTATCCGTTATAACTTTTTTCCAATTTTTAGGATAAGTGGAAGAGCTGGTATTACTACTTAAATCTTTAAAAGTACTTGATGATATTTGTTTAATAGGTTCACTTAGATTTTCTCGAAAATTTTGAATGGGTTGACGTTCAGTAAACCATAACCAAAGCCATGAAAAACGATTTGTTGATACTGGTTCGTCTTGATAATGTAAAATTTTAGAAAAAAGAGCTTCAGTATGTTTAGATCCTTGTCCGATCAAAGCTTTTTGTTTTTCTTCTTTCCTTTTTCCTTCCTCTGTGGGGGAGAGGGGGGTTAAAAATTTTAATTTAGGCGGAAAAACTTGATTGGTAACAGAAATCTTTTTTTCTTTTTCTGTCCCTTCTTCCCTTGAAGATGCTGGTAAAGAGGATAACTGCGACCTAAGAGAATCATTTTGTTTAAAAGCCTTCCATGAAGTTGCAATTTTACTTTTTATATTTTTAAATTTAATTCGAGTGGATCGACGGGTTCTTTTTTGACGACGATGATCTCGTAAATTAGTCCAAAATAATTCGCCTTGATAATTGAATGATTCAAAACTATTTGGCCATTCACCATACATAAAATGGGCTCAATCATATAATGAAACATCTGTGTTAAAAATGGTCTTATCGCCTAGTTGAATTCCTAATAAATTACTAAAATCAGTATAATTAACTCACAAATTATGATTATTAAATAATTCATCTTTGGGTGTTAATCCAATAAATTGATTAAATAAATAATCAAAACTATAATAAGGAATTGTTGTGAAAGCAAAAGTAATGAGACATGTTAATAAAAATTTGTCCAATTTTAAGACAGTTTGAAGCGAAACTTTAGGAATTCGTTTTCCTTCTCTTCTTCCGGATGAAGATAGAATTTCTTCATTTTGTCGATTAAACTGTGAAAAATTTTCATTTCAAAGACTTATGGAATTCGTACCCATCGAAATATTTTCTCAATTAAGCGATCCACCGTCAGGTATTTGAGTTCCTTTTCATTCTGAAAAAACAGAACCAGTTTTATAATAATTTTGCATATTAATAGGGTCTCGTGATGAAAACGGTGAAGAATTTTCATACCAGTTATTAAAATTATTAAAAAAAGAATTTAAATTCAAAAATTTCCCGAAAAATAACTTGAAGAAAGAGGGAGGAAGAAAGGTATTAGACTTATTGGTTGAAATTATTGGAACTGTTGATTCAGATGTGTCGGTTTTTCGAATACTCTTTTCTCTAATTTTTGTGGTAAGACTTTTTAAAGAGAAAGAAAAGGGAGAAGTTGAAAATAAAATTTTATATTTTTTAATTTCAAAAATACCTGCTAGTGAACCGACTCCTTTTCAAAAAAAAGAAATTGTCGCTTGTTTAATAATATCTGGTTGATTAATGTTTGTTATAAGAAAATCAAATAAATTCCTAGGCCATTTTCCTAACCAAATAATTAAATAAAAAAATTGTGTAAAAAAATAATTAAAAAGAATAAGGGTTAAAAAACTTCCAACTGCAAAACCTAAACAGGAAACTATTAAAAAAACTGGAGATGAGGATGCTGCGAAAATATAAGTGTCTAAAAAATTGGAAGTCGAACTTAAATTTAAACTTCCAAAATAAGAAAAACAACAAGATTGTTCTGTAAAAGAAAGCAAAAAAGAAATTTGAAAAATTTTTCAAAAAAAAGAAAATGAAGAAAAACGTGAATTGGTTCCGTAAATATTTTTTTGTGGATATGGATAGAACCCTTGATAATCTAAATTTTGGGCACTGGAATTCCGAATTATCGGGTTAAAATTAATACGATTCCCTCCTCCCCCACTTTCTCTTCCTAAGGAAAGAGCGGAGGAAGAAGAATCAAAGAAACGGCTTTTTAGATAGTTTATACGTTTTTGTGTTTTTCCTCCAAAATCTGTTATTTTGGAGGAAAATCTTAAAACTGAAAATTGTAAATTTTGATCTTTAGAAAAAAAATGGATAGAGGAAGAATTATTAATTGAATCAAAAATCACCCAAACAATTAAAATGATACCAAAAACATAAGGCCAAATTGATTCTAAATAAGTTAATGGAATTTGTATAAAAGGAGGTGGTAAAGTTAAAGAAAGCATAAAACATATTTCACCGAAAACAACTCCTAAAATGGCAATACAGCTTGTTTTTAAATTATGAGTAATTGAATAACGTAAACACCAAATATTAGTGATTGACAAAGGCAAATTGATCAAAAAACTATTAAAAAAACTACTGACTCCTAATATGATTAAAATTCCTAAAAAGTGATTTAGATTTTCTGGTTCTTTTAAGAATTGATTAGAAGTTGTTAAATGATCAAACCAAGTTGGTGTTAAAAAATCTAAAGATTTGCTTGATGATGAAATTCCTAAAAAAGAATTAAATAAATTTTGGCCTCCTTGACAAGTAGTAATAAAAGCAGTTTTAGTAGAAGGATCAAGAGTGTTAAGAATTACAAATTTTCCATTTAAGATTGGTGTTAAAATTGGTAAATAATCAAAATCTCGTAACCATTGAAAGGTACAAAGATATACCAATTTTGACCATAATTGAACAAAGAAAAAAATACAAATTTTTCAACTTATTTGTAAAATATCGTGATTTTGTATTTCTTGTGTTGTTAAAATTGAATAATAAGCCGCATTAAAGTCTTTTATAATAGATAAAAACATTTTAGGAATTTTCTTTTTTCTATCTTTGCGTTGAACCCGTAAAAACGGCATTTATTTTTCCCGTCAAAAAAAAGAAAAACCATAGTAATAGTGGACATTTAGAAAAAGGGAAAAAAAGCAATTAGAAAAAGGAAAAAAAAGCAATTGCTTTTGCCCTTTATCGAATGACGATTCTCAAATTTTAATTTGAGAATCGTCATTCGATAAAGGGCAAAAGCAATTGCTTTTTTTTCCTTTTTCTAATTGCTTTTTTTCCCTTTTTCTAAATGTCCACTATTACTATGGTTTTTCTTTTTTTTTAGCTTTTTTCATTAAAAAAAGCAATCAATTTGGCCGGCTATCGAATAATTTCATAAAATTAAAAAAAAAAGGATTTTTTGTCGGGGTCCGCGATCAGTTTTTTTTCTTAAAAAGGGTAAATTTGGCCGGCGATTATCGTATGATAAAAACCCATTAAAATGGGTTTGAATCGCCGGCCAAATTTACCCTTTTTAAGAAAAAAAACGAGCTTAAAAAAAGAAATTGAGAAAAAGGGAAAAAAAGCAGCACTCTTCATTAAAAAAAACCCCTTTTTCTCAGTGCTTTATTTTAATGAAGAGTGCTGCTTTTTTTCCCTTTTTCTCAATTTCTTTTTTTAAGGAAGCGTCGGGAAAAAGAATCACTGCCTGCAGTGATTCTTTTTCCCTACGAAAAAAAAAAGAAGAAGGGGGTTTTTTTTTCTTAAATCGTGGGCCCCCGCATATAGTCGCCGGCCAAATTGATTGCTTTTTTTAGATTTTCCCCCTCCCCTCCCCCCCTCCATGGAGGGGGGGAGGGGGAAAATCTAAAAAAAAAGCGAGTTTCCTCCCTGAAAAAAAGGAATTGAGAAAAAGGGAAAAAAAGCAATTGCTTTTTTTTCCTTTTTCTCAATTCCTTTTTTTCAGGGAGGAAGCGTCTAGACTCATGGGTTCATATCATTTTTTTTTTTATTTTTTTCTTTTTTTTGTCAATTATTTCAAATCATCCCAAATTACCGTTATCTATACGAGCTTTATTTTCAAGGGCTCTTTTGAGGATAAGGTTCCGCAATTTGATCAAATTGCGGAACCTTATCCTCAAAAGAGCCCTTGAAAATAAAGCTCGTATAGATAACGGTAATTTGGGATGATTTGAAATAATTGACAAAAAAGAAAAAAAACGACGGGAAAAAGAATCCATGCTTGTATTAATTCTTTTTTCCCTGGGGGATAAGAGGGAAATAATTGGGCGAAAGCTGGCAAGGCGACTTAGTAATAAGTCGAAAAATAGGAATATTTAATCGTTTTGAACTTTTTGTACAACTGCATTTACTAGACAATAAGTCTGCGCCTCATTATTTTATTCTAAAAAAGTCAATATTTACAAGGTCTTATAAATGTTTTTCAATTTCTTACTTTCTCTAAAAGCCCTATTGACGGAGTATCTTTAGAAAAAACTGTCTAGCAATTTGATTTAATTGCTAGACAGTTTTTTCTAAAGATACTCCGTCAATAGGGCTTTTAGAGAAAGTAAGAAATTGAAAAAAAAGTAAAAAAAAGTTAAAATGTACGATTGGTATTTTCTATTTTTAAAAAGGGCTATTTTAACCCTGCCCCCAGAGTAAATTTTTAATTTAATTTGTAAATAGGGATTTTAAAAAAAGTAAATTTTTAATTTATTTTGTAAATAGGGATTTTAGAAAAAATCCTATTTACAAAAACTTAGAAAAGCTTATTAATCGTATAACCTTTTTTTTCAATAGGATTTTTTCTAAAATCCCTATTTACAAAATAAATTAAAAGAAATTTTAATTTATTTTGTAAATAGGGATTTTAGAAAAAATCCTATTGAAAAAACTAAAAAAAGGTGATTAATCGTCGATTAATCACCTTTTTTTTTTAACTTATTTTACTATTAGTAAATAATAGTAAATTAGTATTTTTGGTTCAAAAAAGGAGGGAAATAAGGTACGATTAACATTTGCATAAAGAGACCTTGTTTAATTTAAACCTGCCCCAAGGAGTGCAACAACGAAATTAACGAGGTTATCCTATTTTACTATTAGTAAATAATAGTAAATTAGTATTTTTGGTTCAAAAAAGGAGGAAGATAAGGTACGATGAACATTTGTATAAAGAGAATTGGCTTAATTAAAACCTGCCCCCAAGGGGTGCAACAACGGAATCAACGAGGTTATATTTTTGAGCCTCAGACGCTGACATAAAAAAATCACGTTCAATGTCTTTTGATAAACGTTCTAAAGGTTGTCCAGTACGTTGATTATATATAGCTAAAATTTCATGTTTCAGTCTAATAATTTCTTCTGTTTCTTTTTGAATATCTAATGCTTGTCCAAATACTTGACTTTCTGGCTGATGCAACATTAATCTAGAATGTGGAAGAGCAATACGTTTTCCTTTAGTTCCTGCTGCTAAAATTAAAGAAGCTGAACTTGCTGCACTCCCTATTACAATCGTTGAAACATCCGCATTAACATAATTTATAACATCATATAAAGCTAAACCACAAATAACTGAACCTCCAGGCGAATTGATATACAGATAAAATTCTTTCTGTGGATTTTCCGAATTTAAATAAATCATTAAACCAACTAATTGGTTTGCAGTTTCATCATTTAATTCTGAACAAAGAAACAAAATACGTTCACGTGATAATCTGTTGTATATATCAACCCAGTCAGCTTGTTGACCTTGAAATCGAAAAGGAACTTTAGGTACACCTAATGGCATATTTTTAAAATTTTTATTTATAATTTTTATATTTCTCTTTTTTTTATTTTTTTTTAATTTCCTGCTATCTATAAGAGCCCTCGTAAATATGGCTCGTATAGATAGCAGGAAATTAAAAAAAAAATAAAAAGAGAAAAAATTCAGGTAAAAGAAAAGAACGAGGACAAAAAAATATCCGCTAATGAATATTTTTTTGTCCTCGTTCTTTTCTTTTACCTGACGCTTTTTCACTCTGAGGCGCCTCAAAGTTAAAAAGCTCGTCTTTTTTTCTTTCTTTAGGGAGTTCCCTAAAGAAAAAAGTGCTTTAAAAAAATTTAAGCCCGTTCCCCCCCGTACTGGAGGAGAACCGGGCTTAAATTTTAAGGCACTTTTTATTATAAGAGACCCTGTTAATACGGGTATTAAAGGGAACTTCCTAAAGAAAAAGGAGGAAAAGGAAAAAAGAATAATAGGACTAGTAAAATCAAAAAAAGGAATAAGTTTTTTTCCTTATTTTCTTAGAACCCTTGAGGACAATGGGAAAAAAGAACGAGGTAAAATGAATATCTTCAAGATTCATTTTACCTCGTCCTTTTTTTTCTTCTGAGTATTGGTATACATTTTCAAACCACTAAGACCTTTTATTATTTTTTTCCTTTTTTTCCTGGGCATTTAATTTATTTTTTTTATTCGAGGAATAATATATAGTGAAGAATTAAAAAAGAGAGTGGGCAAAAAAAAATTTAACCATTATTATCATATTTATTATTAAATTAAAGTTTTAATTATATATTTAATAGTTAAAAGTTGTCAAATAATTAAAATTTTTAATATTTTTTGCTTAAATGAGCGAAGGAAATTTAAAATTTTTTCGCGTGGAAACCCGCAATTAAATTTTTTGGGGGAAAAAAATCTAGGGAAAAAGAATTCATGCAAGCATGAATTCTTTTTCCCGTCAAAAAAAAAAGAAAAACCATAGTAATAGTGGGCATAAATCAAATTCTCATGAAATCGAATTTGAAAATGTACTAAATGCCCACTATTACTATGGTTTTTCTTTTTTTTTTTAGCTTTTTTCATTAAAAAAAAGCAATTCATTTGGCCGGCTATCGAATGATTCCATAAAATTAAAAATTTTATGGAGTCGCCGGCCAAATGAATTGCTTTTTTTTAATGAAAAAGCTACGGTAAAAATAATTAATGCTTGCATGAATTCTTTTTCCCTAGGGAAAAAGAATCCATGCTTGAATGTATTATTTTTCCCTTCAAAAAAAAAGAAAAACCATAGAAATAGTGGGCATAGATCAAATTACACCCCCCCCCCCCTGTATATGGGGGTAGGGGGGGGGGTGAAAAAATCGAATTTGAAAATGTACTAAATGCCCACTATTTCTATGGTTTTTTTTTTTTTTAGCTTTTTTCATTAGATTTTCCCCCCCAAAAAAATCAATTACTTTTGCCGGCGATCCCATGATATTGCATGCAATATCATGGGATCATTCGATAAAAGGCAAAAGTAATTGATTTTTTTGGGGGGGAAAATCTAAAAAAAAGCAATTCATTTGGCCAGCTCCCTCACGGGTCCGAAGGAATCGAATGATTCCATAAAATTAAAAATTAAAAAAAAAAGGGAAAAGGCATTCGATTTATCGAATGCCTTTCCGACGCACCGATCGAATTTATTCGATCGGTGCTCGTTTTTTTTTCGTTTTTTAACCCCTCCTTTAATTGCCCTATTGACGGGGTATCTTACGCGAAAAATGGCTCTAAATGAATTAGAGCCATTTTTCGCGTAAGATACCCCGTCAATAGAGCAATTAAAGGAGGGGTTAAAAAACGAGTAAAAAACCCGGTTCGGGGTCCGGAATGGCCATTTTATACATTTGCATCCATTCGATATAGAAGAATGGATGCTTTATGGCCATTCCGGATAAATAACCCTTTTTTTTGTCGGGGCCCGTAATTAAAATTGCGGGCCCCTATATGGAGTCGCCGGCCAAATTGGTTGCTTTTTTTAGATTTTCCCCCTCCCCCCCCTCCATGGAGGGGGGGGAGGGGGGGGAGGGGGAAAATCTAATGAAAAAAGCGACGGGAAAAAGAATTCATGCTTGCATGAATTCTTTTTTCCTAGGGAAAAAGAATCCATGCTTGCATGGATTCTTTTTCCCGTCAAAAAAAAAGAAAAACCATCGTAATAGTGGGCATAAATCAAATTCTCATAAAATCAAATTTGAAAATGTACTAAAAAAAAGGGAAAAAAAGCAATCAGAAAAAGGGAAAAAAAGCAATTGCTTTGGCCGCGTCTATGGGTTCAGATATTAAAATATCTGAACCGTCATTCGATAATAGGCAAAAGCAATTGCTTTTTTTCCACCCCCCCCTCCCCCCCCTCGCGGTGGGGGGTAGGGGGGGGGTAATTTTCCGTAAAAAAAAAAATTGATTGCTTTTTTTTCCTTTTTCTAATTGCTTTTTTTTCCCTTTTTCTAATTGCTTTTTTTCCCTTTTTTTAAATGCCCACTATTACGATGGTTTTTCTTTTTTTTTTAGCTTTTTTCATTAAAAAAAGCAATTCATTTGGCCAGCTCCCTCAAGGGTCCGAAGGAATCGAATGATTTCATAAAATTAAAAATTTAAAAAAACCCTTTTTTTGTCGGGGCCCGCAATAAAAAATTGCGGACCCCCATATGGAGTCGCCGGCCAAATGAATTGCTTTTTTTTTAGATTTTCCCCTTCCCCCCCTTCCCCCCCCTCCATGGAGGGGGGGGGGAGGGGGAGGGGGAAAATCTAAAAAAAAGCAATCAATTTGGCCGGCTATGGAATGGTCTCATGATATTTTAATGTTATGAGGTCACTGGCAAAATCAAGCGTTTTTTTTTTTGGGGGGAAATATGGATCTTTTTCTCCAAAAGAAATGCTTGATTTTGCCGGTTATCGAATGATCTCATGATATTTCAATGTCATGAGGTCTCCGGCAAAATCAGAAAAAGGGAAAAAAAGCAATTAGAAAAAGGGGTTTTTTTTCGTTTTTTAAACCCTTGTTTAAAAAACGAAAAAAAAACCCCTTTTTCTAATTGCTTTTTTTCCCTTTTTCTAATCACTTTTTTTCCCTTTTTCTGAATGCTTTATTTTAATGAAAAATGCGTCGGGAAAAAAAGCGAAAGAGCATTTATTTTCATCTCCTTCCCCGGGCGAACATTTTCAATGTTCGCCCGGGGAAGGAGATGAAAATGAATGCTCATATTTCCTATCATCTTTTTTCGTTTGGTTTTTTGATTTAAAAAGCGTCGCGAAAAATCTACCTTTAAAGATAAATTTACTTTCATAAGTAAAAAATAATTTAAATTATTTTTTAATAAGATATTATATAATAATAATAGTAACTTTAAAATTCTTTAATAAAATATTGAAGAAAAAGATGTTTTCAATTATTTTCAGATTTTTTAATCATCTTTTTTTTTCAAATTTCCCGCTCTCGATAAGAGCCGTATTTATAAAGGCTATTATTGAGAGCGGGAAGTTGAAAAAAATCTCTGCCTTTGTCTTCTTTTCTAATCTCTTGTCTCCCTCTCCCAGGGAAAAATAAATAGATTTATCCATTTATTTTTCCCTCAGATTTTCCCTCCCAAAAAAACGATTGCTTTTGCCGGCGACGGTTCAGATATTTTAATATCTGAACCGTCATTCGATAATAGGCAAAAGCAGAAAAAGGGAAAAAAAGCAATTGCTTTTGCCCTTTATCGAATGACGGTTCAGATATTAAAATATCTGAACCGTCATTCGATAATAGGCAAAAGCAATTGCTTTTTTTTCCTTTTTCTGATTGCTTTTTTTTCCACCCACCCCCTCCCCCCCCCCCTCGCGGTGGGGGGTAGGGGGGGGGTAATTTTCTAATTGCTTTTTTTTCCTTTTTCTAATCGTTTTTTTGGGGGGGAAAATCTGGGGAGGAAGACAAGCAGAGATTAATAAAAATTTTTTTAATGATTCTTTCCTTTTTTTGCATTTAAAAGTATCTACGGGAAAAAACAAATAATTTAAATACCCGCGTTTTTCGCTTTCCCACCAAAATTTTCAATTTTTATCACTTCTTTTCCTTCAGATTTATTCCTTTTTTGCCTTTAAAAAAAAAGGAATAAATCTGAAGGAAAAGAGGGGAGAGGGGAATAAGGAAGTGGGAAAGCTTTTTAGTTCCTTTTGAGTGGGCTAACTTAGAAAATATTAAGAATAACACTATGAAAATCTACGAATGGTTCGAAGAGAGATTAGAAATCTCGGCAATACAAGAAGATATTACTAGTAAATATGTACCACCACACGTTAATATATTTTATTGTTTGGGAGGTATAGTGTTTACAAGTTTTTTAGTTCAAGTAGCAACGGGTTTTGCTATGACTTTTTATTATCGTCCAACTGTAACAGAAGCTTTTGCTTCTGTTCAATATATTATGACTGAAGTTAACTTTGGGTGGCTTATTAGATCAATCCATAGATGGTCAGCGAGTTGCTACTAGCTCCTTTTAAAAAGAAATATTAAAAGCAAATTAAATTAATTGCAAAAACTTAATTAGGGCTCCGCCCATATTCTTTTTTTTAATTTTAATTTTTTTAAAAAGGAATAAGGCCAAACCAGTGGGCGAGTCATATAAAAAATTAGACGCTGATATGTCTAATTTTATGAAACCAAAAGAAAATTTGCAGCGAAATCAATAGTTTAATTCCGTGAAAACGATATAATCTTTTTGATACGTTCAGAGACTGCACTATTTTAATAATTTTTCAAGGATTTACTTTATGATGAAAAATTATCAAAGAATATGATTTTACTTTCGAAATCAAGCGTCCCAAAAAAATTAATGACACAGTCCGTTTTTCAATTTTTAATATTAAAAATTGAAAACTTAACGTTTATGGTACTAGCTCTTCTATTACATATTTTTAGAGTATATTTAACAGGTGGTTTTAAAAAACCTCGTGAACTTACTTGGGTAAGTGGAGTTATATTAGCGGTTAAGTTAAGCCCCAAAAAATAATTTGATTTTTTGTGTATAAAAAAATTTGCAAAGAGCTTTTTATCCAGTAATTTGCAGCCTAACCGATTTAAAAGCAAGGGTTCAGAGACTAAAAATTTTCTATCAATTTTATATTGATGATGACATAGTCCGTTTAATGACAAAAAATCATTAAGAAAACGTTGTACGGTTTCTTTTGGGGTGACAGGATATTCATTACCTATGGACCAAGTGGGTTACTGGGCCCTAAAAATTGTTAGTTCTACACCGGATGCAATTCCAATTGTAGGAGATCAAATAGTGGCTTTATTACGTGGAGGAGCAAGTGTAGGAGCAGCATCTTTAACTCGTTATTACTCTATCCATACATTTGTGTTACCGTTAGTAACAGCGGTATTTATGCTTGCCCATTTCTTATTTATTCGTAAACAAGGAATTAGTGGTCCTCTTTAATTTTATATTTATTTACTTTTTTCCCGAGTACCCCGCTTTTGGGCCGACCTCAAAAAATAAAAAGACTAGATTTTGCTTTTTCTCGTAATAAAAAAATCTAGTCTTTTATAATTATATAGTCTTCCCTCAGGCCTTTTCCGCAAAATAGATGTTTCCGTATTCCCTACAAAATTATTAATTTTGTAGGGAATACGGAAACATCTATTTTGCGGAAAAGGCCTGAGGGAAGACTATATAATTATAAAAAATCATGACACTTATCGAGAACAAATGGAATACTGTTTTAACTTCTAAAAGTAGTCAATTTTTTATGTTCTTTTTTTCAAGTCTCTTTTTCCCTCCCCCAATAAAACCCTATTTACAGGGACTCTTCCGAAAAACTGTCCAGAAAGAAATTCGATCGAATTTCTTTCTGGACAGTTTTTCGGAAGAGTCCCTGTAAATAGGGTTTTATTGGGGGAGGGAAAAAGAGACTTGAAAAAAAGAACATTTTTTAATTTTTTCCCGACACGTTCTCTCTTTTTTCTGATTCCTTTTTGACTTTTTTATAAAGCACTAAATTTCCACTCTCTATTTGTCGATTTTGTTCCTAAACCGAGTTTTCTTATATTATCAAAAAAGAAAAGATTTATCTATTTTTTACCCTTATAATAGATAGGATAGGAGCTTTTATAACATTTATTATAAAGTGCTATTATAGAGGGTAAAAATATATTTTAAATAGTTAGTTATAATCGTAATATTAAAAAAGAGAAAAGCAGTAAAAAGAATATAAAAATTTATCTAATAATTTAATTGAAAAAAATATATGAATTGATGATAATATAATAAAAACAACTTCTTTTTTATTACAAATTTAATATTCTTATTATAATAACTATTTTTTTTACTTTTTTTTATAAATCCTTATTATAATAAGTATTTAAAATTTAAACTATAAAACCTTATTATAATAAGTAATTTTTATTAAAATTACTTATTATAATAAGGTTTTAATAAGTAATTTTTATTAAAATTACTTATTATAATAAGGTTTTATTATAAATAGTAATAATAGCACTTTATTGGTTTAAATCAATAAAACAAGTAATAATAGGTATAAAAGAAAAATAATTTTTTATTTATTTATAATAGTACTTTATTGATTTAAATCAATAAAGTACCAAGAATAATAGGTAAAAAAAAAGTGATTTTTAGAATAAATTCCTCTTCGTCCCATCGGAGTGTGGATTCTCCTACGTTTTTTTCGCTTGCCCTCCCAAATTCATCTTTGTGTCCCCTTTTCCCCCTCCTTAGGGGGGGAGGGGTAAAAATTTTAAATAGAAAAAAAAAAATCCTTTTTTTTTGTCGGGGTCCGCGATTAGTTTTTTTTATTAAAAAGGGTAAATTTGGCCGGCGAGTATCGTATTATACAAACCCATTAAAATGGGTTTGAATCGCCGGCCAAATTTACCATTTTTTTTCCCGTTGAGAAAAAGAATCACTGCAGGCAGTGATTCTTTTTCCCTATGAAAAAAAAAAGAGGAAAGGGTTTTTTTTCTCAAATCGCGGGCCCCCGCATGGGATCATTCAATCGTTGGCAAAATCAGAAAAAGGGAAAAAAAGCAATTGCTTTTGCCCTTTCTCGAATGACGGTTCCCAAATTTAAATTTGGGAACCCATAGACGCGGCCAAAGCAATTGCTTTTTTTCCCTTTTCGTCGAAAAAGGGAAAAAAAGCAATTGCTTTTGCCGGCGATCCCATGATATTGAAATATCATGGGATCATTCGATAAAGGGCAAAAGCAATTGCTTTTTTTCCCTTTTTCTCAATTCTTTTTTTATGGGAGGAAGCGTCGGGAAAAAAATTGACATGTCAATTTTTTTTCCCGTTGAGAAAAAAAATGCCCGATTTATCAGGGATTTTTTTTGATGGAAAAAGTGTCGGAAAAAAAATAAAGTGAATAGTGGGCATCAAATTTTTATAAAATCAAATTAGAAAATGTATATATGCCCACTATTCACTTTATTCTTTTTTCTTTTTCTAGAAAATAATATAAATTTTGACAAATTGATTAATTTTTTTTATAATATAAATATAATCTTAGAATATTATATTTTTAATTTTTTTTTTTCTACATTTCAAGAAATTTGTAATTAAACATCTTACGGTTCGAAAATATAAGTTTTTTATTTTACTTTATCTTTTGAGACTGTTAGTTGCTTTTTTTTTACGTTAAAAAAAAAAAGGTATATTCAATTAAATTTTTTTACGCTAGATCCTTAGTGAATGTTAAATAAATATAATTCTATTAAGTTTACACAGTTAAAATTATATTATTATGGCGGCGTAATTACAAAGTAGAATATTTACTGTTATTTTACCTTTGGGGGTGTATTTCAACTGGTCAGAATTCTACCCTGTCACGGTAGTGGTTGTGGGTTCAAGTCCCATCACTCTCGAAAAAAGGAAAAATTAAGGGGACCCTCAATAAAGTGAGGGCCCCAACGTGATTTGCTCCCGTAAAATTTGCAATTTTCCGGGGGCGAATCGCTCGTTTATAAAATGATTCATTACAAAAATAATTTTTTTGTAAACTATTTAAATTTACCCCAAATTTCTTTCCCCAAAAAAAAGAAGAAAAACGATAAAAAAATTGATCGCTTTTTTTCCCCGAACCGAGATTTTTTCTGATTCTTTTTTTCCCGACGCACTCTTCATTAAAATAAAGCATTGAGAAAAAGGCATTTTTTTTTCGGAATGGCCATAAATCAATACGTCTAATTTATTAGACGTATTGAAAATGTATAATGGCCATTCCGAAAAAAAATGCCGGTTCGGGGAAAAAAAGCAGCACTCTTCATTAAAATAAAGTATTGAATTTGCCGGCTATTGAATGATCCTATAAAAATTAAAATTTTTATGGGATCGCCGGCAAATTCAATACTTTATTTTAATGAAGAGTGCGTCGGGAAAAAAAGCGAACTTGTTCGCTTTTTTTCCCTAGAAAAAGGGAAAAAAAGCAATTGCTTTTGCCCTTTATCGAATGACGGTTCAGAAATTGAAATTTGAGAACCCATAAACGCGGCCAAAGCAATTGCTTTTTTTTCCTTTTTCGTCGAAAATTATCCCCCCCTCCCCCCACCGCGAGGGGGGAGGGGGGGGGTGGAAAAAAAGCAATTGCTTTTGCCGGCGATTCCATGCGGGGGCCCGCAATTGAAAATTGCGGGCCCCCGCATGGGATCATTCGATAATAGGCAAAAGCAATTGCTTTTTTTTCCCTTTTTCTGCTTTTGCCCTTTCTCGAATGATCCCATGATATTTCAATATCATGGGATCGCCGGCAAAAGCAATTGCTTTTTTTTCCTTTTTCGACGAAAAAGGAAAAAAAAGCAATTGCTTTGGCCGCGTCTATGGGTTCAGAAATTGAAATTTCTGAACCGTCATTCGAGAAAGGGCAAAAGCAATTGCTTTTTTTCCCTTTTTCTGCTTTTGCCGGCGATCCCATGATATTAAAATATCATGGGATCATTCGATAAAGGGCAAAAGCAATTGCTTTTTTTCCCTTTTTCTCAATACTTTATTTAAATGAAGAGTGCGTCGGGAAAAAAAGCGAACTTGTTCGCTTTTTTTCCCTAGAAAAAAGGAAAAAAAGCAATCAATTTTTTTTTTTACGGAAAAAGGGAAAAAAGCAATTAGAAAAAGGTAAAAAAAGCGATTGCTTTTGCCTTTTATCGAATGATCCCATGCGGGGGCCCGCGATCAGTTTTTTTCTTAAAAAGGGTGGATTTGGCCGGCGATTCAAACCCATTTTAATGGGTTTGAATCGCCGGCCAAATCCACCCTTTTTAAGAAAAAAACTGATCGCGGGCCCCGACAAAAAAAAAAGGGAAAAGGCATTCGATAAATCGAATGCCTTTTCCCTTTTTTTTTTTCTATTTCTAATCTCATGGGATCGCCGGCAAAAGCAGAAAAAGGAAAAAAAAGCAATTAGAAAAAGGGAAAAAAAAGCAATTAGAAAAAGGAAAAAAAAGCAATTGCTTTTGCCCTTTCTCGAATGATCCCATGATATTCAAATATCATGGGATCGCCGGCAAAAGCAATTGCTTTTTTTCCACCCCCCCCCTCCCCCCCCCCTCGCGGTGGGGGGTAGGGGGGGTGGAAAAAAGCAATTGCTTTTGCCGGCGATTCCATGCGGGGGCCCGCAATTTTCAATTGCGGGCCCCCGCATGGGATCATTCGATAATAGGCAAAAGCAATTGCTTTTTTTCCCTTTTTCTGCTTTTTTCCTTGACCTTTTATTCTTTTTTTCCCTGCAGGCAGTGATTATTTTTACCCTTTATTTATTTTGAAAAAACTGTTGTTCTTGACAAAAAATTAAATATTCCATTTTTTTGTAATTTCCAGCTTTATTTCGTAATTCTGTGGGGTCTCTTATTTAAAAAATGGAATATTTAATTTTTTTGCTCCCGAAAGTAAAAAACCTTAAGAAAAAAATTTATTTAAATTAAAACTATTAATATTTATTATTGGTTTTACAAATTTTATTTTTGTAAAAAATTACATCTTCAAAATCAATCTTGTAATATTTTAGTTTTTTATAGCAAAAAAATTTTATCCTTTTCTTCTCACGCTTTCTACATCAAAAAAAACTATGAATTTTGCCGGCAACTATAGAATAATAATATGAAATAAATTGGAGAACCCTCATCTGATTCCTTCGGATTCGTGAATTAAAATTAAATAGGGAATTAGCCAAATTAATGACTTTTTTCTATAGAAAATGCTAGAGGTACGCGCTAAAAGAAGAAAAAAATTAGACAAAAAAAGCTGAATAATGAGATGAAAAGATCGAGCTTGCTATACCTTCCTAAGGGAAAAAAATCACTGCAGACAATGAATCTTTTTCCCGACACTTTTTTCTTTTAAAAAAGCAATTTAGATTCCCCCTTCCCCCCCCTCCCCCCTCCATGGAGGGGGAAGGGGGGGATAAAAAAAAACAATAGCTTTTCCTTTTTTTATCCCCCTCCCCCTCCATGGAGGGGGGAGGGGGAGGGGGAATCTAAATTGCTTTTTTAAAAGGAAGAAGCTCGATCCCTTTTTCCGCCATTTTCCTCTTTTTTATTAGTTCATTTTTAAAATGAGAGACCCAGTCAATAATAAAAGGCTTATAAAAAAAATAAAAAATGAACTAATAAAAAAGAGGAAAATGGCGGAAAAAAATCTGGGAAAAACTCGGCTTTTTTTTTCTCCCCAATCCCTTGTCTTCCTTCTCAATCCTTTGACAAAGGATTAGGAAGGAAGACAAGGGATTAGAAAAGAAGAAAAATATAAGAAAATATGAATCGTCGATTCATATGAAAAATAGCTTCTATAAAAAAGAATTTAGACAATAATTGGGTAAAATAGTAGAATTTATTAAGAGAAAATTCTATTTGATAAATTTATTCTTTAATATTTTCGTAATTATTTCCCATTATTTCTTTTATTCTTAAAAGATAAAAATAAAAAAATAATTTATGCTTTATTTCTTGTTTTATACTATTTTTTTAATTGGTTTATTAGTTTTTGCCGGAGCTACCTATTTAGCATTAAAAAAAATTAAATTAATATAAATTTAACACGGTTGTTTTTTATAAAGTGCTAATAATAGCACTTTATAAATTTAATCTAAATTTTATTTTAAATTCTAGATATATCAACCTCTTTTTTTGCTTTTTTAAAAAGGACCTTTTCTATCAACACTTTTGTAAAAATGGTTTTATACACCATTTTATTACCTTTTATTAATATTAAATACTAAGGAGGCGGAAAGCGGAAATCTACGGTTTTTAACTAAACTATTTTTTTTTGATTTTCTATATCATGGGATCATTCAATAAAAGGCAAAAGTAGCACTCTTCATTAAACTAAAGCATTGAAAAAAAGGGAAAAAAAGCAATTAGAAAAAGGGAAAAAAAAGCAATCAGAAAAAGGAAAAAAAAGCAATTAGAAAAAGGGAAAAAAAGCAATTAGAAAAAGGAAAAAAAAGCAATTGCTTTTGCCCTTTATCGAATGACGATTCTCAAATTTCAATTTGTGAACCCATAGACGCGGCCAAAGCAATTGCTTTTTTTTCCTTTTTCGTCGAAAAAGGAAAAAAAGCAATTGCTTTGGCCGCGTCTATGGGTTCACAAATTGAAATTTGAGAATCGTCATTCGATAAAGGGCAAAAGCAATTGCTTTTTTTCCCTTTTTCTGCTTTTGCCTTTTATCGAATGATCCCATGCGGGGGCCCGCAATTTTACATTGCGGGCCCCCGCATGGAATCGCCGGCAAAAGCAATTGCTTTTTTTCCACCACCCCCCCTACCCCCCCCTCGCGGTGGGGGGTAGGGGGGGGGGTAATTTTCGTCGAAAAAGGGAAAAAAAAGCAATTGCTTTTGCCGGCGACGGTTCAAATATTTTAATATCTGAACCGTCATTCGATAATAGGCAAAAGCAATTGCTTTTTTTCCCTTTTTCTGTCGGAGGGAACCGTTGCCCTTTATCGAATGACGGTTCCCAAATTTCAATATTTTTCGCTTTCCCCTCGGTATTGTAAATACCGAGGGGAAAGCATGAGAACCCATAGACGCGGCCAAAGCAATTGCTTTTTTTTCCACCCCCTCCCCCCTCGCGGTGGGGGGAGGGGGGGGTAATTTTCGACGAAAAAGGAAAAAAAAGCAATTGCTTTTGCCGGCGATCCCATGAGATTAAAATAGAAAAAAAAAAAAAAGGATAAATCCTTTTTTTTTTTTTTGTCGGGGCCCGCGATTTAAGAAAAAAAAAAAAGATGAAGGGAACGATGGCCATTTAAATACATTTTCAAATTCGACGACGGAGAATTTGATTTATGGCCATCGTTCCCTTCATTTTTTTTTTTTCGTAGGGAAAAAGAATCACTGCAGGCAGTATTCTTTTTCCCGTCGAGAAAAAGAATGCCTGATAAATCAGGCATTTTTTTCCCTCGTTTTTTTTCTTAAAAAGGGTGGATTTGGCCGGCGATTATCGTATGATACAAACCCATTAAAATGGGTTTGTATCATACGATAATCGCCGGCCAAATCCACCCTTTTTAAGAAAAAAAACTGATCGCGGGCCCCCCCATGGGATCATTCGAGAAAGAGCAAAAGCAATTGCTTTTTTTTCCTTTTTCTGCTTTTGCCGGCGATCCCATGCGGGCCCCCGCATGGGATCATTCGATAAAAGGCAAAAGCAATTGCTTTTTTTCCCCGAACCGGGATTTTTTTTTGTTTTTTAAAAAAGGAAATTTAATTGGGTTTAATCAAATTTGATTAAACCCAATTAAATTTCCTTTTTTTAAAAACAAAAAAAAATCCCTTTTTCTGCTTTTGCCCTTTATCGAATGACGGTTCTCTAATTCAAATTTGAGAACCCATAGACGCGGCCAAATCAATTGCTTTTTTTTCCTTTTTCTGCTTTTGCCTTTTATCGATCCTTTATTTTCCTTTTATCTAGCTTCGCTATTTCTTTTTCCCGTCATTTGGGCATTTAATATATTTTCAAATTCGATTTTTTCACCCCCCTACCCTATATACAGGGGGGGGAGGGGGGGGGTGTAATTTGATTTATGCCCACTATTACGATGGTTTTTCTTTTTTTTTTGACGGGAAAAAGAATTCATGCAAGCATGGATTCTTTTTCCCGTCGCTTTTTTAATTAAAAAAAAGCAACCAATTTGGCCGGCGACTTCATAAAATTGAAAATTTTATGGAATCATTCGATAGCCGGCCAAATTGATTGCTTTTTTTTAATGAAAAAAGCTAGATTTTCCCCCCCAAAAAAAGTAATGAAAAAAGCGAGGGAAAAAAAATGGACATGTCCATTTTTTTTCCCGTCGAGAAAAAGAATGCCTGATTTATCAGGCATTCTTTTTCTCTAGCTTCCTCCCATAAAAAAAGAATTGAGAAAAAGGGAAAAAAGCAATCAGAAAATTACCCCCCCTACCCCCACCGCGAGGGGGGGGGGGGGGTGGAAAAAAGCAATCAATTTTTTTTTACGGAAAAAGGGAAAAAAAGCAATCAATTTTTTTTTACGGAAAAAGGGAAAAAAAGCAACTGCTTTTGCCTATTATCGAATGACGGTTCAGATATTTTAATATCTGAACCCATAGACGCGGCCAAAGCAATTGCTTTTTTTTCCCTTTTTCGACGAAAATTACCCCCCCCCTACCCCCCACCGCGAGGGGGGGGGGGAGGGGGGGGGTGGAAAAAAGTAATTGCTTTTGCCGGCGATCTCATGCGGACCCCCGCATGGGATCATTCGATAAAAGGCAAAAGCAGTTGCTTTTTTTCCCCGAACCGGGATTTTTATTCGGAATGGCCATTGTACATTTTCAATACGTCTAATAAATTAGACGTATTGATTTATGGCCATTCCGAATAAAAATCCCTTTTTCTGCTTTTGCCCTTTCTCGAATGATCCCATGATATTTCAATCTCATGGGATCGCCGGCAAAAGCAATTGCTTTTTTCCACCCCCCCCTCCCCCCCCCTCGCGGTGGGGGTAGGGGGGGTAATTTTCGACGAAAAAGGAAAAAAAGCAATTGCTTTGGCCGCGTCTATGGGTTCAGAAATTGAAATTTCTGAACCGTCATTCGATAAAGGGCAAAAGCAATTGCTTTTTTTCCCTTTTTCTGCTTTTTTTCCCTTTTTCGTCGAAAATTACCCCCCCCCTACCCCCCACCGCGAGGGGGGGGGGGGTGGAAAAAAAATAATTGCTTTGGCCGCGTCTATGGGTTCAGATATTAAAATATCTGAACCGTCATTCGATAATAGGCAACGGTTCCCTCCGCCAGAAAAAGGGAAAAAAAGCAATTGCTTTTGCCCTTTATCGAATGACGATTCTCAAATTAAAATTTGAGAATCGTCGCCGGCAAAAGCAGAAAAAGGTAAAAAAAGCAATTGCTTTTGCCTTTTATCGAATGATCCCATGATATTGAAGATATCATGGGATCGCCGGCAAAAGCAATTGCTTTTTTTACCTTTTTCTGATTGCTTTTTTTTCCACCCCCCCCCTCCCCCCCCCCTCGCGGTGGGGGGTAGGGGGGGGGTAATTTTCGACGAAAAAGGAAAAAAAAGCAATTGCTTTTGCCGGCGATCCCATGAAATTGAAATCTCATGGGATCATTCGAGAAAGGGCAAAAGCAATTGCTTTTTTTTCCTTTTTCTAATTGCTTTTTTTCCCTTTTTCCGTAAAAAAAAATTGATTGCTTTTTTTTCCTTTTTCTAATTGCTTTTTTTCCCTTTTTCTCAATTCTTTTTTTATGGGAGAAAGCGTCGGGAAAAAGAATCACTGTTTACAGTGATTCTTTTTCCCTACGGAAAAAAGAATTCATGCTTGCATGAACTCTTTTTTCTTAAAATAAAAAATAAAAATACGAGCAAAAAATTATGAAAACTTGAAGAATTTGGATTCACCAATGTTTTCCTTATGTAAAAACAGTTATGACAAACAAGCACGAAAACTTGAATCATCTTATTTCTAAATTAAATTCGGCTACCAAAAATGCTGATTTTGATCAATTAGAAAGAGATATTCAAGTTTTGAAACCAATCGTTGATAAAGTTTTGGAAAATTCTCCAACTTATGATTATTATTTGACTTTTTTAGATTTACATATTTTAGATAATCCGTCCATAGATGAAATAAAATCTATTCTTAAAGATCGTTTGCAATGTTTAGAAAAGATACGATGTATTCTTCAATCCATGAAGGAAATTACCATTGATCAACTTCCGTCAGATTTGCCAGAAGAAGAGGTCATTAATGGTTGGTATTATTCCTTAAATCCGGAGCCAAAGTTAACAGAACACGCTTTAACAAGAGAGCAGATACAAGAAATTGATTTAATGCTAAAAAATTATGGAGAAGCCGGAATTCTAAGAATTGTTTTTAACCTTACAGACAAAATATATATTCAGGAAGATGAAGATGTTTTTGCTACCATGGAAGAAATCCTATGTATCGTTTTTGAATCCCAGGATTTGGAATCCCAGGATTTGGAATTAGAAGTTAACTCGGATTCAAAATATTGGCAAGATCCCGAAGTACAAAAAATGAAAGCATTTGTCGACGAATACAATGAGGTGGGAATCAACATTAACCATTATTTTACTATTTTTATTGACACAAATCCAGTCTATGTAAACGAAAATTTATAAAAAAAAGATTTTAATCAATTAAAAGAGAGTTATTTGGAAGAAAATCTTTTATGGTAAATAATTTTTAGATCTTCCTACCCCCCTCCTTCCCCTTCTAAGGGAAAAGGAAATGGATGAGGAGAAAAGAAATGATTTTTAAAATGAATTCCAATTTGTTTTTTTCTTTTTTTTTAGGTTCTAATAGGTTAAAATCCTATTAGAACCTTTTATGATTTTGAATTTTTTGTCCAATAATATAAATTCTTCTTATTTTAATGAAGAGTGCTAGAAAAAGGGATTCTTTTTCCCGTCGATTTTTTCATTAAAAAAAGCGATCAATTTGGCCGGCGACTCCATAAAATTGAAAATTTTATGGAATCATTCGATAGCCGGCCAAATTGATCGCTTTTTTTAATGAAAAAAGCTAAAAAAAAAAAAGAAAAACCATCGTAATAGTGGGCATTTAGTACATTTTCAAATTCGATTTTTTCACCCCCCCCCCTACCCCCATATACAGGGGGGGGGGAGGGGGGGGTGTAATTTGATTTATGCCCACTATTACGATGGTTTTTCTTTTTTTTTGACGGGAAAAAGAATCCATGCTTGCATGGATTCTTTTTCCCTAGGGAAAAAGAATTCATGCAAGCATGAATTCTTTTTCCCGTCGCTTTTTTCATTAAAAAAAAGCAATCAATTTGGCCGGCGACTCCATAAAATTGAAAATTTTATGGAATCATTCGATAGCCGGCCAAATTGATTGCTTTTTTTTAATGAAAAAAGCTAGATTTTCCCCCCAAACAAATCAATCAGAAAAAGGGAAAAAAAGCAATCAATTTTTTTTACTGAAAAAGGGAAAAAAAGCAATCAATTTTTTTTACTGAAAAAGGGAAAAAAAGCAATCAATTTTTTTTACTGAAAAAGGGAAAAAAGCAATTAGAAAAAGGAAAAAAAAGCAATTGCTTTTGCCCTTTCTCGAATGATCCCATGAGATTTCAATTTCATGGGATCGCCGGCAAAAGCAATTGCTTTTTTTTCCTTTTTCGTCGAAAATTACCCCCCCCCCTACCCCCCACCGCGAGGGGGGGGGGGGGGTGGAAAAAAAAGCAATCAGAAAAAGGTAAAAAAAGCAATTGCTTTTGCCTATTATCGAATGACGGTTCAGATATTTTAATATCTGAACCGTCGCCGGCAAAAGCAATTGCTTTTTTTACCTTTTTCGACGAAAAAGGTAAAAAAGCAATTGCTTTTGCCGGCGATCCCATGATATCTTCAATATCATGGGATCATTCGATAAAAGGCAAAAGCAATTGCTTTTTTTACCTTTTTCTGCTTTTGCCGGCGACGATTCTCAAATTTTAATTTGAGAATCGTCATTCGATAAAGGGCAAAAGCAATTGCTTTTTTTCCCTTTTTCTGGCGGAGGGAACCGTTGCCTATTATCGAATGACGGTTCAGATATTTTAATATCTGAACCCATAGACGCGGCCAAAGCAATTACTTTTTTTACCTTTTTCGACGAAAATTTCCCCCCCCCTACCCCCCACCGCGAGGGGGGGGGAGGGGGTGGAAAAAAGCAATTGCTTTTTTCCCTTTTTCAGTAAAAAAATTGATTGCTTTTTTCCACCCCCCCTCCCCCCCTCACGGTGGGGGGTAGGGGGGGGGTAATTTTCATTAAAAAAAATTGATTGTTTTTTTCCACCCCCCCTCCCCCCCCCCTCACGGTGGGGGGTAGGGGGGGGGTAATTTTTATTAAAAAAAATTGATGGCTTTTTTCCTCGAACCGGGATTTTTTTTCCCTTTATCTAGATTTTCCCATGCCCTAAAGAAAGACCACCCCTTTAGTTACAAAATAATACCGAGTTGTTTATTTTCAGCCTCGGGTTATCTTCCCTCGACTCCCGGTACGGGAACACGTGTTCGGACACGCTTGTCTAGTAAATGTATAGTAATATTTAAGAAATTAGACCTGGTAGCATTATCTCAACGATTAAATGTAATAATCTATAATTTATGTAGATACGTAATTCTAAATTGTTAACTTGACGCATACCTCTTGCTACACTAAATATTAAACCTTACTGTCGCCCAATTATTTTTTTACATGATCTTTTAATTATAAGGTGTATATATGGTATTTACCCTTCAGTATTTTTACCAAAGGGTATAAACTAGCTACCGATGGTAGTTATAACTAAGAAAAATTACGTTTCAACTTGAAAGTACATTAAAAATTAGGCAAGATATAATGGGAAGTTGTGTACGTTACGCTCGTGAAATTTTACTATCTGATAAAATTAGTCTTATAATTTGGATAATATTTGTTTTTAACTTATACACAAATTAATCTATTATACGTTTGGTTTTTTCCTTCAAGATATTTGCGTAAAGTTGTTGTTGTTGTTAAGCTTTGCATATTAACAGTGGCTTTATTTTTTTCAAATATTTTGGATCAGGCCATCTTGTTAAATTTTACTTTAAATTCTCTACCAATTGACCAAATGTATTGAGAGTACCTCCCTTAATTATATAAGCCGGTTCGTCTCTGTCAATCCATTTCCATGTCATATCATTTTTAAAAAGTTCTCTTATTTCATCTGTTAGTTTACTTTCTGCTAGTATATTTGCCGATTTTCTATTTTTTTCTGATTTTGCTTCAGGACTTTTTATTATTAAAGCTTTTTCCATTTTTTCAGGGTTTAATAATACCCAATCTTTATAAGGAACAATTGTTTCGCCAATTAAATATCGTCGAATTTGAGTAGTATTATTATGTTCAAAATTTTTAAGTGAATTTTCTTTTTGAATAAATTCTTCTTTTAATTCTTGATCATTTTAAGTAAAATAAGATAAAAGCTCGCCTAATGTTATTTTTCCGCCTTTAATATTTAAAATTTTTCCGCCTTTAATATTTAAAATTTTTTCTTCTTTTTGCCATTTAATTTCTTTTTTAAAGATTTTCTCAATAATTGAATTAAAAACAATTTTAGCTCGTTCTGTTCCACCTTTTTGCCGCCAAATTAACGCTTGCTTTTTAAATTAATCTAAACAACGAAAAAATGAATCTTGTTTAAGGAGAAATTTTACCATTTGGTAACGAACTGTAAATCGATTTGTTTCAGAAAATTAGCTTTTTAAAAAAATCATTGCAAATTGTAATACCCAGAAATTTTCATTAAAACCAAATTATAAAAAACGAACCGCATGTAAAAAGCCATGAATATTTGCAGTTACAGTTACAAAATTATAATCAGATAAAATTTGCTCTTTTGTTAAATTAAAATCTTTTTTAAGCATAAATCTAGGTATGATATGGTGGTATTCAGTTCTTAAATTTTTATCCTTTTCAAATAAATTTGAATTTGTTTTGCATCAATAACATAATTTGTGATAAATGCTAGAAGAATTTAGAAATTCATTCATTTCTGTTTCTGTAGTCACTTGGCTAAATTTTGAGATTTAGTTTGAAATCTTAATTTTATCAAATGGAGAGATAATATTTTGGGAATTTATTTTTTAAATAATTCATGAATTTGATTAACTGTTTCAGTTGATTCATTAATTTCTTTAAATTTTTTTAAAAGATATGTCAGCTAAACTTGTTAAAATATTCTGAATATTTAAATTTTCTTTTTCATTATTTAAAGATTCAAAAGAAGATTTTTCTTTTTTTTTTGCTGATAACTTTGAAAATCTTTGTTTTTGAAAATTTTTTTTAGAATTCCTTTTTATATTAGGCATTAGTGTTCAGTTTAAACCATTATAATAAATTAAGTTGCCATAAAATTTTAGCCAAATCATATTGACGTTTATATAAATTCTATATAATAATAAATATTTATTTGACTTACATCAATAGTATACTTAGAACCAAAATCAAATATTTAAATCCGAATATATACTTGAATGTACACTCGTATTCCAATTAAAATAATTAAATAGAAGTTATCACACATAATTGTAAAATTTATAATTTTTTTCATAAATAAGATTTTTCTTCGAGAGCATCTCGGGCGTTAGTTTTTTCATCGTAAAAAACTAACGCCCGAGATGCTCTCGAAGAAAAATCTTATTTATGAAAAAAAAGGAGCCTATTTTGGGCAATAAATCAAAGGTATACCCCGCCGTGACGGGCATAAAAGTAAATTTGAATAGGTATAAACATCCCAAAATAGACTTTTTTTTTGTTTTTCTAAAAAAGTTAGACAAAAACAAATAATTTATTGTTTATTACAAAAAGTAGCAAAATAATACAATATTTTTGTAAAATATTTAAAAATAAATTCAACCGTCATGTCATGACGGTTGAATTTATTTTTAAATATTTTACAAATCTGGAAAGATCGAGCATTCTCCATTTAAAAAAGTAAGCCACTAATTTTCCATTTTATACACAAGCCCTATTTATTTATAAAGTCTATTTTGATAAAACTGTCCAAAAATTAGTCATTATAAATAGGGCTTGTGTATTTTCCATTTTAGACACAAGCCCTATTTATAATGACTAATTTTTGGACAGTTTTATCAAAATAGACTTTATAAATAGGGCTTGTGTATAAAATGGAAAATTAGTGTGAAAAAAAAGAAAAAAATAAGAATAAAATAGTAAAATTGATAAGATCATTAAATGTTAAAAAACATTTACCACGAGGATGTGAAAACAAAAATGGGCCGTAAATAAAAAATTAAAGAAAGAATCAAAACATTTAAAATTTAAATTTTTTTTTTAATTTATTTATTAACTATAAAAATTTTAGTTAGGAAAATTTAAAACTCTAAATTTGCTTTCATAAATTAGTATTCGAAAAAAATTGCATATAATAAAAATGCAAAGTCCATAAGTAAATAATTTTTTTTTACATGATTTGTAATTATAAGAAATATATATGATACCCTTCGGTAAAAATACCGAAGGGTATAAACTAGCTACTGTTGGTAGCTATAACTAAGAAAAATTATGTTTCAACTTGAGAGTACATTAAAAATTACGCTAAGTCTAATGGGAAGTTGTGTGCGTTCTTGCAATTAGTCTATTTCTAGACTATAAGGACTTTATCATCTTCATTAACAATGAAGCCAAGAGAAAGTCTCTGAACCCTTTAATCATAAGAAAAAATTTTTTGTTTATGATTAACGAGATGCGAATTATAATTTTTCTAATTCTTTTTCGCAATTTTTTAGGTTTTAGTTCTTTAATTACTAAAGATTGCGCTTTAATTAAAACGCTCGTGCATAACTTCAAATCCTAAGTTCGCGCGGTTGATAATGTCTGCCCAAGATGAGATAACACGTGCATTAGAGTCAACAATAGATTGGTTAAAGTTTCTGTAAATATAAATTAAAAATTTGTTAAAATTTTTAATTTATCAAGACTATGTAATTTTCTTTTATACAAAAAAATTAAATTTTTAAGTCGTTGAACCTATCTTATTGATACGGCTGCAAATTTTCTATTAATAAAAAGCTTGTTTTTTCTAGGGAAAAAAAGCAATTGCTTTTGCCCTTTCTCGAATGATCCCATGATATTTCAATCTCATGGGATCGCCGGCAAAAGCAATTGCTTTTTTTTCCTTTTTCGACGAAAAAGGAAAAAAAAGCAATTGCTTTTGCCGGCGACGGTTCAGAAATTGAAATTTCTGAACCGTCATTCGATAAAGGGCAAAAGCAATTGCTTTTTTTCCCTTTTTCTGCTTTTGCCGGCGACGGTTCAGATATTTTAATATCTGAACCGTCATTCGATAATAGGCAAAAGCAATTGCTTTTTTTCCCCTTTTTCTGCTTTTTTTATTGATTTTTTGCAATTTTTTTAGTTTTTCTCTTGGTGTTTTTATTTATTTATTATGTCCAAGTGAGCCTAGTTGTTTTAACAAGCCCATTTAAGTTGAAAGCCATTGTTGAAATTCCTAAAGCATATTATGTTAAAAGTGTTTTAACACTATTTTTTCTTTTTGTCAAAAGATCAGACTATATCATTACCCATATCAATGGGTAAAAAACATGTAGTCGTTGATTTTATAAAACCCCAAATGAGGTTTTAAAAAATGCTGATTATTTTTTAATTTTATATTTTGTCTTGTTTTAATAAGAAATAAAATAAATAAAATGTTTCAGCATATAGTTTTCTTTACATTTTGTTTAAATGACCCCTGTATAAGGTAAACCAACATAGAATCTATTAATCTTTTTTACCTTTTTTTAGGTAAAAAAAGATTAATAATATGGACTATAACATAATCATTCATGTTAATGATTTCAAATTATATAGTCTCTGAACCCCTTCCCCAGAGAAATAGTTAGCCTAATGGAAGGCGGACTATTTTTCTGGGGGAATTAGAGGATGCGAATTAGAAAATATCTTTTTCGCAATTTATTTGTTTTTTATCGACGTTTATTTTCATCGGGAGAAATAAAATGTATACATTTTTTTTTATTCCTCCCGATGAAAATAGTCTAAGATTTTTTTCTTAGTGGTACATGATTTCTCTATACCAATTACTGGGAATACTGCTAATGCAAAGTGTAATGAACGTGAGTTATTGAAAGACGAGTATTGCCATAATAAACGTCCAAAGTATCCGTGTGCTGCTACAATTGAATATGTTTCAGTTTCTTGTCCGAAACGGTATCCTTCGTTAGCTGATTCTTGCTCTGTTGTCTCACGAATAATAGATGATGTAACTAATGATCCGTGCATAGCTGAGAAAAGAGCCCCTCCGAATACTCCTGCTACTCCTAACATGTGGAATGGATGCATCAAGATGTTGTGTTCTGCTTGGAATACTAACATAAAGTTGAATGTTCCTGAAATCGTAGATTCGCAAAAAATGTCTCAATTTTTTGCCGAATAAAGAGTAATTTTATTTTAAACTTTTTCTGCTTTAAATTACTTTAAAGACTAGATCATATTTTATTCTTTCCGCCAAACTTTTTTTAATTAAAATTTTATAAAAATAAAATTTTAATTGACAAGGATTTATAAAAAAATAAATCCTAAGCTATGCATTAAAAGAACTTAACCGTTTCGATTATATCAAATAATCTACATTTAATGATCTTTAGACCTTTTCAACAAAAAACCAAAAAAACCAAAGAATTTTTAGTGACAAAAAACCTTATTCATTATTTATTCACTTGAGTAATCGTCATCCGATTCTTTAATTAAACGAGAAAAATCAAAAGTGTTATCTGTTACTCTACACCATATTCTTTTCTAAATACTCTACGATTTTCTGGGTCTTTAGTAACAGTGGCTTTGTTTGTATTATATGATTTTAGATCAGGTTGACTCAATAACTCAGTTTCTTTTAGTAGTCTGTTTTTTTTATCTTCCATTTCTAGTCCATAATAAAGTTCCTCAAACTCAAATGATTCAAAAGGATAAGTTTCAAGATCATCAAGCATTTCGGGTATTTCACATGTATTGTTTCGAATTTTACTCTTGTGCGTTGAAATGCGAGCTGGAACGTTATTACTTTGACCGTAATAAATATAATCGTTTTCTTTACATTTAATTGAATAAAGCTAAAAAAAAAAAAGAAAAACTATAGTAATAGTGGGCATTTAGTACATTTTCAAATTCGATTTTTTCACCCCCCCCCCTACCCCCATATACAGGGGGGGGGAGGGGGGGGTGTAATTTGATTTATGCCCACTATTACTATGGTTTTTCTTTTTTTTTTGACGGGAAAAAGAATTCATGCAAGCATGAATTCTTTTTCCCGTCGCTTTTTTCATTAAAAAAAAGCAACCAATTTGGCCGGCGACTCCATAAAATTGAAAATTTTATGGAATCATTCGATAGCCGGCCAAATTGATTGCTTTTTTTAATGAAAAAAGCTAGATTTTTTTTTGGATTTTTGTTTTTTTGGTACGTGATCTTCCTGATCTTCTTCATTTTCAGAATCAGAATTTTTCACGTTTAGATTAAATTTTCGTCTATTTTGTCTAAACGAAGGCAATTTTATAAACTTACCTAATGGCATTCCGTCAGAAAAAGACCCTTGCCCAATTGGGTAGATTACAAACACTGCTGTAGCAGCTGCTACAGGAGCTGAGTAAGCTACTGCAATCCAAGGACGCATTCCTAATCTGTAGGACAGTTCCCACTCACGCCCCATGTATGCACAAATTCCAATAAAGAAGTGGCATACAATCAGTTCGTATGGTCCTCCGTTGTATACGTTATTTAAAATGATTTATTTGTATTCTCCCGAACGGGATTTTTTTAGAAAAAATCCCGGTTCGAGGAAAAACTTATCATTAAACGGACTATGTTATCATCAATTTTATCCTTTGCCTTTTCCCCGAACTGACCTCTTTTTCATATTTTGGCTTAGCTTCGATGGATCCTTCCAATTATAAATTGGAAGGATCCATCGAAGCTAAGCCAAAATATGAAAAAGAGGTCAGTTCGAGGGAAAGGCTTGATGTAAAAATTTTAGTCTCTGAACCTAATGAATTCAAATATATTAGGCTGCAAATTATTTGCTAAAAGCAAATTTTTTGCAAATCTTTTTATACACATAAAAATTTTTTTTTTATGGGGCTACTTTTTTTTTTTGCAACCACTCATCTACTGATGCTGCTTCCCAAATAGGGTATAACACTGATGAATTTTATTACTAGAATACGTGGACCATGTCATAATCTTTTTAAGATTCTTGATATTTGGTCTCTAAACAAAAAACAAAGATTTTTAGAAAAAAAAAAATTTTTTTGCTGCAAATTTATACAATTAATTTTTGACATCAGTCATGTCACATCAGTCATGTGACATGACTGGTATCAAAAATTAATTGTATTTTTTTGCAATTTTTCAAGTTTTATTAAAGAAACTTTTATTTGTTTCTAAATACACATAAAATGCAGTCCAATTGCGTTAGATAATGGTACTACTGCTCCTGTAATGATGTTGTTTCCATATAAGAATGATCCAGATACTGGTTCACGAATTCCATCACAAATCCCATTTTAAAACGTTGATTTTTTTTGGCCGTAACTTGAACACCCATCTTAGCCGTCTCGTTACGGCTCCCAGATTCCATCCAATTAAGCCATAAGCACAATTCGTCGATTAAATTTTTTTAATAAATTTTTGATAGATTTTTCTATATCTGATTTTGGTGTACTTATAAATTAATTGATGATTTATGTTAGTTCTAATCAAATTCTAAATTTGATTATTTATCTATAGATTTTTTATTTTTATTTGCATTCTCTTTATTTTTCGTAATTATCCCAAATTCCCGCGCTTTATGAGCATTCTATTGACGGGGTCTATTTAGAAAAAACGAGAAATTCGATCGAATTTCTCGTTTTTTCTAAATAGACCCCGTCAATAGAATGCTCATAAAGCGCGGGAATTTGGGATAATTACGAAAAATAAAGAGAATGCAAATAAAAATAAAAAACTTTGTTTTAAAATGAATGGACTCTATCATAATCTAATACAAATAAATATTAGTTTTAAATTTTTTAGTCTCTGAACCGTCTCATAAATTTATAATGAGTTTGGTTGCTGATTACTATATTGAGGTTTCAGCAATTTATGCTATTTTTTCATTATTTTTTTAATAATGGACACTAATGGTTTTAATGTCTACTGGTGGTGCTGCAATAAATGCAATAATGTACACAGTTGTGGCAGTTAATAATGTTGGGAACATTAATACTCCAACGTTTTATTTATGATTTTTATCATTAAACGGACTATGTTATCATCAATTTTATCCTTTGCCTTTTCCCCGAACTGACCTCTTTTTCATATTTTGGCTTAGCCAAAATATGAAAAAGAGGTCAGTTCGAGGGAAAGGCTTGATGTAAAAATTTTAGTCTCTGAACCTAATGAATTCAATACGTTAGGCTGCAAATTATTTGCTAAAAGCAAATTTTTTGCAAATCTTTTTAAACACATAAAAAATTTTTTTTTTATAGGGCTTGTTTTAAACCATCCAATGTAGATACGGTTTTCAGTTGAAGTAATCCAGTTACAAAACTGTGTCCATAAGCTTTGGTTAGTGTTACGTGCTAAAGCTGTTGTCATAATATTTTAAATAAAGGTGTTTGTTCTTATTCCTCTTTAAAAAGAATAATTTATTTTTAATAAAAGAATTTTTAAATTATTAAACAATTTTTAAATATAAAAAAAAAAAAAAAATTCATTTTTTTTAATGCTAAGTAGAAAAACAACCAGTTTTTTCGAGAAAAAAAGACATTGGGCATTTGAATATTTCAGATTTGCGCCTTTTATCCCAAATTTATTAGTCTTTTTACTCAATTTTAATATCATTAGTTCCGAATCGCCCATTAAAATTGGGTAAAAAGACGGAAAGAGAGAGAAGACGAAAAAAACGCACTAAAATTTTCAGTCTTTTTACCCCGAACTGGGTTTTTTATAAGCCTTTTATTCACTATTTCTCCCTACCCCCCCACTTAGGCTTTTTTCTGAAAAAAGCTGTCTATCTTTCCCCACCAAAAATGATTAGAAAAACGAAAAAAAAATCCCTTTTTCTCAATCGTCTCTTTTGCATAAAAGGATCGAGCTTCCTCCTTGAAAAAAAGCAATTAGAAAAAGGAAAAAAAAGCAGCACTCTTCATTAAAATAAAGTATTGAATTTGCCGGCTATTTGAATGATCCTATAAAAATTAAAATTTTTATGGGATCGCCGGCAAATTCAATACTTTATTTTAATGAAGAGTGCTAGAAAAAGGGAAAAAAGCAATTGCTTTTGCCGTTTATCGAATGACGGTTCAGATATTTTAATATCTGAACCGTCGCCGGCAAAAGCAATTGCTTTTTTTCCCTTTTTCGACGAAAATTACCCCCCCTACCCCCACCGCGAGGGGGGAGGGGGTGGAAAAAAAGCAATTGCTTTTGCCGGCGATCCCATGATATCTTCAATATCATGGGATCATTTGATAAAAGGCAAAAGCAATTGCTTTTTTCCCTTTTTCTGCTTTTTTTCCCCGAACCGGCATTTTTTTTCGGAATGGCCATTATACATTTTCAATACGTCTAATAAATTAGACGTATTGATTTATGGCCATTCCGAAAAAAAAATGCCTTTTTCTCAATGCTTTATTTTAATGAAGAGTGCTAGAAAAAGGGAAAAAAAGCAATTGCTTTTGCCGTTTATCGAATGACGGTTCAGATATTTTAATATCTGAACCGTCGCCGGCAAAAGCAATTGCTTTTTTTCCCTTTTTCGACGAAAATTACCCCCCCTACCCCCACCGCGAGGGGGGAGGGGGTGGAAAAAAGCAATTGCTTTTGCCGGCGATCCCATGATATCTTCAATATCATGGGATCATTCGATAAAAGGCAAAAGCAATTGCTTTTTTTCCCTTTTTCTATTTCTTTTTCCTTGAACCTTTTATTCTTTTTTTCCCGACGCATTCTTTATTTTCATTTTCTTTGGATTTTGAGATCTAAGAAAAAACCTCTAGATTCTAGAACTAAAATTTTAACTCAATTGAAATTTTATTTTGATTTAGTTATATTTTTATTTTTTTAGTTAGATTCGGTATTAAAGCTATTAATACTTGTTTATTGTGCGATTTGTTTCCAATAATTAATTTTTTTTTCTTTTTTTTATTGGAAGGGGAGTCTAGCATTTAGGACTCTCTAACTGAATTTTCCTCGCTATTATATGTTAAATTATAGGCGAGCTATCGTCTCGTTGTCGTAAAGTGGCATACAAGGTAGGAAAAAAGGAACAAGTAATAGGAAAAATGACAAAGATCTGAGAAACGCGCCTGAAATAGTTGACTTGTCAACGATCTTTTAAAAAAAGATATTTTTCCACGAGGTCTTCCTGCTAAAAGAAATAAATGTCTGAAAAAAAGATATAGATAATGCCAGCAATGCAAAGAGGAGAGAAAAAATAAAATGGTCAAAAATCGGAGGCATATAAAATTGATCTCAATTTAAAGCCTTCCCACCAAAATTGAAAATTTTGGTGGAAAGGCGAAAAAGAAAGAGTAATTTTCTCTCTTCCATATCATTTTTTTAAAAATTAAATATTATACCTTTCTCCTACTCTCCTTCTTCAAATTTTTCAAAAAAAAAGGAGTTTCGTATCTAATTTCGGCGAGAAAAAAATTCCATTTATCAAATTTTCGACGGATCTCGGCTCTTTTTAAATAGCCGAAATCCTCGTCATTCGATTGATCGCATGGTTTCTTTCAGAAACCATGCGATTATTGCCAAACAAGACCCGCTTTTTATTTTGAAAATCTGGGGAGTAGGAGGGAAATAATAATTTGGTTTAGAATGGCTTTGTATAATTTGGTAATCGACGATAGAATTAATATCTCCTTTTGATCTTTTTTTTGTCTTCCCCTCCAATTTTTTTTTTGGTTTGCGTATACTGGTCGTATTGACGAGGTCTCGTACAAGAAAAAGTGCCTTAAAGAATTTTAAGGCACTTTTTCTTGTACGAGACCTCGTCAATACGACCAGTATACGCAAACCAAAAAAAAAATTGGAGGGGAAGACAAAAGGAACGCGAAAGAAGGAAAATTTAGGGGCCAAAAAACAATTGATGTAAAAAAGAAATATTAGGGAATAAAGAATTAATAATCCCTTGAATTTTTTAAATTTTAAATAATTGAATATGTTAACTTTAAAAATTTTTGTTTATACAGTTATAATGTTGTTTGTATCGTTATTCACATTTGGATTTTTATCATCAGACCCTTCGAGAAACCCATTTAAAAATTAAAAGATTTTTTATGAATCCCTTATTTTTATAATAATTTTTCGTAATTATCCCAAATTCCAGCGCTTTATGAGCATCTTATTGACGGGGTCTATTTAGAAAAAACGAGAAATTCGATCGAATTTCTCGTTTTTTCTAAATAGACCCCGTCAATAAGATGCTCATAAAGCGCTGGAATTTGGGATAATTACGAAAAATTATTATAAAAATAAGAGAACAAAAAAGAATAGCTAGTTGATGAGGTTGAGAGAAAAAAATAACGATTTCGGCCATTTCAAAATACATGAACATGGCTTATATCTAATCGATAAAAAAGAAACATTTCCTTTTCTTTTGTTAACAATTTCCCGCTCTCTCTAGTTTTAGAAATTTTTTTTGTAATTATCCCAAATTCTCGCGCTTTATGAGCATCCTATTGACGGGGTCGATTTAGAAAAAACGAGAAATTCGATCGAATTTCTCGTTTTTTCTAAATCGACCCCGTCAATAGGATGCTCATAAAGCGCGAGAATTTGGGATAATTACAAAAAAAATTTGGAAAAAATAAGAAAAGGGATTTTTTTCCGTAATTTACCGCTTTCTATAGAAATTCTATTTTCGGGGCTTCGTACAAAGAAAAGGGCCTTAAATTATTTAAGGCCCTTTTCTTTGTACGAAGCCCCGAAAACAGGATTTCTATAGAAAGCGGTAAATTACGGAAAAAAATCCCGGTTCGGGGAAAGAATAGAAAAATTTATAAAAGAATTATAAAAAAAAATTATGACAACTCGTAAATCTTCAAGTTATACGTACCCAATTTTTACAGTTCGATGGTTAGCAATTCATGCACTAGCAGTTCCAACTGTGTTTTTTTTAGGTGCAATTACAGCAATGCAATTTATTCAACGTTAATCAATTGAAACGGAGCATCAAATCCGTGAAATATTCAGGGCAATAAATTGAACGTCGAATTAAAAATTTTTTTGTCGTTTCTTCTGATTAGATAAAAAAATCTAAGAAAAAAAGAGACTTGACCGGAAAGTCAAGTCCTCTTTTTTTAAATTTTTTCCCGTTACTCCTTCGTAATAACGGGAGAAGACGAAAAAGTCAAAAACAAAAAAAAGGAGACTCTCCTAAGGCATAAATCAAATGCCACCCCCCCAAATTTTTTTTGATCAAAAAATAAAAAAAATCTAGCTTTTTTAATTAAAAAAAGCAATCAATTTGGCCGGCTATCGAATGATTCCATAAAATTTTCAATTTAAAATTTTATGGAGTCGCCGGCCAAATTGGTTGCTTTTTTTAATTAAAAAAGCGACGGGAAAAAGAATTCATGCTTGCATGAATTCTTTTTCCCTAGGGAAAAAGAATTCATGCAAGCATGAATTCTTTTTCCCGTCAAAAAAAGAAAAACCATCATAATAGTGGGCAAAAATCAAATTCTCATGAAATCGAATTTGAAAATGGACTAAATGCCCACTATTACGATGGTTTTTCTTTTTTTTTAGCTTTTTTCATTAAAAAAAAGCAATCCATTTGGCCAGCTCCCTCACGGGTCCGAAGGAATCGAATGATTCCATAAAATTTTCAATTGAAAATTTTATGGAGTCGCCGGCCAAATGGATCGCTTTTTTTAATGAAAAAAGCGATCCATTTGGCCGGTGACACCATGCTATTTTTTTAGATTTTCTTTCTCCCTGCTCCTACCCCCCATAGGCTTTTTTATAAAAAGAAAAAAAAGCCTATGGGGGTAGGAGCAGGGAGAAAGAAAATCTAAAAAAATCCATAAATTTTGCCGGCGACCGATTCTTCGATAGTCGGCAAAATTTATGGATTTTTTTCAATCAAAGAAGTGTCGGGAAAAAAAGATTTCGCAAAAATACAATTAAAAAAAAGGAAAAAAACAACTTACCAAATTGAATAATTATTCTATTTTCACAAAAAACCTAATCGATGAAGTTGTACGGAGTCGAAGAGAATAAAATGGGTATTTATTTTTTTTTCTCTCTTTTAATTTATGCCTAATTTGGAGAGTCGCTTTTTTTTTTATTAAAAAAAAGAAAAAACCATCGAAAAAGAAAAAAATAAAAATTTTTTATTAAATAATATGTCAAAAAAAAGTTCAGCAAACCAAAGCGGATTAGTAACCCCAGTAAGTTCATTATTAAAACCGTTAAATTCGGAATATGGAAAAGTGTTACCAGGATGGAGTACAACATCTCTGATGGCAATATTTATTGTATTGTTTGCAGTATTTTTAATTATTTTAATTGAAATTTGGAATCAATCAATTGTTTTATATTAAAAAGAATAAAACTTAGTCGCCATTTTTTCTAATAAAGACAATCGCGACAGAAGCAATTCTTATTTGAATTATTTGTGATTAATTAGAGCTCATTTTTTCACCACAACTCTTTCCCTAAATCGTCTTACTCTCCAACCCAATAAGTTGGGGAGTAAGACGATTTAGGGGGGAAAAAAGAAAGCGATAAAGTGGGTTTTTATTCAAATTCTTAAATTTAACTTTAGGAATATTTAAGATTTCTGCCCATTTTATCGCTTTCTTTTTTCGACGGTTCTCTCGCGAATGAGTAATTGGAAATGAGAATTTCCAATTACTCATTCGCGAGAGAACCTAAGTTTTTAATACTTTAAAGTTTTTAATACTTTAATTTTGCTAGTTTAAGTTTAGAAATCTTAGCTCAAGCGTATAGGTGGAAAGCTATAGGACAGCAAACTAAAAATAAAAGCATGTAAAACTTTATAGTTTTTACATGCTTCTATAAAGCTCTTATGATTAATATATTCGGTTTAGGTTACTCGAATTTTGCAAAAATTCGAGAGGAAGGGGTGAGGGCCTCGTTTTTTTCTGAAAATCGCGAGGCCGGTCGGTGAAAAAAAAATCATATGTGATTTTCTTTTTTCCCCCATAAATAGAATCCCTTCCCGACGGCCCCCGACAATTTATTGCCGAGGGCCTCGTCTGTTTTTAATTACTTTTGTGGACTCTCGTTTAATTTCCTGTTTTGAATTCATTTAGAGCCTTTTTTTGTATAAGATCCCTATTGACTAGGAATCTTATACAAAAAAAGGCTCTAAATGAATTCAAAACAGGAAATTAAACGAGAGTCCACAAAAGTAATTAAAAACAGACCAGGTTCTATCTCGAATGAGTTTTGGAAATAGAGAATTGAAAATTCTCTATTTCCAAAACTCATTCGAGATAGAACCGTCGAAAAAGAAAAAAGAAAAACCATAGTACGAGTGGGCATCAGTAAAATTTCATCCCCCCCTTCCCCCTCGTGCAGAGGGGTAGGGGAGAAAAAAATCGAATTTGAAAATGTACTAAGAAAAAGGGAAAAAAAGCAATTAGAAAAAGGGAAAAAAAGCAATCAGAAAAAGGGAAAAAAAGTAATTGCTTTTTTTCCCTTTTTCTGATTGCTTTTTTTCCCTTTATCGAATGACGGTTCAGAAATTTCAATTTCTGAACCCATAGACGCGGCCAAAGCAATTGCTTTTTTTCCCTTTTTCGTCGAAAAGGTAAAAAAAGCAATTGCTTTTGCCGGCGATCCCATGATATGGAAATATCATGGGATCATTCGAGAAAGGGCAAAAGCAATTGCTTTTTTTCCCTTTTTCTTAGAAAATTACCCCCCCCCTACCCCCCACCGCGAGGGGGGGGGGGGGGTGGAAAAAAAAGCAGAAAAAGGGATTTTTATTCGGAATGGCCATAAATCAATACGTCTAATAAATTAGACGTATTGAAAATGTACAATGGCCATTCCGAATAAAAATCCCGGTTCGGGGAAAAAAAAGTAATCAGAAAAAGGAAAAAAAAGCAATTAGAAAATTACCCCCCCCTACCCCCCACCGCGAGGGGGGGGGAGGGGGGGGGTGGAAAAAAAGCAACTGCTTTTGCCTATTATCGAATGACGGTTCAGATATTTTAATATCTGAACCCATAGACGCGGCCAAAGCAATTGCTTTTTTTTTCCTTTTTCGACGAAAATTACCCCCCCCCCTACCCCCCACCGCGAGGGGGGGGGAGGGGGGGGTGGAAAAAAAAGCAATCAGAAAAAGGAAAAAAAAGCCATTGCTTTTGCCCTTTATCGAATGACGGTTCTCAAATTCAAATTTGAGAACCGTCGCCGGCAAAAGCAATGGCTTTTTTTTCCTTTTTCGACGAAAATTACCCCCCCTACCCCCACCGCGAGGGGGGAGGGGGTGGAAAAAAGCAATCAGAAAAAGGAAAAAAAGCCATTGCTTTTGCCCTTTCTCGAATGATCCCATGATATTGAAATATCATGGGATCATTCGAGAAAGGGCAAAAGCAATGGCTTTTTTTTCCTTTTTCTGCTTTTGCCGGCGATCCCATGATATTGATGGTTTTTCTTTTTTTTTAGCTTTACTACCTGTTTAGATGAAAAAAGCTTTCATTTTTATGATAAATTTTTTCATACTAAATACTCCTACATTATTTTTTGAAAAATCAAAAAATTTTTCAAATAATTGGGCGAAGTTAATTCAGGCAAAAATGAGTTCGAGAGGATTTGAACCCCCTATATCTTGATCCGAAGTCAAGCGCTTTATCCAAATTAGCTACGAACCCTTTTATATTCTGTAATTTTATACTTTTTGTTTATTTTTTCACATAATTTCATCATGTTTTCAAACCTTTAATCTTTTATTTACTAAAAAAACTGATCGCGAGCCCTCTCTGGGACCGCTGGCAAAAGCAATCCAAAACCAAAAAAAATTTCTACAAACCCGTGAGTCTATATTTTTCCTCCCCCCCATAGGCTTTTTCATAAAAAAGTCATTGATTTTGGCAACTATTGAATGATCTCGTGAAATTGTAGATTTTATGAGGTCGCCGGCAAAATCAGAAAAAGAGAAAAAAAGCAGAAAAAGGGAAAAAAAGCAATTGCTTTTGCCCTTTCTCGAATGATCCCATGATATTTTAATCTCATGGGATCGCCGGCAAAAGCAATTGCTTTTTTTTCCACCCCCCCCCTCCCCCCCCCCCTCGCGGTGGGGGGTAGGGGGGGGGTAATTTTCGTCGAAAAAGGAAAAAAAAGCAATTGCTTTTGCCGGCGATCCCATGAGATTAAAATATCATGGGATCATTCGAGAAAGGGCAAAAGCAATTGCTTTTTTTCCCTTTTTCTAGCACTCTTCATTAAAATAAAGCAGTGAATTTGCCGGCTATTGAATGATCTTATAAAAATTAAAATTTTTATAGGATCGCCGGCAAATTCAGAAAAAGGGAAAAAAAGCAATTAGAAAAAGGGAAAAAAAAGCAATTAGAAAAAGGAAAAAAAAGCAATTGCTTTTGCCCTTTCTCGAATGATCCCATGAGATTTCAATCTCATGGGATCGCCGGCAAAAGCAATTGCTTTTTTTTCCTTTTTCGTCGAAAATTACCCCCCCTACCCCCCCCCTCCCGGTGGGGGGTAGGGGGGGGGTGGAAAAAAAAGCAATTGCTTTTGCCCTTTATCGAATGATCCCATGATATTAAAATATCATGGGATCATTCGATAAAGGGCAAAAGCAATTGCTTTTTTTCCCTTTTTCTCACTGCTTTATTTTAATGAAGAGTGCGTCGGGAAAAAAAGCGAACTTGTTCGCTTTTTTTCCCTTTTTCTCAATTCGTTTTTTTCAGGGAGGAAGCGTCGGGAAAAAGAAATGGATTGGAGAAAAAAAAATATATTTTTTTTTTTTCGACGGTGAAAAGAAATGGATAAATCCATTTCTTTTTCCCTTGGAGGGGGGAGGGGAGAGGGAAAATATAGACTCAGGGGTTTAGAAATTTTTTTCTTAGTTATTCTCCGATCTATCAATAGATCTTCACGTTTTTTAAGATAAATTTTCAATATTGTGTCATTATTTAATTTAAATTGGTCATCTCTTATACCCGTATTTCCCAGGCTTGTCGCATAAAAAAGATTTTTTTATGCGACAAGCCTGGGAAAGAAAGTAAGGAGAAAAAATGTTTACAAAAAAGATTTTTTCGTCGAGGGATTGAGGGATCGAAGGGATAGATCTCAAAATCTCTTTAAAATTAGTTATGTAATTTTTAATATTTAGTTTAGTGCTACTTGGGCTCTCTGGGAGTCGAACCCAGACCCCTTGATTTTCAGTCAAGTGTGACTCAAGACCAAGTACACCAAGAGCCCTTTATCTAAATTTTTTCCACCCCCCCCCCCCCCTCGATTTTTTATTTCAAAAAGGTTGTTGAGAAAAAGGGAAAAAAAGCAATCAGAAAAAGGGAAAAAAAGCCATTGCTTTTGCCCTTTCTCGAATGATCCCATGATATTAAAATCTCATGGGATCGCCGGCAAAAGCAATGGCTTTTTTTCCTTTTTCGACGAAAAAGGAAAAAAAGCCATTGCTTTTGCCGGCGATCCCATGAGATTTTAATATCATGGGATCATTCGAGAAAGGGCAAAAGCAATGGCTTTTTTTCCCTTTTTCTGCTTTTGCCGGCGATCCCATGATATTGAAATAGAAAAAAAAAAAGGGTTTTTTATTAGGAATGGCCATTTAATACATATTCAATGCATCGAGTTTATGAGATGCATTGAATCATGGCCATTCCTAATAAAAAACCCTTTTTTTTTTGTCGGGGCCCGCAATTTTCAATTGCGGGCCCCCGCATGGGATCATTCGATAAAGGGCAAAAGCAATTGCTTTTTTTCCCTTTTTCTCAACAGCCTTTTTGAAATAAAAAATCGAGGGGGGGGGAGGGGTGGAAAAAAAATTAATAATTTTTAAATATATAATAATTTTATATAATAATATATTTAAAAATTTATTATTTTGTCAATTTTTTAACGTATTAAAAAGGAAGAATTTTTAAATATATAATATAATAATTTTATATAATAATATATTTAAAAATTTATTATTTTGTCAATTTTTTAACGTATTAAAAAGGAAGAGTAATAAATTTAACGAAAAAATATTTTTCTTAAAAAATTTATTTATCCTTATAAATAGGAGCGCGACGGGAATCGTTGACTTGTCAACGATCTACTCCTATAAAAAATTATTTTTTATAAATTAAGTGCGATTATAAAAGGTTTTAAAAACAAAAAATTAACTTGATATATCTATTCTAAAAATTTTTTTAAAAAGTGCGATTGTGACTAGAATTATTTTAATCTTTTAATAAAATCCTTATTATCATAAGTATTTTTTAGTGAAAAGAAAAAAAAAGATTAAAAAGTTATAATAAAAATAAGCAAATTGAATTGTATCATAATCAATCGATATATTATTATCAATTAAATTATTAGATAAATTATTAAATATGTCCATATTAAAAGGATTACGATCATAAAGACGAGTTGTATCTAAATTGCATAATGAACAAATTCACGATCTATTTCATAATTTTAAAGAATTTTTATAATTTTGTTTTTACTACTCGATTTTTTTTTCCTGCCAAAAACAATGTCGAGGACACCGAAAGAAATTTAGTGGTACGAGGACTTAAAGCCATTTTCAATGGCTTTGGGTTATCACGAACCGACCTCTTTTTCTCTTTTTTTTATTTTTGATCAAATTTTGGGACAGTTTTATCTAAAGAGACTCCTTAAATAAAGCGATTAAAAGGTCCGTTTTGTCAAAAATAAAAAAAACGAGAAAAAGAGGTCTTTTTTTTTATGAAAAAAACCTATATTTAGAGAGGAGGGGGTGAAAAAAAGCGAATTTGAAAATGTATAAATGCCCACCCTCCCCTCCCCCCTACTTCCTTTCGAGGGGAGGAAGCTCTCTTTCCATCTCATTATTCAGTTTTTTTTTTTTTTAACGATCTATGGCTTTTTTTTGATAAAAAATCCTAAAAAGGAAAAAAGGTAAAATTGTAAACCTTATGGAGAGGGGTAGAAAAAAAATTATAAAATATTATTATAAGAGAGAATTCATTATCGATTTTTAGAATTTTATTGACAAAAATCAAAAATTTTTTTATATAAAATTTAAATTAATTAAAAACTACTTTCAATTTTTATTCCTTCTTTCAACCCTTTTTTTCGACGGAAAAAAGGATAACGGTTATTTTTCTCAATAACTTTTACGGGTTCGAACAAAAAAATAATAGCAATACTAAACATGTATCAAACTTGTAGATTAGTTTCGTTTTTTCCTGCAGATTTTTCCCTTCCCCCCCCCCCTCCAAGGGAAAAAGAAATGGATAAATCCATTTCTTTTTACCGTCAAAAAAAAAAGAAAAACCATCGTAATAGTGGGCATAAATCAAATTCTCATGAAATCGAATTTGAAAATGTACTAAATGCCCACTATTACGATGGTTTTTCTTTTTCCCTAGGGAAAAAGAATTCATGCTTGCATGGATTCTTTTTCCCTAGGGAAAAAGGAGATAACAAGTTATCTCCTTTAGGGCTCCCCCGTTCTCCATTTAAAAAAAAAACTAGAGAGCTCTAAATTTTTTTTGGGAAAGTATAACAGTTGCGATGGCGAAAAATTATTGAAAAATCACTAATGGGGAGTAGCCAAGTAGGTAAGGCAATATTTTTTGGCAATATTATTCGTAGGTTCGAGTCCTTCCTTCCCAGTATTTTTTCCACTTATTATCTTATCAATAAGGGACTTATTAAAAGTAAAAAAAATTAAAAATTTAATTAGAGATTTACTTTAAAAAATATTTAATTGAATTATATTTTTCATCATGTTAACATATTAATTGATAAAAAACAACCGCAATATTAGACAAAAAACTACAAATAAAAAAAAAAATAAAAAGAAGAATCGATCTTTCCGTCAAAAGAAGCGATTTATTTTGATGGAAAGATCGACAAGAAAAAAGAAAAAGGACTTGACTTTTTTAGGGAAAAAGAATTCATGCAAACATGAATTCTTTTTCCCGTCGCTTTTTCCCGTCGCTTTTTTCATTAGGGAAAAAGAATCCATGCAAGCATGGATTCTTTTTCCCGTCGCTTTTTTCATTAAAAAAAAGCAACCAATTTGGCCGGCGACTCCATAAAATTGAAAATTTTATGGAATCATTCGATAGCCGGCCAAATTGATTAGAAAAAGGGAAAAAAAGCAATTGCTTTTGCCCTTTCTCGAATGATCCCATGATATTCAAATATCATGGGATCGCCGGCAAAAGCAATTGCTTTTTTTTCCTTTTTCTGCTTTTTTTTAATGAAAAAAGCTAAAAAAAAAAAGAAAAACCATCGTAATAGTGGGCATTTAGTACATTTTCAAATTCGATTTCATGAGAATTTGATTTATGCCCACTATTACGATGGTTTTTCTTTTTTTTTTGACGGGAAAAAGAATCCATGCTTGCATGGATTCTTTTTCCCTAGATTTTTTCCCCCAAAAAAATCAATTACTTTTGCCGGCGATCCCATGATATTGCATGCAATATCATGGGATCATTCGATAAAAGGCAAAAGTAATTGATTTTTTTATCCCCCCCTCCCCCCTCCATGGAGGGGGGGGTAGGGGGAGAGGGGGAAAATCTAAAAAAAAGCAATCAATTTGGCCGGCGACTCCATATGAGGGCCCGCAATAAAAAATTGCGGGCCCCGACAAAAAAAAGGGTTATTTATCCGGAATGGCCATAAAGCATCCATTCTTCTATATCGAATGGATGCAAATGTATAAAATGGCCATTCCGGACCCCGAACCGGGTTTTTTTTCGTTTTTTAACCCCTCCTTTAATTGCCCTATTGACGGGGTATCTTACGCGAAAAATGGCTCTAATTCATTTAGAGCCATTTTTCGCGTAAGATACCCCGTCAATAGGGCAATTAAAGGAGGGGTTAAAAAACGAAAAAAAACGAGCACCGATCGAATAAATTCGATCGGTGCGTCGGAAAGGCATTCGATTTATCGAATGCCTTTTCCCTTTTTTTTTAATTTTCAATTTTATGGAATCATTCGATTCCTTCGGACCCGTGAGGGAGCTGGCCAAATTAATTGCTTTTTTTAATGAAAAAAGCTAAAAAAAAAAGAAAAACCATCGTAATAGTGGGCATTTAGAAAAAGGGAAAAAAAGCAATCAGAAAAAGGGAAAAAAAGCCATTGCTTTTGCCGGCGACGGTTCAGAAATTGAAATTTCTGAACCGTCATTCGATAAAGGGCAAAAGCAATGGCTTTTTTTCCCTTTTTCTGCTTTTGCCGGCGATCCCATGATATTGAAATAGAAAAAAAAAAAGGGTAGGAATGGCCATTTAATACATACATATTCAATGCATCGAGTTTATGAGATACATTGAATCATGGCCATTCCTACCCTTTTTTTTTTGTCGGGGCCCGCAATTTAAGAAAAAAAAAAAAGATGAACTTTTTTTTTTTTCGTCGTTTTTTTTCTTAAAAAGGGTGGATTTGGCCGGCGATTCAAACCCATTTTAATGGGTTTGTATCATACGATAATCGCCGGCCAAATCCACCCTTTTTAAGAAAAAAAACTGATTGCGGGCCCCCGCATGGGATCATTCGAGAAAGGGCAACGGTTCCCTCCGCCAGAAAAAGGGAAAAAAAGCAATTGCTTTTGCCTTTTATCGAATGATCCCATGATATTGAAGATATCATGGGATCGCCGGCAAAAGCAATTACTTTTTTTCCCTTTTTCGTCGAAAAAGGGAAAAAAAGTAATTGCTTTGGCCGCGTCTATGGGTTCAGATATTAAAATATCTGAACCGTCATTCGATAATAGGCAAAAGCAATTGCTTTTTTTCCCTTTTTCTGATTGCTTTTTTTCCCTTTTTCTTAGTACATTTTCAAATTCGATTTTTTCATCCCCCCCTACCCCCATATACAGGGGGGGGGAGGGGGGGGGGTGTAATTTGATTTATGCCCACTATTACGATGGTTTTTCTTTTTTTTTAGTTTTTTTCGATTGGTGACCTTTGATTTTAGACCAATAATTATCGGGTCTCTTAGGATAAAAAATTAACGATTTTTTACATTATTCTTTCAAAATTAGTTTTTTGGTGTGATAAATCGACGATTTTTCACTAAGATACTTCCCCTAGTGAAAAATCCTAATCTCATTTTGAATAGTTATCTATTCGAATCGCTTTTTTAGTTTGAAAAAAAGCTTTTTAAAAAATAGAGGCACATCATAAAAATTATCCAAACAAAGAGGAAGCAGTTAAAAAATCCCGGTTCGGGGAAAAACTAGAATAACGTAAGAGAAGACTCTTATTTAAAGTGATAAATTTTGTGTTTTTTAAGAGGCCTAATTTGACCATTATTTTTTTTCCTTTTTTTTAGGGAAAAAGAATTCATGCAAGCATGAATTCTTTTTCCCGTCGCATTCTCCATTTTAAAAAGCGAGTCATTTTGCCGGCGACCCAAAGCCATTAAAATGGCTTTGTATCATTCGATTCCTTCGGACCCATGAGGGAACTGGCAAAATGACTCGCTTTTTAAAATGGAGAATGCTAGCTTCTTTTCCCTTTTACGATTAGATAATAGAAATATTGTTGAAAATAAACGAGGAAAAATGAATCTTGAAAAGATTCATTTATTCCTTAGCTCCCTTTATCTCCATACTCCCCTGTAGGCTTTTTTCTTAAAAAAAAGCCTACAGGGGAGTATGGAGATAAAAGGAGCTAAGAAATAAAGAATATTGATAAATCGAAAGGAAAAAGACGAGGACATAAAAATACTTGCTAGTAAGTTTTTTTGTGTCCTCGTCCTTTTCTTTTCCTCTCGGGACCCGCGAATTTTAATCGCGAATCCCCAGAATTCTTTTTCTCAACGATAAAATAAATCTTTTTCGAGATTAATTTTTCCCGACGCTTTTTCCCGAACCGGGTTTTTTTTTAAATTATTCCAAATTGCCGCGCTTTATAAGCATACTATTGACGGGGTCTTTTTTGAAAAAATGGTCCAGAAATTCTATAGAATTTCTGGACCATTTTTTCAAAAAAGACCCCGTCAATAGTATGCTTATAAAGCGCGGCAATTTGGAATAATTTAAAAAAAAACCCGGTTCGGGAAAAAAGCTCGTCTCTTTTTTCGATAATTTAATCCTCGAAAAAGATAAATCTTAATAAAAAATTAAAGAACTATTATGCCAGGAATTACAGGAGAACGTCCTTTTTCAGATATTTTGACATCGATCCGTTATTGGATCATTCATAGTGTTACAATCCCAGCATTATTTATCTCTGGTTGGTTAGTAGTTAGTACAGGTCTTTGTTATGACTATTTTGGTTCTCCTCGTCCTAATGAATATTATCAAGGTTCGTCACAAGAGAGTCCATTGTTATTAGATCGTTATTTATCAGCAAACTAAAAAAAAGAAAAAAACTAAAAAAAGAAAAACGGATAAAAGGAAGAGTGGGTATATTTATATATTCCAATTTGATTTTATCACCCCACCCCCCCCAGGGGAGGGGGTGGGGTGATAAAATCAAATTGGAATATATAAATATACCCACTCTTCCTTTTATCCGTTTTTCTTTTTTTAGTTTTTTTCTTTTTTTGTCTTCTTTTTTAGCTCTTGATTTATTTTCTTTTTTTTTCATAATCACTTATTTCTAACCCTCTCTATTAGATTTTCCCCCTCCCCCCCCCCCCTCCCCCCTCCATGGAGGGGGGAGGGGGGGGGGGAGGAGGAAAATCTAATAGAGAGGGTTGGAAATAAGTTAAACAAGTTTAAATCAGAAGAGACCTTGCAAACATAACTAATCGAAAAAGTGAGAAATAAGTGATTATGTAAAAAAATAAAATAAATCAAGAGCCCAAAAAAAGGGAGAAAGCTCGAGATAAACAGAGAAAAATTTTTAAATATTATCAATAGTAAAAAATTGATTTTTTTTACCATTGGGACCCGTGATCCTTTGTCTAAGGAAAAAGGAAATAACAAGCAGAAAAAAGGAAAAAAAGCAATTAGAAAAAGGGAAAAAAAGCAGAAAAAGGGAAAAAAAGCAATTGCTTTTGCCCTTTATCGAATGACGATTCTCAAATTTTAATTTGAGAATCGTCGCCGGCAAAAGCAAGTGCTTTTTTTTCCTTTTTCGACGAAAATTACCCCCTACCCCCCCACCGCGAGGGGGGAGGGGGGGTGAAAAAAACGCAATTGCTTTTGCCGGCGATCCCATGAGATTGAAATCTCATGGGATCATTCGAGAAAGGGCAAAAGCAATTGCTTTTTTTTTCCTTTTTCTAATTGCTTTTTTTCCCTTTTTCTGCTTGTTATCTCCTTTAGGGCTCCCCCGTTCTCCATTTTAAAAAGCGAGTCATTTTGCCGGCGACCCAAAGCCATTTTAATGGCTTTGTATCATTTGATTCCTTCGGACCCATGAGGGAACTGGCAAAATGACTCGCTTTTTAAAATGGAGAATGCTCGCTTTTTTTTCCCTTTTTTTGTCAAAAATTACCCCCCCCCCTACCCCCCACCGCGAGGGGGGGGGGGGGGTAGAAAAAAAACAAATTTTCTTTTTTTCTTCGAACCCGTGAGGGCGATGCTTTTTTTTCTTTGGGTGGCCCTTTATTTTAAGCTAATATTAATGGGGCCTCGTACAAGGAAAAAAACTAAAATTGCGGGTCCCGACGCAACACGCCCCCGGAAAACTGAAAATTTTCCGGAGGCAAATTGCTCGTAATAATTATTTATTTGACTTTTTTAAAATAATATTTTATAATATTTTCAATTTTTGAAAAAAATTATAAAATGAGTTCATAGCTAAATTGGATACAGCGCTCGACTACGGATCGAGAGATTAGGGGTTCGAATCCTCTTGAGCTCAAAATAAATTTATTAAAAGTATCTAAACCCATAAATTTGGTAAAAAAACGATTATTAAAAGATATTCCTATTTTTGGCGATACTATGAAAAAACCTGCGATCAGTTTTTTATTAGTCTATCCATTTCACCGTTTTTACAAAGATCTTTATTCTATTTTTTTCTACTTTTCAAAAAACCTCTGTTTCTGAAAAGTAGAAAAAAATAGAGTAAAAGACTTCTATCCTAAGACTCGAAAAATAAAAATGTATTAAACTGCTCAATCCAATTTTTTCTCTTTTTTGGGCCCGAACCAGGTAAACAAAACTTCTTTCATTAAAACAGGTAGTGAATCGAAGATTTTCGAATTACTCCCTAGATTTTCCCCCACCAAAAAAACGATTAGAAAAAGGGGGTTTTTTTTTGTTTTTTAAACCCTTATTTATTAGTCCATTTTTTTTTTTATAAGCCTATTATTGACGAGGCCTCTTATTTAAAAAATGGCTCTAAATGAATTCATTTAGAGCCATTTTTTAAATAAGAGGCCTCGTCAATAATAGGCTTATAAAAAAAAAATGGACTAATAAATAAGGGTTTAAAAAACGAAAAAAAACTAAAAAAAAAAGAAAAACCATAGTAATAGTGGGCATTTAGAAAAAGGGATTTTTTTTTTTTTCAATTTCCCGCTTTTTATCATAACCTTGTTGACGGGGTCTCTTATTAAAAAAAAGCTAGAAAAAGGCTTTTTTTAATAAGAGACCCCGTCAACAAGGTTATGATAAAAAGCGGGAAATTGAAAAAAAAAAAACCCCCGGTTCGGGGAAAAAAAGCAATTGCTTTTGCCCTTTCTCGAATGATCCCATGCGGGGGCCCGCAATTGAAAATTGCGGGCCCCGACAAAAAAAAGGGCAGGAATGGCCATGATTCAATGCATCTCATAAACTTGATGCATTGAATATGTATTAAATGGCCATTCCTGCCCTTTTTTTTTTTCTATTTCAATATCATGGGATCACCGGCAAAAGCAATTGCTTTTTTTTCCTTTTTCGTCGAAAAAGGGAAAAAAAGCAATTGCTTTTTTTTCCTTTTTCGTCGAAAAAGGGAAAAAAAGCAATTGCTTTGGCCGCGTCTATGGGTTCTCAAATTTCAATTTGAGAACCGTCATTCGATAAAGGGCAAAAGCAGAAAAAGGGAAAAAAAGCAATTGCTTTTGCCTATTATCGAATGATCCCATGCGGGGGCCCGCAATTGAAAATTGCGGGCCCCCGCATGGAATAGCCGGCAAAAGCAGAAAAAGGAAAAAAAAGCAATTGCTTTTGCCCTTTCTCGAATGATCCCATGATATTGAAATATCATGGGATCATTCGAGAAAGGGCAAAAGCAAATGCGTTTTTTTCCTTTGTCTGATTGCTTTTTCCACCCCCTACCCCCCCTCGCGGTGGGGGGTAGGGGGGGGTAATTTTCGTCGAAAAAGGGAAAAAAAAGCAATTGCTTTGGCCGCGTCTATGGGTTCAGATATTTTAATATCTGAACCGTCATTCGATAATAGGCAAAAGCAGAAAAAGGTAAAAAAAGCAATTGCTTTTGCCTTTTATCGAATGATCCCATGATATTGAAGATAGAAAAAAAAAAAGGGTTTTTTTTTCGTTTTTTAACCCCTCCTTTAATTGCCCTATTGACGGGGTATCTTACGCGAAAAATGGCTCTAATTCATTTAGAGCCATTTTTCGCGTAAGATACCCCGTCAATAGGGCAATTAAAGGAGGGGTTAAAAAACGAGTAAAAAACCCTTTTTTTTTTTGTCGGGGCCCGCAATTGAAAATTGCGGGCCCCCGCATGGGATCGCCGGCAAAAGCAATTGCTTTTTTTACCTTTTTCGTCGAAAAAGGTAAAAAAAGTAATTGCTTTGGCCGCGTCTATGGGTTCAGATATTAAAATATCTGAACCGTCATTCGATAATAGGCAAAAGCAATTGCTTTTTTTCCCTTTTTCCGTAAAAAAAAATTGATTGCTTTTTTTTCCACCCCCTCCCCCCCCCTCGCGGTGGGGGTAGGGGGGGTAATTTTCTAAGAAAAAGGGAAAAAAGCAATTGCTTTTGCCCTTTCTCGAATGATCCCATGATATTTCCATATCATGGGATCGCCGGCAAAAGCAATTGCTTTTTTCCCTTTTCGACGAAAAAGGGAAAAAAGCAATTGCTTTTGCCGGCGATCCCATGATATGGAAATATCATGGGATCATTCGAGAAAGGGCAAAAGCAATTGCTTTTTTTCCCTTTTTCTAATTGCTTTTTTTCCCTTTTTCTTAATCCATTTTCAAATTCGAGTTCATGAGAATTTGATTTATGCCCACTATTACTATGGTTTTTCTTTTCCCCTAGTTCGGGGAAAAAAATTGATGGCTTTTTTCCCTTTTTCTAGTCGCTTTTTTTGGTGGGGAAAATCTAGAGGCAAAATAGTTGCCTTCGCGGATTCGAAGGTTTTTTTTAGGCTCTCATTTAATTGTTAATTTTTTTTCGTATCTGACGTTTTTTAATCCGTCAGGTACAAAACTCCTTTTTACCCGAACCAGTATTTTTTTCGGACAATTTGACGATTTTTTACAAAAATTCCAGAACTTGTACTTTTTATTCTCAGAAATTCTTTTGAGTTCAATCCTATTTCTTATTTAAAGGATTTTAAAAAAACCTTATTCTTCGGATTTTATTTAAATGATAGCCTTTTTAATTTTCATCATTCGAATAAAACCCGATATCTACCATTCTCGTGGCCTTTTTTTTTTTTATCATTTCATCATTGACCCTTTTAAATCAGGCTCTTTTAAATGACGAAAACTTTTCTATTTCGTCATTCAAATAAGATCGTTTTAATAAAAGTCTTATTATTCAAGTTTTATTCTAATGATAGGATTTATAATTTTCGTCATTCGAATATAACTCGATCTTATCTCCTTCTCATAACTTTTTTTAAAATGCCACTAAATTTTAAAAAAAAATTTGCAAATTACTGTGACTTGGAGTTTCTACAAGTCAAAGTAAACTAAAGGGAGTGGTCTTGTTACTCTTATTTTCCATTAAATTAAAAACTAACTCCCATTGACCAAGACAAAACCAATACTAAAGAATGCCTTCTGCAGAACTTGAATCCGCATAGTTTGTTTACAAAACAAAAATTCTAACCAGTTAAATTAAGAAGGCGGCATATTCTATCAAATAATTCATTATTTTTTCTGTTTTAGGTAAAACTATTCCCCCAAACCGGTTTTTGGTCCCTTTTTATTGTACAAGACCCCGTCAATAGGAAGCATAAAATAGACTTCTAGAAATCAAAAAAAAATCCGTTCAAGATAAGACTTTTAAAAAAACCTATAAGGGAGAGAGGGTGAAAAATTATATTTTTTTTAAGGATAATTATTTTCATGAAATTTTATTATATTAAAAAATTATATATATATTTTCTTTTTTTGTCAAATAATTTTTATAAAATTATTTTTTTTCGTCGTCCCTATCTTTTACCCGAATTCGGGTAAAAGATAGGGACGAGAGAAAAAGAAAAAAGAATAATTTGAATTTTCCCCCCTCCAAGGGAAAAATAAATGGATTTATCCATTTCTTTTTCCCGATGCTTCCTCCCTGAAAAAAAGGAATTAATTTTGCCGGCGACTTCATGAAATCTATAATTTCATGAGATCATTCGATAGCCGGCAAAATTAATTCCTTTTTTTCAGGGAGGAAGCTCGATTTTTTCCCTTTTTCTGATTTTCCCCCCAAAAAAAGCAATTAGAAAAAGGAAAAAAAAGCAATTAGAAAAAGGAAAAAAAAGCAATTAGAAAAAGGAAAAAAAAGCAATTAGAAAAAGGAAAAAAAAGCAATTAGAAAAAGGAAAAAAAAGCAATTAGAAAAAGGAAAAAAAAGCAATCAATTTTTTTTTACGGAAAAAGGGAAAAAAAGCAATTGCTTTTGCCTATTATCGAATGATCCCATGATATCTTCAATATTATGGGATCATTCGATAAAAGGCAAAAGCAATCGCTTTTTTTCCCTTTTTCTGCTTTTGCCGGCGATCCCATGATATTCAAATATCATGGGATCATTCGAGAAAGGGCAAAAGCAATTGCTTTTTTTTCCTTTTTCTAATTGTTTTTTTTGGGGGGGAAAATCTAGATTGATTTTTTTATCCCCCCCCCCTCCCCCCTTCATGGAGGGGGGAAGAGGAGGGGGGGAGGGGGAGATGTATAAGCAGTAAATATTGCTTATATAAACATGCGTTTAGCCTTATCTTTATAAACTCAGTCACTGTCACTAAAGCGACGTAGTATTACAAGTTTAAGATTATTTTTATGAGCTTCTTTTATTATTTCTGTATTTTAAATAATTTTATTAAAGTAAAAAAAAATATTTAATTTTAATTAAAATTTTTAAATATAAAAAACGCAATAAAAAAAATTACAAACCACCCTCAATGGTCTGGAATTTTTGTTTTAGAGAAGAATGGTTCTTGCCCCACCTTCCAGTGGAGCAACCTTGTTACGACTTCACCAAAATCAAGGTATCATACTTAAGCAAAGCGAACGTCCGTTGCTTTCGGCACAATACTATTTTCTCGGTGTGACGGGCGGTGAGTGTAAACCGTTCGTTAAATTTGAAAATGGTTTCCAAATTTTATCTTTTATTTTGATAAAAGAGCAGACTATATCATTTTCCTTTTATTTTTAAAGAAAATAAAACGTGTAGTCGTTGAAGATAAATTTCTTGCTAATTATTCTATTATTTTAAATTTTTTCAGCGAAATAAATTTCATAAATGGAATTTATTTCCGACGGTCCCTCGGCAATAAATTGCCGAGGGACCTCGTTTTTAATTGAATTAAAATTAATGGAAATTTTTAGCATTTGATTTTATTTTCATAAAATAAAATAAAAATAATCTATTTCTTTTTTTTTTATGATCCCTTACTTTGAGAAAGTGACTATTCACCGCCACATGCTGATTGGCGATTACTAACGATTCCGACTTCATGAGGGCGAGTTGCAGCCACTCAATCCGAACTGAGAAACAGTTTTTGAGATTGGCTCACTGTCTCCAGATTGCATCTCTTTGTCTGTTCCATTGTATAGCGTTTGTAGCCCACAGTTGGGGACATAATATTTGACGTCATCTTCTCCTTCCTCCGACTTAAAACGTCGGCAGTCTCTTTATATCCTTAGATAAATAAAGATGAAGGTTGCGATCGTTACTGGACTTAACCAGACGCCTCACGGTACGATCTGACGACAACCATGCATCACCTGTCACCTGCACTAAGCGAAAACTATTATATTTTTGCATAGCAGGGATGTCATACTGTGGTAAGGTTTTTCACGTATCATTGAATTAAACAACACTATCCACCGTTTGTTTTTCTTCCCGCCTTTTTCTTTAAGTTTTACTCTTGCGAGCGTACAATTTTGTTGAATAAAAGCTTTAATGCTTTTATTTCTTTTTCCCCGAACCGGGGATTTTTTTTCGTTTTTTAAACCCTTATTTAATTGCCCTATTTACGAAGTGTAAATAAAGCAATTAAATAAGGGTTTAAAAAACGAAAAAAAATCCCTTAGTCTTCTCCCCTGAACCGTTTGATTCGGGGGAAGACAAAAATAGGAAAAAGTTCAGACTATGTCATTTTCTTTTAAACCAGGTTTAAAAAAATTTCATTTATTAGTCGTTGAACCTTAATTTGAAGGCTGCAAATTATTTTTTTTTTTTGCAATTTATTTTTTTTTAATTTTAGTTTCTTGTTTTTTTCAAAAAATGGAAAAAAAACTTGAGCGACTAAATGAGACTACTTTTAATCCCCAGGCAGAATACTTAGCTATCACTTACAAGCCGAACGATTCCGACCTACAGTATTCATCATTTACGCCATAGACTACAAGGGTCTCTAATCCTTTTTGCTCCCTATGGTTTCATTATACAACGTCAGTAACGACCCAGTAAAGTGCTTTCGCTATCGGTGTTCCTCTCGAAATCTATGCATTTCACCGCTCCTCCGAGAATTCCCTTTACCCCTATCGTACTCGAGTTATATAGTTTCTACAGCTGTTTCAACGTTAAGCGCTGAGATTTCACCATAGACTTATATATCCGTCTAATAATGTTTTTAGCCCAATAATTCCGATTAACCTTCGAGTCTCCCGTATAACCGCTGCTGCTGGCACGGGGATTAGCAGACTCTTATTCTTTATACGAGATAACTAATGAACTAAAAGTTCAAATATAAAAAAAGGAGATTTCAATCCGTAAACCTTCATCCTCCACTCCGAGTCGCTCCGTCAAGGTTTCCCTCATTGCGGAAGATTCATTACTGCTGCCAACACGTAGTCGTCTGGACCGTATCTCAGTTCCAATGTGACTGTACATCCTCTCAGACCAGTTACTGATAGGCCATGGTAAGCCTTTACCTTACCATCTAGCTAATCAGGTGTAAGCTCGTCTCCAGGCGATAAATCTTTAACTTCACAGCCTATGGGGTATTAGCCCCGCCTCGAGGTTGATTCTTACATTGTACGCACCCGTAAGCTATTTTACAACAATTTTGCTGATTTATTAACTTGCATGTATTAGACACTCGGATAAGGTTCAATCTGAGCCAGAATAAAACTCATCTAATAAAATCAAATAAATAATTTTTTTCGTTACAAATCATAATTTTTTTTGCTTTTCTACCAAAAAAAAAATTTTTATTATGTATTTTGTTGAAAAATAAGGAAAAAAAGATAAAAAAATAAGAATTTACTCTTTTTTATCTTTTTTTCTTTTTAGTTTTTTATTAAAATAATTACTTTTTATTTATTTGTCAAATTATGTATTACTCTGGTGCTTAAATTTTAATAATAAATTGTGAGTTTAATTTAATTGTTTACTGTAAATTTTAATTTTTTTTTCCACCCCTCCCCTCCCCCCCCCCCTCGCGGTGGGGGGTAGGGGGGGGGGTAATTTAAGAAGCCCCCTTTAATTCTTCCTTTATTTACGGGGTCTCTTATTAAAAAAAATAGAATTTAAACTGAATCCCACTTATTAATAAACACTTTATTAATGAAATATTTGATTTACAAAATTAATTTTAAACGAAATTTCACTTTTGAATAAACTTTGACGGGTTCTTTTTAAAAAAACGCGTAAAAGGCTTATAAAAAAAAGACTTATTAAACCCCGTTAATAAGGGAATTAAAGGGGGCTTCCTAAAGAGAGAAAAAAAAAAATTAAGATTTACAGTAAACAATTAAATTAAACTCACAATTTATTAATATTAGAATATTGTTTAAAGCTCATAAATTACTAACATTTTGTTTTTACAATTGAAAAAAAAATAAGAGACAAAAAATACAATTTCATTTCTTTGATTAACTCTATAAATTATTTTTTCCCACCCCCCCCCCCCCCCCCCCCCCTCGGGGTGGGGGGTAGGGGGGGGGGTAATTTTCTAATCACTTTTTTGCCTTTTTCATTAAAAAAATTGATCGCTTTTTTATCCCCTCCCCCTCATAAAGGGAGGGGAAAGGAGGAAGAGAGAGGGGAAAAATCTAAAAGAAAAAAAGATAATTTGAATTTACCCCTTCTACTCGACCCCTCTGTAAATTTTTTATTTTAAGACCTCCTTTAATTGTCCTTTTCTTCTAGGGAAAAAGAATCCATGCAAGCATGGATTCTTTTTCCCTAGAGTTTTTTACAATAAACTTTAAATCATGGATTTCGACGTTTTATTTGAGTCTGCTTCACTATTCTTAAAAAAAATTTTGCAAAACCACACATAAAGTTCGTTTAAAAGTATTTTTATAAAAATACTTACTTATTATAAGTAATTTAAAGAAAAAAGCTTACTATATTAAAAAATTGATAATCTTAGTTATAATTGCACATTAAAAAAAAAATTAGTGATAGATATATCAGGTTCTTTTTTTGTTTTTAACCTTTTATAATTGCACTTTATTTATTTGATTAATTTTTAACCCATTTTTTCCGACCCTCTCTATTAGCCTTATTTTCAAGGTCTATTATTCAAATTTTTCTAAAAAATTTGAATAATAGACCTTGAAAATAAAACTAATAGAGAGGGTCGGAAAAAAATAGGAAAAAAGTCTTTAAAATACAATATTAATTACTATATTATTTTGTATTATATTTTATATTAAAAAAATACAGATTGGAATAAATTTTTTTTTCTCGCTAAAATTTATTTCTTCTATTTAGAGAGAAAAGAATCAAAGAAAAAAAAATTTTCTTTACGAAAAAAAAATAAAAAACCCAGTTTGGGGGGACGGATAAAAATAAAAATAAAAATAAAATAAATAATTTATTTATTTGACTAATTTTGGAAAATAATGTATAAAAATATAAAATTATTTAAAATTTTGAAATTTCACTCAATTTAGTACAACCAAAATTTTTTTATGAACATAAAAAAGAACAAGAATCCATAAAGGAGGGTACGAAAGTCCGGTTATAATCGGTCGCGTTTGAAACGCGATGAGGTTTAATCAACCTCCATGGGTTCGAATCCCATTCCTCCTGTAGTTTTTTGTCTCCCCGCCCAATTCTTATTATCACTGAATTATCACTCTTTCTCTTCTCCGAGGGGGGGGAAGGGGTAATATTTTGAATAAATCACTAATTTCCTACCTTATCTATTAGTTCTGTTTTCAAAGCCTCTTTGGATTTAAACTTTTTTTTTTTTCCATTTATTTGCACCCTTTCGATTAGCCTTGTAAATAAAGCTAATAAAGAGAGTGAAAAAAATAGGAAAAAAACTCAAAATTGTGAACCCCGACAGATATCAATCGCTTCCCCGCCATAAATAAATTCATGGCGGGGAAGCGATTGGATTAATTTTAGTGTCTTCGTTTAAATACAAAGAAGTTTTGAAAACAAAGTTAATAGATAAGGTTGGAAATTAGAGAAAAATCTAAAACAAAATTTAAAATTATTTATATCGGGATAATAAGAGTCGAACTTATATTTATACCTCCCAAAGGTAGAGTCTTGCCATTGGACCATATCCCGATCTAAAAATTGTATCATAATATTAATATTATTTATATTATTTTTTTTTCTTTTAGAAAAGAAAAAAAATATATTTGGCAATTCTCCTTCTTTTCCGACTTTTCGCTTTATCAAACTTTTTTTAGACATACCTATTTGAGCTAAAAAAAGTCGACTTGGGAAGGCGTAAATCGCGAAAACGAATATTTTTTTAAATCTTAAAAAACAAATAATTTATTTTTTTGAATTATACTTTTGAAATTTTATAATAAAGTATAAATATCAGATTTTATGTGGCAAAATTTAATAAATTTGTCAAATAAATCGTTAGTTTTATTATTAATAAATTTGTTAAATTTATCGTTAGTTTCTCCAGATTTTCCCCCCCAAAAAAAAAAAAAAAAAAAAAAAACCCCCGGTTCGGGGAAAAAAAAGCGATCAATTTTTTTAATGAAAATTACCCCCTTTACCCCCCCACCGAGAGGCTTTTGTCAAAAAAGCCATCCATCGCCTTCACGGGTTCGTAGAAATTTTTCCTTCCAAAAAGGCTATTGCCTTTACGGGTTCGTATAAATTTTTTTTTCAAAATTTATACGAACCCGTAAGGGCGATAGTTTTTTTGGAAGGAAAAATCTAGGGGGGGAGGAGTAAGAAAAAACCATTAGAAAAAGAAAAAAAATTGATCGTTTTTTTTCCCTTTTTCTGATCACTTTTTTTGATTTTTCCTTTCCCCCTCCCCCCTTCATGGAGGAGGGGGGGAGGGGGAAAAGGGAAAATCAAAAAAAGTAAAAGAAATTAATTTTAAAGGAGGAGTACAAAAGAGGCAAAAGGCATTAGGGAAAAAAAGATTTTTTCAAAATCTTTTTTTCCCGACGGTGTTTTCCCCTTGCTAAAAAATCTATTTTTTAGCAAGGGGGGAAATTCCTAGGGAAGAAAAATTCTTGATTTATCAAGAATTTTTCTTCCCGACGGAAAAAGGAATCTCTTCGAAATTCCTTTTTCCTCGATTTATCTAATGTCTTTTCGACGGACCTTGCCAATTTATTAACGGAGTTCTCGTTTCTTCTCAAAAAAAAATTGTTTTTAATTTATTTGACTAAAATGAAAGAATTAAATATATTATATTTAGGTGAAAATATTTTTATTATTTTTAATTAAAAATAAAATGGTGGATATAGTATAATTGGTGTAATTCAGTGGCTTGTGACGCCGAAGATTGCGGGTTCAAGTCCCGTTATCCGCCCTAATTTTTAATTTTTTAACTACGTTTTTATTTCTTCTATATTTATTTAATAGTCTTTATCTTTTTTTTTTCCTTTATCTCCTTCTTTCCCGACCCCGAACTAGGGAAAAAGAAAGAAAAACCATAGTAATAGTGGGCAAAAATCAAATTCTCATGAAATCGAATTTGAAAATGGACTAAGAAAATTACCCCCCCCTACCCCCCACCAAATCTAAAAAAAAGCAATCAATTTGGCCAGTTCCCTCATGGATCCGAAGGAATCGAATGATTCCATCAAATTTTTAATTAAAAATTTGATGGAGTCGCCGGCCAAATTGGTTGCTTTTTTTTAATGAAAAAAGCGACGGGAAAAAGAATCCATGCTTGCATGGATTCTTTTTCCCTAATGAAAAAAGCTAAAAAAAAAATTGATCGCTTTTTTTAAATAAAAAAGCGAGCTTCCTCCCTGAAAAAAAGGAATTGATTTTGCCGGCTATCGAATGATCTCATGAAATTATAGATTTTATGAGGTCGCCGGCAAAATCAATTCCTTTTTTTCAGGGAGGAAGCGTCGGGAAAAAGAATCACTGTAAACAGTGATTCTTTTTCCCTACGGGAAAAAGAATTCATGCTTGCATGAATTTTTTTTCTTTACATAAAAAAGAGGTTGAAAATAATAGTGAAAAATAGCCTTTAAAGCCTTTTTTTGCAATGATTATTTTTCCCTACAGAAAAGTTTTATTTAGGAGGTTTTGATAAATAACCTCTATTATAAAATTTTTAAAGCGAAGGATTTAATATACCTACTATCAGATTTGAACTGATGATAAACCGCGTATGAAACGGTTGCCTTGACCTCTAGACTAAGTAGGTATTTTTAAATTAATTTTTAAATAATCAATATTTATATGATATTTTCTTCTTTTTATCGCACGAAGGAAAAAAGAGAGAAAAAATAAATTATGGAATCTAGGCTTTAATAATCAAGTTATAGACGCCTTTTTTATCAAAAAATTTGTCAATTTTTCCCTCCAAAATTAATATCGTTTTTTGGAGCCTTCTTCATAAAAATGATGGTAGGCGATATCACTGGTTAAATAAATCAGTGATATCATTCGAATTAAAAACCCATCCTTTTTATAAAGAAGGCGAAAGGGGACAAATCAAGCCTTTTTAATTCAAAAAAGTGTCGGAAAAAATATTTTTTCCTGGCAAGTTTTAAAAAAATAAATCCTTTTTTTTCAGTTTTCTAAATTTTCTTCAACCAAAAAAGCTAGATAAAGGGAAAAAAAGAATTGCTTTTCCTTTTTTTTCCCTTTATCTAGCTTTTTTGGTTGGAGAAAATTTAGATAAAAAACTGAAAAAAGTATCAAAGAAGTAATAATTCATTGACAAAAATAATAAATTTGTATTAAACTCTAACATATAGTATTACTTAAATTTATTAAATTTGTCAAAATTTTAAATTTGCTTAAAAAATGATAATTTAAATAAACCAATTTATAGTTTTGTTTTATTAAAGATTTTCTATTTATTGCGGATCCCTTTTCTTCGTTAAGTAAAAAGACTAAATAAAATAAAACCAAGGGTCGAAAAAGAAGGAGAAAAAGGGAAAAAAAGCAATTGCTTTTGCCTTTTATCGAATGATCCCATGATATTGAAGATAGAAAAAAAAAAAGGGAAAAGGCATTCGATAAATCGAATGCCTTTCCGACGCACCGATCGAATTTATTCGATCGGTGCTCGTTTTTTTTTTGTGGGGGCCCGCAATTTTCAATTGCGGGCCCCCACATGGGATCGCCGGCAAAAGCAATTGCTTTTTTCCACCCCCTCCCCCCTCGCGGTGGGGGTAGGGGGTAATTTTCGTCGAAAAAGGGAAAAAAAGCAATTGCTTTTGCCGGCGACGGTTCAGATATTAAAATATCTGAACCGTCATTCGATAAACGGCAAAAGCAATTGCTTTTTTTCCCTTTTTCTAGCACTCTTCATTAAAAGAAAGCATTTAATTTGCCGGCGATCTTATATGGGGGCCCGCGATTTGAGAAAAAAAAAAAAAAAGCAACGGGAAAAAGAAATGGATGAGGAGAAAAGAAATGAATTTATTCATTTCTTTTCTCCTCATCCATTTTTTTTTCCCTAGTTCGGGGTCGGGGACAAATATAAAGAATAGACCGTATAAATAGGGTGATTATAGGAGGTTATGTCTTAGAGAGAAAAAAGAGAGTAGGAAAAAATTGAAAAAATTTTATGAGCTTTGCTCTATCCCTTACTAGTTTTTTAGCTAATTGTTGGTTATTCGTTTATTAAAATAGATTGATTCAATAATAATGAATTATTGCTTTGTAAAAATTTCTATTGGAGAAATGGCCGAGTGGTTTAAGGCGAAAACTTCCTAAGTTTTTGAAGATTTTAATCTTCCGAGAGTTCAAATCTCTTTTTCTCCTTCAATACGACTTTTTTAAATTTAAAAAAAAAGAGCACCGAATAGTGCCTTTGATAAATCAAAGGCACTATTCAGTGCGTCGAAAAAAATCAGAAAAATTTCCCCCCCCCCTACCCCCCCTCGCGGTGGGGGGTAGGGGGGGGGGGAAATTTTTCTGATTCTTTTTTTTCCCGACCCTTCGATAAAGCAAACGCTTTTTGCTTTTATTTAGCTTTTGCTCCATAACGACTACGAGAAGTTTTTCTATTTTTTACTCCTGCCGTATCCAAAGTTCCACGAATAATTTGATATCATACTCCACTCAGATCTTTAACACGACCCCCTCTAACAAGAACAACTGAATGTTCTGATAAATTATGTCCCATACCAGGAATATAAGCGGTGATTTCAGTATTTGAAGTACCCGATAGTCTAACTCGAGCAACTTTTCATAAAGCTGAATTAGGTTTTTTAGGAGTAGTAGTATATACTCAAACACATACTCCTCTTTTTTGTGGACAAGAATTCAAGGCTGGAGATCTTAATTTTTTTGTTTTTATTTTTTTTCTTGCTTTTCGCACTAATTGTTGTGTAGTTGGCATTTTTAAATTTAATTTTTTTATATTCTTTGTATTTAAGTTTTCTCCTTTTTTTTCATTTTTTTCCACTAATTTACCCCCTCCTTCTCCCTGAAGGGAAAAAGAATCCATGCTTGCATGGATTCTTTAGGGCTCCCCCGTTCTCCATTTTAAAAAGCGAGTCATTTTGCCGGTTATCGAATGATATAAAGCCATTTTAATGGCTTTGGGTTGCCGGCAAAATGACTCGCTTTTTAAAATGGAGAATGCCCGCTTTTTTTAGATTTTCCCCCTCTCCTCCCCATGAAGGAGGGAGGAGGGGGAAAATCTAAAAAAAGCGATCGATTTGGCCGGCGACTTCATGCGGGCCCCGGCAAAAAAAGGGTTATTTATTCAGAATGGCCATTTTATACATCTTCAATGCATCGAGTTTATGAGACGTATTGAATTATGGCCATTCTGAATAAATAACCCTTTTTTTTTCAATTTTCAATTTCATGAAATCATTTGATAGCCGGCTAAATCAGAAAAAATTTCGGTTCGGGGAAAAAAAACAATCAATTTTTTTTTTCGGAAAATTACCCCCTACCCCCCCACCGCGAGGGGGGGGGGGGGTGGAAAAAAAAGTAATCAGAAAAAGGGAAAAAAAGCAACTGCTTTTGCCTATTATCGAATGACGGTTCAGATATTTTAATATCTGAACCCATAGACGCGGCCAAAGCAATTACTTTTTTCCCACCCCCCCCCTCCCCCTCGCGAGGGGGAGGGGGGGTAATTTTCCATTAAAAAAAATTGATTGCTTTTTTTCCCTTTTTCTGCTTTTCCCGTTTATCGAATGACGGTTCCCAAATTTAAATTTGGGAACCGTCGCCGGCAAAAGCAGAAAAAGGAAAAAAAAGCAATTGCTTTTGCCCTTTATCGAATGACGGTTCAGAAATTTCAATTTCTGAACCCATAGACGCGGCCAAAGCAATTGCTCTTTTTTCCACCCCCTCCCCCCTCGCGGTGGGGGGTAGGGGGGGTAATTTTCGACGAAAAAGGAAAAAAAAGCAATTGCTTTTGCCGGCGATCCCATGCGGGCCCCCGCATGGGATCATTCGAAAAAGGGAAAAAAAGCAGAAAAAGGGAAAAAAAGCAATCAGAAAAAGGGAAAAAAAGCAATTGCTTTTGCCTATTATCGAATGCTCCCATGATATGGAAATATCATGGGAGCATTCGATAATAGGCAAAAGCAATTGCTTTTTTTCCCTTTTTCTGCTTTTGCCGGCGATCCCATGCGGGGGCCCGCGATTTATAATCGCGGGCCCCGACAAAAAAAAAAGGATTTTTTATTCGTTTTTTAAACCCTTATTTAATCGCCCTATTGACGGAGTATCTTACGCGAAAAATGCCTCGAAATGAATTCATTTCGAGGCATTTTTCGCGTAAGATACTCCGTCAATAGGGCGATTAAATAAGGGTTTAAAAAACGAATAAAAATCCTTTTTTTTTTTCTATTGAAATCTCATGGGATCATTCGAGAAAGGGCAACGGTTCCCTCCGCCAGAAAAAGGGAAAAAAAGCAATTGCTTTTTTTTCCACCCCCTCCCCCCTCGCGGTGGGGGGTAGGGGGGGGGTAATTTTCGTCGAAAAAGGAAAAAAAAGCAATTGCTTTTGCCGGCGACGATTCTCAAATTAAAATTTGAGAATCGTCATTCGATAAAGGGCAAAAGCAATTGCTTTTTTTTCCTTTTTCTAATTGCTTTTTTTCCCTTTTTCTAATTGCTTTTTTTTCCTTTTTCTAATTGCTTTTTTTTCCTTTTTCTGATTGCTTTTTTTTCCTTTTTCTAATTGATTTTTTTGGGGGGGAAAATCTACTCCCGAACCGGGTTTTTCTTTTTTCCTTCTTTTTTACATAATCACTAATTTTTCATCGTCTCTATTAGCCTTCAAAATAAAGCTAATAGAGACGATGAAAAATTAGTGATTATGTAAAAAAAAGGGAAAAAGAATTACAGGTTCGAAGGTTTTTTTTTCTTTGTACACTACCCCATTCATAGAAATTTTAAATGAAGTGCCAACCAAAGGAAAAAAATTGTCTAGAAAAAAAGTTAGTGATTTTTTTCCCTAGGAAAAAGGAATCTCTTCGAAATTCCTTTTTCCTCGATTTTGTAATCTTTTTTATTGAAAAAAACTCTTAATTTTCTTTTTAAAGTTGCTTCCTTTTTTCTCTGAAGGTATAAAGGAGAAGCTAAATTTATAAACTTTTCGAATTAGTTAAAGCTAAAAAAATAACTACTAATGGTCCAACTGCAACTACTAAAAATAAAGAAAATAATTGTAAAAAGGTTTCCATAACTGAAATGAATTAATTTTTTGTTTTTTTGCTTCTTTTTATGTTTCCTCTCTTAATTTGCCATAAAGAGAAGAATATAGGCGGAATAGATCCCAGCCCTTAGAAGATAACTTTTAAAGGATGTTCGTTCTCTCAGAACCGTACGTGACAATTTACTATTATACAGCTCTTCTCTTTACTACGAAAATTTCTTTCGTGTCCCTATATAAATATTTTTCTCGCACTTCTTTCTTAATAGAGTTTTCCTTTTTTTTGCCTTCTTCATTAAATAAAATCTTTAATGAAGAAGGCAAAAAAAAAAAAACCTGGAAATAAGAATAATTTTGATGAGTTATTCAACTAATTTAATCGACCGTTTTTTAGGAGAATGGGTGATGAGATCAGTCGAATGACGAGGATTTAAGCTATTTTTTAATAGATTTTCTCCCTCCCTTTACACTCAGATTTTTCATTGTCAAAAGCGATCAATTTTTTTTAGATTTTCCCCCCCCCACAGGCTTTTTTCATAAAAAAGTCATTGAGAAAAAGGGAAAAAAAGCAATTAGAAAATTACCCCCCCCCTACCCCCCACCGTAAGGGGGGGAGGGGGTGGAAAAAAAAGCAATCAGAAAATTACCCCCCCCCCTACCCCCACCGCGAGGGGGGGGGGGGGGGTGGAAAAAAGCAATCATTTTTTTTTACGGAAAAAGGGAAAAAAAGCAATTGCTTTTGCCCTTTCTCGAATGATCCCATGATATTTTAATATCATGGGATCATTCGATAAAAGGCAAAAGCAATTGCTTTTTTCCCTTTTTCTAGGGAAAAAAAGCGAACAAGTTCGCTTTTTTTCCCGACGCACTCTTCATTAAAATAAAGCAGTGAATTTGCCGGCGATCCTATAAAAATTTTAATTTTTATAAGATCATTCAATAGCCGGCAAATTCAATGCTTTATTTTAATGAAGAGTGCTGCTTTTTTTCCCTTTTTCTCAATGACTTTTTTATGAAAAAAGCCTGTGGAGGGGGGGCGGGGGAGAGGGGGGGAGGGTAAAACCTAGCCAAGATTTGTCGAAAAAAATTCCATTTATGGAATTTTTTTTCTCATCAAAATAAAAAAACTGTCGATTTTTTCCTTCATTAATTAATAAAAGAAAAATCCACAGTTTCGCCAATTAGCCCTAATTACAAAAAAGCTAATTGACAAAGCCTCTTTGTGAATAAAAAATTAAGGAGTGCGACGGAGATCGTTGGCTAACCAACGATCCCCTCGTAAAATTATAAAAATTTGATTGGACCTTTTATTATATTTTTTTACGAATTTCTACCCAATCAAATTTTTTATCGTGAATCTCCAGCTTTTTGTTTACTTGAACTTGCATATAAAATAATTAAAAAAGCTGAAGGTATAATAATAAATAAAACAGTTGCAAGTAATCCTAAAATATTGATTTCCATAAAAGTTAGTTCTATATTTCTAAATTTAAAGCTTTGGAATTTCTTTATCTTTTAAATCAGGGATTGTGTTTTTCAACATCGTTCTAAAATAGACGATAAGACGAATTTTTTGCCTCTTTTCTCCCTTACTCCTTTCTTTGTCTCTTTTTACTCGAAAAAGCACCTTTTCTATATTTTTATGGCGATACCGAAATTTCTTCAAAATTCTGGTATCATCCGATGGATCGGAAAAATATGTTTTCCCTTTTTTTTCATAAACATTCCGGATAAAAAACTTAAAAAAAAAAGGAAAAACGCATTGATTTAAGGCCATTCTGGATAAAAAAGAACCCGGTTCGGGGGTAAATTTTTTTTTAATGAAAAAGGGAAAAAAGCGATTAGAAAAAGGGATTTTTTTCTCTAGTTCGGGGAAAAAAATCCCTTTTTCTAATCGCTTTTTTCCCTTTTTCTAGCACTCTTCATTAAAATAAAGCAGTGAGAAAAAGGGAAAAAAAGCAATCAATTTTTTTTTAATGGAAAAAGGGAAAAAAAGCAATTAGAAAAAGGAAAAAAAAGCAATTGCTTTTGCCCTTTCTCGAATGATCCCATTATATTTCAATATAATGGGATCGCCGGCAAAAGCAATTGCTTTTTTCCACCCCCTCCCCCCTCGCGGTGGGGGGTAGGGGGGGGGTAATTTTCGTCGAAAAAGGAAAAAAAAGCAATTGCTTTTGCCGGCGACGATTCTCAAATTAAAATTTGAGAATCGTCATTCGATAAAGGGCAAAAGCAATTGCTTTTTTTCCCTTTTTCTGCTTTTGCCTATTATCGAATGACGGTTCAGATATTTTAATATCTGAACCCATAGACGCGGCCAAAGCAATTACTTTTTTTACCTTTTTCGACGAAAAAGGTAAAAAAAGCAATTGCTTTTGCCGGCGATTCCATGCGGGGGCCCGCAATTGAAAATTGCGGGCCCCCGCATGGGATCATTCGATAAAAGGCAAAAGCAATTGCTTTTTTTTCCCTTTTTCTGCTTTTGCCCTTTATCGAATGACGATTCTCAAATTTTAATTTGAGAATCGTCGCCGGCAAAAGCAATTGCTTTTTTTTCCTTTTTCGACGAAAATTACCCCCCCTACCCCCACCGCGAGGGGGGGGGGGGTGGAAAAAAAGCAATTGCTTTTGCCGGCGATCCCATTATATTGAAATATAATGGGATCATTCGAGAAAGGGCAAAAGCAATTGCTTTTTTTTCCTTTTTCTAATCGCTTTTTTTCCCTTTTTCTGCTTTTGCCCTTTCTCGAATGACGGTTCTCAAATTTAAATTTGGGAACCGTCATTCGAGAAAGGGCAAAAGCAATTGCTTTTTTTCCCTTTTTCTGATTGCTTTTTTTCCCTTTTTCTGCTTTTTTTAGGGGGGAAAATCTAGCTTTTTTCATTAAAAAAAAGCAATCAATTTGGCCGGCTATCGAATGATTCCATAAAATTTTCAATTTTATGGAGTCGCCGGCCAAATTGATTGCTTTTTTTTAATGAAAAAAGCGACGGGAAAAAGAATTCATGCTTGCATGAATTCTTTTTCCCTAGACAAAGAGATGATTTTTTCGTAAAAAACATCTGTAGTTATATTTCATAATATTTAATATAATAAATTGAAAAAAAACTTTCAAATAAACATTTTATTTTGCTTATAGATTTTATCTTTTTATTTTGCTTTGTCTATCTTATCGTTTCTCCCACCTTTTAGGATATCACCAGGTTCCCTTCTCCTCCCTTCCTTTTTAGGCTTTTTCAAAGAGCGAAGAAATCATTTTTCTGATCAAAGCAAGAGGCAATTAATAGGAAAAAAGATTTCTTCGTTCTTTGAAAAAGCCTAAAAAAGAAGAAGATATTTTGGAAAAGATTTCCCCCCCCAGATTTTCCCCCCCAAAAAAATGATTAGAAAAAGGGAAAAAAAGCAATCAATTTTTTTTTTTACAGAAAAAGGGAAAAAAAGCAATCAGAAAAAGGTAAAAAAAGCAGAAAAAGGGAAAAAAAGCAATCAGAAAAAGGTAAAAAAAGCAGAAAAAGGGAAAAAAAGCAATCAGAAAAAGGTAAAAAAAGCAGAAAAAGGGAAAAAAAGCAATTGCTTTTGCCCTTTATCGAATGACGGTTCCCAAATTTCAATTTGTGAACCGTCATTCGATAAAGGGCAAAAGCAATTGCTTTTTTTCCCTTTTTCTGCTTTTTTTACCTTTTTCTGATTGCTTTTTTTCCCTTTTTCTAGGGAAAAAAAGCGAACAAATTCGCTTTTTTTCCCGACGCACTCTTCATTAAAATAAAGCAGTGAATTTGCCGGCGATCCTATAAAAATTTTAATTTTTATAAGATCATTCAATAGCCGGCAAATTCAATGCTTTATTTTAATGAAGAGTGCTAGAAAAAGGGAAAAAAAGCAATTGCTTTTGCCCTTTCTCGAATGATCCCATGATATTTTAATCTCATGGGATCGCCGGCAAAAGCAATTGCTTTTTTTCCTTTTTCGACGAAAAAGGAAAAAAAAGCAATTGCTTTTGCCGGCGACGGTTCAGAAATTGAAATTTCTGAACCGTCATTCGATAAAGGGCAAAAGCAATTGCTTTTTTTCCCTTTTTCTGCTTTTTTTCCCTTTTTCTAATTGCTTTTTTCCCCGAACCGGGTTTTTTTTTCGTTTTTTAAACCCTTATTTATTAGTCCATTTTTTTTATAAGCCTATTATTGACGGGGCCTATTATTTAAAAAACGAAAACCCCTTTTTCTAATCAATTTGGCCAGTTCCCTCACGGGTCCGAAGGAATCGAATGATTCCATAAAATTTTCAATTAAAAAAAAAGGTTATTTATTCGTTTTTTAAAACCCTCCTTTAATCGCCCTATTGACGGGGTATCTTACGCGAAAAATGCCTCGAAATGAATCCATTTCGAGGCATTTTTCGCGTAAGATACCCCGTCAATAGGGCGATTAAAGGAGGGTTTTAAAAAACGAATAAATAACCTTTTTTTTTTTAATTGAAAATTGCGGGCCCCCGCATGGAGTCGCCGGCAAAATCAGAAAAAGGGAAAAAAAGCAATTAGAAAAAGGAAAAAAAAGCAATCAATTTTTTTACGGAAAAAGGGAAAAAAAACAATCAATTTTTTTTACGGAAAAAGGGAAAAAAAGCAATTAGAAAAAGGGAAAAAAACAATTAGAAAAAGGAAAAAAAAGCAATTGCTTTTGCCCTTTCTCGAATGATCCCATTATATTTCAATATAATGGGATCGCCGGCAAAAGCAATTGCTTTTTTTCCACCCCCTCCCCCCTCGCGGTGGGGGGTAGGGGGGGTAATTTTCGTCGAAAATTACCCCCCCTACCCCCCACCGCGAGGGGGAGGGGGTGGAAAAAAGCAATTGCTTTTGCCGGCGACGATTCTCAAATTAAAATTTGAGAATCGTAATTCGATAAAGGGCAAAAGCAATTGCTTTTTTTTCCTTTTTCTGCTTTTGCCCTTTCTCAAATGATCCCATGGGGGGGGCCGCAATTTACAATCGCGGGCCCCGACAAAAAAAAAAAAAAGGATTTATCCTTTTTTTTTTTTTCGATTGCAATATCATGGGATCGCCGGCAAAAGTAATTGCTTTTTTTCACCCCCCCCCCTCCCCCCCCTCGTGGTGGGGGGTAGGGGGGGGGTAATTTTCTAATTGCTTTTTTTCCCCGAACCGGGATTTTTTTTCGGAATGGCCATTGTACATTTTCAATACGTCTAATTTATTAGACGTATTGATTTATGGCCATTCCGAAAAAAAAATCCCTTTTTCTCAATTCCTTTTTTTCAGGGAGGAAGCGTCGGGAAAAAATGGATATGATCATTAGGAAGAAGCTCCATAGGCATGTAGTGAAGACCCAAAGATACCTAGAGAAATTCCAAAAAAATTAAAAAATAAAAATATTAATGATAAAAAGCCAATTAAATGCGATAATGATATTAAATTTTTATATCGGCAATGTAAATAGAATGCAATAGATAGCCAATTAATTAGTGCACCTACCTCTTTGATATCCCAACTCCAATAAGAACCCCACGCTGAATTTGCCCAAACAGCACCGCTTAAAATACCTAAAGTAAATAACGGAAATCCTATTCCAAATAATCTATAGCTAATTTGATCTAATGTTATTGAAAATGAATTTTGATTCATTTGGCTTTCTGTTTTCACAAATTTCCATGTATTCACCTCTGACCTATTTTCCTCTTTTATACCTGCTCACATTTTTGCATTCGAACCAAATAGACTAGAAAGTAGTGTGAAAGGAGATGGATTAACATTTAAAAAGTCGATTTTTTGAGAAATATTATAAGAAGTAGGAAGAGAAACGTTATAAAAAGAATTGCTTAAATTATTATAAAAATTAAATTGGTTTCTCTTTTGTAATAATCCTATGGAGTTTAAACATACTTCTTCATTCCCAAAGTCTTTTTGAAACGACGGAATAGAAGGAAGTGAAGTTGTAATAGAAATTATCGATAAGAAAGGGAGTACATTTTTAACAAGAAGTATAAGTGAAATTAATCCTGCTACAATAAAAATAGTATAGCTAAAGATCATAATACTTACATGCATTAATAACCAATTTGACTTTAATGCTGGTACTAGAGGAGTCCATTCTGAGGATAAATTAAATTGTGCAAATGCTATTATAAATAATATACATGGGGCTAAAATTCCCCCATAAATTTTTTTTTGAGGTTTTGATAATAAATTTATACCTTTTCACCAGGCCATTTTGCTAAATTTAAAAATTTTTAAATTCAGCGAAATAGTCTGTTGGAAACCTAAAAATCTAGACAAAACAAAAGAATTAAATTTGTGATCTTTGCGTTTTATTTTATTTTCTTCATCTCTTATTTTTCGCCTTTCCACCAAAATTGAAAATTTTGGTGGAAAGGCTGACAGATTATTAAAAGAGTTGTTTAATCTTTCTCCCCAATTTGAATTGGCGATGATAGCTCCCCCTCCAACAACTGGTGCAGGGGGACTTACCATTCATTTCGAATCGCCTATTCAGATTAAAGAAGGAGACAAAGATTCACTTTTTTTCTGGATCCGAGATTTTTCATCCTTATTATCTATTTTAGAAGAAGAATTAAATTGAGGAGAAGAAATTAAAGAATGTTTGTTAGAATCGGTGGGAAAAAAAAGTAAAAATAAATTTAATGTTACTAAACACCAAGTTAAGAAGATTAATGCTTCATAAAAATTAGCTAACGGAAAATGATTTGATTTCAAATATCTAAAAATTAATAATAAAGTTAAGAAAAACCATAAAACTGTACTTGTTATAAATTCTAAAATTTCAAAAAAACCTCCTTCCATTCGATTTCTTTGATCTCCACGATTTAATCCTTCCTTTGTGTTTTCTCTTTTCCCACTTTCTTTGAGAGCCCGATTCATCGACTCTTTTTCGAGAAAAATGTCCTGAAATTCGATCGAATTTCAGGACATTTTTCTCGAAAAAGAGTCGATGAATCGGGCTCTCAAAGAAAGTGGAAAAAGAGAAGAAAAGACTTTTAAAAAAGAAAAATACACCGTCGATTCAGACGAATAGGAAGAAATTTTACGAGAAGAAAAAAATAAATCAGTCCAAAAAACTAAAAAATTTAAAAAAGCTAAACCAAAAATTCCTTGATATAAAATAGAATAATACATTTTTTCTTAATTTTTTTTTTATATTCCCTTATTCCGTCTTTCCGCCCAGGGAAAAAGAAATGGATGAGGAGAAAAGAAATGGATTGGAGAAAAAAAAATATTTTTTTTCTCCAATCCATTTCTTTTCTCCTCATCTATTTCTTTTTCCCTAGTTCGGGGAAAAAAACCCCTTTTTCTAGGGAAAAAAAGCGAACAAGTTCGCTTTTTTTCCCGACGCACTCTTCATTAAAATAAAGCAGTGAATTTGCCGGCGATCCGGGGGCTCACGAGCCCCGACAAAAAAAGGGTCAGAATGGCCATAAAGCATCCATTCTCCTTTATCGAATGGATGCAAATGTATAAAATGGCCATTCTGACCCCGAACCGGGTTTTTTACTCGTTTTTTAACCCCTCCTTTAATTGCCCTATTGACGGGGTATCTTACGCGAAAAATGGCTCTAAATGAATTAGAGCCATTTTTCGCGTAAGATACCCCGTCAATAGGGCAATTAAAGGAGGGGTTAAAAAACGAAAAAAAAACGAGCACCGATCGAATAAATTCGATCGGTGCGTCGGAAAGGCATTCGATTTATCGAATGCCTTTTCCCCGAACCGGGTTTTTTAATTCGGAATGGCCATTTATACATATTCAATACGTCGAGTTTATGAGACGTATTAAATCATGGCCATTCCGAATAAAAAAACCCTTTTTTTTTCAAATTTTAATTTTTATAAGATCATTCAATAGCCGGCAAATTCAGAAAATTACCCCCCCCCTACCCCCCACCGCGAGGGGGGGGGGGGGGTGGAAAAAAGCAATTGCTTTTTTCCACCCCCCCTCCCCTCGCGGTGGGGGGTAGGGGGGGGGGTAATTTTCGTCGAAAAAGGAAAAAAAAGCAATCAGAAAAAGGAAAAAAAAGCCATTGCTTTTGCCCTTTATCGAATGACGATTCTCAAATTTTAATTTGAGAATCGTCATTCGATAAAGGGCAAAAGCAATGGCTTTTTTTTCCTTTTTCTGCTTTTGCCGGCGACGGTTCAGATATTAAAATATCTGAACCGTCATTCGATAAAAGGCAAAAGCAGTTGCTTTTTTTCCCTTTTTCTGATTGCTTTTTTTCCCTTTTTCTCAATGCTTTATTTTAATGAAGAGTGCTGCTTTTTTTCCCTTTTTCTAGCACTTTTCATTAAAAAAATTGATCGTTTTTCTTTTTTTCATTAAAAAATTGATCGTTTTTTGGAGAAAAAAATATGATTTCAATGGGTAATTCGGAACGAATTCTATTCAAATTGAGAAGCAATTTGAATACTACTGCCCATTGAAATTGGGTGGAAAGACTTCAAGGGGATAAAAGAACTTATAATTTTTATCAATTAAAACCTACCCCTCTCAAGCTATCTATTCCATAAGGCTTATGGAATAGATAGCTTGAGAGGAGGTAAAAATTTAATAAAAATTATTGACAGTTTTTTCGTAATTTTTTTAAAACCGAACAAAGGGCAGAAGAATCAGGCTAATAAATTAAAAGACCCAATTTTATTTGTACGGGATGTTTGAAAAAGAGAAAAAGATTATATATAATCTTTTTTTGTCAATTAAAAATATTCAAAATAATTGTTACATAATTTTACTATAATTTTTCTCAGATTTTTCCCCACCAAAACCAGAAAAAGGGAAAAAAAGCAATCAGAAAAAGGAAAAAAAATTGATTGCTTTTTTTTCCTTTTTCTGCTTTTGGTGGGGAAAAATCTGAGAAAAATCTGGAGACCTGTGATTTATCAGCACCTTAACGTGAAAAAAATCTAAGTTTTGCTTAGATGACTGGCCCCGCAATTTAAATCACTAATTTCCCGTTTTATATACGAGCCCAGTTTTCTCGAAAGAGATTTTGAAAACTGGGCTCGTATATAAAACGGGAAATTAGTGATTTAAATTGCGGGGCCAGTCATCTAAGCAAAACTATCGCGCTCACGGGTTCGAAGAATAAAAGAAAAAAAAGTATAATTGGAATAGTAGGCATATATCAAATTTCACCCCCCCCTAGCTTTTCTCCAAAAAAGCTAGGGGGGGGTGAAATTTGATATATGCCTACTATTCCAATTATACTTTTTTTTCTTTTTTTTAGGGTTCCCTAGTCATTTTATTTTTTCTGACGTTTTTTTTAATGGAAAAAACGTTGAAAAAAAGGATAAAAAAATTAAAATCAAATTTAAACTTTTTCTGCTTTAATATTATCTTAATTTTATATTTTGATTTTCTATTTCCTTATTTTTAACTATTTTTATTTTTTTGGAAATTACTTTGCCACTTTATTCGTAGTTTAAATAAAGTTCGTTTAATTTTTTATTATTTTTCTTATTTATGAACGAGGACACCAAAATTCATCCAATCGCTTTCCCGCCATGAATTTATTCATGGTGGGGAAGGTTTGGTGTCCGTCGGGGCCCGCGATTTTTTAAGAAAAAATCGCGAGCCCCCTCTTTTTATAATAAGCTTATTAGAATCTTTTCCTTTAGTTTCTCTTTCCGGAAAATAAAGAAAAATCAAGGGCTTAAAAAGGGACAAAAAAATTTGAGGAGCGCGACGAGATCGTTGACAAGTCAATAATACCTTTGAAAAAATTAAATGGCAAAATCGGGGAACTTCTTCCTGATATAAAATTTATTTTTAATGGATGGGAATTACAGGGAACCCTAAAAATCATTAGAAAAAAAGTTTAAATCAAAAGAGAGCAGATAAATACAGGGATAAACAAACATAGGAAGTGCCTCAGAAGAAAAATGCTCTATTTTACCCTCCAAAAAAAAAGCAGATTAACCCCAACCAACAATGCTAGATAAAGGAAAAAAAAGAATCAGAAAAAGGGGTTTTTTTCCCGACGCACTCTTCATTAAAATAAAGTATTGAGAAAAAGGGGTTTTTTTCGGAATGGCCATAAATCAATACGTCTAATAAATTAGACGTATTGAAAATGTACAATGGCCATTCCGAAAAAAACCCCGGTTCGGGGAAAAAAAGCAATTAGAAAAAGGGGTTTTTTCCCTTTTTCTCAATACTTTATTTTAATGAAGAGTGCTAGAAAAAGGGAAAAAAAGCAATCAGAAAAAGGAAAAAAAAGCCATTAGAAAAAGGGAAAAAAAGCAATCAATTTTTTTTTTACGGAAAAAGGGAAAAAAAGCAATTGCTTTTGCCCTTTCTCGAATGATCCCATGAGATTTCACTCTCATGGGATCGCCGGCAAAAGCAATTGCTTTTTTTTCCACCCCCTCCCCCCTCGCGGTGGGGGGTAGGGGGGGGGTAATTTTCGACGAAAAAGGAAAAAAAAGCAATTGCTTTTGCCGGCGACGGTTCTCAAATTAAAATTTGAGAACCGTCATTCGATAAAGGGCAAAAGCAATTGCTTTTTTTCCCTTTTTCTGCTTTTGCCGGCGACGGTTCAGATATTTTAATATCTGAACCGTCATTCGATAATAGGCAAAAGCAATTGCTTTTTTTCCCTTTTTCTGCTTTTGCCCTTTATCGAATGACGATTCTCAAATTTTAATTTGAGAATCCATAGACGCGGCCAAAGCAATGGCTTTTTTTTCCTTTTTCTGCTTTTGCCGGCGATCCCATGATATTCAAATATCATGGGATCATTCGAGAAAGGGCAAAAGCAATGGCTTTTTTTTCCTTTTTCTGCTTTTGCCGGCGATCCCATGCGGGGGCCCGCAATTGAAAATTGCGGGCCCCGACAAAAAAAAAAGGGTTTTTTTTTCGTTTTTTAACCCCTCCTTTAATTGCCCTATTGACGGGGTATCTTACGCGAAAAATGGCTCTAAATGAATTAGAGCCATTTTTCGCGTAAGATACCCCGTCAATAGGGCAATTAAAGGAGGGGTTAAAAAACGAGTAAAAAACCCTTTTTTTTTTCTATCTTCAATATCATGGGATCATTCGATAAAAAGCAAAAGCAGAAAAAGGAAAAAAAAAGCAATTGCTTTTGCCCTTTATCGAATGACGATTCTCAAATTTTAATTTGAGAATCGTCGCCGGCCAAAGCAATTGCTTTTTTTTCCTTTTTCGACGAAAATTACCTCCCCCCTACCCCCCACCGCGAGGGGGGGGGAGGGGGGGGGTGGAAAAAAAAGCAATTGCTTTTGTCGGCGATCCCATTATATTGAAATATAATGGGATCATTCGAGAAAGGGCAACGGTTCCCTCCGCCAGAAAAAGGGAAAAAAAGCAATTGCTTTTGCCTATTATCGAATGATCCCATGCGGGGGCCCGCAATTGAAAATTGCGGGCCCCCGCATGGAATCGCCGGCAAAAGCAATTGCTTTTTTTCCACCCCCCCTCCCCCCTCGCGGTGGGGGGTAGGGGGGGGGTAATTTTCGTCGAAAAAGGAAAAAAAAGCAATTGCTTTGGCCGCGTCTATGGGTTCAGATATTTTAATATCTGAACCGTCATTCGATAATAGGCAAAAGCAATTGCTTTTTTTTCCCTTTTTCTAATTGCTTTTTTTTCCTTTTTCTAATTGCTTTTTTTCCCTTTTTCTGCTTTTACCTTTTATCGAATGATCTTATGGGGGGCCGATCAGTTTTTTCTTTGTCTTCGATGAATCTATGGTTTAATAAAACCCTCAAATTTTTCAAAATTTGAGGAGTGCCTCTCTTTTTTCTTTATAGTTCTCATTTCCCAAAACATTTCTCAAAATATTTCACTTCCCCTCAAATACATATATAAACGATTAATGACGTTCTTTTATTTTTCGACGATTTTGCCTCTAGATTTAGCCCAACCAAAAATGCTAAATCTAGAAACAAAATCGTCGAAAAATAAAAAACGAAAAATACTCGTTAAATAATTTAAAAATTTTTATTTATAATCTATGACATTTTTTCAAATTTTATTATTTGCATTTATCGTAATTTCTTTTGGTTTAGCTGTTTTAATTCCAGTAGCTTTTGGTAATCCAGACACATGGGCAAAAAATAAAAGATTAGTTTTTTTAGGTGTTAGCGTATGGTTCTCATTTGTCTTTGTTTTAGGAATCTCTAATTCATTTGTAAGTTAATTAACGAGTTTTATAAGAAGAAATTGTTGACTTGTCAACAATTTTTGTCACGATCCTTAAATCTTTATCTCTCTTTTTTTTTTCATTTTTTTATAATAATTTCCCGTTTTTGAGCCCTATTTGCAGGGTCTATTTTGAGAAAATGGTCCAGAAATTTGATCAAATTTCTGGACCATTTTCTCAAAATAGACCCTGCAAATAGGGCTCAAAAACGGGAAATTATTATAAAAAAATGAAAAAAAAAAAGAGAGAAATGACTGTGCAAACTTTGAGGATCGATTCTTTTTTTTTTCTTTTTTTTTTTTTCTGAAGCGGGGTTTTTTTTCGAAAACGAAAAAAAACCCCGGTTCAGGAAAAAAAAAAAAAAAAAAAAAAGAAAAAAAAAAAAAAATCTCAGATTGGGGAGATAGACAAGAGATTATATACTTGCACAGATTCTTTTTCCTTAGGAGAAAAAAATCACTTTTTTTGTGCGATTTTGAGCCTTCGCTTTATTTTACTATTGACTATTCCCCCTATACTTAGAGAGGGGTAGGGGGAAGGTATTTTATTTAAATGAATTTGAAACCAACCTTTCGTTCTAAGCGCGGATTTTCGCGCTTAGAAATAAGTCATCTGTGAGAATTTTTCTAAGAAAAAGGGAAAAAAAGCAACTGCTTTTGCCTATTATCGAATGACGGTTCAGATATTTTAATATCTGAACCGTCGCCGGCAAAAGCAGAAAAAGGAAAAAAAAGCAATCAGAAAAAGGAAAAAAAAGTAATTGCTTTGGCCGCGTCTATGGGTTCATATATTAAAATATCTGAACCGTCATTCGATAATAGGCAAAAGCAGTTGCTTTTTTTCCCTTTTTCTGATTGCTTTTTTTCCCTTTTTCTAAATTTTAATTTAAAACGAGTGTTTATCCAAAGAAAATTAAAAATCTTACTTTTCGCCTTCCCACCAAAATTTTCAATTTTGGTGGGAAGGCTTAATTTTCTTTGGATAAATACTCGTTTTTTTTCTTTGGATAAACACTCGTTTTAAATTTCTATTCCAAAAGAAGTTATAAATTTTGCAATTCGTTTATTAATTAACACATTATGTTAAATTTTCATGTTAAGTTATGATTAAAATAATAACTTAACATGAAAATTTAACATAATGTGTTAATTAATAAATTGATTTTTTTTCTCTCGATTTTGCCCGCAACCCCATAAATAAAGCTTGTTGTTTTCCTCAAAAATCAACACTTAATTTTTGAAAAACAACAAGCTTTCTCCCTTCCCCCCCTCTCTCTTCCCTTACAGGGAAGGGGGGGATAAAAAAGTTATTGATTTTGCCAGATTTTTCCCCACCAAAATTAGGAAAAAAGAATCCATGCAAGCATGGATTCTTTTTTCCGTCAAAAAAAAAGAAAAACCATCGTAATAGTGGGCATAAATCAAATTATCATAAACTCGAATTTGAAAATGTACTAAGAAAAAGGGAAAAAAAGCAATTAGAAAATTACCCCTCCCCTACCCCCCACCGCGAGGGGGGGGGGGGTGGAAAAAAAAGCAATTGCTTTTGCCTATTATCGAATGACGGTTCAGATATTAAAATATCTGAACCCATAGACGCGGCCAAAGCAATTGCTTTTTTTTCCCTTTTTCGACGAAAATTACCCCCCCCCTACCCCCCACCGCGAGGGGGGGGGGGGGGGGGGGGTGGAAAAAAAGCAATTGCTTTTGCCGGCGATTCCATGCGGGGGCCCGCAATTTAAAATTGCGGGCCCCGACAAAAAAAAAAAAAAAAAAAAAAAAAAGGGCAGGAATGGCCATGATTCAATGCATCTCATAAACTCGATGCATTGAATATGTATTAAATGGCCATTCCTGCCCTTTTTTTTTTTCTATCTTCAATATCATGGGATCATTCGAGAAAAGGCAAAAGCAGAAAAAGGGAAAAAAAGCAATTGCTTTTGCCCTTTATCGAATGACGATTCTCAAATTTTAATTTGAGAATCGTCGCCGGCAAAAGCAATTGCTTTTTTTCCTTTTTCGACGAAAAAGGAAAAAAAAGCAATTGCTTTTGCCGGCGATCCCATGAGATTGAAATCTCATGGGATCATTCGAGAAAGGGCAAAAGCAATTGCTTTTTTTTCCTTTTTCTAATCGCTTTTTTTACCTTTTTCTGCTTTTGCCGGCGACGGTTCTCACATTTAAATGTGAGAACCGTCATTCGATAAAGGGCAAAAGCAGAAAAAGGAAAAAAAAGCAATTGCTTTTGCCGGCGACGGTTCAGATATTAAAATATCTGAACCGTCATTCGATAATAGGCAAAAGCAGTTGCTTTTTTTCCCTTTTTCTGATTGCTTTTTTTCCCTTTTTCTAAATGCCCACTATTACGATGGTTTTTCTTTTTTTTTTAGGGTTCCCGAGATAAAAAAGCAGTCAGAAAAAGGAAAAAACTGTTGAACTTCTTTTTATAAGTTCTTTTTTTCATTTATGAAAAAAAGAACTTATAAAAAGAAGTTCAACAGTTTTTTCCTGATAGGAAGGATCTATTGATACTGCTGAAATTGAATAGAAAAAAAGGAAAAGATTGTAAAAAAACTACCGTTTAAAACTTGTAAAAACAATAAAAATTAAAATTAAAATTTATATTTGACAAATAAAATATTTTTTAATAAATTCAAATAAGTCTCTTAAAATCATTTTCAAATAAAAATTAAAAAAGAGAATATTAAATTTTAATCAATTTAAATTGGTGCATGACAGAGAAAGACTAGAATAAACAATTTAAAATAAAAAAAAGAAGGGGCCCGCGATTTTTTAAGAAAAAATAGCGGGCGTCGACAGACACCAAAATTCATCCAATCGCTTCCCCGCCATAAATAAATTCATGGCGGGGAAGCTTTGGTGTCCTCGTTTACCCAAAATATCATCCTTTTCATTTTTTCCTTCTATAATTTATTGCAGATTTTGACGAAAATAAAAAAATAACTAAATTTAATAAAAAAGATTTCTTCCTTGATAACATAGTCGGTTAATGTGTCTGGCTGTTAACCAGAAAATGTAGGTTCGATTCCTACTCGAGGAGACGAGGTAACATATGAGTACTTGTCATAAGAGCATTCGATAATAGGCAAAAGCAGAAAAAGGGGTTTTTTTTCGGAATGGCCATAAATCAATACGTCTAATAAATTAGACGTATTGAAAATGTACAATGGCCATTCCGAAAAAACCCCGGTTCGGGGAAAAAAAGCAATCAGAAAAAGGAAAAAAAAAGCAATTGCTTTTTTTCCCACCCCCCCCCTTCCCCCCCCTCACGGTGGGGGGTAGGGGGGGGGTAATTTTCCGTAAAAAAAAAATTGATTGCTTTTTCCCCACCCCCCCTCCCCCTCACGGTGGGGGGTAGGGGGGGTAATTTTCATTAAAAAAAAAATTGATTGCTTTTTTCCCACCCCCCCTCCCCCTCCTTCACGGTGGGGGGTAGGGGGGGGGTAATTTTCATTAAAAAAAAAAATTGATTAGAAAAAGGGAAAAAAAACAATTAGAAAAAGGGAAAAAAAAGCAATCAATTTTTTTTTACGGAAAAAGGGAAAAAAAGCAATTGCTTTTGCCCTTTCTCGAATGATCCCATGCGGGGGCCCGCAATTGAAAATTGCGGGCCCCGACAAAAAAAAAAGGGTTTTTTATTAGGAATGGCCATTTAATACATATTCAATGCATCTCATAAACTCGATGCATTGAATATGTATTAAATGGCCATTCCTAATAAAAAACCCTTTTTTTTTTTCTATTTTAATCTCATGGGATCGCCGGCAAAAGCAATTGCTTTTTTTTCCTTTTTCGACGAAAATTACCCCCCCTACCCCCACCGCGAGGGGGGAGGGGGGGTGGAAAAAAAGCAATTGCTTTGGCCGCGTCTATGGGTTCACAAATTGAAATTTCTGAACCGTCATTCGATAAAGGGCAAAAGCAATTGCTTTTTTTCCCTTTTTCTGCTTTTGCCGGCGATCCCATGCGGGCCCCCGCATGGGATCATTCGATAAAAGGCAAAAGCAATTGCTTTTTTTTCCCGAACCGGGGTTTTTGCCCTTTATCGAATGACGGTTCTCTCATTTCAATGAGAGAACCGTCATTCGATAAAGGGCAAAAGCAATTGCTTTTTTTCCCTTTTTCTGCTTTTTTTCCTTTTTCATTAAAAAAAAAAATTGATTGCTTTTTTCCTTTTTTATAGCACTCTTCATTAAAATAAAGCATTGAGAAAAAGGGGTTTTTTTTCGTTTTTTAAACCATCCTTTAATTGCCCTATTGACGGGATCTATTTTTTAAAAAACTTCTTTAAGATTTTTTACTTTTATCTCCGGTAGTTATAAGCCTTCCCACCAAAATTGAAAAATTTTGGTGGAAAGGCGAAAAGTAGGGATAGCGAGACTTGAACTCGCACAATCGTATGATCAATGAATTTTAAGTCCATCATGTCTACCAGTTCCATCATATCCCCATAAAATTTAATAAAATTGTCTATTTTTAAAACTTTTTAAATTATCCAATTTAGCGAATCTAAAATTTAGAAACCCGCCATAATTTCCCCGCTTTCTAAATAAAGCGGGGAAATTGGAAAAAAAAGATAAAATGGGCCAGTATTCTTAAATATTACCATTGTAAAAAATCTAAATTTATTTCTTATAATTAAATTTAGTCACAATTTATTACTAAAAATTATTATTAAATTATATTTAAAATAAAAAAAGAAAAATGTCAAATTTTAAGCAAAAAGCGATTTAATCTTTTTTAAGCTCTTTTAATTTATTGCAATTAAAAGAGCTTAAAAGGTAAAAAATCGAGAAATACTCAAGAAAAGTAGATATTTTAACCATCTCTTCCCAAGAAAAAAAGAATCCACTGTCTCCAGTGACTCTTTTTTACGACGCTTCCTCCCCAAGGGAAAAAAAGCAATCAATTTTTTTTTACGGAAAATTACCCCCCCCCTACCCCCCACCGCGAGGGGGGGGAGGGGGGGGGGTAATTTTCCGTAAAAAAAAATTGATTGCTTTTTTTCCCTTTTTTCGTAAAAAAAAATTGATTGCTTTTTTTTCCTTTTTCTAATCGTTTTTTTAATGAAAAAAGCGACGGGAAAAAGAATTCATGCTTGCATGAATTCTTTTTCCCTAGGGAAAAAGAACTAGAAGCTCGATTTATTGTCCTATTTGTATACTTAGTATGGGGTATATCTTATGAGCCCCTGTCCCAAGTGGACAAATAGGATAAAAGGATCCAAATTTTTTACCACTTTTAAGGAACTTTCGCTTAATCGTCCTATTGATAAGGGTTTATTCGATTGGAAAGATCCTTAAAGGTGGTAAAAAATCTAACGAGGGGAATTCATTGATAAAAAAGTTGTTAAAGGCCCTCTATAGAAGTCGCCCATCTATATTATATATCAGATTATAAATTTTATAATCCTAAGAAGGCTTGAAAAAGATAAAAGAATTTTTACTCTTTTTTTAATTTCCCGCTCTATTTATGCCCTTTGTTGACAAGGTATCTTAGTATAAAAATGGCTTCCCGGAGGGGATTAAAAATTTAGAGCCATTTTTATACTAAGATACCTTGTCAACAGAAAGCATAAATAAAGCGGTAAATTAAAAAAAGAGTAAAAAAGCACATACGTTTTACTATGTAAAATTCGTATAAAAATAGATAGGTTTTAATCAATGAAATTAGTCTGAAAGAAAAAGGTCTTAAAAAAGAAGCATTGAAATAAAACCAAATTAATAGCAGAAAAAGGGAAGAAGAATTCATGCTTGCATGAATTCTTTTTCCCGTCGCTTTTTTCATTAGGGAAAAAGAATCCATGCAAGCATGGATTCTTTTTCCCGTCGCTTTTTTCATTAAAAAAAAGCAGAAAAAGGAAAAAAAAGCAATCAGAAAAAGGGAAAAAAAGCAATTAGAAAAAGGAAAAAAAAGCCATTGCTTTTGCCCTTTCTCGAATGATCCCATGATATTCAAATATCATGGGATCGCCGGCAAAAGCAATGGCTTTTTTTTACTTTTTCTGCTTTTGCCGGCGATTCCATGATATTTGAATATCATGGGATCATTCGAGAAAGGGCAAAAGCAATTGCTTTTTTTTCCTTTTTCTGCTTTTTTTTAATGAAAAAAGCTAAAAAAAAAAAGAAAAACCATAGTAATAGTGGGCATTTAGTACATTTTCAAATTCGATTTTTACACCCCCTAACCCCATATACAGGGGGGGGAGGGGGGGGGGGTGTAATTTGATTTATGCCCACTATTACTATGGTTTTTCTTTTTTTTTGACGGGAAAAAGAATTCATGCAAGCATGAATTCTTTTTCCCTAGATTTTCCCCCTCCCCCCCCTCCCCCCCCCTCCATGGAGGGGGAGGGGGATAAAAAGCAATCAGAAAAAGGGAAAAAAAGCAACTGCTTTTGCCTATTATCGAATGACGGTTCAGATATTTTAATATCTGAACCCATAGACGCGGCCAAAGCAATTACTTTTTTTCCCTTTTTCGTCGAAAAAGGTAAAAAAAGCAATTGCTTTTGCCGGCGATCCCATGCGGGGGCCCGCATGGGATCATTCGATAAAAGGCAAAAGCAATTGCTTTTTTTCCCTTTTTCTGCTTTTGCCGTTTATCGAATGACGGTTCCCTAATTTCAATTAGGGAACCGTCGCCGGCAAAAGTAATTGCTTTTTTTATCCCCCCCTCCCCCCTCCATGGAGGGGGGGAGGGGGGGAGGGGGAAAATCTAAAAAAAAGCAACCAATTTGGCCGGCGACTCCATATGGGGGCCCGCAATAAAAAATTGCGGGCCCCGACAAAAAAAAGGGTCCGGAATGGCCATAAAGCATCCATTCTTCTATATCGAATGGATGCAAATGTATAAAATGGCCATTCCGGACCCTTTTTTTTTAATTTTCAATTTTATGGAATCATTCGATAGCCGGCCAAATTGATTAGAAAAAGGAAAAAAAACCCCTTTTTCTGATTGCTTTTTTTTCCTTTTTCTGCTTTTTTTAATTAAAAAAGCTAAAAAAAAAAAGAAAAACCATAGTAATAGTGGGCATTTAGTACATTTTCAAATTCGATTTCATGAGAATTTGATTTATGCTCACTATTACTATGGTTTTTCTTTTTTTTTTGACGGGAAAAAGAATCCATGCTTGCATGGATTCTTTTTCCCTAGATTTTCTCTTTCAAAAAAGGCTGTGGGGGGGGGAGGAAAGGGAAAATTTAAATACAAGGGAGATTAAACCCAAGCAAAGGAATCTTGTTTGTTTTTTGAATCATCAATTAAATCTTGATTATTAGAACTAGTCGAATTAGCCCCTGATTCTAAATAAAAGTTTGATAATAATTGAAAAATTTCTCTATCACTTAAAGGAGACGAAACTACACCTTCTGGTTGAGCAAGTAACTGATCAGCAATATTTAAATAATAATCACAAATAGAATAAATTTCATTTGGCATTGAATCTTGATTAGAAGATGCATCCCAATTATTATTTTCAATATCTTGAGCTACTTCAAATGCGTCATTTTCTGTACCATTAGTGATAGATGTATCGCACATTGAAAACAATGAACATGCTTTAACGCGAGATAAACGAATTTCTTCTACTAAAGGTAGTACCTCTAATACTGGTATTAAGGCAGCGGAAACGTATTTGTCAATAAGATCTCTACGTAACGTACGATTTCCTATTAAACCTGCTAGTCTAAGAGGATGACTTCTTGATTTTTCTTTTACTGAAGCTACAATACGATTAGCTGCAAATAGAGCATCAAACCCGTTATCGGTTATTATGATACAATAATCCGAATAGTTTAAAGGGGCCGCAAAACCACCACATACAACATCTCCTAAAACATCAAATAGTATAACATCATATGCGTCAAAAGCATCTAGTTCTTTTAATAATTTTACTGTTTCCCCTACTACATATCCTCCACATCCGGCTCCTGCTGGAGGACCTCCTGCTTCTACACAATCAACTCCCCCATAACCTTGATAAATAACATCTTCTGGCCAGACATCCTCATAATGGTAATCCTTTTCTTTCAAGGTATCTATAATGGTTGGAATTAAAAAGCCGGTTAAAGTAAATGTACTATCATGTTTTGGGTCGCATCCAATTTGTAATACTTTTTTTCCACGTTTTGCTAATGCAACTGAAATATGAGTTGCAATTGTTGATTTTCCTACACCTCCTTTTCCATAAACTGAAAGTTTCATAATTTTTAAGTATATATTTTTTTGTTATGAGATATTAAATTTGACAGTGATAATAAACTACAATTTTTTATCTCCTCTTTCTTCCCTACGGGAAAAAGAATCCATGCTTGCATGGATTCTTTTTCCCGTCAAAAAAAAAAGAAAAACCATCGTAATAGTGGGCAGAAATCAAATTCTCATGAAATCGAATTTGAAAATGTACTAAGAAAAAGGGAAAAAAAGCAATTGCTTTTGCCCTTTCTCGAATGATCCCATGATATTTTAATATCATGGGATCGCCGGCAAAAGCAATTGCTTTTTTTTCCTTTTTCGTCGAAAAAGGAAAAAAAAGCAATTGCTTTTTTTCCCTTTTTCTAAATGCCCACTATTACGATGGTTTTTCTTTTTTTTTTTAGCTTTTTTCATTAAAAAAAAAAGCGATCAATTTTTTTAATGAAAAAATATAGGGAAAAAAGCGATCAAAAAAAGAAAAAAAGCGATCAATTTTTTTAATAAAAAAGGGAAAAAAGTGATCGCTTTTTTTCTTTTTTTGATCGCTTTTTTCCCTTTATCTAGTTCGCCTTTTTTCCCGACGCACTCTTTATTTTTTTTTCGAAATTCCCGGGCTTTATGAGCACCCTACTGACAAGGTCTTTTTTGAGAATAAGGTTACGCAATTCGATCGAATTGCGTAACCTTATTCTCAAAAAAGACCTTGTCAGTAGGGTGCTCATAAAGCCCGGGAATTTCGAAAAAAAAATAAAGAGTGCGTCGGGAAAAAAAGCAATTAGAAAAAGGGAAAAAAAGCAATTGCTTTTGCCCTTTATCGAATGACGGTTCAGAAATTTCAATTTGTGAACCCATAGACGCGGCCAAAGCAATTGCTTTTTTTCCCTTTTTCTTAGAAAATTACCCCCCCCCTACCCCCCACCGCGAGGGGGGAGGGGGTGGAAAAAAGCAATTAGAAAATTACCCCCCCTACCCCCCACCGCGAGGGGGGGTAGGGGGGGGGTAATTTTCTAATTGCTTTTTTTCCCTTTTTCTGCTTTTTTTCCACCCCCCCCTCCCCCCCCCCTAGATTTTTTATTTCAAAAAGGTTATTGATTTTGCCGGCTATCGAATGATGCAAATTGAAGATTTGCATCGCCGGCAAAATCAACAACCTTTTTGAAATAAAAAATCGACGGCTTTTGTCAAAAAAAAGTGATTTTGCCGGCGATGCAAATCTTCAATTTGCATCATTCGATGACCGGCAAAATCACTTTTTTTTGACAAAAGCCTCGCGGTGGGGGGTGGGGGGGGTAATTTTCTAATTTTTACTTTTTCTGACTCGATGAATTATTTCAAAACTGATAACATTTCTCGAAAAAAAGGATAGACCATCCTTTTTTATTTCCTTAACTCTTTTTAAACTTTTTCAAGAAGATATTAGATTTTGGCTAATCATAAGACCGACTTTCTTAAAAAAAAAGAGATTATCGCCAAAACTTATTCTTTTTTGGTAAAGCCGAAAGAGCGAGATAGTTAGTAATTAATATTTAGTATTCAGTTTTTATCTAAAACCAACTGCTGATTGCCAGACAAAAGCAACTAATAAAAAAAAGACTGGAATAACTGGTAAAATATCAACTAAAGGAGCAAATGGTGCATATGCTTCTGGTAATGTTAAAATTGATAACATAATTAAAAATTTTGTCTATTTTAATAAATTATTAATGTATACTCTAATGTAAAAATTAATTTTTTTTTCCGCGTCGGGACCCACAATTTAGAAGGGGTCTTTACCTTATTCTTTTTTCTTTAGGGCTCCCCCGTTCTCCATTTTAAAAAGCGAGTCATTTTGCCGGCGACCCAAAGCCATTTTAATGGCTTTGGGTCGCCGGCAAAATGACTCGCTTTTTAAAATGGAGAACGGGGGAGCCCTAAAGGAGATAACAAGCAGAAAAAGGGATTTTTTTTTTAATTTCCCGCTTTTTATCAGTCCATTTTTTTTTTATAAGAGGCCCCGTAAATAATAGGCTTATAAAAAAAAATGGACTGATAAAAAGCGGGAAATTGAAAAAAAAATCCCTTTTTC